GTGGAAACACTTTTTAATGGAACACTTACAGTAGGTGGTCGTGACCAAGAAACAACAGGTTTTGCTTGGTGGTCAGGTAACGCTCGACTTATTAACCTATCAGGTAAACTTTTAGGTGCTCACGTAGCTCACGCAGGTCTAATCGTATTCTGGGCTGGTGCTATGAACTTATTTGAAGTATCACACTTCGTACCAGAAAAACCAATGTATGAACAAGGTTTAATTCTTTTACCTCACATCGCTTCTTTAGGTTACGGTGTAGGTCCTGGTGGTGAAATTATTGATACATTCCCGTACTTTGTATCTGGTGTTTTACACTTAATTTCATCAGCTGTTTTAGGTTTTGGTGGTGTTTATCACTCACTAATTGGTCCAGAAACTTTAGAAGAATCATTCCCATTCTTTGGTTACGTTTGGAAAGACAAAAACAAGATGACTAATATTTTAGGTTACCACCTAATCATTTTAGGTCTAGGTGCATGGTTACTTGTTTGGAAAGCTATGTACTTTGGTGGTGTTTATGATACTTGGGCACCTGGTGGTGGTGACGTTCGTGTTATTACTAACCCAACAACAAACGCAGCTGTAATTTTTGGTTACCTTGTAAAATCTCCATTTGGTGGTGACGGTTGGATTTGTAGTGTTGATAATATGGAAGATATTATCGGTGGTCACATCTGGATTGGTACTTTAGAAATTCTTGGTGGTATTTGGCACATTTATACAACTCCATGGCCATGGGCACGTCGTGCTTTTGTATGGTCTGGTGAAGCTTATTTATCATACAGTCTTGCTGCTATCGCTATGATGGGCTTCATCGCTTGTTGTATGTCTTGGTTCAATAACACAGCTTACCCAAGTGAATTCTACGGTCCAACTGGTCCTGAAGCAAGTCAATCACAAGCATTTACTTTCCTTGTACGTGACCAACGTTTAGGTGCTAACGTAGCTTCTGCACAAGGTCCAACAGGTCTAGGTAAATATTTAATGCGTTCACCTACAGGTGAAATCATTTTTGGTGGTGAAACAATGCGTTTCTGGGACTTCCGTGGTCCATGGTTAGAACCTCTACGTGGTCCAAATGGTTTAGACTTAAACAAACTTAAAAATGACATCCAACCTTGGCAAGAACGTCGTGCTGCTGAATACATGACACACGCTCCTCTTGGTTCTTTAAACTCAGTAGGTGGTGTTGCTACAGAAATTAACGCTGTTAACTTCGTTTCTCCACGTTCATGGTTAGCTTGTTCTCACTTCTGTTTAGGTTTCTTCTTCTTCATTGGTCACTTATGGCACGCAGGTCGTGCACGTGCTGCTGCTGCAGGTTTCGAAAAAGGTATTGACCGTTTCGACGAACCAGTACTTTCTATGCGTCCTTTAGACTAATTTTAAATTAACAGCTAATTTTATTTACTATAATTAGCTGTTATTTTAAAAGATTTTGGTTGAACTAGTTAAGTGACTAGGTAATTATTTATTAATGAATCTACTTCCCCAAAGGAACAGTAGTAGTTATTTTTTAAGAAAAACTTTGTTTTTTTAAAGAAATAAATAGAAAAGAAGGGGACAATAAAGCGTAGCTTTATGTCGTTTTTTTCTTTTATTTTCTTGTAGCTTTGTTTCTTATTCCCCGCAGGGGACAAGAAACAAAGCTACAAGAAACTACTTTTTCTTCCCTTTTGCCTTCCCCTTCTTTTTGCCTACTTTTTCTTCCCTCGAAGAGGGACGAAGGGAAACAAAAAGAAGAGGGACTTACCTTTGGTAAACTAAAAAGAAGGGAAACAAAAAGAAAGGGGATTACTACTACTGGGATGTAGTTTCCTGAAAGAGAACGTCGCTTAACTACTTTAAGCGACTTTAGCTAATACTCCATTTAAAGAATAATTATTAATTAATTACCTAGACATAATAGAAAAAAAATGTTAAATTCTATAATGATGTTTAGTTAAAAACTGGCGGGCGTAGCCAAGTGGTAAGGCATTGGATTGTGACTCCAATATTCGCGGGTTCGAACCCCGTCGTTCGCCTATATAAGGAAGTAGTTTGCACATTGCTTCGATAATGCTGTAACTAATTAAGACTAATTAAGTTAGGTGTTATGTGTTTGTTATATATGTAGGTATTATTTTTTAACCTCTACGAGTATCTCATGAAATTATTTATAAACAAAACTTTGCGTTCCTCTTCGTTGGGTTATTTCTTCCTTTGTTTTTGGTTCCCCTACTTTTTGTTTCCCTTCGTCCCTCTTCTTTTTGCCTTCCCCGAAGGGGACTTTTTCTTGTATTTTCTTCCTCTGGAAGAAAAAAACCAAAGGAAGAAACAAACGGGAAGAAAAAGTAGTTATAAAGCTATGCTTTATACAAAACGGGAAGAAAAAGTCGTTTGCCTACTTTTTCCCGGAGGGAAACAAAAAGAAGGGGAGTTTATTTCTTTCAAAGAAAGAAATTACATTGTTTTGTTTCCCTTCGTCCCTCTTCGAGGGAAGAAAAAGTAGTAAAACACTAACTACTTTTTCGTCCCCGAAGGGGAGTTTGCCATAGGCAAAAAGAAGGAATCCCGAAGGGGGTTCTCCTTTGGTCTCGTTTTTTTCTTGTATTTTCTTCCTCTGGTTCCCCGCAGGGGAAAAGAAAAAAACCAAAGGCTATTCCCCTATGGGGAAAAGTAGCTTTGTTTCTTCCTTTGGTTTTTTTCTTTTCCCCTGCGGGGAACCAGAGGAAGAAAATACAAGAAAAAGTCCCCTCCGGGGTGTAAAGCTACAAGAAATTAAAAGCAGGGAAACAATACTTTGGTTCCCCGCAGGGGAAAAGAAAACATTCCCTGCTTTTCTTCTTTTTCTTCTAAAATATTGCCAAAGGCAATACTTTGAAAGAAAACAGAAAAAACGTTGTTTTTTTATTTTGCCGTCCCCTCTGGGGAAGGCAAAAAGAAGGGGAACGAGACCAAAGGAGAACCCCCTTCGGGGACGAAAAAGTATTTAATGTTTTACTACTTTTTCTTCCCTCGAAGAGGGACGAAGGGAAACAAAATTTTGGAAGAAAAACAAAGTTTTTTTTAAGAAACAACGAAGTGGATCTTTAGCTTACTATACAGCATTTTAGATTGTATAGATACTATAAAAATCGTACATTTTCGGGGAACTTGCTATGCTTTGCAACGCCTGGTTCAATTATGTAACAAGCAATGTTTTCATTTTAGTTGAGTATATACAAAGCAAAACACTGTCTAGTTTCTGCTTCTTTATTTTATTATAAACCTAGAGAATTAAACTTGTCAAAACTTTTTTTTTATTATATATTTATAAATAGAAAAAATAAAAATGTTATCAAAACAAAAACCGTAAGCCGGGATAGCTCAGTTGGTAGAGCAAAGCATTGAAAATGCTTGGGTCACCGGTTCAAGTCCGGTTCCTGGCAAAACCCTATATAAAATATATATAGATATATATTTCCGATTCTCAATCTTCTTTTATTTGATCTCTTGTTAAATTTTATAAAAATTAAAAATATGTCTCATATCGTTAAAATTTACGATACTTGTATTGGTTGTACTCAATGTGTGCGTGCTTGTCCTTTAGACGTTTTAGAGATGGTGCCTTGGGATGGATGCAAAGCAAATCAAATGGCATCCGCTCCACGTACTGAAGATTGCGTAGGTTGCAAACGTTGTGAAACAGCTTGTCCTACTGACTTTTTAAGTGTTCGTGTTTATTTAGGTTCAGAAAGCACTAGAAGTATGGGCTTATCTTACTAATATTGGAAAATACATCCCCAGAGGGGATGTAGTTTCATTCCCCTTCTTTTTGTTTATTTCTTCCAAAGGCTATTCCCCTATGGGGAAAAGTAGCTTTGTTTCTTATTCCCCGCAGGGGACAAGAAACAAAGCTACAAGAAATAAACAATACTTTAGAAGAAAAAGAAGAAAAGCAGGGAAACATTTTCTTCCAAAGGAAGAAAAAAATAAAAAAACGTACCGCGTTTTTTAAGAAATAACAAACAATGAAAAAAAAAGCCTTCGTTTCTTTTCTTCCAAAGGAAGAAACAAACAGAACAAAAATAAGGCTTTTCTTTTAATTTCTTGTAGCTTTACACCCCGAATGGGACTTTTTCTTTTATTTTCTTGTAGCTTTGTTTCTTCCTTTGGTTTTTTTCTTCCAGAGGCTATGTAGCTTTGTTTCTTCCAAAGGAAGAAAAAGCCCCGAAGGGGAAGTAAAGCTACAAGAAAATACAAGAAAAAACCCTGAAAGGGATGTAAAGCTACGTAGCCTTTGGAAGAAATTACAACTACAACGAAACTAAAGCTACTTGCTTCCCACTGTAAGTTTAGTTTTTAAATAAAACTTCTTTCCCAAAGATAAAATGTCCCGCTATTTTTTCAAAGGTATAATAAAATATAAAGTTTCATATAACTGTAGTTAAACTACTGTTACAACGCTGTTCCTAATATATATAAGTACTTTCCAGTTTTTTTCTTCCAAAGGAAGAAACTTTGGCAAAAAGAAGGTGGATACCAAAAGGTGCTTTGCAAAGTTTGTTTAGTAGCTTTAGTTTCTTCAAGGGGAAAAGTACCTCTAACGAGTATTTACGTCCCCTCTGGGGATGATCCCCCCCCCTGCGAGGGGGTATTGTTCCCCTTCTTTTCGTCCCCAAAGGAACAGTAGTAGTTATTTCTTAAAAAAAACAACATTTTTTTATGTTTTCTTCCAAAGGAAGAAATAACGAAAATAACAAAAAACTCCCCTTCGGGGACGGGAAACAGAGGTAAACTACAAAGCTACTAGGTGAAAATTTGTTTTCACCTAGTAGCTTAACGACGTTAAGCTACGACTATTCATTTTTGTAGTCTAGTGTTTAGCGAGGCTTTGAATAAGTAACAAGTAAATTTTCTTATTAATATTAATTTATTTGTGCTTTCCGTAGCATTTATGTTTTTCAATCATAGTATTTTAACGTTTGTTGTCAAACGTTGCTTTTAACTTAATTGTCTAGCAATTAAGTTAAATTCCATTATTACTGAATCAGCTCATTCTAGATGCAATGCTTTGACAATCTTCAAAGATATGTTGCTTTAGGACTCTTTAGGTATAGGTATGCAAATCATAAATATGTTTTATCGCTATAGTAGCTTAACACCTTTTTAAATACCCCAATATCTCCTCCGGGAATGTCGTTTCGTTCCCCTGCTTTTCGTCCCCAAAGGGGAGTAATTGTTTTACATCCCCTTCGGGGAAGGCAAAAAGAAGAGGGACTTACCTACTTTTTCTTCCCGTTTGTTTCTTGTATTTTCTTGTAGCTTTGTTTCTTCCAAAGGAAGAAAAAGCCGTTTGCCGTCCCCTTCGGGGAAAGGCAAAAAGAAGGGGAAGTAAAGCTACATAGCCTCTGGTTTTTTTCTTCCAGAGGAAGAAAATAAAAGAAAAAAACCAAAGGAAGAAAAAGTCCCCTTCGGGGAAGGCAAAAAGAAGAGGGACGAAGAGAAACTAAAAAGAAGGGAAACAAAAAGAAGAGGGAATTACCTCTGGTAAAAAGAAGGGAAACAAAACACTAACTACTTTTCTTCTTTTTCTTCCTTTGTTTTTGTTTTTTTCTTCCAGAGGCTATTCCCCTATGGGGAAAAGTAGCTTTGTTTCTTATTCCCCGCAGGGGACAAGAAACAAAGCTACAAGAAAATAAAAGAAAAAGTCCCCTTCGGGGTTTTTTCTTCCAAAGGAAGAAACAAAGCTACAAGAAATTAACAAAACTTTGGAAGAAAAAAGATCCCTGGGGGAAACCGAAGGGGAACAAAACTTTCGAAGAAAAGAAACAAAAAACAAAGTTTTTCTTCCAAGGGAAGACAATAACGGAGCGTTTTTTTACTCTTTTCTTCCAAAGGAAGAAACAACGAAAAAAAAAGAACGCAAAGTTAGTTTTCCGAAGGGATACTTTCGTTGGCATTCCCCTTGGGGAAAGTAAGGCGTTGTTTCTGCCATTTTATATACTGGGGTATCTATATCGAAACACTAAAACCCTTTTGCTATAGCCATAAGGCGTAAGGACCTATAAAAGGCTAATAGGTAAGTAGCTTTCTCTTCTCCTTCAGGGGATTTTTCTTTTCAAAGAGATGATTGGTAGGAAAGCTAGTTTTAAATGATTTTTGATTATAAAATATATTTATTTTTATGTTAACAATTACAAGTTATGTAGGTTTACTAATTGGCGCTTTAGTTTTTACTTTAGGCATTTATTTAGGTCTTTTAAAAGTTGTAAAACTAATTTAATTTAATAAAAATCTTTTTAGTAGCTTAACACCGTTAAGCTACTAAAAAGATTTTAGTTTTTACGTTTAGAGTAGCTTAACGCTGTTTTTCATTGTAGCTTTAGTAGTAAAGCTGCGTACTCCCCCTTCTTTTCTTTTTTTTAAGAAACTCCGTAGTGGTAATTTCTTCCAAAGGAAGAAATAACTACTACTGTTCCTTTGGGGACGAAAAGAAGGGGAACGAAAAGTGACGAGTATTTATGTCCCCTCTGGGGATGATCCCCCGTAGTTTCCCCAAGGGGAACAAAACTACTGTTCCTTGCAGGGGTATATGCCGAAGGGGAACGAAAAGAAAAGTCGTTTGTTTCCCTTCGGGAAACAAAACACTAAAAAAAAACAAAGGAACAGTAGTTAAACTACTGTTGTAGTGTAAAAAAATAGGTGTAGTTCCTTACAGCCAACTAAAGCAAAAACAAGTTTTCTAAGTTAAGCTAGTTGGTTCATCCCCAAAAAGGATGAACCTACATCCCTTTTAGGAAACAAAATATAAATTTATTTTTGCCAAAGGCAAACGAAAAAATAGTAGTATATTGTAGAAGCTACAAATTAAATAAATGCTTAGCTTTAAACGCTATTTTTAAAAATAGACTGATTAGGTAGGTAGTTTTCATATCTAAAAAAATATTTCTTACAAGGGTTTTAGCGGAAGCTACTTAACTTTGTATTAGTTATAGTTATCCTTTTTGAGTGTGATATCTTTCGGAGATTTTCAAAAGAATATTAGAACTTTAGTTAATCAGAGATATCGTAAAGCAATCTACCAGTGTAAAATCAGCCTAAATTTATATTTAAAGATTAAATAAACTTGTTTTTTCTAAGTTTTTAATATATATTATTATTACATAAAAAATCTTCAGTAGCTCAGTGGTAGAGCGATCGGCTGTTAACCGATTGGTCGTAGGTTCAAGTCCTACCTGGGGAGTTTTAATTTAGTAGAAGTTTTTATAATTTTGCTGTTTTACCTTATGATAATGGCTGAATTTGTCAGCTTATTTATTTAATGACATAATAACTTACTTAACTTTAGTCGTTTAACTATTACAAATACTCCCCAGTTTTCTTCCCCCTTCTTTTTGTTTACCTTCAGTAAAAAGAAGGCAAATATTTCCCTTCGTCCCTCTTCTTTTTGCCTTCCCCGAAGGGGACTTTTTCTTCCAAAGGAAGAAACAAACGGGAAGAAAAAGTCTTTTGCCTATGGCAAAAACAAAGGGGAGTTTTGTTGTTTTTTCCAAAGGAAGAACCAACAAAAAGAGTAAAAAAACTTTGTTTTTTAAAGAAACAAAGGCAAAACTTTGGAAGAAAAAAACAAAAAGAAGGGTAAAGAAAAGATTTTTACTACTCTTACATCCCCTTTGGGGATGTACCAGAGGATATCCCCAGAGGGGACGTCAATACATTCCCCTTCTTTTTTTTCTTCTTTTGGAAGAAAATAACGAAGAGTAAGAGATAAAGCTACTTTGACAAAAAATTAAAAATATGTTAAAATATTTTTTTAAAGTATAACTAAAAAAATAACAAATATAATATTTATAGAAATCGCAGGGTGGAGCAGTCTGGTAGCTCGTGGGGCTCATAATCCTAAGGCCGCAGGTTCAAATCCTGCCCCTGCAATAAAAAACTAACTAACACTAGTGTTAGTTTTCTTTTCCCCCTTCGGGGGAAACAATCAAAAATAGATTGATCGTACAATATCTTAATACAGTGGTCTCCTTGTCTGTTACAAATGTTATGTTCTTGACCTTTCTGTTTATTTTTTGGAAAACATAGGATAATAACTTACAAGTCCTTTTCACCTCGGTCAAATTCCAGGCTGCGTTTTGGTAAACTTTGTTTTGCAAGATTTGGTAAAAAGTATTTTTATACTATAAAAATACTTTATAGATTTTAAATATTATATAAAATATAGTAAAGCTACTGTAGTTTCTCTTCGTTTTTACGTTAGGGTTAGTGAACAACACTTTTACATTCCAGCTTTACTACTTTTACGGTCTAAGCCATTCTTAAATTTCCAAAAAGAACTATTTTATAATTTGTCAGCTTTTTTTTTTTAAACGCTTACATCCCCGAAGGGGATGTATTTGTTGTTTCCCTTCTTTTTACCGGAGGTAATTCCCTCTTTGAGGGAAGAAAAAGTCCCCAAAGGAACAGTAGTAGTTATTTCTTAAAAAAAACGCTCTGTTATTTTCTTTTCGTTCCCCTTCTTTTTGCCTTCCCCAGAGGGGACGGCAAAATAAAAAAACAACGTTTTTTCTGTTTTCTTCCAAAGTATTGCCTTTGGCTATATTTTAGTTCCCCGCAGGGGAAAAGAAAAATATAGCCTTCCCCTTTGTTTTTTTTTCTTCCAAAGGAAGAAACATAGGCAAAAGACTTTTTCTTCCCGTTTGTTTCTTGTCCCCTGCGGGGTACCAAAGGAAGAAAAAGTCCCCTTCGGGGAAAGGCAAAAAGAAGAGGGACGAAGGGAAACAATACTTTGGTTTTTTTCTTCCAGAGGAAGAAAATACAAGAAAAGAAAAGAAAAGTAGGTAAAAAGAAGGGAAACAAAACACTAAAAAAAACAAAGGATATTCCCCTATGGGGAAAAGTAGCTTTGTTTCTTATTCCCCGCAGGGGACAAGAAACAAAGCTACAAGAAATAACCCAAAGGCAAAACGAAACAACAAAGGAGGAAACAAACACATCCCCTTCGGGGATGTAAGCGTTTTTTGTCCCCTTTGGGGAACAAAGTTAAACTACAGATTATTTACACCCTTTAAATTGTTAACAAATTTTTAAATTTTACTACCTTTTTCTTACATATTTACGACATTCTAATACTTGCTAAAAATTTAATAATAAATTATAATAATTATTGTTAATAATTATAAACAATAATGTCAACTTTAAAAATCAATAGGCCCATAACTCAGTCGGTAGAGTGATTGCCTTACAAGCAATAGGTCATCGGTTCGAGTCCGGTTGGGCCTAGTTTTTATTAGCTATTTAGTGCTTATTGTAAGCAACTTTTTAGTCAGGGATGAGTCATTTAAGAAATCTAATATTTTTTTGTTTTTAGTGTAAACAATACAAAGCAATATATGTATACTTACTAACTAAGTAGATTAGTACTTAATCTAAATTGCTTGTGAACCCCATGTAGTTTAACTATAAACATAGTTCCACTTTAGTGGGGAAATATAAATATAAGGCAACTAAACTTGATAATTGTAATAGTAAAACTATTTATCCTTAAAGGTAGCAAGTGCAAGGCGCCTTGTGTTTAAAGCAATCAAACTTTGTAGCTTAACTACCTTTAACGTTCTCGTAAGGGATAGTTAAGTGCCGTACTTTTATATAGAAAGACTAAATAGTAATGTTAATTTATATTATTGCTCAGTTATGTCAGAATTTGGTATGTAGTTTAACTAGCAAATTTATTTTCCCGCAGGGAAACATTTTATAATTACTACCTATAGCAGCTTTACGAGCTGCATGTGCTATCTGTATAGTCTTTTATCATACATTATAAAAATTAAGATTGGCATTTGCTAGCTGCATTAACTTCACAGCCTTTACTAACATATTCTTATAGATTTAAGCAATATTAAAGTAAGTAACCTCCAACAATAGCTAACGCTTGTTTCTTTTCTTTCAAAGGAAGAAACAAAGGCAAAACGAAAAAACAAAAATAAAGGGGATATGTTTCGTCCTTCTTTTTGCCAAAGTATCTTCCTTTAGAAGAAAAAAACCAAAGGTTATTCCCCTATGGGGAAAAGTAGCTTTGTTTCTTATTCCCCGCAGGGGACAAGAAACAAAGCTACAAGAAACAAAGCTACTTTTCCCCATAGGGGAATAGCCTTTCGAAGAAAAGAACAAACGAACCGAAGGGGGACAAATTGGAGGGGGAAGAAAAGCTATTTTATATCCTATTTTTATGGTTAGAGGTAAGGGTATGTACTATTACAGTAGTTTAATGCTATTAAACTACTTAGCTATATTAAGGTAGTAAGATTTAAAAGCTTTTTTGTTAGCTTTATTTTTTCATCCCCTCTGGGGAAATAATTAAACTACTATTGTTATTCTTTTTATTATGAATAATATACATAAGCACAAAAGATTAGAGTCTAATTTATTACATTTAAGTTCATGGGTACAAGAACTTGGAAACTATAAAAAAGGTGAGGGAGCCAGAAAACTAGGTGTTAGTTGTAAGTTGAATGAAAAAGCTTCACAAATTGCTTTGCTGCCTTACAGCAAGTTTAATTCTCCGAGCCAGTTTGGTCATAATAACAATAAATTATTTTTCCATGGTACACTTAAAGCTAGCGCTCCACTCGCATCATTTAACAATAAAACAAGTTTAAATATAATACGTAAAATTATAACAACAAAAAATTTGAGCCCATTTGTAAATTTTGAAAAAAACCAGAATGAAATTTATTTTTTAAAAGAAAAACAAATGAGTAAAAAAAATATTAACCTAGTAAATAAGCCTTATTACCAGTCAGCCGAAATACAAAAAGATACAATAAAAAATATCCCCCCCATGCCTGGCGGAGATCGAACAAATGCTAAACTTTTTAGATTAAAAAATCAAAGTCAAACAAGCAAAACACAAAACCTTGATAGCAATCGTTTTACTGAGCCGATAAGAAATTTAGTTAATCTACTAGGACCATTTGACACTAACAAGCAGATTAAAAATAATAATAATATAAAAACTAAAATATATAATAATAAAATATATAAAAAAATACCTATTGTGTACAAAAATTTGTTTACTATTTTTCCCCTTTTTTTAAATTCTCGTGTAAATCTACAAGCTATACTAGCTGGAAAAACAAAAACGTTAAATAATAGTAGAAAAAAATTTACGTTTTCTACGCAATTATTTTCTACGGAATTATATAGCCAACAAAATGATAATCAACAATATAATTTGCAACAAACAACTAAAGGCTTCCAAAGTTCATATTCAAAAATGATGGAAATTAATTTAATAACAATTAGTTTAGCTTCTGCCAATCGTATTCGTCAATGGGCAGAAAAAACATTACCAAATGGAAAAGTTGTAGGGGAAATTATTAATCCTGAAACAGTACATTATAAAACTTTAAAACCTATTAAAGGGGGTTTATTTTGTGAACGTATTTTCGGTCCATTAAAAGATCATGAATGTGCGTGTGGAAAAAAGTTTAATATTAAAAATTATTTAGCAAAAGTAACACCTAATGTTACACTTCTCCCCAGAGGGGACGAAAATAATTTAGTACATAAACTACAAAAACGTTATTTTTGTCGTGTTTGTGATGTTGAATACACTTACTCTATTATTCGACGTACACAATTAGGTTTTATTCAATTAGCTTCGCCAACAACGCATGTTTGGTTTGTAAAAGGTATACCAAGTTATATCTCTATTTTATTAGATATGAAAAAAAAACACTTACAAAATGTAACGTATAATGCTGAAACTTTAACCTTAGAACATGCTTTTAGAGGACGCCAGTATTTACCAAGCTCACCTTCTAGCATTTTTGAATCATGGCAAAAAATTATGAAAATGCAGTATCCTGAAAAATATGGTAATAAACTTGATTCTACTAGCACTGGATCTAAAAAAAGAAAACCTTTAGGTAATAAACAAAGTACACAAAAAACAGAATTAGAGTTAAAAAATCAATTTAATTATAATAAAAAAAGGATAAGTTCATCAACGCTTAAAAGTGATACTTTTTCTTCCAAAGTTTTGCCTTTGTTTCTTCCTTCGGAAGAAAAAAAAACAAAAGAAGAAAATGACCCAACGCCTGAAATCAAGGACAAACGTGTACCTCTTACTTTCTTCCCCCAAAGGGAGAATAGCCAAAGGCAAAAAGAAAGTGAAGCTTTATTAACACATAGCTATTTGGATGCTTCAGCAACCAAAGTGTATGGTAGTTTAAAAACTTGGCGAAAAGATCAAAAATTATTATATAAACAAAATAAAAAGAAGTATTATTCACAAACAAAACCTAGTTTATTAACAGAATTAATAAATAATAGTTCATTTACAAATATAAACAATAATACACTTTTAAGTTTTAAAGAGCTTAAAAATCAACAAGCCCCTTTGCTACTTCCCCGAAGGGGAAGTCTTCAGCTATTAATTGATACGGAACAGACCAATATTCCATTAGAACACAACTCTTTAGGCAAAATAAATAATCTTACTGAGACTGAATATAAAACATTAGTTACTCGAAAGGGCATACCACTTTTTCTTAAGTCAAGTCAACAAAGTTCACTTGACGATAGTAAATACTCGCCAGAGGTAAGAAAAAAAGTTCTAAGTGGGACTGTTCCCCCTTCGGTTTTCTTTCCCCTTTGGGGAACCAAGGCTTTTATTTTTCTTCCAAAGGAAGAAAATGAAGAAAAGAAGAGCAAAAATACGGTGCGCAAAACGGCTTTAGAAAAAACAGAGCAATCCTCTTACCAGTATTTGAACAGTAGTTTAAGAGAGTTAAACTACTGTTCAAATAATTCATACCACTATATAGATACTATAAAAATATGTTCATCTATTTATAGTAAAAATTATAGTAAAAAAGGTAGGTTCCCCGGAAGAAAAAAACCTCCTCAACGAGGAAGTTGGTTCATATTAGCTTCTAATTTTTCAACCAAAAAAACACAAAACCAAAAAGTTACAAATAACTACTGTTCTTCGGAAGCTAGACTAAACTTAACGAATATTTATATTTCAATGCAAAATGATCTACAACTTTTAATAACTTTGTTAGTTAAAGAAATGGATTGTACCATTAATAAAAAAGCTTTTACAAATAATGTTAGTTTAACGCAAATTTTTAGTTATATTAATGCTCTAGTACATTTTTCTTTTAATAATTCTTTTTTAAGTTCTAATAATTCAGCCTTTTTTTATAAACAGGAACTTTTAAACTTGTTAAAACTTAAAACCAAAAAACAGCCCATTCCTTTATATTTATTATTTGTTTCTAAAGATCAATTATTTTTAAATATTTTACGCACAAAATTATTTCATGGAACTTATAAAACTTTTTTACCAGCAGTGCCTTCTAACGCAGTTTATAAGTATGAAGCGACAACAAAATTGAAGCACGGTAGTCAAGCCGGGTTAAGTGACACTTTGGGGAAAGTAGTTGAAGTGGGAAGTAAAAAAAGGGGCTTAGTAAGTAGATTTTCTGATATTTCAGGAAAAAATGATAATAAGCAAGATTGTAGTTTAACTATGACATTAAAAATAGGTTCTTCCAACATCCCTTTTGGGGATGTAGTGAATTGTAGTAGTAAATTATTATCTTATAATACTAAAGTTCCCCTTCGTTTTCACTACGTTTGCCAAAGGCAAAGTTCCTTCTTTTTTAATATACCACTTGTTTTTTCACAACAATTATTAAGTTATAGTGTTCTTAAAGTATGGAAAATTTTTATCAAAATAAACCAAAAAACGATTTGTTTTTTAACTACTAACAATGAAAAGGTAAAACCAGATAAGCTAAGCAAACATAAGTTCTCAGCATCTGAACAAAGTGTTTTTACTAGTGAATTAGTTTCTTTTAATGAAACTATAAAAAAAATGCCTTATTCACCAAGTTCATTAGAAATATTAAATGACTTTGCATGCAATATACAACTAGATAAATATAAATATTGTAGTTTAACAAAAGCAAAAAAACTAAACACAGGGCAAGTAGTACTAAATTCAGCCTCAAAATTAAATGTTTTTACAAAACATTTTATAAACTCTTTGGTTAACTTTACGCATAAAACATTGTCAAGCAAAAAGCCGTGTTTTTTAACAGCTTCACTTGATTTGTTTAGTTTACAAAGTCTAGCACAAAATACAAAAAAGCAACGTGCCTCTTACAAGGATTTACAATCTTTATTCATTTTAACTAAAAGTTTAAAATCCTATAATTTTAAATTCTTCCCCTTTGGGGACGAAAAATACACAACAAAATTAGCTGTAATGTTATTGTTAAACTTAACAAATCATATAACGGCAAGATCACTTAACGATAAAAAAAAAAAATAACAACTAAAATAAAAATATTTAATAGTTTTAAAAATCAGCTAAAAATAAAATTGGTAAAAAGACTTCAAGCCTGTTATCTTTTTAATCAAGGTTTGCACCACCTTGAACTAGTTAAAAAATTATCTAAAAAGAACAGGAGTTTAATAAATGGATACAATAGTAAATACATTCCTTTTGGGTTCGTTTGCCTCTGGCAAAAAGAAGGGGAAAGAAAGGCAGAGGATATTCTTTCTCCTAATGGGTATTTACAATCACACCAAATAGAAAAAAGGCAACAAGTTTTAAGACAGATTCTTGTTAAAGCGAACAACCATTCACCTTTAACTAACTTTTTTATAACACTTTCCCCTGTAGGGGGACAACATTCAGCTAAGCAAATAAACAAATCTTTAAAATATTTAGGTTCTTTAAAAACATCAAAAATATTAACACTTTATTTTTTCTTTCTAAAACAAAATAAAAAAAAATTAGCTTATAAATTATATAACTCTCTTATGGCAGATTTTGAAACAACAGAAAATAAATATTTAAAAGATTTGTTTGTACTAAAAACATTTTTTAGTTATAAATTTAAATCAGGTGGAAATAGTCAAGAAAATAGCAAATATTCTTTGTTAAATAAACCAAATACGTATTTTAAAAAGATAAAAAATGCAAATCCATATGGAAAGAATTATTATGTAATGCATAATCTATCTAATAGATCACCCAAATTTAATGCGAGCCAATCCGTTGAATCTAATGTTAAAAATTTATTAGTGAATAATATTTATAGTCTTTCTCATCGTGAATTATGGGAACAAGAAAAAGATTGGCAAGATTTTGCTTATTATTATTATTCACCAACTAATATAACAGATATACCTATTCCATTATATAAACATCGTAATTATGATTTATTATTTAGTATTGATAATACTCTTACTTATACAGCCAGCGATCATTTTCCAGTACAAACACAATATTATAGTTTAGGTATGAATATAAATACCGCTTTTTCAGGTGCTGGATTAATACAAAAATTATTAAATGAATTCAACTATAGTGAATTAAAAAAAATGGATAAACAAAATCGTATTTTACTTTTTGAATATAACAAACATATAAAAAAATTAAAAAAAATAATGCATTCTCGTTTAATAAAAAGTAGACTTGAATATTATAAAGCATGTCATATCAGAGATGTATTAATACGCCGTACTAAGTTAACACGTAAAATTTTTAATAAGGTTTTACCTTATGACTTTATTGGCAACACACCAGTTACCTCAGCAAATAAAAGTCAGAATTCGCTTAAAGATCAACCAAGTATGGTAATGTCAGCGACGTCTGGTAAACAAACTTCACATACTATTGAAACAAATGGTTTAAATATGATTTTAACACTTTTACCTGTTTTACCTCCCGTTTTACGTCCAGTACTTAAAATGTCAGGTCAATTTACAATTTCAGATTTAAATAGATTATATCAACGTATTATTTATAGGAATGAACGTTTAAAAAAATTTTTAAAAGATCCCGCTTTAAGTAGTTCTTTTGAAATGAAATATGCACAACGTTTATTACAAGAAGCTGTTGATAATCTTATTCAAAACGGTAAAAGTGGAGTAGTTCCTGAAAAAGATGCACGTGGACGTTTACTAAAATCACTCTCTGATATTTTAAAAGGTAAACAAGGACGATTCCGTCAATATTTATTAGGTAAACGTGTTGATTATTCAGGGCGTTCTGTCATTGTTGTAGGTCCACGCTTAAAATTACATGAATGTGGAATTCCTAAAGAAATGGCCTTGGTACTTTATTCTCCTTTTTTAATAAAACGTATTTTAAATGAAAAATTGGCTGATACTTATTTATCTGCTAAAAAACTAATACAAACTAATCCTTTATTAGTTTCGCAATTATTGCGAGAAATCATGAAATCATGCCCGGTTCTTTTAAACCGTGCACCTACGTTACACAGACTTGGTTTCCAAGCATTTCAACCAAAACTTGTTGATGGTAAAGCTATTTTATTACATCCATTAGTTTGTCCTGCTTTTAATGCTGATTTTGATGGTGACCAAATGGCTGTACATGTTCCAATCACTTTTGAAGCTAGAGCTGAAGCTTGGAAATTAATGTTAGCTAGAAATAACTTATTGTCACCAGCAACAGGAGAGCCTATCATTTTACCTAGTCAAGATATGGTTTTAGGTTGTTATTACCTAACAACTAATTGTGCTGAAAAATGGAGTAAATATAAAAAAGGTTCGGGTATGTATTTCCATAACATTAATGATGTTTTAAAAGCATATAATCAACAATTAATACATGTACATGCTATTATTTGGGTTAATATCATAGGACACGTTGAAAATGCCAATACTTTAGAACAACCACTAGAACTACGTATATCGTTACCTGGATTTAAATTAAATAAAAGAAAGCAAGTGAAAAAAATCCTTGTAAATAATAACAAACATCTCAAAGAATTATTTCCCCTTTCGGGGGAAGAAAAACAAAATAAGGTTAAAGATCAGTTAAATTATATTGAAATTTATTCAAAGTCTCATAATATTTTAACTTTTAATAGTACTTTAACAAATCAAATTATACGAACAACTCCAGGAAAAATATTATTTAATATGATTATTAAAAATGCAATTGAAAAACGCCCTGCTTTATTATCAAAATATACATATGAGGCTGGTTTAATAAAAAATAAATTGATCAATACTTTTGATTTAGAAACCACTAATTTTTTCACGTTCACCAAAGGTACGTAGCTTTGTTTCCCTTCTTTTTAGTTTCCCTTCGTCCCTCTTCTTTTTGCCTTCCCCGAAGGGGACTTTTTCTTGTAGCTTTACTTCCCCTTCTTTTTGCCTTTCCCCGAAGGGGACGGCAAACGGCTTTTTCTTCCTTTGGAAGAAACAAAGCTACAAGAAAATACAAGAAACAAACGGGAAGAAAAAGTAGTTATAAAGCTATGCTTTATACAAAACGGGAAGAAAAAGTCCCCGAAGGGGAGTAAAACACTAAAAAAAACAAAGGGGAAGGCAAAACTTTGGAAGAAAAGAAAAGAAATTAACAAAACTTTGGAAGAAATAACCCAACGAAGGAGGAAACAAACCACGTTTTTTTAAAAAAACGCTTTTTTTCTTCCAAAGGAAGAAAATAACAAAAAACAAAGGGGAACTACAATGTAGTTTTTCACCGTTTTAAAAATAACAATATAAAGCCTAAAACGAATAAAAGCTACTTAGAGGTTTTTCTTCCCCCGAAGGGGGAAGTAATGCCTGGCGTATCGCGCGTTAAAACTACAATGCTTTTAGCTAACTATATTTCCTCTTCTGATACCAGTTAAGCTATAATGAAATACTCCGTAGTTTAAGACTGTTAAACTACTGGTCTTTGCCGGAATCTGAGCATAGCGCAGATTGAGAGAGAATTCCCCCCATAAGGAGAAGGGATACTCTAAAGTTCCCCTTCATTTCTATTCCCTCAAAGGGGGAAAAGTAGGCTTTCTTTTCCCCTTCTTTTCTTTTTATTTCTTCCTTCTTTTTGCTTTTGTGTAAGGGTGGCTCATCCTTATTAAGCATCCAGTTACTTGTGGTAATGGGTGTCGAGCAGGCTTCGCCCCTTCAGAACCAGGCATGCAACTTTCATTGCAACTAGCTCCTCCCCTACGGGGCATCTATACACTTTGTATAGATTTAATTTTACGGCAAAGAATTCTTGGAGTTTAATTTTTTAAACTTAACCAAGTTAATGCTGGTGCTGACACTGTCAAGCACCTTGTATTGTTCAAATAGTTCAATATCAGCCATATTGGTTTCTGCCACAGCCTTTGTAACAAGCCTGTGGCAGTTCATCCCCAAGGGGGATGGTTTACACAGAGGAATTAGGTTAGAGATGTCATTTTTACCACCATAAGCCCTTGGTTTCTTATGGTGAATTTCCCACGATTCATCAAGAATATTGCAATTGCATAGCGCACACAGACCTTTTGTCTTTTGTAGTAATGCCCTTCTTAGTCCAAATTTCCAGTAGAGAGCCTTACTTTCTAATATTTCTTTGTCAGCTGGGTGGTAAGCACTGAGGCCATTCGTGGTAGTCCCACCACTAAGAATAATGGATGGAGTTGCCACTGGCACTGTCCCTGGTTGAAACAACCATAGTGGGAGGGTCCTTTTTACCGTCAAGGTTTTGGGGATAACCCACCACTTGTTATAGACTTTGTGCTTACCTACGTGTTTATTGAAAATAAAGTGTAGTAATTTTCTCTTGTAGATTCTAGTAGATTTCCTCTTAAACTGAGACAGACGCTTATAGTATTTCTTTAAGTAGTCTTTCATTTGAAACCATAACCAATGGTTGATGGCTTGAAATTGAGTTTTAGTATTTCCAGTCCTATAGAAGTTGCACCAGCCAGCTAGTATGAGGTTGATTTCTTTGAAAACAGCCTCGAGCTTCCTTCTATTAGGATTGAGGATATTCTTAATTTTATTTTTTAGGGCATCTATTTTTGATTTTGGAATATATACATAGGCTACTGTATTTCTGTTCTTTAGTTCCACAGAGAACTCAAAACCACAAAAGTCAAATTTCTCCCCTCTAGTTAAGTCCCTTATAGTGGTCTTTTCCAAGTTAAGTTTTAGCCCTCTAGGGGCTAAGAATTCAATAGCCGCTTCTAAAGCGACTTGGGTAGCCATATCACTATTTGTCACGACTAGAAGGTCATCGGCGAATCTAAAAGCCTCAGACCAGTCCGGACTGGTAGTGTTTGGTTGGAAGGCCGACTGGGTTTCATTAACAACCATAATATCGTATAACTTCTTACTGTGCCCATGTATTAGTCTACTTGGGACTTTACAGCTAGGCATTGTAAATCTATCATCGCTGGTCTTTAGCCAGATTTGGTAGTTTAGGTCCTTATTATCTACTCTAGTTGAGGAAGACTGTATGTGTTTAAATAAGAAAATTTTACTATCCTTTGATGGAGTGTGATAAAATGAGTATGTTCCACAAATACTAGTTTTTTGTGGGGCAATTTGAGGGTAATAATGCCAAGCCAGTTTCGTGGCAATGGCATTTTTTATATGGTTTTCAAATCCAGCTAACACAATATTAGATATCGTTGGGGAAATAGGGCCCCCTTGGGGGACCCCAGTGGTTGGGTCGACCTTTTTCGTGGGGTCATCTGTGAGGATGAAACCACAATTTAACCATTCGTTCAAAATTTGTTTGGGGATTAGTTCCACATCTTGGTTTTGAACCTTTATAACTGAGCATGTACTCATAATATAAGGGTGTGCTATGTTATCATAGCATCCTTTAATATCAAATTGTATGGCTGATTTAGGAGGGTTACCTTTCCTAGACCAGCAGCAGAGAGTAATAGCCTTCTGACCCCATCCAGGGGATCTGTATTTTCTAAAGCCGAAGCTTCTAGGGCCCTGGATTTCTTCACTATATACATCTAAAACGAAGTTGTATAGTGTTTGAAGTGCCCTATCTGTGTAGGTAGGGACTGAAATAGGTCTTAAACCGCCTTTAGGCTTAGGAATGAGAGTTCTGAGTAGAGGCGAGGCAGTGTATTTCTGAGGGTTTTTAACAAAAACCTTTAATTGCTCAATTATATTCTCATAATCCTTGTTTGTTGTTGGTTTCCTTTGTGATAGGCCTTTTGACCTATAACCTTTATTTATTAGTGATTACTAAATAGAGGGCATATGCCCTCGATTTTCTTGAATTTGACAATAGCCTACAGAGTTGTTTTGTAGATTTAGCATTTTGTTCCCTTATAGCCATGGCCAATAAAACCTGAGTATCAGTAACAAACTTTTTCAAATCTTTAATTTTTAGTCCAAAGGGGTAGTATGGCTCTCTTGTGAGTCTCTTGACCCTCATCTTTTTGGAGGGTTGATTTATCTTTAGTGGTGACTTAATATTTATAATTAGCCACCCTCCCCTTCTTTAGAGCCATCTTTTTTGTTGGCTTTGTTTCTCTTAAGAGCTTTGGGTGTAGGGGAAGTTTTTGGTCTTGATTTAACCTGTTTCTTAGCGAGATCAAGTTGTTTGGCAGCTAATGCTGCCATAGGACTTTTGGTACCAAGTGGAACCTCACCAAAGTCTGGTGGGCCAGTCCTTGTGATTATAGCTGAGCCAGATCTTACTATATCTTCTTCGAGAGTAGTAATATTGTTTTCTTCCCTCGTAGAGGGACGTGTTGTAAGGTAGTGGCCATCAACGTAGTTTAAATTAGTTGGGGGAGGTCCCTCAAGGGTCTTTTCGACGAATCCAATAAAGTCAAGTGCTTCAAAGTTTAGGATGTAAGCGATGTATATTACAGCTCTATCTATGTCCCCAAGAGTAGTCAGTTTATTCTCTTTATTTACAAGAGGAGTAGCATATAACGGGGCAAATCTTTCTTTTAGGCATTCCGAAAGATCAATGCCTAAGGAACTGCATAAAGCAGTTGAGCTTTCCAAAATAGATTCTACATTTACCATAGTAGGGTGGACACCAGATACTGCTGTGTTTGGTGAGAAGATAGCCTCTGACTGTGCTAAGCCTTTAATCTGGGCCATAAGGCCCTTTCTATGTATGGCTATTGCAGTAGTGTCGTCAGGGTTCAATTGAGAGGTAGGGATTATTTTTGCCCTAGGGGCACCAATAGCCAATTCTACCTGTCTTTCTAGAAACTCGTACGATTCTTCAGGAGGTAGATCGTTAAGTTCATCCATATTTACGTACAATGTGTTAGAAATTGCCATAAGAGCTGTAAAACATTCTATTTCATGATGGTTAAATAGTTTGGCGTTTCTTCTTTGTGATTCAAGGCCTTGTATTTCTTTCCCTGAAAGGGTAGTGTTTGAGGCAGCGGTCACTTGTGCTCTAACGGCAATTAGGTAGCTCATTGCAAGTATACCACATGCTATTTGATTTTTAACGTGTTTACTTATGGAATCTAACTCTGTTATATTTAGTTTTGGAATTGTAACTCTGATTTTTGCCATATTAATTTATTTTAAGTTCACATAGGGATTTACCCTGGTAGCTGACTATGACTGTTTTCTTAAGGGTTCAATTTCCCTTACTATGTGATTTTAATAGAACTTAGGGCCACATAGTCCTGTCCAATTGGATTATTAAAGATTTGTAGTAGTTACAGGCCCAGTGGATTTGAATCTCCCCCTAACCAATTTCATTGTTAGGGATCCTAGTTCCTAGGGCATACTGTAGTAATTTGTCCAGTAGTTAAGAAGTCACAATGACTTCACGGGCTTTCTCTAGTTAGCAATCTTTTCAGATTTTAATTGCGCCCAACATTAATAAAAGTGTAGGAGCGTCATCTCTCTGGTTCTAGACCAGTTGGGAGTAAACCCATAACACCTTTCGGTGGAGCATCTGCTTTCAGAGATGTCATTCACCCACCATGCTCTTTTTAAGAGTTTAGGTTAGGGTGTTGAGCTTTTAGTTGTTGTATTAAATAGTTTATCAATGCGGAATTGTCACATTGCATGGAGGCAGGACTTAGCTCTGTACCCTTCCAGTTAGCGAGCTCTTGTGATTCAGAAGAAAGCTAATATCACTGCTAAAGGTGTCCATCTAAGAGGTGGGGTCAACCTTCCCATTTGGCCAAGATGAGTGTCTGGAGGCGGCCTGTCAGGTGGGGATACTTTGTACAATCTGTTAGATTGTGATTTTGCTAATTTGTTTTCATTGTCCACTCCCTGGATAACTACTAATTGTAGATTCCATTAGGATTTTTCCATGTTTTGCCATACTGTAGTTCCATGAGGATGATACAGCACTAAACCAGAATTGTTGAGGTACCTGTTATTACTAAGATTGCACAAGCATTTAGCACTGAGCATTCCCCATCCTAGTTAAATTAGTGGGCAGGCACCCATCTGGCGGCAACAGAGTAAGAGCCACTCTGGCAGGATTTCCACCTGCAATTTAATAGCATACCATTGGGCTCACACTTTCTTCCTATTTAATTAAAAGAAAAAAACAAACTCCCCTTCGGGGACGAAAAGAAAGCCTCCATTTGTTTTGAGTTTTTTTCTTTTATTTTCTTCCAGAGGCTATGTAGCTTTACATCCCTTTCAGGGTTTTTTCTTGTATTTTCTTCCTCTGGAAGAAAAAAACCAAAGGAAGAAACAAAGCTACAAGAAAATAAAAGAAAAAGTCCCCTCCGGGGTTTTTTCTTGTATTTTCTTCCTCTGGAAGAAAAAAACCAAAGGAAGAAACAAAGCTACAAGAAAATAAAAGAAAAAGTCCCCTTCGGGGTTTTTTCTTGTATTTTCTTCCTCTGGAAGAAAAAAACCAAAGGAAGAAACAAAGCTACAAGAAATTAAAAGAAAAGAATAAAAAAAACTCCCCTTCGGGGACGGGGACAAGAAAGAAATCCCCCTTTGGGGGCAAAAAACAAAGGGGAACTACAACATAGTTCATTTTCAATTTATGTATAGTTCAAAATTAATATCATTAATTGGTTTTATAAAACCAAAAATTAAAGGACATTATTTAATGTTATATCCTAACTTACGTCCCCTCTGGGGATGTTGTTTAGCAGGGTTAAACTACAGTTCAGCTATAAAGCTAGAACTAAATCATCTATTAGCTAATTATTATAATTTTACAAACACTTATAAATATAATAAACAATACAATGCAACATTTATTACTAATATAAAACTTTCTTTATTAGTAGCTTTACCTCTTACTTTCTTCCCCCTTCTTTTTGTTCCCCTGCGGTTATATTCTTCCAAAGGCTACGTAGCTTTACTATGTAAAGCTACAAGAAAAAAAAGAAAAGGAGGCAATTACCCCTTTGGGGGAAGAATTTGTTTTTTTCTTAAAAAAAACAAAGTTTTTTTAAAGAAACAAAGGCAAAAAGAAGGGGAACTTATAAAATATCCTCTATTGAGTATTTACAATCGTAGTAAAGCTACGTACAATAATTTGCTTGGATGGTCAAAAACATTCTATTTATTAAATGGTATAAACAAGCAGAGTTTTGAATGTTCTCTTCCCTCTTCGAGGGAAGAAAGTAAATTGGATCCAGTAATAGTACAGAAAAAAAAAATTAAACTTAAACCTCACCAAAAATTTGAAGTAACACTTAAAAAGATTAAAAAATTATTATTTAAATTTTTTTTAAAAAACACAGGAAATTTTATAAGGTTTTTAAAACAAAAAATAAAATATACTAATCAAAATACGGTTAGTTTTTTTATTAAAACAATAAATCTAAAAATCTTAAAGACATTTAAATTTTTTGGCGATTTTTTTTGTATTTTAAATTTTTTACTAAAAATAATTGATTTTATGTCTAAACAAACTGGTTTTTTTAAGCTAATTAAAATAGACAATAAGTTAATATACTTACTTTCTTCCGAAGGAAGAAGCACTGTGTTACGCTTCCCCTTTGGGGACGTACAACAAGCATATAATATGCAACATATGTTTTCAACAATGAAAATTCAACAACATAAAACGGACAAAACGTATCACATAAAAAGCAAACAACCTACGGTAGCGTATTTAAAATCAGTTTTTAACACTAGTATGTCCTCCTTCGGAGGAAAACACATAAAATTCGCTTTTACTCGAAGCTCTTTTTTTCTAATAACAAACCTTTTTTTTATAAAAATCAAATTTTTATTAATAAAACAAGCTTCTTTTATAACGTATTTTTTACATAAAGTTTTATGGAAATGGACAAAAAAACAACATGGTCAAGTTTCATATCAATGTCTAGCAAATAAATATTGGATTTTTTTACAAAAGTTGGCTAGATTTTATTTTTTTGAAAAAGTACACTAAAAACTTAAAACTAATGAAGTAACTGAGTATTCTTTTTCGTTGTCTTACACAGTAAGACTAGTAGCTTAACTATATTTTATCTAACCCAAATTGTTTAAGTTAGAAAACTTGTTTTTACCAACATCACCTTACGGTCTCACTTTGCTTTTCTTTTTTTTTCTTAAAAAAACCCCCTTCTTTTCTTTTCTTTATAAAGCATAGCTTTATGTAATTTCTTGTTTCCCTTCGTCCCTCTTCGAGGGAAGAAAAAGTAATTTCTTCTTCTAGAAGAAAAAAAGAAAGAAAAAAACAAATAGAAAGAAGAGGAACAATTTTGTTTCCCTTCTTTTTAGTTCCCCTACTTTTTGCCTTCCCCAGAGGGGACGGCAAAATAAAAAAACAACGTTTTTTCTGTTTTCTTTTCCCCTGCGGGGAACCAAAGTATTGTTTCCCTTCGTCCCTCTTCTTTTGCCTTCCCCGAAGGGGACTTTTTCTTGTATTTTCTTCCTCCGGAAGAAAAAAACCAAAGGAAGAAACAAACGGGAAGAAAAAGTCTTTTGCCTATGTTTCTTCCTTTGGAAGAAAAAAAAACAAAGGGGAAGGCAATATTTTAGTTTTTTTCTTCCAGAGGAAGAAAATACAAGAAAAAGAAGAAAAGTAGGTAAGTCCCTCTTCGAGGGAAGAAAAAGAAGTAAAACAATTACACTAACTACTTTTTCTTCCCTCGAAGAGGGACGAAGGGAAACAAAAGGGAAGAAAAAGTCCCCGAAGGGGACTAAAAAAAACAAAGAAAGGGGAAGGCAAAAAGAAGATACTCGTTAGAGGTACTTAGCTTTGTTTCTTATTCCCCGCAGGGGACAAGAAACAAAGCTACAAAAGCTATTTTATAAACTATTTTTATAGTTAGAGCTAAGGGGTCTCTATATAGTTAAAACTTAAATCGTGAAATTTTATTTAAAAAAGCAGCATCAAATAAGTGAGTTTCTTTAGAGTATAAAAAAAACCTGATATAATATAAGTTGAGAAGAAAAAAAATGAATACTAAATTTTAAATAGTAATAATTGTTTTAATTACTTATGCTTTTTTAAAAAACTAGAATAAACTTATTATAATAATTTAGTCAGGTTTATTGATGTAGTTTTACATTGTAAGACTACTACCTCAAAGAGGATCCTCCCCTCTACAAGGGGAGTATCAAAAATCGAAGCAAGTTGTAGCCTTAAAGGGGAAACTACTGTTTTATACTGTTTAGATACAATCTAAACTATATAGTTAGGTACTAGTTAAACTAGTCGTAGTTTCTTTGTTTCATTACAAATTTTAAAGTATTATTCTAGTTTATTTTTAAGATTTTTTTAATCTATGGTTAAACAAATATTAGTAGCTGTACGCGCAGCTATTTTAGCTGTTATTTTCGGCATTGCTGGTAGTCTATCAGTAAATCCAGCTGAAGCTTATCCTATTTTTGCACAACAAAACTACGCGAATCCACGTGAAGCAAATGGTCGTATTGTTTGTGCAAACTGTCACTTAGCACAAAAAGCTGTTGAAATTGAAGTTCCGCAAGCTGTTTTACCTGATACAGTATTTGAAGCTGTTATTGACCTTCCATACGATAAACAAGTTAAACAAGTTTTAGCTAATGGTAAAAAAGGCGATTTAAATGTTGGTATGGTTTTAATCCTTCCAGAAGGTTTTGAATTAGCACCACCTGATCGTATTCCTGAAGAAATGAAGAAAAAAGTTGGTAATCTTTACTACCAACCATACAGCCCAGAACAAAAAAACATTTTAGTAGTTGGTCCAGTACCAGGCAAAAAATACAGTGAAATGGTAATTCCAATTGTATCACCAGATCCTGCTAAAAATAAAAATGTTTCTTTTTTAAAATATCCAATCTACTTTGGTGGTAACCGTGGTCGTGGTCAAGTTTATCCAGACGGTAAAAAATCAAACAATACTATCTATAACGTATCAGCGCCGGGTAAAATTGTAGCTATTACACCTGTAGAGAAAAAAGGTGGTTTTGAAATCACTATTGAAAAAGCAAACGGTGAAACTATTGTAGATAAAATCCCAGCAGGTCCAGATTTAATTGTTAAAGAAGGCCAGATTTTAGTAGCAGATCAACCATTAACTAACAACCCGAATGTTGGTGGTTTTGGTCAAGCTGAAACTGAAATTGTACTACAAAACCCAGCACGTGTTCAAGGTTTATTAGCTTTCTTTAGTTTTATTTTAATAGCACAGGTTTTATTAGTTCTTAAGAAAAAACAATTTGAAAAAGTACAATTAGCAGAAATGAACTTCTAATTTTAGAATTGTTCTTTTTACATAAACACTATACTTCTCTTTTCCTCTAAAGAAAACATCCTATGCTTTCTTTTTAGTTTACCTACTTTTTCTTCCCTCGCAGAGGGACTTACCTTCTTTTCGTTATTTCTTCCTTCGGAAGAAAACAGAAAAAACGTTGTTTTTTTATTTTGCCGTCCCCTCTGGGGAAGGCAAAAAGTAGGGGAACTAAAAAGAAGGGAAACTAAAAAGAAGGTAAACCCCCTTCTTTTCTTTTCTTTTCCCCTGCGGGGAACCAAAGGAAGAAACAAAGCTACAAGAAAATAAAAGAAAAAGTCCCCTTCGGGGTTTTTTCTTCCTTTGGAAGAAACAAAGCTACAAGAAACAACTTTTAATTTCTTAAAAAAAACAAAGTTTTTTTAAAGAAAAAGAAGAAAAGAAGGGGAAAGCACAGCATTGAGAATAACGTTAATAAAATGAACTACGTTGTTCCTCTGAAGGAGGACGTTCATTACTTGTAAATCTGCTTCATTAGATTTTATCTTAGAGAGTGCTGCTCCTTTTATTTGATATACCCTAATCGATACTATAAAAATCGTTCTAATGGATGTTATGTAGCTTTAGTGGTTTTTAAAAGACAATCAGCATTTTTCGTACGTTTTTTCAGCACGCAAAATATAGTAATAAATTCTCAAAGTAAATCACTAAATTGTAGTTAAACTACAATGTGATATAGCTAACTAGCTAAATGATGTAAACAAAACATCGTACGTTTTTTATAGCTAAAAGCTATAAAAAATTCTAATATCACTGAACTAATTTGTATTAAAAAATAGAATCTAAATTTACTTATAATAGATACAAAAAAATGAACCAAACATAGCGTTGAAGAAAAGCTATTTTATATACCATTTTTATATATGTTTACCTTCTTTTTAGTTTCCCTTCGTCCCTCTTCTTTTTGCCTTCCCCGAAGGGGACTTTTTCTTCCTTTGGTACCCCGCAGGGGACAAGAAACAAACGGGAAGAAAAAGTAGTTATAAAGCTATGCTTTATACAAAACGGGAAGAAAAAGTAGGTAAACTAAAAAGAAGTAAGGGGTTATTTTATTTAATAAATAAAAACTACAACCTTTTTTATAGTTAAATGACTAGTCTTTTTCAAAGTCTTGTCTGTTTTTTAAGTCATTTAAATTTTAAATTAAAGACATTTTAGTTTTATTGAAAATTAACGGATAAATAACTATGTCAGTTACTAAAAAACCTGATTTAAGCGATCCAGTTTTAAAAGCAAAACTAGCTAAAGGTATGGGTCACAATTCTTATGGTGAACCAGCTTGGCCAAACGATTTATTATACATGTTCCCTGTAGTTATTTTAGGTACATTTGCATGTATTATTGGTTTATCTGTTTTAGATCCAGCAGCTATTGGTGAACCAGCTAACCCATTTGCAACTCCACTTGAGATTTTACCAGAGTGGTATTTCTACCCAGTTTTCCAAGTTTTACGTGTAGTTCCAAACAAACTTTTAGGTGTTTTATTAATGGCAGCTGTTCCAGCTGGTTTAATTACAGTTCCATTTATTGAAAGCATCAATAAATTCCAAAACCCTTACCGTCGTCCAATTGCTACTATTCTTTTCCTTTTAGGTACTTTAGTTGCTGTTTGGTTAGGTATTGGTTCTACTTATCCTATTGATATTTCTTTAACTTTAGGTTTATTCTAATATTATTTACTTTATGCTGTTTAACCTTTTTTATTGTTAAGAAATAACCATAACAGAGTGTTTTTTGTTCGTTTGCCTCTGTTTTTTTTCTTTTATTTTCTTCCTCTGGAAGAAAAAAACCAGAAGAAGAAATAAAAAAAAACTCCCCTTCGGGGACGGGGACAAGAAACAATGTTTTCTTCCAATTTCGTATTTCTTCCTTTGGAAGAAATAAAGGAATTAAAAGAAATAACCTGACGAAACTCCGTAGTAGTAATTTTGTTTTGTTTCCCTTCGTCCCTCTTCGAGGGAAGAAAAAGTAGGCAAACGGCTTTTTCTTCCTTTGGTACCCCGCAGGGGACAAGAAACAAAGCTACATAGCCTCTGGAAGAAAAAAACCAAAGGAAAAAACTACAGCAAAAGAAGAGGGACTTACCTACTTTTCTTTTCCCTACGGGAAACCAAAGGAGAACCCCCTTCGGGATTCCTTCGGTTTTTTTCTTCCAGAGGAAGAAAATAAAAGAAAAAGTCCCCTCTGGGGAAGGCAAAAAGTAGGGGAACTAAAAAGAAGGGAAACAAACGGCTTTTTCTTCCTTTGGTACCCCGCAGGGGACAAGAAACAAAGCTACAAGAAACAACGAACGTTAGTTGGTTTACCTTCTTTTTAGTTTCCCTACTTTTTACCGGAGGTAATTCCCTCTTCTTTTTGTTTCCCTTCGTCCCTCTTCTTTTTGCCTTCCCCGAAGGGGACTTTTTCTTCCTTTGGTACCCCGCAGGGGACAAGAAACAAACGGGAAGAAAAAGTAGGTAAACTAAAAAGAAGGCGAAGGGGATCTTTAGATTACTATACCATTTTTATGGGTAGAGGTTAGGGGTATTAAAGCTACTTGGAAAATTCCAGTTTATCTTTTCTTTTTGGGCTCTGTTAAAAAAGGTTGGAAAGTTAATTTTTAAGTCAAAAAGTGCTTTTAAATTTTCCTATAAATTGCAGAAAAATCAAATGTATGTTATAATAAAATATACATTTTAAAAATATAAAAAGAGCTTGTAGCTCAGTGGACTAGAGCACATGGCTACGAACCATGGGGTCGGGGGTTCGAATCCCTCCTGGCTCGTTATAATCAAACTGTATTTATAGCGAACTTATTTAGAGTCTTTCTATCAAAGAAAGAATAAACTGCAGTTTATCAAAAAAGCTTCCGTGGATTCTAACGCTTTAATTACATATACCGGAAAGTATTTTTTATTGTGGTTATATAGTGTGATGGAACCTACATCCCCAGAGGGGATGTAGTTTTTACAACGTAATTTAACTACTATATTTTGGAAATACTCGCTAGAGGTAAAGCAATGTACTTCTTTTATATAGATATTATATAAATTGTTGTAGTGTAACTACAACAAGTTTAATTAGTAACAGTTCATACCCTTACAGGTATATGGGTAGAATAGAAAAAAGCCTTTATAAATAAAAGCTTTTAAAGTCTAAGCCGAAAAGAATGCTTTAGAAATATTGTAGTTTAGCGTTTTTAGTTATATGCTAAAAGCGCTAAAAGTATAAATAGTTTTACAACGTTTTACAAGGAGAAAAAAAACAGGCGTACCCTTTTTATTCTTTTAAATTAATAGTTTAGTAAATTAGCAAACGTTTACTATAACACCACCAACCTTACCGCCTATTCAAATGCTAAACTATTTATAATAATTAGGTTGTTATCAACAGCAAGAAGCTGCTGTACAAATAATACAATATTTAACTTAAACAAAATTTTTAAAATCTGTTTTTAACCTTTTATTTGATATTTACGTCTGTAATCTATGCTTTGTATAGATTACTTACTTTTTAAGTTTGAACAATCCAGTTAATATCGGTTTAGATAAAATATTATCAGGTCCAATTTTTGAATGTACATAAAACATTAGTAGTAAATCTATAACTTAAGTGCGATGGAAGAGTTATGTAGCTTTACCTCTAACGAGTATCTTCTTTTTGCCTCCCCAAAGGGGACTTTTTCTTCCCGTTTTTTTCTTTTATTTTCTTGTAGCTTTGTTTCTTGTAGCTTTGTTTCTTGTCCCCTGCGGGGTACCAAAGGAAGAAAAAGCCGTTTGTTTCCCTTCGTCCCTCTTCTTTTGCCTTCCCCGAAGGGGACTTTTTCTTGTATTTTCTTCCTCCGGAAGAAAAAAACCAAAGGAAGAAACAAAGCTATAAGAAACTACTTTTTCCCAAAGGGAAACAAAAGAAGAGGGAATTACCTCCGGTAAAAAGAAGGCAAATATTTGCCTTCTTTTTACCGGAGGTTAACAAAAAGAAGGGGGATGAAACTAAAGCAACTTTGTTCCCCAAAAGGGACAAAAAACAAGTTTTTACCGTTTTTATAGTATCTATATAGTTAGTTAATGACCTTTGCCTTTAACTATCTTTTTTGGATAATTAGAATTAGAAACTAATAATCCTAAAGAGAACAAAGCTACTATAGCTTTTGTCTTAAAAATTATAAAATTAAATAATTCATTTTTTATATGAAATTAGCCTATTGGATGTATGCAGGTCCTGCACATATTGGGGTTCTTCGTGTTAGTAGTTCTTTTAAAAATGTCCATGCTATTATGCACGCACCCCTGGGTGATGACTATTTTAATGTAATGAGATCAATGTTAGAACGTGAACGTGATTTTACTCCAGTAACTGCTAGTATAGTTGACCGACATGTTTTAGCAAGAGGTTCACAAGAAAAAGTAGTTGAAAATATTACACGAAAAAATAAAGAAGAATCTCCGGATTTAATTTTATTAACACCTACTTGTACGTCAAGTATTTTGCAAGAGGATTTACATAATTTTGTTGAACGTTCAACACTAACTTTAACTGAAGTAGAAAATCCTCTAGATTCTAAAACATCATTTGTAAACAGTAATTCGACATCTCAAGTAGAACATGAAGAAGATCGACTGTCTTCAAAAGAAGCTACTACAGAATTGGTGAAAAATAAGTCAGCTCGTAAGGAAGTGCCGCTTTTTGTAATGGGACCCGGTGAAGATGCTAAAACTGGAAACCAAAGTGAATATATTACTTCAACAGAACATTCCAAGGCTGCCAGTAATAGTCAACCAGATGTTATTTTAGCGGATGTAAATCATTATCGAGTTAATGAATTACAAGCAGCAGATCGAACACTAGAACAAATCGTACGTTATTATATTGAAAAAGCAAAAAAACAAAATAATTTAAATATTACTAAAACGGAAAAACCTTCCGTAAATATTATTGGGATTTTTACATTAGGGTTTCATAATCAACATGACTGTAGAGAATTAAAACGTTTATTTAATGATTTAGGTATTAAGATAAATGAAATAATTCCAGAAGGTGGTAATGTTAATAACTTAAAAAATCTGCCACAAGCGTGGTTTAATTTTGTGCCTTATCGTGAAGTTGGATTAATGACAGCTGTATATCTTAAATCTGAATTTAATATGCCTTATGTTTCTATAACTCCAATGGGTTTAATTGATACTGCCTCTTGTATTCGATCAATTTGTAAAATAATTACAGATCAACAAAATAGTTTAAATAAAAACGGTGATGCTTCTATCTTAATTGAAAATTTATTTAATAAATATATAGATCAACAAACGCGTTTTGTTTCTCAAGCAGCTTGGTTTTCACGTTCTATTGATTGTCAAAATTTAACAGGGAAAAAAGCTGTCGTATTCGGTGATGCTACACATTCTGCTGCTATGACAAAAATCTTAGCTCGTGAAATGGGCATACGTGTTTCTTGTGCTGGAACTTACTGTAAACACGATGCTGACTGGTTTCGTGAACAAGTAAGTGGGTTTTGTGATCAAATTTTAATAACAGATGATCATACACAGGTAGGAGATACTATAGCAAAATTAGAACCCGCTGCCATTTTTGGGACGCAAATGGAACGTCATGTTGGCAAACGATTAGATATACCTTGCGGTGTTATATCTGCTCCTGTTCACATTCAAAATTTTCCTTTAGGTTATCGTCCATTTTTAGGGTATGAAGGAACAAATCAAATAGCTGATTTAGTGTATAATTCATTTAATCTTGGTATGGAAGATCATTTATTACAAATTTTTGGTGGACATGATTCTGTTGTAAACGAAATCGATACTACAAAACCTAGTTCTTCTAGCATTCTCGTTTCTGAAGGAGATAAATCAACAAAAGTTGAAGTAAATTTATGGTCACCTGAAGGTTTAGCAGAATTAAATAAAGTGCCTGGGTTTGTTCGAGGAAAAGTTAAACGCAATACAGAAAAATATGCTTTACAAAATAATCAATCTGTGATTACTGTAGAAGTAATGTATGCTGCAAAAGAAGCTTTATCCAATTAAAAATTTTTAAAAGTTTTAAGTTATCAACCAAACTTTGCAAAGCAAAGTTTGTTTGTAGCTTTACCTCTAACGAGTATCTTCTTTTTGCCTTCCCCTGTGTTTTTGCCATAGGCAAAAGACTTTTTCTTCCCTTTTGTTTCCCTTCGTCCCTCTTCGAGGGAAGAAAAAGTCGTTTGCCTACTTTTTCCCGGAGGGAAACAAAAAGAAGGGGAGTTTATTTCTTTCAAAGAAAGAAATTACATTGTTTTGTTTCCCTTCGTCCCTCTTCGAGGGAAGAAAAAGTCCCCGAAGGGGTGTAAAACATTAACTACTTTTTCTTCCCGTTTTTTTCTTCCAAAGGCTATTCCCCTATGGGGAAAAGTAGCTTTGTTTCTTCCTTTGGTTTTTTTCTTCCGGAGGAAGAAAATAAAAGAAAAAGTCCCCTTCGGGGTGTAAAGCTACAAGAAACTACTTTTTCTTCCCGTTTGTTTCTTGTCCCCTGCGGGGTACCAAAGGAAGAAAAAGTCCCCTTCGGGGAAGGCAAAAAGAAGAGGGACGAAGGGAAACAAAAGAAGAGGGACTTACCTCCGGTAAAAAGAAGGGAAACAAAAAGAAGAGGGACGAAGGGAAACAAGAAATTACATAAAGCTACGCTTTATAAAAAAAACAATTTAATTAAAAAAACTAAGCGTTTTTAAATTAAATTAAAAGAAAAAGAAGAAAAGTTATTTCGCCCCTTTGGGGTTATTTCTTCCTTTCTAAGAAAACAACAAAAAAACGCTCTGTTATTTTCTTGTAGCTTTGTTTCTTGTCCCCTGCGGGGAATAAGAAACAAAGCTACTTTTCCCCATAGGGGAATAGCCTCTAGAAGAAAAACAAAGTTTTTTAAAGAAATTAACAAAACTTGGGAAGAAAAAAAAACAAAGGAAGAAATAACCAACAAAGTTTTTTAAAATAAATTAAAAGAAAAAAACAAAAAGAAGTATTGTTTCCCGAAGGGAAACAATACTTTGGAAGAAAATGACTTTCCCTCTTCGGACGACGAAGGGGAACGATATATACGACCCCCTACAAAGAGGGTGATTCTGTATTGATCTGAGCATAGCTCAGATTGCAGAGGAAATAAAACAACATTCCCCGAAGGTGATCTTTATTTATAGAAAATAAAGTTGCGTAAGGAAAAAATAAATGTTATAATATTACAAGTTGTTTAATAACGGGATGTAGCGCAGCTTGGTAGCGCATGTGCTTTGGGAGCATAGGGTCGCAGGTTCGAATCCTGTCATCCCGATAAAAAAGAATTTTTTAGTATTAAAAAATAACAAGAAATATATTATTTTGTTATAATATAAGTATACCTACTTATAAAAAAAAATAAGCCATAAAATATACTATCTCTTTTGTAAAAAACATAGTTTTAACAAACGAGAACAGTAGTTAAGCTACGTTCATTCTTGGTTACTAAGCATCTAAGAAGCAAAAACCTATGTACTTTTACGCTATCACGGATGATCTTTTTGATGGATCCTCTTCGTAGTATTCTTCCGCGCAACGGAGGGTCCTAAAAAGCATAGGATAAGTAAAATTACTTTACGGCTATCAGTAACAAAGGAACTACTTCCCCCTTCTTTTCTTTTCTTTTTGTTTCTTGTCCCCTTTTTTTAAAATTTCTTGTAGCTTTGTTTCTTCCTTTGGAAGAAAAAACCCCGAAGGGGACTTTTTCTTTTATTTTCTTGTAGCTTTGTTTCTTGTCCCCTGCGGGGAATAATAAACAAAGCTACTTTTCCCCATAGGGGAATAGCCTCTGGAAGAAAAAAATGGAGGCAAACGAAGAAAATAACCTAACCCAACGAAAAAGAAGAAAAGAAGGGGAAAAGAAAGTAGTTAAACTACAATCATTTTTCGGCTAATAAAAACCTTAAATAAATACTTAGAGTAGACCTTTGTAAGCATAATACACTTGAGGAATAGACTTGAGGGGCTAGAAAAACAACATAGTTTAATTAATATAAGGATTAAGTTGATATTGGATATTGCCTTTGGCTACGTAGTTTTATGTTATACAGCTATAAGATAGTTGTTGGGCTAACATGCCTTTGTTGAACCAAAAACTCTTTCCAGGTATTTTCGTTCCCCTTCGGGGAAGTATCCCTTTTGGTGCTTTTTAGCTAATCTTAATATTAAAATAATATTGTAGTTTAATTTAGTTAAGCTATTAGGATAAAAAAAAGGGGAACCAAACTTTGCAAAGCATTGCCTGTTTCATAGGTTAAGCAACTAGAGATTTATTTTTAGAAAGAAAAAAAAAGCTTTAAGGTGAGCTTATTTTGTTGATTGTGACTAACTTATATTTATTCTTTTGAAGAAAATAGCAGTTTTGATGAAATGCTTGGCAGCCGTCATGTTATAGAATTTCTTACCAAAACTTCACTTTATGATGCTTTCGGCAAATTCAAGTTTAGTTTAACTATAAAAATAGTTGTAGTGTAACTACAACGCCTTACTGCTAACTAAGGTAAAAACTATTTTTATAGTAGCTTAACTACATTTCTATATAATTAGGTTCATCCCCTCTAGAGATGTTGGAGTATTTATAATCGCGATATACTTTTTACAACGTAGTTTAACTGGTAATCAAAGAGGATTTTCTTTTCTTTCCCCTTCTTTTCTTTTCTTCCAAAGGAAGAAAAAACGAACCGAAGGGGAACTTTCTTTTTCTTCCTTTGGAAGAAAATAACGTAAGGCTTATGTCTCTGCCATTGCCATTAAAAGCAATATAAAACAATTGCAGTTAGCTAAACATTAACGGTTAGCTATAATGAGCATTATGTACTTTCCCTGTAGTTCCCCCTTTGGGGGAAAAGAACAAGAGGTACCTCTATTGTTCCCCTTGCTTTTCTTTTTTTCTTCCAGAGGAAGAAATTACATAGTTTAACTACTTCCCCCTTTTTTTTGTTTACCTTCTTTTCGTTATTTCTTCCTTCGGAAGAAAACAGAAAAAACGTTGTTTTTTTATTTTGCCGTCCCCTCTGGGGAAGGCAAAAAGTAGGGGAACTAAAAAGAAGGCAAATATTTCCCTTCGTCCCTCTTCGAGGGAAGAAAAAGTAGTTTTTTTCTTGTTTGTTTTTTTCTTTAAATTTAATTAAAAAAACGCTTAGTTTTTTTAATTAAATTTAAAGAAACCAATACATCCTCTTCGGGGATGTAAAAAACTTTAGAAGAAAAGAATAGCCTCCTTTTAATTTCTTAAAAAAAAGGGGGAAGAAACTACATCTCTCTGGGGATATCCTCTGGTACATCCCCAGAGGGGGATGTAAGAATATTAAAAATCGTAGTAGTAGTTGTCTTACTTATTAAGACAAAAACAACGTTCCCCTTGGGAAAACTAAAGCTACTATATATTCCTAGCACAAAACTGTCAAACTGTCTATCAACAAATTATTAAACTTTTTAATGAAGGATATTTATGACAACTTTAGCACTGGTACTTGCAAAACTTCCTGAAGCATATGCACCATTTGCACCAATTGTAGACGTTTTACCAGTTATTCCTGTATTCTTTATTTTATTAGCTTTTGTTTGGCAAGCTGCTGTTAGCTTTAGATAATTTAATTCTATTTAATTATAATTAATAATTAGAATTAAATAGTAACTTAATAATTTGATGACAATTTTTCATTAGCTCTAGACAAAATCAACTACAATTGCTTTTTTTAACTATAGTTGTTTTACCTTACTCAGTAGTAATTTCTTCCAAAGGAAGAAATAACTACTGAGTATTTTAATACCCGTTTGGAATTTAGCTGACGGTACTTCTTTGAAAGAGAATATTTTAAAATTAACTAAAGTGAAGCTACGAGAAAGGAACTATTTTTATCGTTAAACTACTTATGTAAAACAAGATTGTTTAACTATAAAAATATATTGTGCCTCAACTTTCCTGATATGAGCGTAAAATATTTTAGTTTTGCTTACTTATCAAAGTTATTAAATGGAACTATCTTAAAATTCTTGTAAGACTTCATATAAGAATACCCCCAGCGGAATTCGAATCCGCGTTTTCTCCGTGAAAGGGAGGTGTCCTAGGCCTCTAGACGATGGGGGCGTTTAATTTATAATAAATATATAACATAATTTTGAAAAAATGTCAATATTACTAACAAAGTATTAATAATCAATAGATATATATATAAACAATACCGATTTTGGAAGCTAGTTGCTTAACGATGTTTTACATACTATATAAAATAAGAACTTTTTTTATAGTTAAACTACTACTATTTTTATAGTATCTATACAATATAGATATTAATCTAAAGATATATAAAATATAAACTATTTTTATCTATGAATATCCTCTATTATAGCCCTTCTTTTTACCAAAGGTAATTCCCTCTTCTTTTTGCCTTCCCCAAAGGGGACTTTTTCTTCCCGTTTGGTATAAAGCATAGCTTTATAACTACTTTTTCTTCCCTCGAAGAGGGACGAAGGGAAACAAAAAGAAGAGGGAAGAAAAAGTAGTTTCTTGTAGCTTTGTTTCTTGTCCCCTGCGGGGAATAAGAAACAAAGCTACTTTTCCCCATAGGGGAATAGCCTTTGGTTCCCCGCAGGGGACAAGAAAAAAACAAAGATGGGAAAAGAAAAGTTATTTCTTAAAAAAATGCTCTGTTATTTTCGTTATTTCTTCCTTTGGAAGAAAACATAAAAAAATGCAAAGCATTTTTTTATAAGAAATAATTTTTTTCTTCTTTTAGAAGAAAATGAAGAAATTAACAAAACAAAGGAAGAAAAACAAAGTTTTTTTTGTTGTTTTCTTCCAAAGGAAGAAATGATGTAATTAAAAGGAGGCAATTTGTTGTTTCTTCCTTTGGTTTTTTTCTTCCAGAGGAAGAAAATAAAAGAAAAGAAAGCCAAAGGCAAACTCCGTAGTGGTAATTTCTTCCTTTGTTTTTGCCTTTGGCAAAACTCTTGAAGAAAAAAACCAAAGGAAGAAACAAAGCTACAAGAAATAAAAAAAACTCCCCTTCGGGGACGGGGAATAGTGTTAAACTACTGTTCATTATAAATACCCCAAATCGCTTAACTAAGTTAAGCAATTTGGGGTATTAAAATCACTTACTATTAGCTTAAAAGATCTTAAAATTACTGAACAATACTAGTTACAACACCAGCACCTACTGTACGACCACCTTCACGAATTGCAAAACGCATACCTTTTTCAATAGCAATTGGGTTAATAAGTTCTACAGTCATACTAATACGGTCTCCAGGCATTGCCATTTTGTTTGAATGTTCTTCAGCTACTGATGAAGGATTACGCATTTGAATGTGGTTAAAACCTACTACTTTACCTGTAACATCTGTTGTACGAACATAGAATTGTGGTTGATAACCAATCATAAATGCAGAGTGACGACCACCTTCTTCTTTCGTTAAAACATATACTTGAGCTTCGAATTTAGTGTGAGGTGTAATAGTACCAGGTTTAGCAATAACCATACCACGTTCAATATCTTTTTTCTGAACACCACGAAGAAGTACACCAACGTTGTCACCCGCTACTGTTTCATCTAAAGTTTTTTTGAACATTTCTAAACCAGTTACAACAGCTACTTGTGTTGGTCTTAAACCTACAATTTCAACGTTATCAGTGATTTTTAGTGTACCACGTTCTACACGACCTGTTGCTACTGTACCACGACCTGTAATAGATAAAACATCTTCTACTGCTAGTAAGAATGGTTTATCTGTTTCACGTTGTGGAGTTGGAATGTAGCTGTCAACATTGTCCATTAGTTCATAAATTTTATCAACCCATTTATCTTCACCACGTTGAGTTTTTGGATTAGCAATTAAAGCTTCTAAAGCTAATAAAGCTGAACCAGGAATTACTGGAATTTCATCACCAGGGAATTCATACTTATCTAAAGTTTCACGTACTTCTAATTCAACTAATTCAAGAAGTTCTTTATCATCAACTTGGTCTTCTTTGTTTAAAAATACTACAACATTCGGAACACCTACCTGTTTAGCTAACAGAATGTGTTCTTTTGTTTGTGGCATAGGACCATCAGCACCTGATACAACGAGAATAGCACCATCCATTTGTGCAGCACCTGTAATCATGTTTTTAACATAGTCAGCGTGACCTGGACAGTCTACGTGTGCGTAGTGGCGCTTGTCTGTTTCATATTCTACGTGAGCTGTATTAATTGTAATACCACGAGCTTTTTCTTCAGGCGAAGAGTCAATTTCATCATATCTTTTACCAACTGAACCACCACGCGCAGCTAATGTCATAGTAATAGCAGCTGTTAAAGTTGTTTTACCATGGTCAACGTGACCAATAGTACCAATGTTTACGTGTGGTTTTTTACGTTCAAATTTTGCACGTGACATAGTTATGTTTAAAAAGCTTTAAAATTTATTCACTTCGTAGTTTATACTTTCGTTCCCCTTCTTTTGTTTACCTTCGGTTATTTTCTTCCTTTGGAAGAAAAAGAAAGCCTTCTTTTTAGTTTACCTACGGTAAAAAGAAGGTAAACGAACAAAAAGAAGGGGATGGAGTATTTGTAGTTTGTCAGCATTTTTTGTCCCCTTTGTTTTTTTTTCTTTCTTCCCCCTACGGGAGACGAAAGAAATTACATTGTTAGTGTTTTGTTTCCCTTCGTCCCTCTTCTTTTTGCCTCCCCGAAGGGGACTTTTTCTTCCTTTGGTACCCCGCAGGGGACAAGAAACAAACGGGAAGAAAAAGAAGTAAAACAATTACACTAACTATGGCAAAGTTTCGTTCTCCTTTGGTCTCGTTCCCCTTCTTTTTGCCTTCCCCAGAGGGGACGGCAAAATAAAAAAACAACGTTTTTTCTGTTTTCTTCCAAAGTATTGCCGTAGTATCTTCCTTTGGAAGAAACAAAGGCAATATTTTAGTTTTTTTCTTCCAGAGGAAGAAAATACAAGAAAAAGAAGAAAAGCAGGGATAAAGAAAAGTCCCCAAAGGAACAGGAGTCGTTATTTCTTCCAAAGTATTGTTTCCTTTCGGGAAACAATACTTCTTTTTGCCTTCCCCTTTGTTTTTGCCATAGTTTCTTCCTTTGGAAGAAAAAAATGACGAAAAAAACAAAAAATAAAGGGGAACAGAGTTAAACTACTATTTATACTAAAGCTACTTACCCTTTTCGCGTAGTTAAGCTATTAGATAAGTTGGCATTCCCCTTGGGAAAAGTAAAGCGTTGGTTTGTATAAGCAAAATGATTTTAAAATTTTAAATAGGTTTTGCTTGTTTAGTGTTATTGATATATAATCCAATTTTTCGGGTTACGTACTAATATAAGTAAAGAATTACTATATAGATACTATAAAAATAGTTGTAGTTCCACCTTCTTTTTGTTTCCCTTCGGGAAAAAGGCGTTTTTTTCTTTTATTTTCTTCCTCTGGAAGAAAAAAACCAAAGGCTATTCCCCTATGGGGAAAAGTAGCTTTGTTTCTTATTCCCCGCAGGGGACAAGAAACAAAGCTACAAGAAACTACTTTTTCTTCCCTCGAAGAGGGACGAAGGGAAACAAGAAATTACATTGTTTTACTTCTTTTTCCCAAAGGGAAACAAAGTGGACATAAAATATAGAAATTATGGTTGTACAATCGTAGTTTATTTTTTTTTCTAGTTATAAAAAAAACAGTTAAACAAAGTAGTATTTAAAATATACTTTTTAAAATTTTTAAAATCAACTTTTATTGAATTTTATAGTGGTTTAAAATCAACTTTGTTTTATAGTTATTGCTTTATGGAGATTTAATGATGTAGTTTAAGCTTAGATAGACGATATAAGTAAAGCGTTGCTTAGGGTACTTCTTATTTAAACTTTATAATTTATAGCAAAATATAAAGGATGTAAAGCATCCTGGTGAATATCTGGCATAATCCTTTACTTTTCGTCCCCCTCCGGTTTGTTTGTTCCCCTTCTTTTTTTTTCTTCCAAAGGAAGAAAATAACGAATAGCCTCTGTTTCTTTTCCTGTTTGTTTCCCTTCTTTTTAGTTTACCTACTTTTCTTTTCCCTGCTTTTCTCCAAAGGAGAACCCCCTTCTTTTTGTTTCCCTTCGTCCCTCTTCGAGGGAAGAAAAAGTAGGCAAACGGCTTTTTCTTCCTTTGGAAGAAACAAAGCTACAAGAAAAAAACAAACTCCGTAGTTGTAATTTCTTTCTTTGGAAGAAATAACTACTAAAACAAAAAGAAGGAGGAAACAAACCACGTTTTTTGTCCCCTTTGTTTTTGTTTCCCTTCGGTTATTTTCGTTGTTTCTTTCTTTGGAAGAAAAGAGTAAAAAAACGCTTCGTGATTTTCTTGTAGCTTTACACCCCGGAGGGGACTTTTTCTTCCAAAGGTTATTCCCCTATGGGGAAAAGTAGCTTTGTTTCTTATTCCCCGCAGGGGACAAGAAACAAAGCTACAAGAAACAAAGCTACGTAGCCTCTGGAAAAAAAACAAAGTTTTTTTAAGAAATGACCCAAAAAAACAAAAACGCTTTTTTTCTTCCAAAGGAAGAAAATAACAAAAAACAAAGGAGAACTACAACGTAGTTCCCCTTTCATAGCAACTTTGTAGCTTTAAAACATCCCCGAAGTAAAAAGCGATTTCCCTCAAAAGAACTACTACAATTTTTATAGGTAAACTACAGGTAGTAAAACAATCTAAGTATGCTCTGGGGAAATCCCCTTGGTGGAGAAGAGGGATCTTTTTAGGGATGTAGTTTTACGTTGTAAAACTACATCAATAGATTTCGGGAAGGGTAATAAAAGGATACCTGGATTTGTTATGCGAAGCATAAACAGCTGAAAGCAGAGCAACAAGATAAACCTAGCCTTCTAATCAGTTTTCGTTTTTAAAATTACCAAACAGAACAAAGTAATTCACCACCTATACCACGAAGACGAGCTTCACGATCAGTCATAAGACCTTCTGGAGTCGATACAATAACAATGCCTGTACCACCTAAAATACGGAAAATTTCTTTATGGTTAGAATAAATACGTAAACCAGGTTTACTAATTCTTTTTAAATTAGTAATACATGATTCTTTTTTCTTACCGCGGTAGATTTTTTTTGATCGATATTTAAGGCGAAGGGTTAAATCTTGTGAATCTAAAGAAACTTGATATGTTTGAATAAAACCTTCTTGTTCTAAAATTTGAGCTATTTGTTGATTTAATCGTGTAAATGGAATTGAAACTGTCGATTTTTTAGCTAAACAAGAGTTACGAATACGTGTTAACATGTCACCAATACTATCATTAATTAAACCATGTGATTTAAATTTTTTTTTTAAAGTAGAATTTGTTGTAATAGTCATAAAAAACAAAGTAAATTTTTTTATTATTCTTAATTTTTTTAAAATAAAACTATATTTTAATTTTAATTTTTTTAGCCATATGTTTAGCTTGTTAATCGATCTAAAGTAAATAGTTTTACTTTTAAAAAGTAAAACGGAGGTTAACTGGCTGTCGTTTAGTAAGCTACAAAGTCCGGATGGGGTTTTAACCCTTGTTAGTTTAAATTGTTTTATGTAAGTGCAATTATCCCTTTAAAAGGGATAATACTCTATATATTGCCTCTTTGGAAAACTACTTTGCTTGAGCTATTAATTGCCGAAGGGTATGATAGCAAAACGACTTACGCTATAAACCTTTACAGGACAATTTTTAAGTATGGTCTCAGTTTGCTATGTTATATAAAAGTTTTATCAATTGTTAATACAGTAATTAAAAACATGTAATCAACAAAAAAAAACCAATGAAAATTTATATTGTTTTTTTAAGAGTAATACAGTTAAACTAGAATCCCTTTGTAAAGCTACATACCACTTACGGCATTTTCTTTTCGTTCCCCTTCTCTTTGTTTCCCTTCTTTTTACCAAAGGTAATTCCCTCTTCTTTTTGTTTCCCTTCGTCCCTCTTCGAGGGAAGAAAAAGTCGTTTGTTTCCCTTCGTCCCTCTTCGAGGGAAGAAAAAGTAGGCAAAAAGAAGGGGCTTTTTCCCAAAGGGAAACAAAACATTAACTACTTTTTCTTCCCTCGAAGAGGGACGAAGGGAAACAAAAGGGAAGAAAAAGTAGTTAATGTTTTGTTTCCCTTCTTTTTAGTTCCCCTACTTTTTGCCTTCCCCAGAGGGGACGGCAAAGTTTCGTTCTCCTTTGGTCTCGTTCCCCGTCGGTAAAAAAACAACGTTTTTTCTGTTTTCTTCCTTTGTATTGCCTTTGGCAATATTTTAGTTTTTTTCTTCCAGAGGAAGAAAATACAAGAAAAATATTGCCAAAGGCAATACAAAGGAAGAAAAGAAAAGTAGGTAAGTCCCTCTTCTTTTTGCCTTCCCCAAAGGAAGAAATTAAAAGTTGTTTCTTTAAAAAAACAAAGTTTTTTTTAAGAAACAACGAAATAAAAAGTTAACCTTCGGTTATTTTCTTCCAAAGGAAGAAATAAAAAGTTAACCTTCGGTTATTTTCTTCCAAAGGAAGAAATAAAAAGTTAACCTTCTTTCGTTATTTTCTTCCCAAGGCTACGTAGCTTTACTCCCCTTCTTTTTGCCTACTTTTTCTTCCCGTTTGTTTCTTCCTTTGGTTTTTTTCTTCCGGAGGAAGAAAATACAAGAAAAAGTCCCCTTCGGGGAAGGCAAAAGAAGAGGGACGAAGGGAAACAAACGGCTTTTTCTTCCTTTGGTACCCCGCAGGGGACAAGAAACAAAGCTACAAGAAATAAAAAGAAGGCTTTTCTTTCCCCTTCGTTGTTTCTTAAAAAAAATGCTGACAAACTACCCCTTCTTTTGGGGAAACTACAGGGGATCATAGTTGCACAAGAATATTTCCTAGTATTATTATTAATAATATACTAAACAATTATTTAAACGGTAATCCAAATTCTTTTAATAAAGAAAGACCTTGTTCTTGCGTTTTTGCTGTAGTAACTATAGAAATATCCATACCACGAACTTGATCAATTTTATCATATTCAATTTCAGGGAACATTAATTGTTCTTCTAACCCTAAACTATAGTTTCCTTTTTTATCAAAACTTTTAGAACTAATACCTTGGAAATCACGTACACGCGGTAATGCTAAATGAACTAAACGATCTAAAAAGCCATACATACGATCGCCACGTAAAGTAACAGTAACACCAACAGGCATTTGTTGTCTTAATTTAAAACCAGCAATTGCTTTTTTTGAACGTGTTACTATGCCTTTTTGACCGGCAATCATAGCTAATTCTTTTAAACTTGAATCTACTATTTTTTGATTTTGTGATGCATCACCAATACCACGGTTAATTACAATTTTTTCAATTTTTGGTACTTCATGAACATTTTTATAATTAAAATTTGTAATTAATTTTGGAACAATTGTATTTGTATACAAGTTTTTAAGTCTTTGTGTCATATATAAAAAATAAAATAAAATGAAGATACAAAAGCGTAATCAAGCATAGAATCTAATTATATCAAACTAGAAAATAAAATGCAAATTACAGCTGTATATATATAAAATTAAGTTTTTATTAACAGTAAAAATTTTAAGTAACTTCCCTCTTCGAGGGAAGAGAAAGTTGATTTACGTTCCCCCTTCGGGGGAAGTCTTTTCAGACAAATAAACTTGTAGTGGTAATTTCTTCCAAAGTTTTGTTTATTTCTTCCAAAGGAAGAAATAAACAAAAAGAAGATACTCGTTAGAGGTATATAAAAATTCTCTTTGGAGTTTCAGAGTAACATCACTGAATTTACTTGTAAAGCTTAGCTTAACTCTGCTTTTGGCCAACCAAAAATCTAAAACTAACCTTAGACCAGTCTTTACTGAAGTTTCGCTACAAGGAGTTTTATGTTCTCATCCAGTAAATACTATCCCTAAAAGGGATCTTTTTCGGGTGGTATTTACTGGATGATAAATAATATTTATATACTCCATACTTTTTAGAGAAACAATAATTTAATATTGTTAAACTACAACCATTTTTATAGTTAAACTAAGTTGGTTCTTAAAATAGTTTTCTTCCCTCGAAGGGGGAACAGAATTAAATCTTAACAGTATTCCTTTTTGTGGATATAGCTTTAGATCTTATTGATAGTTTCCCCAAGGGGAACGATTTTGTTTCCCTTCGTCCCTCTTCGAGGGAAGAAAAAGAAATTACAATGTTTTACACCCCTTCGGGGACTTTTTCTTCCCTCGAAGAGGGACGAAGGGAAACAAAACAATGTAATTTCTTTCTTTGAAAGAAATAAACTCCCCTTCTTTTTGTTTCCCTCCGGGAAAAAGTAGGCAAACGACTTTTTCTTCCCTTGAAGAGGGACGAAGGGAAACAAAAAGAAGATAAAACCATCGAAGATACTCGTTAGAGGTATATGGTAGTAAAGCTACATACATGCAATAAAAACATTATTTTAGTGTATAAGCATTTTATTATAATAAAACTCACATCAGTTTAAGTACAAACAATAAAATTATTAGTACTTTTAAATATTAAAGAAAAAAAGCATAGTAGCTGAAAAGGTTTTCATAGGTTTTTATCTTTTTTTGTTTAACTAACAAAAAACATTAATGGATGGGCAATGGAACTCTAATTGATTGAGATTGAGCAAGGAACCAACGCCTTACTTTCCCCAAGGGGAATGCCAACTTAAGTTGTCGCTTAAGTAGCTTTACGACATTTCTATAGTTGTAATTTAACTACTTTCTTTTCCCCTTCTTTTCTTTTTTTCTTCCAGAGTTTTGCCAAAGGCAAAAACAAAGGAAGAACTAAAGGAAGAAATAACTACTAAAACAAAGTTTCTTTAAAAAAACTTTGTTTTTTTTAAGAAATAACTACTACTACTGTTCCTTTGGGGACTTTTTCTTCCTTTGGTACCCCGCAGGGGACAAGAAACAAACGGGAAGAAAAAGAAGTAAAACAATTACGTCTTTTGTTTCCCTTCGTCCCTCTTCAAGGGAAGAAAAAGTCTCCAAAGGGGAGTAATTGTTTTGTTTCCCTTCTTTTTAGTTTCCCTTCGTCCCTCTTCTTTTTGCCTCCCCGAAGGGGACTTTTTCTTCCTTTGGTACCCCGCAGGGGACAAGAAACAAACGGGAAGAAAAAGTAGGTAAACTAAAAAGAAGGGAAACAACAACGAAGGGGGAACGAAACAGCATCCCCTTTGGGGATGTTAGAGTATTTTTGTCCCCTCTGGGGATGTAGTTTCCCTAAAGGGAACGATTTTGCCTTTGGCAAAAAGAAGATACAACCATCGAAGATACTTGTTAGAGGTATATAAATAGCATAAAGCTACAATAAAATTAATATGATATTTATATAATAAATAAACCAAAATCTTTAGCTAAAGCCAACATATTTAATTATAAAACTTCCGGTGCTAAAGAAACTATTTTTGTAAAATTCTTATCACGTAATTCGCGTGCAATAGGACCAAAAACACGTGTACCACGAGGATTTCCTTCTTTATTAATAATAACAGCTGCGTTATCATCAAAACGTATATTCATGCCATTTTCACGACGAATACCTTTACGTGTACGTACAATAACAGCTCTTACAATATCAGAACGTTTAACGGGCATATTAGGTAAAGCATCTTTAACAACTGCAATAATAACATCTCCAATATTAGCAGATTCGCGATAACTACCACCAAGTGCACGAATACACATTAATTCACGTGCACCACTATTATCAGCTACATTTAAATAAGATAAAGGTTTAATCATAAGGTAAAAAAATTTTTTTATTACTATCAAATAATTTAGTTTTAATATGAACTAGGTAGGTGTTTTGTTTCCCTTCGTCCCTCTTCTTTTGTTTCCCTTCGTCCCTCTTCGAGGGAAGAAAAAGTAGGCAAACGGGAAGAAAAAGTCCCCCAAGGGGAACAGCACGTTTCTTCCTCTGGAAGAAAAAGTGGTTATTTTACGTCCCCGAAGGGGATGTAACTACATTAAGCTAAGTTGCTACAATTATAGCGAAAAAGGCTGTTAATAGCATGCAGTGCTTCATTGATTTGTGCATCGCTCAAATCTGATATTTATATACTATTTACATTGTCTTCTTTTTACCAAAGGTAAACGAACTAAATAATCAATAGTCTTACACCGTATCTATATAGTAAATCCTCGATTGATCTGAGCTATGCTCAGCGTCTGGCAAGGAACAAGGTTATAACAGTATTAGTAGTAATAGTAATTATGTCCCTAAAGGGGAAATTGTCCCCTTCTTTTCATCCCCAAAGGGGAGTTTGTTTCTTCCAAAGTTTTTTTACAAAAACAAAGGAAGAAACAACGAAAGTAATTGTTTTACTTCTTTTTCTTCCCTTCTTTTTACCAAAGGGGACTTTTTCTTCCCGTTTGTTTCTTCCTTTGGTTTTTTTCTTCCGGAGGAAGAAAATAAAAGAAAAAGTCCCCTTCGGGGAAAGGCAAAAAGCAGAGGGACTTACCTTTGGTAAAAAGAAGGGAAACAAAAAGAAGAGGGACTTACCTTTGGTAAAAAGAAGGGAAACAAAACACTAACAGTAACAATAACAACAACGTTCCCTTTAGGGAAACTACTGTAGTTAAACTGCGGAGTATTTTATCTAGTTTAACACAGTTAAACAAACTTATCTATAGCAGAAGGTGTAGTTAAGCTACAATGTACAACCTGTTCGTCATAAAACTACTTAATTCGGTAACATTGCGATATAGCTAATCGCATTGCTGGTTATGCCTTTGGCATTTGCTTACGGTCATTTTTAAGCTGGCTATAAGGAACTACTACATCATTTATATTATAGGCCATAAAGCGATGAACCAAACTAAAATTTGATGTTTGTTTGTAGCTTTAGTTTCATCCCCCTACGGTTTGTTTGTTCCCCTTCTTTTCTTTTCTTTTCTTTTCTTTTTTTTTCTTCCTTTGGAAGAAAATAACTACTTTTTGCCAGCGTTTTTTTAAAAAAAACGCGGTTCGTTGTTTCTTCCTTTAGAAGAAAAGAAAGTTCTGTTTGTTTCTTTAAAAAAACTATGTTTTTCTTCCAGAGGAAGAAAAGAACGGAGCGTTTTTTTACTCTTTTCTTCCAAAGGAAGAAATATTTCGTTCCCCTTCGGTCTCCCGCAGGGAATGTTTTCTTCCAATTTAATTAAAAGAAAAGAAAAGAAAATAACCGTAGGGGAACAAACAAATACATCCCCTTCGGGGATGTAAGCGTTTTAAAAAAAAACGCTGGCAAAAAGAAGGGGAACGATCGAAGATACTCGTTAGAGGTATATAAATAGCGTAAAGCTGCTATAAAAATAGTTTTTACTTTAGTATCTCTATAGTAATTTGCTATAAAATACGTCCCCTTTGGGGATATCCTTGAATATATTTAACAAGTTAAGTATCATGTGACTTAATTTTATTTGCGATAAAATTAAGTAACTTGTGTTAGTATTGGCTTAAAAATAAAAAGCGGAACAATACTTAGAATCTTCTTTTTTAAAGAGTAATAAGTTTTTACTCTTTAATTTTTTAAAATATGATTTGCTTGCAAGTTATTGCCTTCGGCTGTCTAATAATGAACCAAAATTTGCTTTTCCCCCAAGGGGAAAGCAAAGTTTGTTTCCCTTTGTTTTTACCTATTAGCTTTAGTTTCCCCAAGGCTTTTCTTTTCTTTTGATTTCTTCCGTTTTTTTTTCTTTAAAAAAACTTTGTTTTTTTAAGAAATAACTACTACTGTTCCTTTGGGGACTTTTCGTTTCCCTGCTTTTAATTTGTTCCTTTGGAAGAAAAAAGATTCCTGCTTTTCTTTTCCTTACTTTTAATTTCTTGTAGCTTTGTTTCTTCCTTTGGAAGAAAAAACCCCGAGGGGGACTTTTTCTTTTATTTTCTTGTAGCTTTGTTTCTTCCTTTGGTTTTTTTCTTCCGGAGGAAGAAAATAAAAGAAAAAACCCTGAAAGGGATGTAAAGCTACATAGCCTCTGGAAGAAAAAAACCAAAGGTTGTTCCCCTATGGGGAAAAGTAGCTTTACTCCCCTTCTTTTTGCCTACTTTTTCTTCCCGTTTGTTTCTTGTCCCCTGCGGGGTACCAAAGGAAGAAAAAGTCCCCTTCGGGGAAGGCAAAAAGAAGAGGGACGAAGGGAAACAAACGGCTTTTTCTTCCTTTGGTACCCCGCAGGGGACAAGAAACAAAGCTACAAGAAACAAAGCTACTTTTCCCCATAGGGGAATAGCCTTTGGAAGAAACAAACGAAACCAAAGGAGAACCCCCCTTCTTTTTGTTTCCCTTCGTCCCTCTTCGAGGGAAGAAAAAGTAGGCAAACGACCTTCTTTTTAGTTCCCCTACTTTTTGCCTTCCCCAGAGGGGACGGCAAAATAAAAAAACAACGTTTTTTCTGTTTTCTTCCGAAGGAAGAAATAATTATTTTCTTCTTTTAGAAGAAAAAGAAGAAAAGTAGGTAAGTCCCTCTGCGAGGGAAGAAAAAGTAGTTAGTGTAATTGTTTTACTTCTTTTTCTTCCCGTTTGTTTCTTGTCCCCTGCGGGGTACCAAAGGAAGAAAAAGTCCCCTTCGGGGAGGCAAAAAGAAGAGGGACGAAGGGAAACAAAAAGAAGGGGAACAAACGTTTCTTCCTTTGGAAGAAAAGAAACTATTTTTAATACTCTTACATCCCCTCTGGAGATGTACTAGAGGATAACCCCAGAGGAGACTAAAATACAGTAGTTTTCCCAAGGGGGGAACAACTGTATTAAAAATCATAGTAAAGCTATGCTTCTTCGATCGTTCCCCTTGGGGAAACTAAAGTTACTAAAACTAATATATAATAATTTCTAATCAAGCGTGCTAAGGGGCTTAAATTGTTTTTGTTAAAAATTTAGTTTTAACAGGCATTTTATAAGCTGCAATACGCATAGCTTGTCTTGCTATTGTTTCAGAAACACCTTCCATTTCATAAAGAATTTTACCAGGATGCACAACAGCAACCCAATAATCAGGCGCACCTTTACCTGAACCCATACGTGTACCAGCTGGGCGCATTGTTACAGCTTTATCAGGGAAAATTCGAATCCATAATTTACCACCTCTTCGAACATAACGTGTTAATACTCGACGGCCAGCTTCTATTTGACGAGAAGTAATCCAACAAGGTTCTTGAGCTTGTAATGCAAAATCACCAAATACAATAGTATTGCCACGTGTTGCTTTTCCTCTTAAATGACCACGGTGTGGTTTACGGAATTTTGTTCTTTTTGGACTTAACATATTTATTTTGTCTATACAATTATTAAAAATTGGCACATCTAAAGGTAATTAAAAATGCACCCAATTTTTTACGTAAATTAAATAAAATTATCAAAAATACTAGTAGTATTTGTTTAGCTTTTTATTCTTTTGGCCAAGTAACGCTGGTGTTGTAATAAAGTATAAGTTTATTATTCTTTTTTGAAAAACTCTTCAAGCAGGTAGTTTTTACTAGAGAACTTAACTACTGATATCCCCAAAGGGTATCATTTATAAAGCTCTTTCCTCCTATTGCTGCTGCCTTAAGCTAATTATATGGTATCATTTGTTGTCCCCTTCGGTTTCCCGTAGGGATAAAGAACAAATGTTGGTTTAAAAGTAAGCTAGACTAAATATATATTTTAAGTAACGTTTGATTAACTTACGTAATCTAACTATTTCATTTTTTCCGCGTTCATTCAGTAAAAACATAGTAAATATTATTTGATCAAAAAATGTTAGCTTCTCGAGTCCTAAAAGCTAATAGTATATAAACTTTTCAACAGTCTATCCTTAAACGGGGCTACCTTTTTATATTACTTGAGTTACGTTCCCCTTCTTTTCTTTTAATTTCTTGTAGCTTTACACCCCGAAGGGGCCTTTTTCTTCCAAAGGAAGAAACAAAGCTACTTTTCCCCATAGGGGAATAGCCTCTGGAAGAAAAAAAACTCCATAGTTGTTGTAATTTCTTGTTTGTTTTTTTCTTCCCAAGTTTTGTTAATTGCTTTTCGTTCCCCTTCGGTTTACCGCAGGGACTTTTTTCTTCCTTTGGAAGAAAAAAAGATCCCTGCGGGAATACATTTTCTTCCAAAGGAAGAAAAAAAGATCCCTGCTTTTCTTCTTTTTCTTGTATTTTCTTCCTCTGGAAGAAAAAAACTAAAATATTGCCTTCCCCTTTGTTTTTGCCTCCCCGAAGGGGACTTTTTCTTCCTTTGGTTCCCCGCAGGGGACAAGAAACAAAAGACTTTTTCTTCCCTCGAAGAGGGACGAAGGGAAACAAAAAGAAGAGGGACTTACCTACTTTTCTTCTTTTTCTTGTATTTTCTTCCTCTGGAAGAAAAAAACTAAAATATTGCCTTCCCCTTTGTTTTTGCCTCCCCGAAGGGGACTTTTTCTTCCTTTGGTTCCCCGCAGGGGACAAGAAACAAAAGACTTTTTCTTCCCGTTTGTTTCTTCCTTTGGTTTTTTTCTTCCGGAGGAAGAAAATAAAAGAAAAAGTCTTTTGCCTATGGCAAAAACAAAGGGGAAGGCAAAAGAAGAGGGACGAAGGGAAACAATACTTTGGTTCCCCGCAGGGGAAAAGAAAACAGAAAAAACGTTGTTTTTTTATTTTGCCGTCCCCTCTGGGGAAGGCAAAAAGTAGGGGAACTAAAAAGAAGGGAAACAAAAAGAAGAGGGAATTACCTTTGGTAAAAAGAAGGGAAACGAACAAAAGTAATCCCCTTCGGGGACGTAATCCCCTTTGTTTTTTTTAGTGTTTTACTACGTAAAACAATTACTCCCCTTCGGGGACTTTTTCCCGAAGGGAAACAAAAGACGTAGTTAATAGCTTTTTGTTCAAATTTTTTTAATTTTTTCTTCCAATTTCTTCATTTTCTTCTAAAATATTGTTTCCCTTCGGGAAAAAGTTGTTTTTTTCTTTGTTTTTTTCTTCGTCCCTCTTCTTTTTGCCTTCCCCGAAGGGGACTTTTTCTTTTATTTTCTTCCTCCGGAAGAAAAAAACCAAAGGAAGAAACAAACGGGAAGAAGAAGAAATTACTTTTTCTTCCCGTTTGTTTCTTGTCCCCTGCGGGGTACCAAAGGAAGAAAAAGTCCCCTTCGGGGAGGCAAAAAGAAGAGGGACGAAGGGAAACAAAACACTAACTACTTGTTCTTCCCTCGAAGAGGGACTTACCTTTGGTAAAAAGAAGGGAAACAATACTTTGGAAGAAAACAGTAAAAAAACACAGTGTGTTTTTTTAAAGGAATTAAAAGAAATAACCAACAAGCAACTTTATTTTAAAATGTTATTATATCCATATTATATTAATATAATATGTAACAGCCTATGTAGATAAGTTGCGTTTTCCTTGCTTTTCGTTTCCCTTCGGGGAAAGTGCAGCATAGTTCAATTATGTTATAAGTAAATAATAATTCTAGTAATAGCATAGATACTATAAAAATGGTTGGAGTTTATTTTTTTTCTAGTTATAGTTGTGGTTTAACAGGGTTAAACCACAACAGTAGTACCTCCCCTTACAAGTATACAAAATAGCATAAAACAACAAACTGATTTTGCCTAATACTGTAAGTGTCATGAAAGTGAAACTTTAGTATTTTGCGCTGTTGGTTTTCTATAGGACTTTTTTTCACAAGGGGTATTAAACGTATCTATTTAGCTCAGTATCTTCAAAGAAGAACTGAGTTTGTTAAGTAGTTCACCTAAGATGAACTACAACTAGAAAAAAATAAATTACAAAAAAGTTCTTATTTATATAGTATTATTTATTTTTAATATCAGTAAAGTAATAAATAGCTATTTTTAAATTTTTATGTGTTAAAAAAAAGAGCATTAGCGTTTTGATTTTTTATCTTTTTTCGCATGACCACGGTATGTACGTGTTGGTGAAAATTCACCTAATTTATGACCAACCATTTGATCACTCACAAAAACTGGAATATGTTCACGACCGTTATAAACACCAATAGTATGACCAATCATAGGTGGAACAATCATCGAAGAACGTGACCATGTTTTAATTACTAATTTTTTACCTTTAGCATTTAATTTTTCAATTTTTTTAAGTAAATGATCTGCTACGAAAGGACCTTTTTTCAGAGAACGTGACATTAAAATTTTTTCTGTTAAGGACTTGATATTTTAATAAGTTTGATACTATAAATAGAACATTATTTTTGTCAGACTAAAAAGTATCCTTTTTGAGATTTTTAGATTATCTGATTATCTCTTGTATAAAACGTAATAGTAGTTTCCCCAAGGGGAACATTGTTAGTGTTTTGTTTACCTTCTTTTTAGTTTCCCTTCTTTTTACCATAGGTAAGTCCCTCTGCGAGGGAAGAAAAAGTAGGTAAACTAAAAAGAAGTAAAACAATGTAATTTCTTGTTTCCCTTCGTCCCTCTTCTTTTTGCCTCCCCGAAGGGGACTTTTTCTTCCTTTGGTACCCCGCAGGGGACAAGAAACAAACGGGAAGAAAAAGTAGTAAAACATTAACTACTTTTTCTTCCCTCGCAGAGGGACTTACCTCCGGTAAAAAGAAGGTCGTTTGCCTACTTTTTCCCGGAGGGAAACAAAAAGAAGGGGGTTCTCCTTTGGTAAAAAAACAACGTTTTTTCTGTTTTCTTCCAAAGGAAGAAATAATTATTTTCTTCTTTTAGAAGAAAAAGAAGAAAAGCAGGGAAAAGAAAAATCGTTTCTTCCTTTGGAAGAAAAAAACGACATAATTACTACTACTATTACTGTTCATTTAAGTAATCTAAAATATAGTTAAGCTCCTCAGCTACTTTTTATATTCTCTTTCTTTTTTTTTATGAAATAATGTTTTTTTATTAGTCTAAATTAAAATAAAAAGTAATAGTGTTTTTATTATTAATAAGATGTAGGTAGCTTTAGTGCCTACTTCTGTTTTAGCGATTATACCCTTACATAAATGTATTTTTAGTGGTTTTAAAAATTTGAGATCGCAGAAGGTACGTAGCTTTATCCTTTACCTCTAGTTATAAAAATAGTATATAAAATAGCTTTTGTAGTTTTACATAGTAAAGCTAAGTACCTCTTAACGATCGAACATACTTGTTAGAGGTATATAAATCTCGTTAAGCTACTATTTTTCTTTTCCCCTATGGGGAAGAACGTAAAGTACCTTAGAAAATGCTCGAACAAAACTCTATAATGAAAGCCTTTTGAGATAGTTCCCCCGAAGCGGGACGTACGTAGCTTTACCTCTAACGAGTATCTTCTTTTTGTTTCCCTTCGTCCCTCTTCGAGGGAAGAAAAAGTCGTTTGTTTCCCTTCGTCCCTCTTCGAGGGAAGAAAAAGTAGGCAAAAAGAAGGGGAGTTTATTTCTTTCTTTTTTTCTTCGTCCCTCTTCGAGGGAAGAAAAAGTCGTTTGCCGTAGGCAAAAAGAAGGGGTGTAAAACATTAACTACTTTTTCTTCCCTCGAAGAGGGACGAAGGGAAACAAAATAGTTTCCCTTTGAGGAAAAGATTTTTAATACTCCAACATCCCCCGAAGGGGGTTTTTTTAAGAAAAAAAAAGAAAAGTAAGAGGTAAAGCTACTGTAAATAAATATAATCATTTTATGCTGTTGCAAAGTAGCTAAACTATTTTTTATATACCCCAATATCCTCAAAGGATATGTAGTTTCCCTTCTTTTTTACTTTAGTATCTATATAGAAAACGTTGATACTATCGACCATCCCTTTTGGGGATTTTGGTGCTGAAAAAAAAAGGTATCCTGTAGTTTAACAATAAAAATCGTTGTAGTCTACAAACATATTATTTATTTTTTTCTTTTTTTAACAATTAAATTGTTACTGTATTTTTTAGGCTTTCTTGTAAGCTGTCCTAGTGCTGGTTTACCCCAAGGAGTAACTGGACGGCTGCGCCCAATAGGAGCACGCCCTTCACCACCACCATGTGGGTGATCCACCGGGTTCATTACTGAACCACGTACCGTTGGGCGTTTACCTAACCAACGAGTACGGCCTGCTTTACCGATTGTTAAGTTATAAGCTTCAATATTACCTACTTGGCCAATAGTAGCCCAACAATTTTTCGATACTAAACGAATTTCTTTAGATGGTAAACGTATTGTTACAAAATTACCTTCTTTTGCTAAAATCTCAACCATAGCACCTGCTGAACGTGCTAGTTGTCCGCCAGAACCTGGTTGAAATTCAACGTTATGTACTTCAGCACCTAAAGGAATGTTACGTAACGGTAATGAATTACCTATTAAAATAGGTGCATTTAAGTCTGATTGAATAAAGTCACCAATATTTAAGCCACGAGGATGAATTATATAACGTTTTTCACCATCTTCATAACGAAGTAAAGCAATGCGTGAATTACGGTTTGGGTCATATTCTATTTTTACTACTTTGGCTGTAACACCAATTTTATCACGTCTAAAATCAATTTGACGGTATAAACGCTTATGACCACCACCACGATGACGACATGTAATAATACCACGATTGTTACGCCCTTTAGATCTATGTAAACTTACTGTTAATGTTTTTTCTGGCGATGAATTTTTATCTGTTAATTCACTAAAATCTGAAACTGAACGATTTCGTGTACCTGGGGTATATGCTTGAAGAAATCTAATTCCCATAATATTTTAAAATTTTATTTACTATTTATGACTGAGGTACTAAACCAAAAAAGTCCTTTGAATGTCTTCCCCAAAGGGGAATTACCACAATAGGTAAACTAGTCTATCTACCTACTATATAGATACTATAAAAATAGTTCTAGTTTGCCTTTGGCTTTTTTTTCTTTTCCCTACTTTTAATTTCTTCCTTTGTTTTTGGTTCCCCTTCTTTTTGTTTTTTTCTTCCAAAGGTTATTCCCCTATGGGGAAAAGTAGCTTTGTTTCTTATTACCCGCAGGGGACAAGAAACAAAGCTACAAGAAATAAACAAAACATTAACTACTTTTTCTTCCCTCGAAGAGGGACGTAGGGAAACAAAAAGAAGAGGGAATTACTTTTGGTAAAAAGAAGGGAAACAAAATAAAAAAACGCTCTGTGTTTTTTTAAGAAAAAGAAGAAGAGTAAGAGGTAAAGCTACGATTATGCTTATACAGGATCTTATTCGGTATTTACTCAACGTAAAAGAAGGTATAGGGGGGTCATTTACCAAAGAAGTTAAGCTATTGGAATGTTAAACTTTAACAAAACATAGTAAAAATAATGTAGGTCAATGAATTCTAAAGCCAAGAGCAATTTTTTTTGTTATGTAAAACATACTTTGCTCTAAGAATTTTTATTGTTAATGATGTTAATTAAATTTTTATTTACCTCAAAAAAATGACGAAGCATTTGTAAGATAGCTGTAATGAATATACAATTTTATCCCTCTTTTTAAAAAAGATACACTTATGAATAGTAGCTTAACCATCGAAGAACTCTTGTTGTTAGTGTCAGTGTTAGTGTTTTGTTTCCCTTTGGGAAAAAGAAGTAAAACAATTACTTTCGTTCTGTTCATTTCTTAAAAAAAACTTTGTTTTTTTAAAGAAACAACGAAGGGGACAATTTCCCCTTCGGGGACATAATTCCTTTAACAGTAGTAGTAGTTATTTCTTAAAAAAACATTGTTTTTCTTCCAAAGTTTTTTACATCCCCGAAGGGGATGTATTTGTTTCTTCCTTCTTTTTGCCTACTTTTAAGTTCTTCCAAAGTTTTGTTCCCCAAAAGGGAACAAAAACAAAGGAAGAAATAACTACAGTTCCTTCGGGGACTTTTTCTTCCCTTTTGCCATCCCCAAAGGGGAGGCAAAAAGAAGAGGGAATTACCTCCGGTAAAAAGAAGGGAAACTAAATAACTTTAGTTCCCCTTGGGGAAACTAAAGTTATTTAGTTTTTACTATTTTATATAAAAATTTAATTCTCATTTTTATATGAATAATTAATAGATTGACCTTCTTTTAAAGTAATAATAGCACGTTTGTAACGAGGACGAAAACCTTGAGCTAAACCAACACGTATTTTTTGACGTGGTGGAATATGTGTATTTACAGAAATAACATTTACATTAAATAAAGTTTCAAATACTTTTTTTATTTGCGGTTTTGTTAAACGTAAGTCTACATCAAAAGTATATTGACGATTTTTAAATAAAGCAATATATGTTTTTTGTGTAATAACAGGATATTTTACTAAATCTACCATTTTATTTACAGCTGAAGGAGATGTTGTTAAAATTTCTTGCCAATTTGTTTGCATATTTGTCATAATCACTATTTTTTTATCTTTTTTTATATATCAACCAAACTATTATTTTTAAAAATAAGAAAACTTAAAAATAAAAGGGAACTTTTAAAATTATAATTTAATATTATTTTAAATAAAAGCTTTTTTTATTTTATTGTTAAATGACTCTTTTTTTACAAGATATATTATTTAATAGCTTATTTAATTACTATATTTATAATGTAACTGGTTACATTTTTCTCTTTTTTAAGAGTGTTGCGTCTAGTAGCTTTAGTTTCCCCAAGGGGAACGATTTTGTTTCCCTTCTTTTTGTTCTTTTGATTTCTTTTCTTTTCTTTTAATTTAATTAAAAAAACACTTAGTTTTTTTAATTAAATAGGAAGAAAAAAACGAAACATTTCTTCCTTTGGAAGAAAAAATAAAGAAGGGGGACAAAATTACTGTTTATAATATATAAATTTGTAATTTATATAGTATATAGAAGAGGACCCCCTCCCTTGTGGGGGGATCTTGTTCCCCTTTGGTTTCCCGTAGGGAAAAGAAAAGAAGGGGATCTTTAAATTACTATATAAATATTGTAGTTACTCTTCCGGGTATCTAAAACATTGTAAAGCTACATCAAAATGTAGGCAGATACTTGCAGAGGTAGTAAGAACACCTTAAGCTAATAAGTTAAGCTACTACCCTTTTCTTTTCTTTTTTTTTTCTTGTAGCTTTGTTTCTTCCTTTGGAAGAAAAAACCCCGGAGGGGACTTTTTCTTGTATTTTCTTCCTCCGGAAGAAAAAAACCAAAGGCTGTTCCCCTATGGGGAAAAGTAGCTTTACTCCCCTTCTTTTTGCCTACTTTTTCTTCCCGTTTGTTTCTTGTCCCCTGCGGGGTACCAAAGGAAGAAAAAGTCCCCTTCGGGGAAGGCAAAAAGAAGAGGGACGAAGGGAAACAAACGGCTTTTTCTTCCTTTGGTACCCCGCAGGGGACAAGAAACAAAGCTACAAGAAACAAAGCTACTTTTCCCCATAGGGGAATAGCCTTTGGAAGAAAATAACCGAAGGGGAAAACTACGTAGTTTAACGCTAACAGTATCTACCGGAAATTTTCTTAGGTCTAAAGTCCTGTTAAGTGAGAATTTAACCTTGTCTTTGTTTATGTTTAGCATTTGAGCAAATAACCATAACTTTTCCTTTGCGTTTAATAACACGACAGTTATCACACATTTTTTTTACAGAAGCACGTACTTTCATAATATTTAATTTCTGATTTTATTTTTTTTTCAAGAACACTATATAAAAAACAAATGAGCATCTAAGAAGTTAAACAAAATACTTTTTTACAAATGAGATAAAAACAATGAACAGTGTCTTACTAATAAAAAAAAAGTTCGCTTCGTTTTATATAGTAGCTTAACAATTTAATACTTCTTGATGTGCTTTCAGTATTTCGTTGTTTCGTTATTTCTTCCTTTGGAAGAAAAGAAGGGAAACAAAACACTAACTACTTTTTCCCGAAGGTCCCCGAAGGGGAATTTTTTTCTTTTATTTTCTTCCTCTGGAAGAAAAAAACCAAAGGAAGAAATTACTACTACAACAAAACTAAAGCTACGTAGATAAAAAAAAGAGTATTTTCGTCTCCTCTGGGGATATGTAATCTAAAGATCCCCTTGCGGGGGATAAGTAATTTAACTATAAAAATAGTTTTGTTTGCGTTTTTATATTCTCTTATGCAAAATCAAATTGTTTAATCCTTAGATTATGATTTACAAAATCAAAAGTTGGTTGAGTAATATTTAAAGTGCCTTAAATTTATTAATAAATTAAAAGTGCTTTTATATATATAAATAAAAAGGACTTTATAAAATGAAAAACATTTGACTTTGATATTTTGCTTTCACTTCCGTTTTATTGTTCATTTTCTAATTGCTTGACTTCCCCCGAAGGGGGAACTTAAATCAAACAAAAATGAAGTAAACCGTCGGTAAAAAATAATAAAGTTATAATTAAGCTACAACTAGACCGCGTCCCTTAGGTACATAGTAAAATGTGTTGTTTAACAATTGTTGCTTTACTACCCCTAAAGGTATCTTTAGATCATAAAATTACAAAACACATCATTTATATTAAGAACCTGTATCCCTTTTGGAGATGTTGTTTTGTTCCCCTTCTTTTCTATTCTTTTTTTTTTCCTTTGGAAGAAAATAACCGAAGGGGGAAGAAAAGAAGGGATAACTAGAATATTCTATTTTTATATACTCTGGTAGTTAAGCTACTAAAAACTAAACCGCTTTGTAGTTTAACTCTGTTCCCCGTCCCCGAAGGGGAGTTTTTTGTTGTTTTTTTTAAGAAATAACCACTACTGTTCCTTTGGGGACTTTTTCTTCCCTTTTGTTTCCCTTCTTTTTACCAAAGGTAAGTCCCTCTGCTTTTTGTTTCCCTTCGTCCCTCTTCGAGGGAAGAAAAAGTAGGCAAACGGGAAGAAAAAGGCTTTTGTTTCCCTTCGTCCCTCTTCGAGGGAAGAAAAAGTAGGTAAACTAAAAAGAAGGGAAACAACAAACAGAGGCAATTCGTTGTTTCTTCCTTTGGTTTTGGTTATTTCTTAAAAAAAACGCTGACAAACTACTGTAGGTAGTAAAGCTAAGTGCCAAGAATTATTTTAAAATTATACTTTTAAATAAAAATCAGATAAAAGTGTAAATAATTCTTTATCTGCTAATTCTCGAGGAATAACTCCTTCTGGTTCTGTTAACAATTGATCAGCAATATTTAAATAGAAATTACAAATGTAATCATTTTGATTAATAAGAGGATCTTCTGCTAGGTTATTAGAATTGTTACTTGTGGGAGTTGCTTGAGGCGAAATATTAGCCATTTCAAATAAAGTTTTACCTTTAACACGCGAAATACGTATTTCTTCTATTAAAGGTAAAACTTCTAATACCGGCATTGGACATGCTTCTACATATTTATCAATTAAATCACGTTTAGATGTTCTGTTACCTATTAAACCAGCCAATCTTAATGGGTGAGTACGAGCTTTTTCACGAACAGAAGCCGCTATTCTATTAGCTGCAAATAAAGCATCAAAACCATTATCTGTAACTATAATACAATAATCAGCATAATTTAAAGGCGCAGCAAAACCACCACAAACAACATCACCTAAAACATCAAATAAAATGATATCATATTCAAAAAAAGCATTTAATTCTTTTAAAAGTTTTACAGTTTCACCTACTACATAACCACCACAACCAGCTCCTGCTGGTGGTCCACCTGCTTCTACACAATCTACACCACCATAGCCACCATAGATAACATCTTCAGGCCAAATATCTTCATAATGATAATCTTTCGCACTTAAAGTGTCGATAATAGTAGGAATTAAAAATCCCGTTAGTGTAAAAGTGCTATCATGTTTTGGATCACATCCAATTTGTAATACTTTCTTGCCACGTTTTGCTAATGCAATAGATATATTACAGCTTGTTGTTGATTTACCAATGCCACCTTTTCCGTAAACAGCTAATTTCATAATATTTTAAAATCTTGTTCATAGTACTTTAACTAGCTAAAGACGTAAATTGTTTAAATAAAAGTGATGTACTTTTCTTCCTCCTTCTTTTTGTTCATTTGCCTCCATTTTTTTTTTTCTAAAGGAAGAAATAAAAAAAAACAAAGGAGACGTAATTGAACTAGTTTCTATTTGCCAGCGTTTTTTTTTTAAAAAACAAAGGGGAAGGCAATATTTTAGTTCCCCGCAGGGGAAAAGAAAATGAAGAAATTAAAAGAAATAACCCAACGAAACAAAGGAAGAAGGGGAACTTTCTTTTTCTTCCTTTGGAAGAAAATAACGAAAATACTCGTTAGAGGTATATAAATATCGTTAAGTTACTTACTACTTTTTCAGAGGAACGTTTTAAAATAAACAGAGTCCGTACGCCAATAAAGTTACTATTGTTCTTTTTAAGGATAAAACTTTAGTTGCTTCGATCCAAGCAAAAATAAAAAAGTTTTTTTTTATTTCATGATTACTAACGTAAATAAGTTTAAAATAAATATATAATAATATTATATATATTTATTTTAAAAAACTATTCTATTAATTTTATTTATTTATGATGTAATATGCTAATTGTTAAATAAGCGGCGCTTTTTCGTCCCCGAAGGGGAGAAAAAACATTTTAGCTACTTTATTAGCTAAAATGTTATCTAATTTAGTCTTTTTTAGTTCGTATTAGTATATTATATTTTTTTTAGCTTTGTTTCTTCCTTTGGAAGAAAAAGTCCCCTTCGGGGTGTAAAGCTAGTAGCTTAACGATGCTTGGATAGTGTTTTACACCTTACTTGCCAAAGAACTACTACAACCATAAAGGGGATCTAGTAGTCCTTTGGAAGAATCTGAGGTATGCTCAGATCGAAGCGGCACGAAGAGGATTTTAGTTTTACGCTCTTTCCACCTTCGTTGTTTCTTTTCGTCTCCGAAGGAACAGTAGTTCCCCTTCTTTTTGTTTCCCTTCTTTTTACCAAAGGTAAGTCCCTCTTCTTTTTGTTTCCCTTCTTTTTACCAAAGGTAAGTCCCTCTTCTTTTTGTTTCCCTTCGTCCCTCTTCGAGGGAAGAAAAAGTCGTTTGTTTCCCTTCGTCCCTCTTCGAGGGAAGAAAAAGTAGGCAAAAAGAAGGGGAGTTTATTTCTTTCAAAGAAAGAAATTACATTGTTTTGTTTCCCTTCGTCCCTCTTCGAGGGAAGAAAAAGTCCCCGAAGGGGTGTAAAACATTAACTACTTTTTCTTCCCGTTTGTTTCTTGTATTTTCTTGTAGCTTTACGCCCCGAAGGGGAAGTAAAGCTACATAGCCTCTGGTTTTTTTCTTCCAGAGGAAGAAAATACAAGAAAAAAACCAAAGGAAGAAAAAGTCCCCTTCGGGGAAGGCAAAAAGAAGAGGGACGAAGGGAAACAAAACTTTGGAAGAAAATGTTTCGTTTTTTTCTTTTAATTTAATTAAAAAAACTAAGTGTTTTTTTAATTAAATTAAAAGAAAAGAAAAGAAATAACAAAATAAAGATGTAAATTATGTAAAATATTTCTATTTCAGCAATGCAATAACTTGTGTTTAGCAACAAAGGGTTAGATGTTCAATCGTTAGGAGAGCTTAATGGTCATGTCACAATCTTATAAAAAATTTATATGAGTAAAGTATACGATTGGTTTGAAGAGCGTCTAGAAATTCAAGCAATTGCTGATGATATTTCAAGTAAATATGTTCCGCCACATGTTAATATTTTCTATTGTCTAGGTGGTATCACGTTTACTTGTTTCTTAGTTCAAGTAGCTACTGGATTTGCTATGACGTTCTATTATCGTCCTACTGTAGCAGAAGCTTTTGCTTCTGTTCAATATATTATGACAGATGTTAATTTTGGTTGGTTAATTCGTTCAATTCACCGTTGGTCTGCTAGTATGATGGTTCTTATGATGATTTTACACGTTTTCCGTGTTTATTTAACTGGTGGTTTTAAAAGACCACGTGAGTTAACATGGGTAACAGGCGTAATTATGGCTGTTTGTACAGTATCTTTTGGTGTAACTGGTTATTCTTTACCTTGGGACCAAGTTGGTTACTGGGCTGTAAAAATTGTAACAGGTGTTCCTGAAGCAATTCCTGGCGTTGGTAGTTTCGTTGTTGAATTATTACGTGGTGGTGTTGGTGTAGGTCAATCAACTTTAACACGTTTCTATAGTTTACATACTTTTGTATTACCACTTTTAACAGCGGTTTTCATGCTTATGCACTTCTTAATGATTAGAAAACAAGGTATTTCTGGTCCTCTATAATCTAGAGTAACTCTATAACATTTACGCGACACCCTCAAAAGGGTTTTAGTTTGATTACTAATCTATCCCTGTTGGGGATAGATTAGTAAAACTTAGAATGCACTTGAGGGTATTTTTTTCGGGGGAGCTTGTCTTACTAAGTGAAGACAACCATATTTAGCTACCCAAAAGCAATCATTACTATATAAAAATGCTTTTTATATACCTCTAACGAGTATCTTAGATCGTTCCCCTTGGGGAAACTAAAGCTACATACTACTACTATATAGATAAAAACCTTTTTTTATTGTGTATTTTTTTTCTAGTTATAGTTGTAGTTCCTTCTATATAGATACTAAAGTTATAACTTAACTAAGTTAAGCTATTCAGTATTTGTACCTTAAACTTGTTTTCACAAACATCAAAAATTAGTTTGATAAAAAACGATGGAAACAACATCTCCTTTGGAGATGTAGGTTCATTGACAGTAACTGTATGCTGGATTTTGCACAGCACCATCCTAGCGAAATAAATACCTTAAACAAAAGCGTCCATTACTAGACAAAAATAACAAACTATGGTATATATATTTTATAACAATCAAAAAATAGCCTTTGTGATGGAATTGGTAGACATCCTGGTTTTAGGAACCAGTGCTGAAAGGCGTGCCGGTTCGAGTCCGGCCGAAGGCATCTAATTAACTTTTAAAGTAACGTTTTAATTCGTAATCTATAGTGAAAATAATATTTATTAAATAGAGGTAAACAAAGCTAAATTCCTTCGTTTTAATAGGTGCTGTTTCTTTTTTGGCGGTATATCACAATGTTGACATATTGATACTGACGCTGTTTTACAACCAACAACCCTTTATGAGAATTCGTGTGGGGGGCATGTATTGATGATCCTATGCGTGTTTTAAGCTAGCCTTTGTCTAACGAAAGTACCCATTCTTTTCGTCCCCAAAGGAACAGTAGTGGTTAGTTCTTCTTTTGTTTTTTTTAGTGTTTTGTTTATTTCTTCCTTTGGTACCCCGCAGGGGACAAGAAACAAAGCTACAAGAAAATAAAAGAAAAAAACAAAAAGAAGAGGGAATTACCTCCGGTAAAAAGAAGGGAAACAAAACAAAATTCCTTTTCTTTTTCCTGCCGGAAACATTTTCTTCCTATTTTATTTTAAAAACTAAGCGTTTTTAAAATAAAATTAAAAGAAAAAACTTTGGAAGAAAAACAACTTTTTTTTAAGAAATAACCCAAATACATCCCCTTCGGGGATGTAAGCGTTTAAAAAAAAAAACGCTGGCAAAACTTTGGTTTTTTTAAAGAAAATAACGGAGCGTTTTTTTAAGAAAAAAACAAACAAGAAATTACAACAACTACGGAGTTTTTTTCGTTAGTTCTTCCTTTGGAAGAAAACAATAAAAAACGCTCCGTTATTTTCTTCTTTTAGAAAAAAAACAAAGTTTTTTACTCTTTTCTTCCAATTTCTTGTTTTCTTCCTTTAGAAGAAAAAAACGAAAAGAAAAGCAGGGAAAAGAAATTAAAAGAAATAACTTTGTTTTATTCCAAAGGAAGAAATAACCATAACGAACTAAAAGAAGGTGGAATGTACTCTAGTAAAGGTCTAGTTACACTGAACCTTACTTGTTAAGAAAGAATGGGTTGCACACGACAAAGTTTATTTTATAACTTACACTTTTTATGCCTATTGGAGTTCCTCGCATTATTTATTGTTGGGGTGAAGAATTACCCGCACAATGGACTGATATTTATAATTTTATTTTCCGTCGTCGTATGGTGTTTTTAATGCAATATTTAGATGATGAACTTTGTAACCAAATTTGTGGGTTACTTATTAATATTCACATGGAAGATCGATCGAAAGAATTAGAAAAAAAAGAAATGGAAAAAAGTGGATTATTTAAAAGTACAACAACAAAAACGAAAGGGTCAGATCCTTTAAAAAAAGAAAATATTTCTGGTGGAGCAGCAAGTGCGAAAAGACAATCTGTTGAAGATTTATTAACATCTGATCAAGATTTTGGTATTGAAGATAATCATATGTTAGAACAATATACTCTGCAAAAAATAACAACAGAATGGCTTAATTGGAATGCACAATTTTTTGATTATTCAGATGAACCGTATTTATATTATTTAGCAGATATATTATCAAAAGATTTTTCAAAAGGATCAGCAAATTTAAAATACGGTGTAAATAATAAAAATACAGCAGAAATGACAAAACTAATTCATGGTTTAAAAAATATTAAAAATCTATCAAATGATACCAATGGTTCAAAATCTAATTTAGATGTATATTCGCCGTTTAGATTATTAGCTAATTTTGCACCTCAAAATTATAACTTAGAAAATTTAAACCTTAGTCAAAATCAAACAAAAGGTAATTTTGCTGAAATTTTATCTGTCCTAAAAAACAGTTCTGTTAATACAAATAAAAATTTTACTAAAAAACTAATGGATAATTTATCACAAAAAGAATTTACTCGACAATTACAGACACCAGAAAAAATGTTAGCTTCTTCTGAAAAAGCTTTAGGTCAACGTCGTTTAAAACGTCAATATATTAAAGAACGTTTAGGTAACGATAATCTTAGAAGAGGATTAACAACGAGCAATTCTTTAAAAGCTTATAATTATTTAGATCAAGGTTCATTAAATAATGAAGGCAATTTACTTTCCCCAAAGGGGAACGATCAATCAGGTCGTGCTTTATATCGTAAACAAACTGAACGTGTTATCCAAGAAGAAGAATCTAAAAAAGTCTTTATGATCATAAATTCTTTTGGTGGATCTGTTGGTAATGGTATTACTGTTCATGATGCTTTACAATTTATTAAAGCAGGTTCTTTAACTTTAGCTTTAGGAGTAGCCGCGTCAGCTGCCTCATTAGCATTAGCAGGTGGTACTATTGGTGAACGTTATGTTACAGAAGGTTGTCATACAATGATACACCAGCCTGAGGGTGGATTAAATGGTCAAGCCTCTGACATTTGGATTGATAGTCAAGAAATTATGAAAATACGTTTAGATGTTGCCGAAATTTATTCTTTATCAACATATAGACCACGTCATAAAATATTACGTGATTTAGATCGTGATTTTTATTTAACAGCAATGGAAACTATTTATTATGGTTTAGCTGATGAAATTGCTACTAATGAAGTAATGCATGAAATTATTGAAATGACTAGTAAAGTTTGGGATTATCATGATAGTAAACAACAACGTTTATTAGAAACACGTGATAGTCAAACATCTGGACTAGATACACAAACTCAGAATTAATATTTTTATTCCATATTAAAGTTTTTTTTAAAAACCTAGCATATAGCTATTTTACTAGTTTTTTAAAAAACTAGTAAAATAGCTGTATTCACATAAACTCTATGCTGTGCTTTTGTTGTTTCTTCTTTTGGTTCCCCGCAGGGGAAAAGAAAAGAAAGCCTTCTTTTTTTTTCTTTAAAAAAACGCTCCGTTATGGTTATTTCTTAAAAAAAACGCGGAGCGTTTTTTAAAGAAACAAAGGCAAAACTTTGGAAGAAAATGACCTAATGAAACAACAAAACTCCGTAGTGGTAATTTCTTCCGAAGGAAGAAATTACTTTTCTTTATCCCTCCTTTTCTCCAAAGGAGAACCCCCTTCTTTTTGTTTCCCTTCGTCCCTCTTCGAGGGAAGAAAAAGTAGGCAAACGACCTTCTTTTTACCGGAGGTAAGTCCCTCTTCTTTTTGTTTCCCTTCGTCCCTCTTCTTTTTGCCTTCCCCGAAGGGGACTTTTTCTTGTATTTTCTTCCTCCGGAAGAAAAAAACCAAAGGAAGAAACAAACGGGAAGAAAAAGTAGGCAAAAAGAAGGGGAAGGCAAAAGGGAAGAAAAAGTAGTTAGTGTTAGTGTTTTGTTTACCTTCGGTAAAAAGAAGTAAACAAAAAGAAGGGGAACTACTGTTCCTTTGGGGACTTTTTCTTCCCTTTTGTTTCCCTTCGTCCCTCTTCGAGGGAAGAAAAAGTAGGCAAACGGGAAGAAAAAGTAGTTAGTGTTAGTGTTTTACTAAGTAAAACAATTATGTCCCCAAAGGGGATGTAATTTCTTATTTCCCTTCGTCCCTCTTCGAGGGAAGAAAAAGTAATTTCTTCTTCTTCCCTCGAAGAGGGACGAAGAAAAAAAGAAAGAAAAAAAGTCCCCTTCTTTTTGCCTCCCCAAAAGGGACTTTTTCTTCCCTCGAAGAGGGACTTACCTTTGGTAAAAAGAAGGGAAACAAACGCCTTTTTCTTCCCGTTTACCTACGGCAAAAAGAAGAGGGAATTACCTCCGGTACAAAGAAGGGAAACAAACCACTTTTTCTTCCCGTTTACCTACGGCAAAAAGAAGAGGGACGAAAGGAAATATTTGCCTTCTTTTTACCGGAGGTAAACAAAAAGAAGGGGGACGAAAAGGCAAAGGATATTCATAGTAAAGCTACTTACCTCATAATACTGTTTTTTGTTCAGCGTTTTTTGTTAAAAAACGCTTACATCCCCGAAGGGGATGTATTTGTTTCGTTGGGTTATTTCTTTTAATTTCGTTATTTCGTTATTTCTTCCTCTGGAAGAAAAACAAAGTTTTTTTAAAGAAATCTTCTTTTCTTCCAAAGGAAGAAACAAACCACGTTTTTTAAAAAAACGTTAAAAAAACAAAGGGGACGTAGTTTAACTACAAGGAAAAAATTGACATTTTTAACAGAAAAATATATATTTATTATATATTATAACTAAAATATTTTACTCAATGCTTGCTTAACTCAATCGGTAGAGTATCGGTTTTGTAAACCGAAGGTTATCGGTTCAACTCCGATAGTAAGCTTTTACAATAGCACAAGAAAATTTATATTTCTTGTAACTTATCTATTATACAAATAATAAATATACTAGCTTTTATATTTATTATTTGTTATAAATAATAATTAAGGCGGCATAGCCAAGCGGTAAGGCCGTGGATTGCAAATCCTCTATTCCCCAGTTCAAATCTGGGTGCCGCCTTTTTGGGTTTAATATTTCACAGCATTTAAAAGAATGTAGTTCCACCTTCTTTTTGTTTCCCTTCGTCCCTCTTCGAGGGAAGAAAAAGTCGTTTGTTTCTTCCAAAGGAAGAAAAAGTAGGCAAAAAGAAGGGGCTTTTTCCCAAAGGGAAACAAAACATTAACTACTTTTTCTTCCCTCGAAGAGGGACTTACCTTTGGTAAAAAGAAGGGAAACAAACTGGACATAAAGCTACGCTTTATGTAATTTCTTATTTCCCTTCGTCCCTCTTCGAGGGAAGAAAAAGTAATTTCTTCTTCTTCCCTCGAAGAGGGACGAAGAAAAAAAGAAAGAAAAAAACTACAACTATGACTATATAAATACTATAAAAATAGTTGTAGTGGATTTTTTTTCTAGTTATAATTGTAGTTAATCTTATTAAATAGTAACTATATTCCAGATCACTGCAATATAATGTTACTTAACATTTTACCAACATTAATTCAATTGACATTAAAATTATAGCATGTTATTATTATAAGATAATAATAACTAACGAACGTCCTTAGTTCAGTCGGTAGAACGCAGGTTTCCAAAACCTGATGTCGTGGGTTCAATTCCTACAGGGCGTGTTTTTTTAAAAAAATACTAATTGTTAAATTAAGAATTATTTTGTGAGAAATCTGTATTAGCAGATGTTCCTAATCTTATTTTTAAATTAGCCTTACATACCTAGTAAAAGTTCGAGTCTGGGAAACTGAAGGTACCCGTTAAGCTAAGCTTGTAGTTTGTTTCCCTTCTTTTTGCCTTCCCCAGAGGGGACGGCAAAATAAAAAAACAACGTTTTTTCTGTTTTCGTTTTTTTTCTTAAAAAAAACTTTGTTTTTTTACAAAAAACAATTTAATTAAAAAACTAAGCGTTTTTTTCCCTTCTTTTTACCAAAGGTAAGTCCCTCTTCGAGGGAAGAAAAAGTCCCCTTTGGGGAGGCAAAAAGAAGGGGACTTTTTTTCTTTCTTTTTTTCTTCGTCCCTCTTCGAGGGAAGAAGAAGAAATTACTTTTTCTTCCCTCGAAGAGGGACGAAGGGAAATAAGAAATTACATCCCCTTTGGGGACGTAATTGTTTTACTTAGTAAAACACTAACACTAACTACTTTTTCTTCCCGTTTGCCTACTTTTTCTTCCCTCGAAGAGGGACGAAAAAGTAGGCAAACGGGAAGAAAAAGGCCCCAAAGGAACAGTAGTTCCCCTTCTTTTTGTTTCCCTTCTTTTTACCTTTGGTAAAAAGAAGGGGGTTCTCCTTTGGTCTCGTTCCCCTTCGGTCTCCCGCAGGGAATGTTTTCTTTTCCCCTGCGGGGAACCAAAGTATTGTTTCCCTTCGTCCCTCTTCGAGGGAAGAAAAAGTCTTTTGCCTATGTTTCTTCCTTTGGAAGAAAAAAAAACAAAGGGGAAGGCAATATTTTAGTTTTTTTCTTCCAGAGGAAGAAAATACAAGAAAAAGAAGAAAAGCAGGGACTGTTTTCTTCAAAAGTATTGTTTCCCTTCGTCCCTCTTCGAGGGAAGAAAAAGTCTTTTGCCTATGTTTCTTCCTTTGGAAGAAAAAAAAACAAAGGGGAAGGCAATATTTTAGTTTTTTTCTTCCAGAGGAAGAAAATACAAGAAAAAGAAGAAAAGCAGGGATAAAGAAAAGTTATTTCTTAAAAAAAACGCTCTGTTATTCTCTTCCTATGGAAGAAAAAGAAGTTTTTTAAAGAAATTAACAAAACTTTGGAAGAAAAGACGAAAAGGAGGCAAACTTTTTTTTCTTCCTTTGAAAGAAACTAACCGAAGGGGGAAGAAAAGAAGGGGAACAATTTTGCCTTTGGCAAAAAGAAGATAAAACCATCGAAGATACTCGTGAGAGGTATATGAATCTCGTTGTAAAGCTACGTACCTTTGATTTTTTTATGATAATTATTGTGTAGAAGCTTGATTTTAAAAATAGTTTATGTTATATATAGTTTATATTATTTAAAGGAAAGGTGGCAGAGTGGTTAATTGCACCAATTTTGAAAATTGGCGTGGCTTTGCGGTCACCGAGGGTTCGAATCCCTCCCTTTCCGTAAAGGTATGTTTCACAAGCATTGTTTAGTAAATGAATATAATTTTAAATTTTCCAGTGTAAAACAAATATAAGCCGTTATAAGTACCTTGGTCCTTTTTCAAGGTAACTACTTCCCCTTTCGGTTTGTTTGCCTACTTTTAAAAAACGAGACCAAAGGAGAACCCCCTTCTTTTTGTTTCCCTTCGTCCCTCTTCGAGGGAAGAAAAAGTAGTTAGTGTTAGTGTTTTGTTTACCTTCGTCCCTCTTCTTTTTGCCTTTCCCCGAAGGGGACGGCAAACGGGAAGAAAAAGTAGGTAAACTAAAAAGAAGTAAAACAATTACGTCGTTTTTTTCTTTTATTTTCTTGTAGCTTTACACCCCGAAGGGGACTTTTTCTTCCTTTGGAAGAAACAAAGCTACATAGCCTCTGGTTTTTTTCTTCCAGAGGAAGAAAATAAAAGAAAAAAACCAAAGGAAGAAACTACTTTTTCTTCCCTTTTGCCTTCCCCTTCTTTTTGCCTCCTTTTTCTTCCCTCGAAGAGGGACTTACCTACTTTTCTTTTCTTTTCTTTTCCCCTGCGGGGAACCAAAGGAAGAAACTGTTTTTCTTTTCCCTACGGGAAACCAAAGGAGAACCCCCTTCGGGATTCCTTCGGTTTTTTTCTTCCAGAGGAAGAAAATAAAAGAAAAAGTCCCCTTTGGGGAAGGCAAAAAGTAGGGGAACTAAAAAGAAGGGGAACCAAAAACAAAGGGGAGTTTGCCTTCTTTTTACCGAAGGTAAACAAAAAGAAGGAAGAAAATGACCCAACGAAAGTAGTAAAACTACTGTTGTAGTTCATTACAAATCATTTTAATTAACGAAAGGCAATGCTAAATAGCTTTGCTTTTTATTCTTGTTGATTTATTCAATTTGTGGGTAGCCTTTTTACCCTTAAAACTGTTTAAACGGTTTTTATTTTTTATTAAATAGACGTAGTTTTACACTGTAAAACTGCGTACCTTGCTTTTAGTTATACAAAAACTAAAGACAAGGCTCAAAGTATTGTACTTGTAGTGTACTTTCTTACACCAAATATTGCGTTCTTGTTTTGCTATTGTCGTAAAAAAAGCAGCGTAATACTTTAGTTTTACTTTTTACCCAAAACAAAAACGTTTAAACGTTTTTTGTTTCGTTTTTTCTACAGAAAATAAAAGAATATTTGTTCTTTTTTACTATTTAATATGTAGTTGTACTTTAAAAAAAGGAAATCAATGTACTTTCTTCCTTTGGAAGAAAATAAACACGTTGAGTAACACTTTGTATTGTGCATCGTTTATTAACAAAATAAACAAATAAAATTCCTTGCTTATTGAATAACATTCTTTATAAACCAATTGTTTTTTGTAACTTCTTTTATCAATAAGTGGAAGGCAATAGTAGTTTTACAAAGTAAAACCAAAGATATACCGAAAGGAACTATGTTGTAGTTTCCCTTTGTTTTTTGTTATTTTCTTCCTTTGGAAGAAAAAAAGTGTTTTTGTTCGTTTGCCTCCTTTTCTTCGTTTTTTTCTTCTGAAGTATTGCCAAAGGCAATACTTTGGAAGAAAAAAAAAGTTTTTTAAGAAACAACAAACAACGAAACTCCGTAGTGGTAATTTCTTTTAATTCCTTTATTTCTTCCTTTGTTTTTGGTTTCCCTTCTTTTTAGTTCCCCTACTTTTTGCCTTCCCCAAAGGGGACTTTTTCTTTTATTTTCTTCCTCTGGAAGAAAAAAACCGAAGGAATCCCGAAGGGGGTTCTCCTTTGGTTTCCCGTAGGGAAAAGAAAAACCGTTTCTTCCTTTGGTTCCCCGCAGGGGAAAAGAAAAGAAAAGAAAAGTAGGTAATTCCCTCTTCTTTTTACCAAAGGTAAGTCCCTCTTCTTTTGCCTACGTTTTTTTCTTTCTTTTTTTCTTCGTCCCTCTTCGAGGGAAGAAGAAGAAATTACTTTTTCTTCCCTCGAAGAGGGACGAAGGGAAACAAGAAATTACATAAAGCGTAGCTTTATAAAAAAAACAAAGGGGAAAGCAAAAAGAAGGGGAACTACTGTTCCTTTGGGGACAACAAACAACAACCATAACTATATGAGCTTTACTACGATTGTTAATACTTTCCCCTTTGGGGAAACTAAAAAGAAGGGAAACAAAAAACAAAGGAAGAAATAACCCAACGAAAATAACGTAAGAGGTACCTAGAAAAAACATACACTACAACTATTTTTATAGTATCTATTCAGCTATATCTAGTAAAATTAAATATTCCGCTACTTTAAAAGATAAGGAAGTTAGTAGCACATGATCATCATAAAGCTACTCTAAAATAGCATAAAATGACACTGTACCTAAAAGCAATTATTATCAACATTTATTAGTTAATTAATATGACTCGAGTTAAACGTGGTAATGTATCTCGTAAAAGACATAAAAAAATTTTAAGCATGTCTAAAGGTTTTAGAGGTGCTGGATCTACTTTATTCCGTACAGCAAATCAACAAAATATGAAAGCATTACGTTATTCATACAGAAACCGTCGTCAAAAAAAACGTGATTTTCGCCGTATGTGGATTGCACGTGTAAATTCGGCTGTACGTCGTTACGGCTTAAATTATAGTGAATTTATGAATTATTTAAAAAATCATAAAATTCAATTAAACCGTAAAGTAATCGCTCAGCTTTCTATTTGTGACCCAGAAGCATTTATGCAATTACTATTATTTTAATTTTCAGTTAAGTGACTGCTGTGCCTCTTCTATCTGAGCAATGCTGAGATAGAAGAGGCACAGCAAGTTTGTAAATTGTGTAGTTTTTAACGCTATTTTTATTTTATAAACCCATACATGCTTCCTAAGGAAATCAACGCCTTACGTTATTTTCTTCCTTTGGAAGAAAAAAAAAGAAAGCCTTCTTTTCGTCCCCAAAGGAACAGTAGTAGTTATTTCGCCCCTTCGGGGTTATTTCTTAAAAAAAACTTTGTTTTTTTAAAGAAAAAAATATCCCTGCTTTTCTTCTTTTTCTTGTATTTTCTTCCTCTGGAAGAAAAAAACTAAAATATTGTTTATTTCTTCCTTTGGAAGAAAAAAACAAAAAGAAGGGGCGTTTTTTTCTTTCTTTTTTTCTTCGTCCCTCTTCGAGGGAAGAAGAAGAAATTACTTTTTCTTCCCGTTTGCCTACTTTTTCTTCCCTCGAAGAGGGACGAAGGGAAACAATACTTTGGAAGAAAACAGTCCCTGCTTTTAATTTCTTGTAGCTTTACACCCCGAAGGGGACTTTTTCTTCCAAAGGTTGTTCCCCTATGGGGAAAAGTAGCTTTACTCCCCTTCTTTTTGCCTACTTTTTCTTCCCTCGAAGAGGGACGAAGGGAAACAAACGGCTTTTTCTTCCTTTGGTACCCCGCAGGGGACAAGAAACAAAGCTACAAGAAACAAAGCTACTTTTCCCCATAGGGGAATAGCCTTTGGTTTTTTTCTTCCGGAGGAAGAAAATAAAAGAAAAAAACCAAAGGAGAACCCCCTTCGGGATTCCTTCGGTTTTTTTCTTCCAGAGGAAGAAAATAAAAGAAAAAGTCCCCTTTGGGGAAGGCAAAAAGAAGGGGAACAAACTATATACTATTATGTCACTTTTGCTATCTATAAAAATATGTTATATTAAAAAGTAAATCAATTTAATTATAATAAAAAATTAGGTTCACTGTAACAAACTTCATTTACGTCCCCTTTGGGGAACAAAAAAATTCTAGCTTAACTATTAGACAGAAAGAATTAAGCCGCCAATAAGTGGCGTTAACTATGCAAGTTAATATTTTCTATTGCTTTCAGGTGCTTGTTACATAAATTAAGTAACAATTAATGCGAAAGAGATCGGAGATCTGGTTGTTTAAAAATATATCCGAAGGTAATGGCTACTAAATATATTAAGCTACAAACTAATCAGAAATGTTAACTCAACGGAATACATTGTAAAGTTAATTTAAATCCTAAACAAGTCATAAAAAGGGTTCATCGTTCAATGGATAGGACAGCGGCCTTCTAAGCCGTCAATGTAGGTTCGATTCCTACTGAGCCTGAAAAAAGTCCTTAATAACACAATTAAACGCATATGGCTATCTAAACAACTAGAACTTAAGTAATAGTATTCAAAAAATGAAGGGACGTAGTTTTATCTTCCCTTCGGGGAAAGAACAATAGTTTATTGTTCCCCTTCGTTATTTTCTTCCTTTGGAAGAAAAAGAAAGTTCCCTTTAGGAAAAATACATCCCCAGAGGGGACGAAAATAATCCAACATCCCCAGAGGGGATGTAGTTTCGTTCTCCTTCGTTGTTTCTTCCTTTGGTTTTTTTCTTTTATTTTCTTCCTCCGGAAGAAAAAAACCAGAGGCTATGTAGCTTTGTTTCTTCCAAAGGAAGAAAAAGTCCCCTTCGGGGTGTAAAGCTACAAGAAAATAAAAGAAAAGAAAGTCGTTTGCCTACGTTTCTTCCTTTGGAAGAAATAACTTTTCTTCTTTTTCTTTAAATTTAATTAAAAAAACACTTCGTTTTTTTAATTAAATTGTTTTTTTTTATAAAGCGTAGCTTTATGTAATTTCTTGTTTCCCTTCGTCCCTCTTCGAGGGAAGAAAAAGTAATTTCTTCTTCTTCCCTCGAAGAGGGACGAAGAAAAAAAGAAATAAAAAAACAAAAGCAAAACGAAAAAAGATCCCTGCTTTTCTTCTTTTTCTTCTAAAATATTGTTTATTTCTTGTAGCTTTACACCCCGAAGGGGACTTTTTCTTCCAAAGGTTGTTCCCCTATGGGGAAAAGTAGCTTTGTTTCTTCCTTTGGAAGAAAAAGTCCCCTTTGGGGTGTAAAGCTACAAGAAACAAAGCTACTTTTCCCCATAGGGGAATAGCCTTTGGAAGAAAAAAACAAAAAGAAGGGGAGTTTTTTTCTTTCTTTTTTTCTTCGTCCCTCTTCGAGGGAAGAAGAAGAAATTACTTTTTCTTCCCTCGAAGAGGGACGAAGGGAAACAAGAAATTACATTGTTTTACACCCCGAAGGGGACTTTTTCCCAAAGGGAAACAAAACATTAACTACTTTTTCTTCCCTCGAAGAGGGACGAAGGGAAACAATACTTTGGTTCCCCGCAGGGGAAAAGAAAATATTCCCTGCTTTTCGTTATTTCTTCCTTCGGAAGAAAACAGAAAAAACGTTGTTTTTTTATTTTGCCGTCCCCTCTGGGGAAGGCAAAAAGAAGGGGAACGAGACCAAAGGAGAACCCCCTTCTTTTTGTTTCCCTTCGTCCCTCTTCGAGGGAAGAAAAAGTAGGCAAACGACCTTCTTTTTAGTTCCCCTACTTTTTGCCTTCCCCAGAGGGGACGGCAAAATAAAAAAACAACGTTTTTTCTGTTTTCTTCCGAAGGAAGAAATAACGAAAAGTAGGTAAATCCCTCTTCGAGGGAAGAAAAAGTAGTTAGTTAAAACAATGTAATTTCTTTCGTCCCCCGTAGGGGGAAGAAAAAAAAAGTCCCCTTCTTTTTGCCTCCCCAAAGGGGACTTTTTCTTCCCGTTTTTTTATTCCAAAGGAAAAAACTACTTTTTCTTCCCTCGCAGAGGGACTTACCTCCGGTAAAAAGAAGGGAAACAAAGAGAAGGGGAACTACTGTTTATTTTATATACTAACTTTTTTTATTACGCATTTTTTATTAAAAAAACGCTTAATAAGAAAAGTTATCTAAGTACAAAATGCACCGTATAGGAGTTGAACCTACCTTATAACGATTATGAGTCGTTTGCCTTATCCGCTCGGCCAACAGTGCGTCAAAACTAAAATAAGTTATTAATCCTTATTTTAGTTTAAAAATGTATTGTTTAATTTGTCAAATCCCTATTTCAGGTCGCACGCCCATTTTTCAAAACTTGTTTCTACAGGATTGCGGTCAACCGCAATCTTTACTTTTTTAGCTTCGCGCTCTGGAGTACTAATTGTCATGGATTTCTCCTTTAAATAACAATTATTTAATTTAATAAATCCGTATATATTGGACACTAATAGCAACGCTTTTGGTTTTTATGCGTTTTTAAAAATAAAAAACTGGAATGTTATTAAATTATACAAAAATTTTTTTTACATACTAAGTATTATTATAACATATTTATAAAATGAAGTAACAATAGGATCAAAATTTTATAATAATTAATATCTAACTGGACGGTAGAAAAGGTAAACCTTTTTATGGGATTGATTTAGCCGTAAAACACCTTGAGGTAAGTAACCATGGCCTTGCGGCTATTTGCTTAAACCGTGATAGTAGCAGAAACCTGTTTTCTTTGAATAGTACAACTAATATTAGGTAGAGAATTTATATGTAACGCGTTGTTAATTTTTGTCTTCGCGTATTGCTTTCAGGCAATCAAATCCTTAAGGTAGTTTAACAATCGCTGTCAATTTTTTGTAGCTTTCGTTTCCCCCAGGGGAACGTTGTTAGTGTTAGTGTTAGTGTTTTGTTTACCTTCTTTTTAGTTTCCCTTCTTTTTACCATAGGTAAGTCCCTCTTCTTTTTGCCTTCCCCTTTGTTTTTTTTTCTTCCAAAGGAAGAAACATAGGCAAAAGACTTTTTCTTCCCGTTTGCCTACTTTTTCTTCCCTCGAAGAGGGACGAAGGGAAACAAAAGAAGAGGGACGAAGGGAAACAAAAAGAAGGGGAGGTAAAACAATTACAGAGGCAAACGAAACAACGAAGGGGACAATTTCCCCTTTGTTTTAGGTTCCCCTTCTTTTTGCCAAAGGCAAAATAAAAAAACAACGTTTTTTCTGTTTTCGTCCCCGAAGGGGAGTTTGCCATAGGCAAAAAGAAGTATTGTTTCCCTTCGTCCCTCTTCGAGGGAAGAAAAAGTCGTTTGCCGTAGGCAAAAAGAAGGGGAAGGCAAAAGGGAAGAAAAAGTAGTTAGTGTAAGTGTTAGTGTTAGTGTAATAAAGCGTAGCTTTATAACAATTACGTCTTTTGCCTATGGCAAAAACAAAGGGGATTACGTCCCCGAAGGGGATAACAATGTAATTTCTTGTTTCCCTTCGTCCCTCTTCTTTTTGCCTTCCCCGAAGGGGACTTTTTCTTCCTTTGGTACCCCGCAGGGGACAAGAAACAAACGGGAAGAAAAAGTAGTTATAAAGCTATGCTTTATACAAAACGGGAAGAAAAAGTAATTTCTTCTTCTTCCCGTTTGTTTCTTCCTTTGGTTTTTTTCTTCCAGAGGAAGAAAATACAAGAAAAAGTCCCCTTCGGGGAAGGCAAAAAGAAGAGGGACGAAGAAAAAAAGAAAGAAAAAAACTCCCCTTCTTTTTGCCTCCCCAAAGGAACAGTAGTGGTAGTTGTCTAAGACAACAACGATTACGGAGTTTCGTCCCTCTATGGTTTTTTCTTCCAAAGGAAGAAATCTTCTTTTCTTTAAAAAAACGCATACATCCCCTTCGGGGATGTAAGCGTTTTTTTACTGTTTTCTTCCACAGGAAGAAATAACGAAATAACAAAAAGAAGGGGGTTTTTTAAGAAAAAAAAAGAAAAGTGAAGGGATTGAAAATACTCCAACATCTTCAGAGGGGATGTAGTTACGTTCCCCTTGGGGAAACTAAAGCTACTAAAGCTACAGTATTTACGTCCCCTCTGGGGATGATCCCCCGTAGTTTCCCTAAAGGGAACATTCTTTTTCTTCCAAAGGAAGAAAATAACGAAGGGGAACCGAAGGGGGAAGAAGAGTAAGAGGTAAATGTTATAGTTAAACTATAATATTATAAATTATTGTAGTTTACCTATAACAATAGTTTTAGTTCCTTAAGGGAATGTACAGCTAGGTACCTCCTTAAAAACGTTTAAAACTATTTGTTAATATAATTTCTTTAACAGAACTTAATTCTGTTTTTGCTGAAGCTGCTAAGTTATTATTTGATAGAGAAGAATTAGACTTGGCATCTGTATTTGGATAACCTAATACAATAAATCTACTTGTAACAAAATCTAATAATTCAGTATTATTGTGAAGATACGTATAAGTTTGTATAATACTTTCCAAAATCCAAGTGGATATTATTTCTTCTGAATAAACTTTATCAAAATTGAACCAAAAACTCCAGTAGCCCTTATTTAATAACCAACGTCTACGACGTGGGTTATAATATTGATCAGTATCTGGAAAATCTAATAAAATATCTAAACCATCCGAGCTGTTTTTTTGTTGTGATAAATTAAATAATTTTTTTGATTTTATTACACTAATTTGTTTATTTTTAATAAAACTAGATCTCCAATCAATATCACTTAAAAAGACTGTTTCGGCATTATGTTCAGAAAGTTGACCGTTCCACCATTGATTTGTTAAATATTGACCATGACGCTTTAATATTCGATTTTGATAATACCAATTTATGTTAGTAGTTGTTTGCAATAAAGTTTCATTTGGAACTGTTGTTAAATTCCCTATTTGCATACGTTCATCCTGCTGAGCAGTAACTAATGGTTTTAAAATGTTATTAGATTGTTTAGCTTCTCCTAAATTTTGGGCATCATTAAAAGTATTATTTAATTGTTTGATTGAACGTAATTGGGTATGATATTGTAGTTTTTCAATAAAAGGTATTTGTGCTTTTCTTTGCCCCATTTTATCAGAAACAATGCTGTCACGAAAAACACGTTTATAATTTTCAAAACGTTTAGCTGGTATTAATAAACTAGAAAAAGGTGGACAAGGTGGTTCTTCCAAAACATTTCCATCAGTAAAACTTAAAAGTTTTGGTACTATTAAATTTTTTCTATATAAATAACGTTTATGAATAAATGATAGCATAATAGAGGTAGCAATCTTTAAATTATCATTATTTTCCCCTTCCAGAAATAACATAGTCTCTGACGAAATAGATTTTCCTTCAGGAAACTCAAACAATTTTGACTTTTCAACTCTTTTCTTTTCCCCTTCGGTTTGTTTGCCTTGGGCAAAAAGAAGGGGGAAACCAGGTCGATGTAATTTATTATCCACCTGTGATGTGTTGTTTAACAGAGGTAAACGACTGTTGATCCCCTTTGGGGACGAAAAAGCTTGCCCGAGCATTGCTTTTTTTGATTGAACTTTAATTGAATTGACTAAATTTTTAGAACCTAATAATTGACCTATTTTACCCCCAAAAATTAACATTAATTGTAATATTAATTTATTCTTTGAAGTGTATAGACTTAAATAATTTATGCTTTTAAGATTTAAATCATCACCTTGAACAAAATAAGTTTTATTTTGGTTATATTGATTATTTAAATAATAATTTAACAGGACTTTACCAACTTCATAATAGGCTTTTGCTTTATCTTTATTTTTTTTAAATTGCTTTGTAGGTTGTAAAGTTTTCGACAAGTTAACCTGTGGTATGATTTGTTTTATATGACTAGTATTTTTAGTCTTTTGTTGTTTTAAAATTTTTGAATGAGAAATTAAAGCATAATTTAAACTGGCATTTTCATAATATTTAGCAATAGGCAATCCCATTAAAGTTTGTTCCCCGAAGGGGACAACAGCTGTGCCTAAAACGGTGTTATAATCTTTTAAATTAACAGTTAAAAGATTATTATGTTCCCTAGGGTCTGGCCAGTTTTTCTTTGGATATTTACCTTTGGATTCACTGTTATTATATATTAAAGTTGTATTTAATATATTATAATCTATTGTTAAATTTGTCCTTGGTTTAATAGATTTAATAATTTCATAATTAGTATTAAAATTTAATACAGTGCTATTACTAATATTTGGTAGACAGATTGTTTCGTCTAGTCGACCAGGTCGACGTAAAGCTGGATCTAATACGTGTGGAATATCTGTTGTGGCGAATACAACAAATCCTTTATTACTTCTTACACTATCAATAATAACAAGTAAATCTGTAATCATATCTAATTTTGCTGATAAATTAGATAATGATAATTCTGCTAATAGAGCTACTTTAGCTCTAACAGAATACGAGGTACGTGGTTTTGTTGATAATTGTTCACCAGGTAAACCAGTCCAAGGTAATTCTTCCACAATTTTATTTGGTTTTAATCTTTTTTCTTCTTTTAATAATAATACAGAAAATGGAGACGTACTCGGTGGAGCTAGATTTTTTGTAGTTTGAGCGATTTCTTGATGAGAATTTTTATGAGCTTTAGTTATAGATGCTCCTTTAGAAACAGATTGATTTTTTATTTTATTTTTTATAGTTAAATTATGATTTTCAATTAAACTTAAATTACTTGTTGATTGTGTTGGTAATTTTAAAAATAAATCAGTTAAATAAAGATTTGTTGGGATCGCTAAAGAATAGTCTCCTTTAAAAGGTTTTTTATAATGTGTAATAGCATGACGTGTTAATTGATATACTACTTGATTTTTTTCATGAACTTCATCACGTTGACTACCGAAAAAATCTTCTTTAAATGCACCATTATCTTCGGACGAAGCACCGCCTGAATCTGATATTAACATTAGTCTTCTTTCCCCGATCGCATGAATATCTTCTAATAAAAAAATACAGGGAGTATTTAATGCAATTGCATCAAATACATCTCTTAGCAATTTAATCCCAATAGCAAAACCGCGATTTACTAAAGCATAACGTTGCGCATTATCTGTAATAATTTTTAGTTCAGTTTCACCTGCTAATGCTTGGATTAATAATATATTATAATCCGTTAAAACTTGTTTTGTTGTTGTTTTTGTATTAACAAGTAATATATTTTTAGAAATTTGTTTATTAAAAATACCTGAATAAATTTGACATACTAAAGTACCTATCGGTTGTTGTAAGATACTATTATATTTTATTCCTGGAATATGAGAAAAAGATTTAGGTGGATGGTAATCAATAAATAAATCACCGTTTGAATTATTACTACCATTATGACTATGCCAAGACTGATACGTTATATATTGATTAACTGACCATCTATTTAAATTAATTAATACTGATTCTAGTTTTGAATTTTGATTAAATGAACAAATATCTAAAAATATATTACTTGCTTTTTTAGATAAACTTTGTTCAAAATAAGATTCTAAATCTGTGTGATTTAGTTGTTTTTTTGTTACTCCCCTTCTTGAAGGGGGAAGAAAGTTAGAGGTATAAGGCATAGAATTATTTTTCATAGCTCGTTTAGTTTGTTTTGAACTAACTAAAGTGCCAAAATCATTTGATATATTTTCAATGAGCATATTTTGTTCCGCTTTAATTGTTGATAAAGCAGCAACATTTACATTATAAAAATCAGCGGCAGTTACTAAAAAATCAGCCCAAATATCCCAAAACAACGTTCCTTTTTCTTGTCTAGCTATTAAATCACTGTCAGGCTGGCTTATTGTTTCTAGTAATATATCAAATAAATGCAGGATTCGACGGTGTAATAAATGAGACATTGTCATTAAAACAGGGAAACTACTAATGTTCATAAGTCCTGTTTGGTTCTGAAAAGCGGCTAACGTATTGCCGTGAGATTTACCACTAAATCCACTTAAACTTGATAAGAGCAAACTAGAATTAAAATTAAGAACAAATTGAATTGGCATAATACGTGAAATTTTCGAAAATACATTCCAAATATAAATATCTACATTTTCAGGTATAATAGTTATAAGATCAGAAGACCATTCTACTAAAAACCCATAAGCAATCCATGTAGTAGTAAATTCAGCTGGTTTTTCAAAAAAACTAGAAAGTGTCCTTACAGATGATTGAAATAAATCAATTAAATTAAAAATCACAAATGACATCATATTTTTAAAAGCCTTAAACAATGCATTGATATTTTTTTTAAAATAAAATTTAGTTTGATTAATTTTATATTTTAATGTTAGTGGTTGTGTCTTATTACTAATAAATAAATGTTTTAAAAATATAGTTTTAGAACTGATGATATTAAGTTTTGAATATATGGCGGACATTCGTCCTTCTTTTTGCCTTTGTTTCTTCCTTTGGTTCCCCGCAAGGGAAAAGAAAAAAACTAAGCTACGTTCCTTTGGCAGATTTATTTTAAGCGATTTTACGTCCCCTCTGGGGATATCATTTGAGGTTTTTTGCCCTGTTTGATTAAATACTCTTTTTAATAAATTCAAACTAAAATAAGTCAACAATTTCTTTTGATTTTGTCTTAACTCAAGCAAATTAATTTTACTAGGCTTGCCTTCAGAAAACAAGATGCTCTTTGCAGATGAACTTCTTTTTTCTATATCGTAATTTAAATTAGCCGAAGACACTGGTGATTTATTTATAGGCATCTTTGCTAAAATAATAGTCTGGTTTTGTCCTTTTGGAATATATGGTTGCAGAGAATCGGATATTTTATAAATTAATGAATTATAAACATTAGAAAGCTTATAAAGTAAAATCAAATGAAATTTAACAAAGCAACGTACTTGACTAATACTTACAAGTGATATTACAGCACATAAATGTAAAAGAAGACTACTACTTATTAATAAAGTACCTATATTAAAATTAAAAGGCTTTCTTCCCTCGAAGAGGGAAGAACACCCAGTTTTACCACTTGAAACTAAAAAAATATCATGTTGTTTATTTAGAACATAAGTATTATTTAAAAATGTTTTAAGATTTAAGTTAGACCACCATGTTGTATTAAAAATTTTAATATTTTTTGTTATCCCCTTTGGGGCAAAAATTACATTATTAGTATAACTTGTTAAATAATTTAATTTTTGGGTTTTTTGACTTAATTTACTGCTTATTTTTTTATAAAATGCATTTAAGTTTTTGCTTAAAAAATATTTTTCCCAGTTAGTACTAAATTGTTTTTCTAAAAATTTAGTTTTATTATTTTTGCTTTGATTACGTAATTTTTGCGTACCCCATAAATTATAACGTTTATTATAATCAGTAAAAGAATTATTGTTTGTTTTATTTAATGCCCAATATATCCTTGCTATAGCAAAAACATTTTTTGTTTGTTTTGTTTTATTTATAGATGAATTACTAGTGTTATTTGGTAAAAAGGACCATAAATTTTGACCATAGTTATTTGTTAATGAACAATTATAAATCCAAATCCAAAAATCTCTAAACATAGTATCTTTATCTTTATCTTTTTCAGTTGGAGGCGGTGGATTATTACTTTTTTGATTTTTAAAATTAATATAATTAGCTTTTTTTTTTATGTCTTCCCCCAAAGGGGGAAGCAAACTTATTTGCTTTTTTTGAATATACTTTGTTTTCTTATATTTAATTTTTGAACTAATGTAGTTGCACAGAGTTAAACTACTGTTCTTCCCCCAAAGGGGGAAATTAAAGTAATTTTGGAAATATTGAAACTTGCTGAATACGTTGTAAGAGCTTGTTTTACTACGATCCCCAGAGGGGACCGCTAGAGAATTTTTTATACCTCTAACGAGTATCTTTGATCGTCCCCCTTTGGGGAAAGTAAGAGGTAAAGCTACTAATGCTTTTTTAAAGAAGGAAAACTTTATTGTATCATACATTATAGCTGCTTTACGCCCTAATAATTGGTGTTTGTTACCTGCTAAATCACTATGGAAATGGCTTCCCTCTTCTTTTGCCTTAGTTTCGTCCTTTGGTTTTTTTATTCCAGAGGAAGAAAATAAAAGAAAAAAACGGGAAGAAAAAGTGTTTACGGTACTAAGTTTTCTTTGGTTTATAAAATTTAAAAATGTTCTATATCGTAACCAAATTGGGCGTGGAAAAAAACGTGTACGTTTTTTTTGACGACGTGTTTCTAATCTTTGTTTTTTCGCTTTACGTTTTTTTTGTAAATGTAATCGAATAGCAACAGATCCTATTTTATTTTTAAACATTTTTTGGTGTTTAAATAAAACAGATAAAGAATTTAAAAATTGTTTTGATCCTAAGTTTAATGTAGATCCCTTTTTACGGTAATAAATAACTTGATCCCCTTTGGGGACGTAAATAAGTTCCCCTTCTTTTCTATTCCCCCGAAGGGGGAAGAAAGTCAGAGGATCGAAAGCTTTTGCTGTGTTTTGCGCTGCGTTGTTCAATTTCTTTTTTATGATATAATTGACGTAAAGATTCGTCCCATTTTGATCGGTTTCAAATAGACTTGATGCTACTTTTAAATTACTATTTAATGATATTGGCTTTGGTAATTGATAATTAATTTTTGCAAAAGGATTTTGTTTTGTATTTAATTTTATATTCGGTGCTACTTCTAAAGATGAATCAATTATCGATTTAATTAAATTTAATTTTAATTTTAATGGATTTTTTTCTGTTGTTTGAGTTTCATTTTTTAAATGTGAATACTCATTAGAGGCTGGCAAACTTTTTAAAGTATTTAAAACAATTACTTTGTGATTAAATAAAAAATAATTTAATAAAACCTGATTTTTATTTTCTAAAGAATTTAAAATAGGCTGTTTTAGTGTTACTGTGTTTTGTTTATACAAAACGCAGTAAGGAATCATTTTGTTTAATTTGTTATATTTAAGAATTGTCTTTGACTCATTTAAAATATTTTTAGAACCTAGTATTGAAGTTTGATTTTTTAGATTTAAATTTATTAAATCTAAACCTTCTTTATAACTATCCTCTGGTACATCCCTTTTGGGGATGTAAGAGTATTCCCCTTCGGGGACGTGATCAAATGAACTTTGCCTTTGGCAAATGTAGTAAGAACGAAGGGGAATGTTATTATTATAAGATAATAATTTACGACTACAATTTGATTTATTTATGGTTAAGGTTTTATAATAAGTAGTTTTAGACGGTTTGGGAACATTTTTATTTTGAAATGAACTAATATTTTCTTTTCCCCCTTTGGGGGAACCTAACTTACTTTCCCCATCAAGAAAGGCCTTTTTTAGATTAAAACTGCTTATAAAATTGTTACTTTTTTTTGCAGCTAATTTTTGTCTATCATTATTTAATTTGATAATTTTAATTGTTAATAATTTTAATGCTTTTTTACTATCAATAAAATTAACACTATTATTTAGAAAAGTTTTTGAATAGAGAGGATTTATTGTGCTTAAATATAGGATAGATTTTACAGTATTAACGAGATGAGTTGTTTTACTGCCTTTGCAAGTATCTGACGAACGTAAAAGTAGATAACCTAATTTACTTTTACTTGGGTTTGGCCTTTGTGTAACCCCTTCAGGTAAATTAATTTCTTCCTTTGGTTCTCCGTAGGGGAAAAGAAAAGAAACGTAGCTTAAAGACTGGTATTTTGGAGCACAAAGTTTAAAAATAATTTTATCATAAAGTATTGTTTTTTGATTAGCATGACAATAACTTGCTAGGGGTAAGGTTATTTTACTAAAAGGAAATTGATTTTTGTCCCCTTTGGGGAGTGTTTGTTTTATAGTATTAGAAAGAAGTGATTTAGCTTTAATAAAGTTATATAGATTATTAAATGTTTTTTTAATTATTAAAGACGTGCCATATTGCTGAGCATATGGTACATATGAGCTATTATAAGCTTTTTTAGGCTGTTCAACTTTATCAAAAAACAATGGATTTTGGTTAGCAGAAGGTAAAAAAAAGTTTACGTCAGCTATTTGTTTTGTTTGTGGAGTATGTGTAGGTAATAAAAAATTATTATAATAAATTAAGTTTATTTTTGTGTCTAGATTATAAAAAATGTTAGGTGTAATAAAAGCAAAACCAGCTACTGGGATCAACCAATAACCCAAAAATGATTTATTATTTATTTTATTAAAAAGAAAATGTTCGTGACCAGATTTAGGAATTCTTACATCATGGATACTTGAAAGAGGCTTATCTTGTTGTGCTTTTGCCCAAGTAAAAGCCTTTGTTTGTAACAACGATTTATATTCTGAATTTGATAAAATATTTTTTTGGTGCGTAGGTTTTATTTCTAAGTATTTAGCTAAAAGTGTTTGTAAAAAATGATAAGTTCGGTGGTTTTGTTTTCCTTTATTTTTAACTTTTGTCGAAAGATTTACAAAATTGTTGTTTGAACCAGCAAAAACGCTTTTTTTAAAAAAAATAAAGTCTGAACTTGACATAAAAAGTGTTGTGTTATTTAACATTTTTTTAGTCGTTTTTAGTTTATTATAAGTAATATTAGAATTTGATCTAATGTCAAAGTTATTACTAGTATTACCTTTAATAACAGGAGAAAACTTAAAAATAGCTTTGTCCTGTAGAAACAAGCCATTTTTAAGTTGTCTCCTTTTTGTAACAAGATCATGAGCATCAGTCGTTACTTTTTTAATTGAGCTAAGTGGTGATGGGCTTTGAGTTGTACTATTTAAAGGTGTTCCTTGTAAGGCTGGACTGTTGATTTGTTTATTAAATTCTTTATAGTTTTTTAGGAGTTTTTCATATTTATAATTTTTTAAAAAATTCTTTAGTTGTATACTTATTTTTTGATTATACTCATAATTACCCCCAAGTGTTGCATTTTTTGCTACGTGAACCTTAAAAGTTCTGAAACGGATTTTTGGGTTTTTAAAAGTATTACCAACATTCCCAAAGGAACTATATTTTGTAGTTACACTAGAACAGTTGTAGTTATTTCTTCCTTGGAAGAAATTACAACTACGGATGCTTTTTTGTTCCCCCTTCGGGCGAAGAAAAGAAAGGGAACAAAGTTTAAAATGATCTAATTTTATTTGTGGTGAATAATTAAAAAGAAAAATTAAATTAGACATAATTTATAATGTTTTTTCAAATAATAAAATGTTTTAAATGAACAGTAGTAATAGTAATAAACAATAACAACGTTCCCCTTCGTTTTCACTACTATTATTTTTATAGTTAAACTACGTATGTCTTGTCTGTTATTTCCAGTGAGTCAATCCTTTATGGTATTATATATTATGATACTATAAAAATGGTTGTAGTGTATTTTTTTCTAGTTATTGCAAAATAAACTCTCTTATAAGTACATAGGCAATTTTAAGGAACATAAAAAGCAATAGTGGTGAATAAGCCTATTATGCTTTCAGCAAGAGAAAAAAGTTAGCTTTATGCTTTGCTCCACAAAATCACATATGTACGTAGCTTTACTACGATATCCATATGCCCCTTCGCCTTCTTTTTACCTTCTTTTTAGTTTCCCTTCTTTTTACCATAGGTAAGTCCCTCTTCTTTTTGTTTCCCTACGTCCCTCTTCTTTTTGCCTTTCCCCGAAGGGGACTTTTTCTTGTATTTTCTTCCTCTGGAAGAAAAAAACCAAAGGAAGAAACAAACGGGAAGAAAAAGGCGTTTGTTTCCCTTCGTCCCTCTTCTTTTTGCCTTCCCCGAAGGGGACTTTTTCTTCCTTTGGTACCCCGCAGGGGACAAGAAACAAACGGGAAGAAAAAGTAGTTATAAAGCTATGCTTTATACAAAACGGGAAGAAAAAGTAGGCAAAAAGAAGGGGAAGGCAAAAGGGAAGAAAAAGTAGGTAAACTAAAAAGAAGGCGAAGGGGACGCAAAGTTTGGTAAAACGAAAGGAAACTGGCTCTCCTTTGGAGATGTAGCTTTTAGCTTCACTTAGTTAGTTAAGCTAGAACCTACATCTCCAAAGGAGAGCTACCTTTGCTATGCTTTATGTTATAACAAGTTTTTACTACTAACTTTGCTTTTCATCCCCTAACTTTTCTTCCCCCTTCGGTTCGTTTGCCATCCCCTTTGTTTTTTTTAGTGTTTTGTTTCCCTCTAAGAGGGAATTACCTCCGGTAAAAAGAAGGGGAAAAGAATAGAAAATAAAGACTACCTTAGAGTATTACTATATAGATGAAAATAGTTGTAGTGTAACGACAACCATTTTTATTTTATAAGTAGTGCATCCCCTTTTATATATAAAGTAAAATAGCGGTAAGCTACTAAAAATGACATCCCCTCTAGGGATGATATACATAAATACTGTAGTAACTCTACATACTTAGAAAAAAAGCTACAACTATAATTAGAAAAAAATATACACTACAAAGATTTTTATAGTATCTATCTTTATACTTTACTTGGAAAATTAACAAAAGACGTTCTGATGTGTTATAACACCTTAAATTAAGAAAGAACCAAGTAAACTCAATATTAATCTTTTATTCTTATGACAGCCCATTAATAAATCTAGCTTAACTACCCTTTGCGATAATCGCCTTCTTTTTAGTTTACCTACTTTTTCTTCCCTTTTGCCTTCCCCTTCTTTTTGCCTACTTTTTCTTCCCGTTTTGTATAAAGCATAGCTTTATAACTACTTTTTCTTCCCTCGAAGAGGGACGAAGGGAAACAAAAAGAAGAGGGACTTACCTTTGGTAAAAAGAAGGGAAACTAAAAAGAAGGTAAACCAACTAAAGTTTTTTTACGGGATTGCTGATAGAATAATGAAGTAATAATTTTTAGGTTTTAAGTACTTTCTAAGAGTGTTTTATTTTTTTAAACCTGTAACAGGAATATTATCTTGCCTTCGCGTCCCCCGAAGGGGGGACAGAATTATAGCTAAGTAGATTTGCTTTATAGAAATTAAGTAATTTAAGGTTCCACACTGTACAGTTTAACCTTCCTATGCTTACTTTGTTCTCTTATATTAATCGTCTACTTAGTTTTATTATGGAAAAACAGTGTAAAGTTCCGTAGACAGCCAATTACTTTTTGATTATCTCTGGAAGTGTTTTTTACTCTAGCCAGAACTATCTGAAAGATATCCCCTTTCAGAGGAAGTAATGTTACCAAGTAAAAATACAATTGCTTTCGGCTATCTAAAGATAGTTGTCTTACTTAGTAAGAAGTATCATTAAATCCCTAAAGGAGATCCTCCGCGGAATCCCGTTTTTGCAGCTAATTTGATCACCTAAAAAGTATTTTAATGTTAAGCTATAAGCCTGCTAAGGGGGATCTTCTAGCGATCTGAGCTATGCTCAGATTTCTGCAAAGAACTAGGTTGTAGTTCCACCTTCTTTTTGTTTCCCTTCGTCCCTCTTCGAGGGAAGAAAAAGAAGTAATTGTTTTACTTCTTTTTCTTCCCTCGAAGAGGGACGAAGGGAAACAAAAAGAAGAGGGACGAAGGGAAACAAAACACTAAAAAAAACAAAGGGGAGTTTCTTCCTTTCGAAGAAAAAAACTTCGTTTTACCGAAGGTAAACAAAAAGAAGGGGGAAGAAAAGAAAGGGAATGTATTTATGTCCTCTCTGGGGATATCCTCTGGTACATCTCCAGAGGGGATGTAAGAGTATTAAAAATCGTAGCTTTACAACTAAAGCTACAATAATAATTTTTTTTAAAAAAAATAAACTACAAAAAAAGTTCTTATCTATATAGTATTGCAAATAATATCTAATATATACCCTCTATAGAAAGAGCATTTCATCCACTATATAGATACTATAAAAATTGTTGTAGTGTTTTTTTTATTCTTTTCTTCCAAAGGAAAAAACAACGATATTATAGTTGTAGTTTTTTTCTTTCTTTTTTTCTTCTAGAAGAAGAAAAAGTAGTTAATGTTTTGTTTCCCTTTGGGAAAAAGCCCCTTCTTTTTGCCTACTTTTTCCCGAAGGGAAACAAACGACTTTTTCTTCCCTCGCAGAGGGACTTACCTACTTTTTCTTCCCGTTTGTTTCTTCCAAAGGAAGAAAAAGTCCCCTTCGGGGAAGGCAAACGGGAAGAAAAAGTAATTTCTTCTTCTAGAAGAAAAAAAGAAAGAAAAAAACTCCCCTCCGGGGACTTTTTCTTCCCGTTTGTTTCCCTTCGTCCCTCTTCTTTTGCCTTCCCCGAAGGGGACTTTTTCTTCCAAAGGAAGAAACAAACGGGAAGAAAAAGTCCCCTTTGGGGAAGGCAAAAAGAAGAGGGACGAAGGGAAACAAAAAGAAGGGAAACAAAACAAGAGGGAATTACCTTCTTTTTACCGTAGGTAAACTAAAAAGAAGGGAAACCAAAAACAAAGGAAGAAACAATGAACATAAGAGGTAGTTAAGCTACGAGTTGTAGTTCATTAATGAACTATAGATATACAAAATTGGATGCTAATTTTTAAAAATGTAACTGTCTGTATGCGGAAACGTTAAAACAAATGAAAGCTTACTTGCTTCATTTTTATGCCATTTTATTTAAATCTAATAAATATTAACATAAAATGATAAATTAAAAATATAAAATGAATATAAAATATAGAATACCTACATAATATTTTAGAATATTTTTTATAAAGTTTTAAAAACACTTTTTTAAAACTTTATAAAAACTTTTCAGTTGTAGTTTATCAGCGTTTTTTTTCCCCCTTCGGGGGACGAAACCCCGTTGTAGTAATTTCTTCCAAAGGAAGAAATAACAACTACAGTTCCTTTGGGGACTTTTTCTTCCCTTTTGTTTCCCTTCGTCCCTCTTCTTTTGCCTTCCCCGAAGGGGACTTTTTCTTCCAAAGGAAGAAACAAACGGGAAGAAAAAGTCGTTTGCCTACTTTTTCCCGGAGGGAAACAAAAAGAAGGGGAGTTTATTTCTTTCAAAGAAAGAAATTACATTGTTTTGTTTCCCTTCGTCCCTCTTCGAGGGAAGAAAAAGTCCCTTTCAGGGTTTTTTCTTCCTTTGTTTTTGCCAGAGGCAAACGAAACAACGAAGGGAAACAAAAAGAAGGGGAACAAACGTTTCTTTAAAAAAACAAAGTTTTTTTTAAGAAAATGACAAAGGCTATTCCCGTAAGGGTAGCTAAGCTAAGGCAACTTTAAATTTATTTTAGTAACAACAATTTGATTTTTTATTATAATATATACTACAAAATGATTAAAAAAGTATATTTTTACAAATAATAATATTAACGTAATGATGAGTTGTTTTTTATTTTCGGAGATACACGCTATGACAATAGCGATTGGTACATATCAAGAAAAACGTACTTGGTTTGATGACGCTGATGACTGGCTTCGTCAAGACCGTTTCGTATTCGTAGGTTGGTCAGGTTTATTACTTTTCCCTTGTGCTTACTTTGCACTTGGTGGTTGGTTAACTGGTACGACTTTCGTTACATCATGGTACACACATGGTCTAGCTACTTCTTACTTAGAAGGTTGTAACTTCTTAACAGCAGCTGTATCAACACCAGCAAACAGTATGGCTCACTCTCTACTATTTGTTTGGGGTCCAGAAGCTCAAGGTGATTTCACACGTTGGTGTCAACTTGGTGGTCTATGGGCATTTGTTGCTTTACACGGTGCTTTTGCTCTAATTGGTTTCATGCTTCGTCAGTTTGAAATTGCTCGTTCAGTAAACTTACGTCCATACAACGCGATTGCTTTCTCAGCTCCTATTGCTGTATTCGTAGCTGTTTTCCTTATTTACCCTTTAGGTCAATCAGGTTGGTTCTTTGCACCTAGTTTTGGTGTTGCTGCGATTTTCCGTTTCATCTTATTCTTCCAAGGTTTCCACAACTGGACATTAAACCCATTCCACATGATGGGTGTTGCTGGTGTTTTAGGTGCTGCTCTACTTTGTGCTATCCATGGTGCTACTGTAGAAAACACACTATTTGAAGATGGTGATGGTGCTAACACTTTCCGTGCTTTCAACCCTACACAGGCAGAAGAAACTTATTCAATGGTAACTGCAAACCGTTTCTGGTCACAGATTTTTGGTGTTGCTTTCTCAAACAAACGTTGGTTACACTTCTTCATGTTACTTGTTCCGGTAACTGGTTTATGGATGAGTGCACTGGGCGTTGTAGGCCTTGCATTAAACTTACGTGCTTATGACTTCGTTTCACAAGAAATTCGTGCAGCAGAAGACCCTGAGTTCGAAACTTTCTATACTAAAAACATCCTTCTTAACGAAGGTATCCGTGCTTGGATGGCTGCGCAAGACCAACCACACGAACGTTTAGTATTCCCAGAAGAAGTATTACCACGTGGTAACGCTCTATAATTTTTTTTATTACTAGTATTAAATACTATATATTTAATACTAGTAATTTTTTTATTACTCAACAGGGGATTTTATATAACAGTAGTTTAACTACGGAGTATAATCCCCCTTGTTAAGCTACTAAAGCTAACATTGTTAGAAACAACACCTAAAGGCCAACTTACATTGTCCTTTGGGATACTTTAGTTGGTTCCCCCTACGGTTCCCCGTAGGGGGAACTAACTAAAGTTTTTGAGTGCTTGAGCCGTATGCGTTTAAAAACGCACGTACGATTCTTTGGGAGGTTTTACACTATTAAAAATTTAAAATATTTTATTGATTCTTCCAAGTAGATAAACACTTTGCTGAAGTAAACTAAATAGCCTTGGCCATTTAGATACATAGCTTTACTACCTTTAGAAGTATCTAATGATCTTCTTCGGAATAGAGTAGGTGAAAAGAGTTAAACTACCTTTGTTTTTTTTCTTCTAAAGGAAGAAACAATGAAACTCCGTAATGGTAATTTCATTTTGCCTTTGGGTTATTTCTTCCAAAGTTTTGTTTCCCTTCGTCCCTCTTCGAGGGAAGAAAAAGGCGTTTGTTTCCCTTCTTTTTACCAAAGGTAATTCCCTCTTTGAGGGAAGAAAAAGTCCCCTTTGGGGAGGCAAAACGAAAAAAGGCCCTGCTTTAAATTTCTTGTAGCTTTACACCCTGAAAGGGACTTTTTCTTCCAAAAGTCCCTTTCAGGGTGTAAAGCTACAAGAAAATAAAAGAAAAGAAAAGAACCGACAGTAAGTTTCTCCTTGCTTTTCTTCCCCGAAGGGAGAAATAGCAAAGCACTTTGAGTTAACTTGTTAAACTATACTAACGTTAGTTAGTAAATTTACTTACCCTTTTGGGGATAATATTTTAACTTTGTTACACTACAATACCCTTATATATATTTAAAATAACATTAAAATTTTTATAAAATCCTACCCGACTAAACCAGGACATTTTTCACGTACTCTGTCAAAAGGACCAAACACAACAACTTGGATTTGGAATCTTCATGCAGATGCTCACGACTTTGATAGTCATACAAGCGATCTAGAAGAAATTTCTAGAAAAGTATTCAGTGCACACTTTGGTCAATTAGGTATCATTTTCATTTGGTTAAGTGGGTGCGACACGATGACGTATTTTTATGTTAGGACTTATTATTCTATTTTTTAAAAATAGTTATACGACAATTTTTTATACACTAAAAAGTGAATGTTTACTTAAAAAATGAAGCATTTACTCTTTAGAGTTACACAGACAGCAGAATAAGTAGCTTTCCTACTACAGTTCCTTTGGGGATGTAGTTTTGTTCCCCTTTTTTTCTTCCTCCTTCAGTTCTTCTTTTCTTCCAAAGGAAGAAACAACGAACAAAAAGAAGGGGGTACCTACTAGCTTAACAAAGTTAAGCTACAAGGTAATTTCATGTAGTTTAACAGATCGAGAGGATCAGAACAACTAAGGTTAATCTACTCCGTTAGTTATTAATAAGTTTTATCATAGCTTCATACTAGTTACTAATATAAATAAGGTACCTTTTATTTTATAAAGGTACAAGCCCTTGTTATATATTAAAAGTTCAATTTAAGCTAATATGGTCTACTTAATAAAAGCCAATAATATGTTTTAATGATATATCGTTTACCTTCGGTAAAAAGAAAAAAGGAGATCCCCATCAACTTACTAAAAATTTAAAGGAGTATGTAGCTTTACCTCTTATGAGTATTTACGTCCCCTCTGGTGAGCGAACATGTTCACCTTCTTTCTTCCCCCTTTTTTGGGGGGGATCCTCTTCTATATAATATATTAATATATTATATTAATAGCATCACAAATAAGAAATAAAAGAGGGGTAAAAAATGCAGGCAAAAAAAAAGTACATACAAAATATAACCCTCAAAAAACATTTATGCTAAAATAAGAAATAACATATTAGTTAAAAGCGAATCTACTTTAATAGTTTTAAGCCACTGTTTTTATTTAAGATAAAATAACTTTTAGATTTTTAAAGTCATAGCGTTGTAGCTAAAAATTAGCGTTATATGTTACTAAAGCTACTTCCCTTTCCCCTTAGGGGTATATAAAGATGTTGCTTTATCTCTGTCGTTGAACTAAACTTTGCAAAGCAAAGTTTATTTGTAGCTTTACTTTTCATCCCCCGAAGGGGGATGAAAAGTAAAGAAGAGAAATAACATCCCCACTAGGGTTATGCTTTAAAAAAAACACAAAGACAGAAGCGATTATAGTAAAATCTTATAAAGAGTTTTAAAATCCACTTTAAAAAAAATTCTTTTGTTGTTTACTTTAAAAAAGCAATATTACACCTAAGTATAATTTAAGTCCACTTCAGATTGGTTACTTTATTATGCTTTTGTCCTACGTATTATGTTGAAAAAGAGGCCTACCCTTTAGAGAGAATCAAAGCAATTAGCTTTACTATCTAAAGTAACTCAGCGACCTGACCAGTTAATAATTGTAATAAAAAACAAAGCACTTTAATTGAAGTGTGTAAAGTAAACAAATGACTCCTTTTTTTAAATAACGCAAAGATTTTATCTTAATTTAAATAATAAAAACATACGTAACGTGAAAAATAATACTATAATCATAGTATTATTAAGGAAACTCAAAAAAAAACATTTTAGAAATATAATTGCTATAAAAATGTATTAAATCAGCTATGTCTGATTAAAAAAAGCTTTGAGTGAGTTCTTTTTTTGTTTTTAATTTAATTCATTTTAGAATAAAGTAAAACTCCTATGTAAAGCAATGTACCTAAAAGGGATGCTTTGCATAATCGAGCTTTCTTTTGTTTCTTGTAGCTTTGTTTCTTCCTTTGGTTTTTTTCTTCCAGAGGAAGAAAATACAAGAAAAAACCCCGAAGGGGACTTTTTCTTTTATTTTCTTGTAGCTTTGTTTCTTGTCCCCTGCGGGGAATAAGAAACAAAGCTACTTTTCCCCATAGGGGAATAGCCTCTGGTTTTTTTCTTCCAGAGGAAGAAAATACAAGAAAAAAACCAAAGTATTGTTTCCCTTCGTCCCTCTTCGAGGGAAGAAAAAGTCTTTTGCCTATGTTTCTTCCTTTGGAAGAAAAAAAAACAAAGGGGAAGGCAATATTTTTCTTGTCCCCTGCGGGGAACTAAAATATTGCCGTCCCCTTCTTTTTGTTTCCCTTCTTTTTACCACAGGCAAACGACTTTTTCTTCCCTCGAAGAGGGACTTACCTGTGGTAAAAAGAAGGGAAACAAAACACTGACACTAACAGTAACAATTACAACAACAACAACGTTCCCCTTTAGGGAAACTACATCCCCGTAGTGAAAACGAAGGGGAATGTATTTTCAATCCCTTTAAGGGTTTTCAAAATACAATAAGTTAATTGAAGTCAATAAGATAAACGGCTCTTATTTTGAAAACGAAATAAGTCCCAAAAACTAAATAGCCAAGTCTATTTTGGTTCCCCTTGCAGGTAACTTGTTTTATTACCCCTTCAGGAATCTAGCACTTGTTGTTCCACCTTCGGTGGAAATACAAATTACATACCTTTTGAGGAAGTAGGTAGTAAAGCTACGTTGTTTCTATACAAAATAAACGCTTTTATTAGGAATTAAAAGTGATTTGTATTGTTTTTGTAGTTTATTATCTAGAAATTTTATAAAAGCTATTAAGGCTTTTTAAGGTTTAGCTTTAAAGAAAAAATAACAAACAAGTAACTGTTGCTTAATGACCAAAGGTACTTTTCTTTCTCCTTCGTTGTTTCTTGTAGCTTTGTTTCTTCCTTTGGTTTTTTTCTTCCAGAGGAAGAAAATACAAGAAAAAACCCTGAAAGGGACTTTTTCTTTTATTTTCTTGTAGCTTTACACCCCGGAGGGGACTTTTTCTTCCAAAGGAAGAAACAAAGCTACATAGCCTCCGGTTTTTTTCTTCCAGAGGAAGAAAATACAAGAAAAAAACCAAAGGTTGTTCCCCTATGGGGAAAAGTAGCTTTACTCCCCTTCTTTTTGCCTACTTTTTCTTCCCGTTTGTTTCTTGTCCCCTGCGGGGTACCAAAGGAAGAAAAAGTCCCCTTCGGGGAAGGCAAAAAGAAGAGGGACGAAGGGAAACAAACGGCTTTTTCTTCCTTTGGTACCCCGCAGGGGACAAGAAACAAAGCTACAAGAAACAAAGCTACTTTTCCCCATAGGGGAATAACTTTTGGAAGAAAAAAACTCCCCTTCGGGGATGAAAAGAAACAGAGGCAATACTTTTCTTCTAAAGGAAGAAACTCCCCAAAGGGGACTACAAACTACAACTATAACTATTTTTATAGTATCTATGCTGTAAGAGAATTGTTTTCTTTTGTAACCGATTATAATAACTCTTTCAGGGTTTGTAGGAGTATTACAAAAAAAACAAGGAAAACTCCATACTCTTACGGTGATAGTCTTAGGCTAAATCAAGCTCTACGAGCGATTGCTTAATAGTTATTTTATCTTGATTGGTTATGAATGCTTAGCATGACTGGCCTCCTCTTAATAAAATGTAGTTAGCACTGAAATTTTGAAAAATTTAAGCCATACTGCGTTTGCTATTTTGTTTAAAGTTTTTATAATAAATAGTGAAACCTTTTTTTTATTTATGTCTAATACTGGAACTACTGGACGTATCCCTTTATGGCTTGTTGGTACTGTTGTTGGTACTTTAGCAATCGGTTTATTAGCCCTTTTCTTCTATGGATCTTACGTTGGTTTAGGTTCTTCTCTTTAATCGATTTTATTAGTGCACAGAATATAGGAAATAGAAGCAAAGTTTGTTTATAAACAAACTTTGTTTTAATTTTATTTTTTAGTTTATACAAAATAAATTTTTAAAATTGCTATTACTCAAAAACTTATTTATTACAATTTTCTATAAAATAAAGTAAATCGTTTTTCTGACAATGCTTTTTAAGTTAATAAAATGAACTACAACATCCCCTTTGTGGATGTTGTAGTTCATTTATTTTTTAATCAATCCGTAGGATTGTAAATGCTTACAAACTAGTAAGCAAGATCACGCCAGAATCGAGTAAAAGATATCGGCGATCTTTTATTGTAATGGCCAACCTGCCTGACAATAAAAGAAGCCTTTGCCCTAGATGTTAAGCTACCATTTTAGTAAGCTACAATTTTAGTTTTACGGTGTAAAACTACTGATATCCCCGAAAGGGGAAAAGTAGTTTTACCCTGTTCAACGAACCCTTGCGGGAATCTAAAGATCCCTTCGGGAACTACGTTGTAGTTCCTCTTTGTTTTTTGTTATTTTCTTTAAAAAAACAAAGTTTTTTAAAGAAAAAACCAAAAACGTGGTTTGTTTCCTCCTTCGTTGTTTCGTTAGGTTATTTCTTAAAAAAAACGCTTATTTTCTTCCAAAGTTTTTTACATCCCCGAAGGGGATGTACGCGTTTTTTTTAAGAAAATAACGAAAGAAGGGGAACGATATCCCCCCGCAAGGGGATTAAAAATACTCGTTAGAGGTACCTAGTAACAAAGCACATTGTTTTGCTGTCATAAACTTATTTTATTAACAACACAAGACAATGTATTAAAATTTAAATGGTTATTATTAAATATATTTAATATCTTTCCAACAATTGGTAAGAAGTTTATCAAATTTTTATGAATCCTTTATTAGAAATTGCTGAAGTTTCAGTAGGTCAGCACTATTACTGGGAATTAGGTGGTTATCAAGTACATGGTCAAGTCCTAATTACTTCTTGGGTTGTTTTAGGTATTATTGCAACATTAAGTTTCTTAGGAAATGGTAATTTAAAATCAACACCTGATGGTTTCCAAAACTTTACAGAACTTGTAACAGAATTTATTCGTGATTTAGCTAAAACACAAATTGGTGAAGAAGATTACTTAAAATGGGTACCATTTTTAGGCACTATTTTCTTATTCATTTTTGTATCAAACTGGTCAGGTGCTTTATTACCTTATCGTTTAATTGAAATCCCTAATGGTGAATTAGCAGCACCTACAAATGATATTAATACTACAGTAGCATTAGCACTATTAACTTCTATTTCATATTTTTATGCTGGTATCAGTAAAAAAGGTTTAGGTTACTTTAGTCGTTATGTTGAACCAGCAGCGTTTTTATTACCAATTAACGTATTAGAAGACTTCACTAAACCGTTATCTTTAAGTTTCCGACTTTTTGGTAACATCCTTGCTGATGAATTAGTTGTAGGTGTTCTTGTAGCATTAGTGCCTCTAATCATTCCTATTCCTATTATGCTTTTAGGTGTATTTACAAGTGCTATTCAAGCTTTAGTTTTTTCTACATTAGCAGGTGCTTATATTGGTGAAGCTTTAGCAGATCACCATTAATTTTTTTTATTTATTAGATTTTATAAAAAATACTTAAGTCTCTCTTTAAGTCCAAAGAACAAAACAGACTATGCAAAGCATAGTCTGGTTTGCAATATGAAACAAAATCTTACTCCGCACTACGGGTTTCAATTGGACTTTAAACATTTTATTCCTTTAGAATCTGTTTATTTCTGGTAAAGTCAACTTTTTATTATGAACTACAAAAAAACCTAATAATTTAGCATCATTTAACTGCTTAACTTAATTAAGCTAAAATCAATGCCATTTTTTTAAAGCATCTGTTAAACTACAATAATATTTATGTTAATTCTTGTTCTTCCTTTGGTTTTTTTCTTGTCCCCTGCGGGGAACCAGAGGCTATGTAGCTTTGTTTCTTCCAAAGGAAGAAAAAGCCGTTTGCCGTCCCCTTCGGGGAAAGGCAAAAAGAAGGGGAAGTAAAGCTACAAGAAAATAAAAGAAAATAAACTAAAAACTTTGTAAATCTTAACATCAATAAAAAAAATTTAAAATAGATTATATTGGATATTAATTTAATAATACTTATTCTACTATTTTAAATAATTAAAAATTAATAAAAAACTTTATGAAAGATTTTACTACTTATCTATCAACAGCACCTGTTATTGCTACTGTTTGGTTTACTTTTACTGCTGGTTTACTTATTGAAATTAACCGTTTCTTCCCAGATCCTCTGGTTTTTTCTTTTTAATTTTAAAATCAACTCCCAAAAATAGGTCGTAAACATTATTGTTATTGACATATTCTATTTGGTAGCTATTAGCTTAATGTTGCTTAAAGCACTTGAAGCAACATTAAGCTACTTAACATTATTATTAATAACAAAGCAACGTGCTCTAACAAGAATATGAGCAATGCTCAGATTGAAGAAATATTCTCGAAAGAAATCAGTGTAAACAAAGTTTTAAAAAAGCACTAGAAGCTAAGTTAGCCGAAGGCAATTGTAATCTTACACGGTAAGACTACTAGTAGCTTTATGCTATTTATATATGTCCCCTGAAGGGGGACGATACAACTTTTTTTCTTTTATTTTCTTGTAGCTTTGTTTCTTGTCCCCTGCGGGGAATAAGAAACAAAGCTACTTTTCCCCATAGGGGAATAGCCTCTGGTTTTTTTCTTCCAGAGGAAGAAAATACAAGAAAAAAACCAAAGGAAGAAATTACTACTACTGTTCCTTTGGGGACGAACCTCTTTAAAAAAAAAGAGGGACGCAAGTGAATGATATCCCCCCGCAAGGGGGGGGATCTTTCTGCGCTCCGAAATAATAGCATTTTTAAAATCTATTATTTTCTCCTACACATCTTTGTGTATTTATAATTTTGATGTGGAATAATTTTTATTAGTATACTACTATATCTTATTAGAATGTTGGTATTGGTTTATTCTAAAAAAAAGCTAATATAATGTGATACGTATGCATAAAAACAACTTTGCAGCACGTTATTAAGGAAGCAGAAAGAAATGAAGGTCTAGTAAGACTACTAACACTATTTCAGGTGCTCCTTACGATCCAAAAGAGGCACAAGCTTTAGCCCACCTGGCATTCAAATCATTTTCTATAGTAGGCAAAATTTTTATGTTTATTAGTTAGCAAACAAACTTTTTTTTGTTTGTTTGTGAAACTTTTTATTTTTTATGCCTACAATTCAACAATTAATACGTTCAGCTCGTAAAAAAATGACAAAAAAAACTAAATCACCAGCTCTTAAATCATGTCCACAACGACGTGGTATTTGTCTTCGTGTTTATACAGTAACACCTAAAAAACCTAACTCAGCGCTTCGTAAAGTAGCTAGGGTTCGTTTAACAACTGGATTTGAAGTAACTGCTTATATTCCAGGTGTTGGACATAACTTACAAGAACATGCCGTTGTTTTAGTTCGTGGTGGAAGGGTAAAGGATTTACCTGGTGTACGTTATCATATTGTACGTGGTAGCTTAGATACAGCTGGTGTAAAAAATCGTGTTCAAAGTCGTTCAAAATATGGTGTTAAAATAGCATCAAAAACAGCAGCTAAAACAGCTGGTAAAAAATAAATTATTTTGATAAAATACAAAACCTAATTTTTTTTAGGTTTTGTATTTTTATATATCAACTCTAGCGATTATTGCTTTAGGTAATTCCTTTCTTTTTACCTCCGGTAAAAAGAAGGGAAACAAAAACAAAGGGGAAATTGTCACCTTCTTTTCATCCCCAAAGGGGAGTTAATTTCTTAAAAAAAACTTTGTTTTTTTAAAGAAACAACGAAAGTAATTGTTTTACACCCCTTCGGGGACTTTTTCTTCCCTCGAAGAGGGACGAAGAAAAAAAGAAAGAAAAAAACTCCCCTTCTTTTTGTTTCCCTCCGGGAAAAAGTAGGCAAACGACTTTTTCTTCCCGTTTGCCTACTTTTTCTTCCCTCGAAGAGGGACGAAGGGAAACAAAAAGAAGAGGGAATTACCTACTTTTCTTTTCTTTTCTTTTATTTTCTTGTAGCTTTGTTTCTTCCTTTGGTTTTTTTCTTCCGGAGGAAGAAAATAAAAGAAAAAGTCCCCTTCGGGGTGTAAAGCTACATAGCCTCTGGAAGAAAAAAACCAAAGTATTGCCTTTGGCTATATTTTTCTTTTCCCCTGCGGGGAACTAAAATATAGCCAAAGGCAATACTTTGGTTCCCCGCAGGGGAAAAGAAAACATTCCCTGCGGGAGACCGAAGGGGAACGAGACCAAAGGAGAACCCCCTTCGGGATTCCTTCGGTTTCCCGTAGGGAAAAGAAAAAGTCCCCTCTGGGGAAGGGAAAAAGTAGGGGAACTAAAAAGAAGGGAAACAAAACACTAACACTGACAAGAATAATAACACCGTTCCCCTTGGGGAAAATAAAGCTACTTATAGTTAGCTAGATAGTGTGAAAACAATGCTTTGCACCCCTTCGTATTTGTAAACCATACTTTGCTTTGCAAAGTATGCTTCAACGTTAGAGAGTGATTGTAGAGTTTATAAAATAAAAAATAACTCTTTTCCCTCCAAACATTGAGCTTATTGGCGAATTAAAGCCCCTTTATCTCACTAACGGGATACCTTTTTTCTGTGTAACCTTGTTTTCATTTAAAATTAAAGCTTTAATTTATCGTCTTTTTTATAGTAAAAAAATAAACATTAAGTAATATATAATATAAATTAGATATTTATATTATAAAAATAGAACAAATAAAAACAATTAAAAATAAGAGTTAGTGAATAATACTTTTTATTTATAGCATCTAACGATACAAGTACGGTTTGCTATACCTTTATGATCAAGATAGTTCCCCCGAAGGGGGACATTTATTACGTTATGAAAAATATAATTGTAATGATACTCCACTACATCCTCAAAGGGGATGTAATAGTTCTTTGTAAAACTACTTTGATTGTAAAGCTATAGACTTTATTTTTATTTTATAAAATTAAAGAAAAAATAAGCTAGCGAAGATTTCTTTTTTTCTGCTAAAAAGTTAGAGTTTAAACAGAATAAGTTAAAACATAAATGCCTTTGGGCAAACAACTTCCACTTAATATGAGTGATTCTATTGAAACAAAAAACATGGGGCGTATTATACAAATTATTGGTCCTGTATTAGATATCGTATTTGCTAAAGGCCAAGTACCAAACATTTATAACGCTCTTACTATTCGTGCTAAAAATGCTGCAGGTATAGAAATGGCTGTAACTTGTGAAGTTCAACAACTTCTAGGTGATAACGCTATTCGTGCGGTTTCAATGAACCCAACAGAAGGTTTAATGCGTGGTATGGAAGTAGTAGATACTGGTAAACCATTAACTGTTCCTGTAGGTAAAGTAACTTTAGGACGTATTTTTAACGTTCTTGGTGAACCTATAGATAACATGGGTAATGTTAAAGTTGAAGAAACTTTACCTATTCACCGTACTGCTCCTGCTTTCGTTGACTTAGATACTCGTTTATCTATTTTTGAAACTGGTATTAAAGTAGTAGACCTTTTAGCTCCATACCGTCGTGGTGGTAAAATTGGTCTTTTTGGTGGTGCTGGTGTAGGAAAAACTGTTTTAATTATGGAATTAATTAACAATATTGCTAAAGCTCATGGTGGTGTTTCTGTTTTCGCTGGTGTAGGTGAAAGAACACGTGAAGGTAATGACCTTTATACAGAAATGAAAGAATCTGGAGTTATTGTTGAAAAAAATTTATCTGATTCAAAAGTAGCTCTTGTTTACGGCCAAATGAATGAACCTCCAGGTGCTCGTATGCGTGTTGCTTTAACTGCATTAACTATGGCTGAATATTTCCGTGATATCAATAAACAAGACGTTTTATTCTTCGTTGATAACATTTTCCGTTTCGTACAAGCTGGTGCTGAAGTATCTGCTCTTTTAGGTCGTATGCCTTCTGCTGTAGGTTACCAACCTACTCTTGCAACAGAAATGGGTGGTCTTCAAGAACGTATTACTTCGACTAAAGATGGTTCTATCACTTCAATTCAAGCTGTTTATGTTCCAGCAGATGACCTTACTGACCCTGCTCCAGCTACTACATTTGCTCACTTAGATGCTACTACAGTACTTTCTCGTAACTTAGCTGCTAAAGGTATTTATCCTGCTGTTGACCCATTAGAATCAACTTCTACTATGTTACAACCATGGATTGTTGGTGAAAAACACTATGATAGTGCACAAAGTGTTAAAAAAACATTACAACGTTACAAAGAATTACAAGATATTATTGCAATTCTTGGTTTAGATGAATTATCTGAAGAAGATAGACTTATCGTTTCTCGTGCACGTAAAATTGAACGTTTCTTATCACAACCATTCTTCGTAGCTGAAGTATTCACAGGTTCACCTGGTAAATATGTTTCACTAGCTGAAACTATTGAAGGTTTTGGTAAGATTTTTGGTGGTGAATTAGATTCTTTACCTGAACAAGCTTTCTACTTAGTAGGTAACATTACAGAAGTTTTAAGCAAAGCGGCTTCTTTAAAATAATAACTAAATATTTTTTTACAAACAAAAAATTAATGTGTATATAAAAACTAAAATCGCTATTAAAAATACATTCCCCTTCTTTTCTTTTTTTCTTCCAGAGGAAGAAATTACGTAAGAGGAAAGCAATTTAGTTTTTAGTTTCTTAATTACACCTAAGTAACTTTACGTTCCCCTTCAGTTCGTTTGCCTCCGGCAAAAAGAAGGGGAAAGAAAAGATTTTTAATATCCTTACATCCCTTCTGGGGATGTACCAGAGGATATCCCCAGAGGGGAACGTAAAGTTACTCTGAAAGGACTCTATATTTATTAATACCTAGGCATAACAAAGACTCACATTGTATTTGTTTTTAGTACGTTTAATATTTAATAAAATACTAATATATATAAAATAAGTTTTTTTAGGAAACGTGCGAGTAAATAATAAGAGTGTAAAAACACCAAATTATATTTGTCGTGCACGTGATACAGTTTCTTTAAGAACAAAACAAGGCATTAAAAAACTTTTTTTAAAAAAATATTTAAAAGCTTAATTTAAATGGAACTACAACTAGTCTATATAGTTAGTTACCCCTTCGGTTCGTTTGGTTATTTCTTTTAATTACTTTATTTCTTAAAAAAAACAACGTTTTTTTATTTTTTTTAAGAAATTAAAAGCAGGGACTTTTTTCGTTTTGTTTCCCTTCTTTTTGTTTCCCTTCGTCCCTCTTCTTTTTGTTTCCCTTCTTTTTACCAAAGGTAAGTCCCTCTGCTTTTTGCCTTTCCCCGAAGGGGACTTTTTCTTTTATTTTCTTCCTCCGGAAGAAAAAAACCAAAGGAAGAAACAAACGGGAAGAAAAAGTCCCCTTTGGGGAGGCAAAAAGAAGGGGAGTTTTTTTCTTTCTTTTTTTCTTCGTCCCTCTTCGAGGGAAGAAGAAGAAATTACTTTTTCTTCCCGTTTTGTATAAAGCATAGCTTTATAACTACTTTTTCTTCCCGTTTGTTTCTTGTCCCCTGCGGGGTACCAAAGGAAGAAAAAGTCCCCTTCGGGGAAGGCAAAAAGAAGAGGGACGAAGGGAAACAAGAAATTACATAAAGCTACGCTTTATAAAAAAAAACAATTTAATTAAAAAAACAATTTAATTAAAAAAACAATTTAATTAAAAAAACAATTTAATTAAAAAAACAATTTAATTAAAAAAACAATTTAATTAAAAAAACAATTTAATTAAAAAAACAATTTAATTAAAAAAACAATTTAATTAAAAAAACAATTTAATTAAAAAAACAATTTAATTAAAAAAACAATTTAATTAAAAAAACAATTTAATTAAAAAAACAATTTAATTAAAAAAACAATTTAATTAAAAAAACAATTTAATTAAATTAACTCCCCTTTGGGGATGAAAAAGAAGAAAAGGCCCCAAAGGAACAGTAGTTCCCCTTCTTTTTGCCTGCCCCTTTGTTTTTTTTAGTGTTTTGTTTCCCTTTGGGAAAAAGTCGTTTGTTTCCCTTCGTCCCTCTTCTTTTTGCCTTCCCCTTCTTTTTGCCTTCCCCGAAGGGGACTTTTTCTTCCTTTGGTTCCCCGCAGGGGACAAGAAACAAACGACTTTTTCTTCCTTTGGTACCCCGCAGGGGACAAGAAACAAACGGGAAGAAAAAGTCTTTTGCCTATGGCAAAAACAAACGGGAAGGCAATATTTTAGTTTTTTTCTTCCAGAGGAAGAAAATACAAGAAAAAGAAGAAAAGCAGGTAAACAGTATTGCCAAAGGCAATACTTTGGGGATGTAGGTTCATAATAATTATATTTTATATTATATATAAATGTTGGCTTTTAAATTACGTCCCCTTTGGGGATATTACTATATAAATATATAGTTACAATATAAAATATAGTATATTCTATATTGTAACTATATATTTATATACTATTAATTTTATAATTGACAAATTTTGATTTTTAATGTATAATACAATGGGGTCTTCCCTAAATACTACTATTAACCGGGGGAAATTAATAATAATAATAATATTAATATTAATATTAATAATAATATTAATTTATTAAAAAATAAATAAAAAAAAATAAAAAATAATTAATTAATAAATAAATAAATAAATAAATAAATACTAACTTGTCTGTTATTACTTGAAAGTATTACTTGAAAGAACCAACATGTCCCCCTTCTTTTCTATTTGTTATTTCGTTTTGTTTTCGCTACTTTTCCCCATAGGGGAATAGCCTCTGGTTTTTTTCTTCCAGAGGAAGAAAATACAAGAAAAAAACCAAAGTATTGTTTCCCTTCGTCCCTCTTCTTTTGCCTTCCCCGAAGGGGACTTTTTCTTGTATTTTCTTCCTCCGGAAGAAAAAAACCAAAGGAAGAAACAAACGGGAAGAAAAAGTCTTTTGTTTCTTGTCCCCTGCGGGGAACCAAAGGAAGAAAAAGTCCCCTTCGGGGAGGCAAAAACAAAGGGGAAGGCAATATTTTTCTTGTCCCCTGCGGGGAACTAAAATATTGTTTCCCTTCGTCCCTCTTCGAGGGAAGAAAAAGTCGTTTTGTATAAAGCATAGCTTTATAACTACTTTTTCTTCCCTCGAAGAGGGACGAAGGGAAACAAAAAGAAGGGGAGTTTATTTCTTTCTTTTTTTCTTCGTCCCTCTTCGAGGGAAGAAGAAGAAATTACGAAGGGAAACAATACTTCTTTTTGCCTATGGCAAACTCCCCTTCGGGGACGAAAACAGTCCCTGCTTTTAATTTCTTGTAGCTTTACACCCCGGAGGGGACTTTTTCTTGTATTTTCTTTAAAAAAACTTTGTTTTTTTTAAGAAAATAAAAGAAAAAAACCAAAGGCTATTCCCCTATGGGGAAAAGTAGCTTTGTTTCTTCCTTTGGTTTTTTTCTTTTCCCCTGCGGGGAACCAGAGGAAGAAAATACAAGAAAAAAACGAGACCAAAGGAGAACCCCCTTCGGGATTCCTTCGGAAGAAAAAGTAGTTAGTGTTTTGTTTCCCTTTGGGAAAAAGCCCCTTCTTTTTGCCTACTTTTTCTTCCCTCGAAGAGGGACGAAGGGAAACAAACGACTTTTTCTTCCCGTTTTGTATAAAGCATAGCTTTATAACTACTTTTTCTTCCCGTTTGTTTCTTCCTTTGGTACCCCGCAGGGGACAAGAAACAAACGACTTTTTCTTCCTTTGGTACCCCGCAGGGGACAAGAAACAAACGGGAAGAAAAAGTAATTTCTTCTTCTTCCCTCGAAGAGGGACGAAGAAAAAAAGAAAGAAAAAAACAGAGGCAAACGAAACAACGAAGGGGAACAAACGTTTCTTCCTTTGGTTTTTTTCTTGTATTTTCTTCCTCTGGAAGAAAAAAACCGGAGGAAGAAAATAAAAGAAAAAAAAATTTATATACTATTATATGAAAATTTGACAAAAAAATATAAAAAAGTTAAATTAAAAACACTGGGAATGTTCAAGATAAAAAAAATCGTAAGTAACGAATTGATAATCAATTATGTTTAGTTATACCTCCAAAGGAGGACGTCCCCTTCGGGGAAGACATAAATTTAAAGAGTATCCATGGAGAGTTTGATCCTGGCTCAGGACGAACGCTGGCGGCATGCCTAACACATGCAAGTCGAACGAGCATTTCATTCATTTCCCCCTTCCGGGGGAAAGAAGTGTGTAGTGGCGGACGGGTGCGTAACGCGTAAGAACCTACCTATCGGAGGGGGATAACATTGGGAAACTGTTGCTAATACCCCATAAAAGCTGAGGAGTGAAAGGTGTAAAACCACCGATAGAGGGGCTTGCGTCTGATTAGCTAGTTGGTGGGGGTAACGGCCTCCCAAGGCCACGATCAGTAGCTGGTCTGAGAGGATGATCAGCCACACTGGGACTGAGACACGGCCCAGACTCCTACGGGAGGCAGCAGTGAGGAATTTTTCGCAATGGGCGCAAGCCTGACGAAGCAATGCCGCGTGCAGGAAGAAGGCCTGTGGGTCGTAAACTGCTTTTCTCAGAGAAGAAGTTCTGACGGTATCTGAGGAATAAGCACCGGCTAACTCTGTGCCAGCAGCCGCGGTAATACAGAGGGTGCAAGCGTTGTCCGGAATGATTGGGCGTAAAGCGTCTGTAGGTGGCTCGTAAAGTCTAATGTCAAATACCAGGGCTCAACCTTGGACCGGCATTGGAGCACTCACGAGCTTGAGTACGGTAGAGGCAGAGGGAATTCCAAGTGGAGCGGTGAAATGCGTAGAGATTTGGAGGAACACCAGTGGCGAAGGCGCTCTGCTGGGCCGAAACTGACACTGAGAGACGAAAGCTGGGGGAGCGAATAGGATTAGATACCCTAGTAGTCCCAGCCGTAAACTATGGAGACTAAGTGCTGCCACAAGCAGTGCTGTAGCTAACGCGTTAAGTCTCCCGCCTGGGGAGTATGCTCGCAAGAGTGAAACTCAAAGGAATTGACGGGGACCCGCACAAGCGGTGGATTATGTGGATTAATTCGATGCAACGCGAAGAACCTTACCAGGGTTTGACATGTCAAGAACTTCCCAGAAATGGGAAGGTGCCCTAACGGGAGCTTGAACACAGGTGGTGCATGGCTGTCGTCAGCTCGTGCTGTGAAGTGTATAGTTAAGTCTCATAACGAGCGCAACCCTCGTCTTTAGTTGCCATTTGGTTCTCTAAAGAGACTGCCAGTGTAAGCTGGAGGAAGGTGAGGATGACGTCAAGTCAGCATGCCCCTTACACCCTGGGCTTCACACGTAATACAATGGTTGGGACAATCAGAAGCGATCTCGTGAGAGCTAGCGGATCTGTTAAACCCAACCTCAGTTCGGATTGTAGGCTGCAACTCGCCTACATGAAGCCGGAATCGCTAGTAATCGCCAGTCAGCTATATGGCGGTGAATACGTTCCCGGGTCTTGTACACACCGCCCGTCACACCCAGGAAGCTGGTTCTGCTCCAAGTCGTTACCCTAACCTTCGGGAGGGGGGCGCCTAAAGCAGGGCTAGTGACCAGGGTGAAGTCGTAACAAGGTAGGGCTACTGGAAGGTGGCCCTGGATCACCTCCTTCATATTAAAAAACATATACTAGCCTACTAATTAGTAGGCATAGCACAAAATTTTATTATTAAATAAGTTTATAGAGTCTGCTTCTTTTTAGTTTACCTACTTTTTCCCAAAGGGAAACTAAAAAGAAGGCGAAGGGGAAGCAGACTCTATAAACTTTTTTAAAATAACTAAAAGTAGCAAAGGTACATATATATATATATAAACAGACAAGTATACTTATCATTAATCAATTATACCCTTCTTTTTAGTTTACCTACTTTTTCTTCCCGTTTGTTTCTTGTCCCCTGCGGGGTACCAAAGGAAGAAAAAGTCCCCTTCGGGGAAGGCAAAAAGAAGAGGGACGAAGGGAAACTAAAAAGAAGGTAAACCCCCTTCTTTTCTTTTTTTTCTTCTTTTTCTTCCTTTGGAAGAAAACAATAAAAAACGCTCCGTTATTTTCTTCCTATGGAAAAAAAACAAAGTTTTTTACTCTTTTCTTCCAAAGTTTTTTACATCCCCGAAGGGGATGTACGCGTTTTTTTTAAGAAAAAACCCAACGAAAGCCTTACTTTCCCCAAGGGGAATGCCAACTAAAGTTTATAATATAAATTATATTGAGGTATCTGGATATGTAGCTTTAGTAGCTTTAGTTTCCCCAAGGGGAACGAAACTACATCCCCTCTGGGGATGTTGGAGTATTAAAAATCTTTTCTTTTTAGTTTACCTACTTTTTCTTCCCGTTTGTTTCTTGTCCCCTGCGGGGTACCAAAGGAAGAAAAAGTCCCCTTCGGGGAAGGCAAAAAGAAGAGGGACGAAGGGAAACTAAAAAGAAGGTAAACCCCCTACGGTTCTTTTCTTTTCTTCCAAAGTTTTGTTAATTTCTTTTCCCAGCTTTTCTTCTTTTTCTTAAAAAAAACGCTCCGTTATTTTCTTCCAAAGGAAGAAAAACAAAGTTTTTTTATTTTTTTCTTTAAAAAAACAAAGTTTTTTTTAAGAAATTAAAAGTTGTTTCTTCCTTTGGAAGAAAAGAAAAGAAACTCCCCTTTGTTTTTTTTAGTGTTTTGTTTCCCTTCGTCCCTCTTCTTTTGTTTCCCTTCGTCCCTCTTCGAGGGAAGAAAAAGTAGTTATAAAGCTATGCTTTATACAAAACGGGAAGAAAAAGTAGTTATAAAGCTATGCTTTATACAAAACGGGAAGAAAAAGTAGTTATAAAGCTATGCTTTATACAAAACGGGAAGAAAAAGAAGTAAAACAATTACTCCCCTTTGTTTTTTTTAGTGTTTTACTCCCCTTCTTTTTGTTTCCCTCCGGGAAAAAGTAGGCAAACGACTTTTTCTTCCCGTTTTTTTCTTTTATTTTCTTGTAGCTTTGTTTCTTCCTTTGGTTTTTTTCTTCCAGAGGAAGAAAATACAAGAAAAAGTCCCCTTCTTTTTGCCTACTTTTTCTTCCCTCGAAGAGGGACGAAGGGAAACAAACGGTTTTTTCTTCCTTTGGTACCCCGCAGGGGACAAGAAACAAAGCTACAAGAAACAAAGCTACAAGAAACAAAGCTACTTTTCCCCATAGGGGAATAGCCTCTGGTTTTTTTCTTCCAGAGGAAGAAAATACAAGAAAAAAACCAAAGGAAGAAACAACGAAGGGGAACGAACCCTGTATGGGGTAGGCTAGTAAACATTATTATTAAATTGTTAAAGTAAAGTTGACAGTTTTTTATATATTTGTTATAAAATAAACATAAATAAAGTAAAAAAGAATGGGCTATTAGCTCAGTTGGTTAGAGCGCCGCTTTGATAAGGCGGAGGTCAAAAGTTCAAATCTTTTATAGCCCAACTTAGTTAAAGCAAAGCAATTATAAGGGGGTATAGCTCAGTTGGTAGAGCGCTGCCTTTGCAAGGCAGATGTCAGCGGTTCGAATCCGCTTATCTCCACCAATCGCCAAAGGCGATTGATTTTAAGAGCGAATCAATAAAAATCCATAAAAACGAAGCTCCCCTTTGTTTTTTTTTATTTCTTGTAGCTTTGTTTCTTCCTTTGTTTTTGCTATCCCCAAAGGGGAAGGCAAAACTTTGGTTTTTTTCTTCCAGAGGAAGAAAATACAAGAAACAAAGCTACTTTTCCCCATAGGGGAATAGCCTTTGGTTTACCTTAGGGAAAAAGAAAAAAAACAAAGGGGAAGCGACATTTTTATAAGGTCAAATGAACTAAGGCGTACGGTGGAGACCTAGGCACTCAGAGACGAAGAAGGGCGCAGATACCGGCGATACGCTTCGGGGAGCTGGCAACAAGCTTTGATCCGAAGATTCCCGAATAGGGCAACCTCATAGAACTACCTATATAATTCATAGTTAGGTAAGAGGCAACCCAGTGAACTGAAACATCTAAGTAGCTGGAGGAAAAGAAAGCAAACGCGATTCCCGTAGTAGCGGCGAGCGAACCGGGAACAGCCTAAACCTACGCCGCAAGGTGTAGGGGTCGTGGGAGGACAATTAATAAAAAATTGCATTTTTTAATACGAAGCAGCTGAATCCTGCACCATAGATGGTGAAAGTCCAGTAGTAAAAAGAAAATTTAATTTTTGTCTAATCCCGAGTAGCATGGGGCACGTGAAATCCCGTGTGAATCAGCGAGGACCACCTCGTAAGGCTAAATACTCCTGAGTGACCGATAGCGAAATAGTACCACGAGGGAAAGGTGAAAAGAACCCCTGTTGGGGAGTGAAATAGAACATGAAACCGTATGCTGACAAGCAGTGGGAGCAAGTATGCTTGTGACCGCGTGCCTGTTGAAGAATGAGCCGGCGACTTATAGGGAGTGGCTGGGTTAAGGAGTAAAATCCGGAGCCCAAGCGAAAGCGAGTCTGAATAGGGCGTAAATGGTCACTTCTTATGGACCCGAACCCGGGTGATCTATTCATGGCCAGGATGAAGCTTGGGTAACACCAAGTGGAGGTCCGAACCGACCGATGTTGAAAAATCGGCGGATGAGCTGTGAATAGGGGAGAAATTCCAATCGAACTCGGAGCTAGCTGGATCTCCCCGAAATGCGTTGAGGCGCAGCGGTAACGATGAACTATCTTGGGGTAAAGCTACTGTTTCGATGCGGGCTGCGAAAGTGGTACCAAGTCGTGGCAAACTCAGAATACAAGATATGTCTTCCGTAAACCAGTGAGACAGTGGGGGATAAGCTTCATTGTCAAGAGGGAAACAGCCCAGATCACCAGCTAAGGCCCCTAAATGGTCACTAAGTGGAAAAGGATGTGAGAATGCTGAAACAACCAGGAGGTTTGCTTAGAAGCAGCCACCCTTCAAAGAGTGCGTAATAGCTCACTGGTAAAGCGTTCTTGCGCCGATAATGGCCGGGACTAAGTGACCTGCCGAAGCTGTGATATAATTTATTTCTAATAATTTATAGGTAGGGGAGCGTTCCGCTCTCGGGTGAAGTTTTCACGTAAGTGGGGATGGACGAAGCGGAAGTGAGAATGTCGGCTTGAGTAACGAAAACATTGGTGAGAATCCAATGCCCCGAAAACCTAAGGGTTCCTCCACTAGGTTCGTCCATGGGGGGTTAGTCAGGACCTAAGACTAGGCCAAAAGGCGTCGTCGATGGAAAACAGGTTAATATTCCTGTACTAATTAAATTAGGATCTGAGGGACGAAGGAGGCTAAACTAGAACTGTTTTTGGATTGCAGTGGAAGCGTTTAGACGTTGAGAGATAGCATAAAAGCTATCTTGAGTGGAGACGTAATCCCTATATGATGGTTCGCCGTCGTGTAGCTAGTGATGTCATACTTCCAAGAAAAGCTCATACATCCTTATAATTTAATTACCTGTACCTGAAACCGACACAGGTAGGTTGGTAGAGAATACCAAGGGGCGCGAGAGAACTCTCTCTAAGGAACTCGGCAAACTGGCCCCGTAACTTCGGAAGAAGGGGCGCCCAAAATTCATTTTTTGGGTCGCAGTGACCAGGCCCAGGCGACTGTTTACCAAAAACACAGGTCTCCGCAAAGTCGTAAGACAATATATGGGGGCTGACGCCTGCCCAGTGCCGGAAGGTTAAGGAAGTTGGTTATTTCTTTCCCCGTAAGGGGACAAGAAAAAAGCTGACGACCGAAGCCCCGGTGAACGGCGGTCGTAACTATAACGATCCTAAGGTTTGCCATCGCTAGCTTTAGTAAAACCGAACTATATGCTGGAAACTCCTCTTTTGTAATTCTATCTCAAACGGCCTACGGCCGAGAACCAAAAGTTACTTTTTAAAATAAAAAATAATTTATTTTTACCATAAAGTAAACTACAGCTACAACGTACTCGTTAGTACTAAAATGCCAAAGGCAAGTAGTTTGCCCCAAAGGGGCAACAACTTTTTGGTTTTTTGGCCAAAGGGCGACAAAGCCCTTTGGCCTTGGCCTACCTCTGCCTTTTAATTATCTAAAAGTCTAGCAGTAAAAATCGTTGAGACATGGGGACAATCAGCAGGGAAGACCCTTAAAAACGCCTAATTGGCAAGCACAACGTGACTTGCCTATTAGGCCTACGAAGGGAACCCTCAGAGACTATACGTTTGGAAATTTTTAAAAATAATATTAACAATACACATTATGACAACAAACTTAGAAACACAATGGATTGTAGGGTTCGTAGACGGTGAGGGTTGTTTTAATTTAGATGTTCATGTCAAAGAAGACATGCGTTGGGGCCTGCAAATGCAGCTCGAATTTGTTGTTGTTCAACACGAGTATGATCGCCAAGTTTTGGAAGCTCTAAAAGCGGTTTTTGGTTGTGGTAATGTCAGTGTAAATCGAATAGATAGTACCAGCACAAGACTGCATTATAGGTGTAAAAATCTGAAGCATCTTAATGACATAATTGTTCCTTTCTTTGAAAAACACAAGTTAAAAACAAAGAAAAGAATTGAGTTTGAAAGATTCCGCGACATTGTGCATAAAATGTATGCTGGTTACCACAACCAATCTCTAAAAAACTTTTTAGAAGTAATCAAACTAGGAGACGATTTACGCGTCCGCTTTAGACCAGCTAGTAAAAAAAAACGAACTAAAGTCGATGAAATTCTAAACAATCTACGTCTGCGTTCAGAAGCAGATCCAACTTTATAAAGTAAATTGTTAGCTATTAGGTAAAATTTAATATTATCCCCTTTGGGGCAAAAATTTAAGATAGAGTCCAGCTCTAATTGAAAGGTTAGAGGTTAACTGAGCGAAATTCATTGTCGAGTAAGTTTCGACCTGCACGAAAGGCGTAACGATCTGGGCGCTGTCTCGGAGAGAGGCTCGGTGAAATAGACTTGTCCCGTGAAGATGCGGACTACCTACACCTGGACAGAAAGACCCTATGAAGCTTGACTGTATCTTGGAATTGGGTTTGGGCTTTTCTTGCGCAGCCTAGGTGGGAGGCTATGAAGATTACCTTCCGGGGTAATTAGAGCCGTCATTGAGAGACCACTCTGGAAGAGCTAGAATCCTAATGGGGATCCTTGAATCAGGACCCTTGACAGTTTCAGGTGGGCAGTTTATTTGGGGCGAATGCCTCCTAAAAGGTAACGGAGGCGTGCAAAGGTTCCCTCAGTCTGGACGGAAATCAGACATTGAGTGTAAAGGCAAAAGGGAGCTTGACTGCAAGACCTACAAGTCGAGCAGGGGCGAAAGCCGGCCTTAGTGATCCGACGGTGCCGCGTGGAAGGGCCGTCGCTCAACGGATAAAAGTTACTCTAGGGATAACAGGCTGATCTTCCCCAAGAGTTCACATCGACGGGAAGGTTTGGCACCTCAACATTAGGGGTCCTGAAAGTGTGAGCTTTCAGTGTGAACTTAGCTATATGCTGGAATCTCCGTCCACTATCAAAAGTTGAGAAGTGGTGTTTAGTATCCTTTGCCACTATAAATGTTATATAGGGAAGCGCGAAGGTGCGGACAATCAGCAGGGAAGTCCTCTACTTACTACTAAATAACATCAACTATAGTAAGCATGACCCCTCAACGACTACATGCTGAGCACCTGAGGTCTTGTTACAGCTTTGTTCCCCCCCGCAAGGAACAGTGGGAAACTACGGGAGATCATAGCTGTGGACCTGACACCAGGTGGTGATATAGTCTGAACTATTGGGCGACCAATAGGCCGATTTTCGGCTCAGATTGAAAAGAAAAAAATAACTATGACAACATTAACAACACAACAAAAAGACTTAATATTTGGGACTTTACTAGGTGATGGGAATTTGCAAACAGCAAATAATGGTAGAACTTGGCGCTATAGGGCTATTCAAAAAAAAGAGCATAAAAATTATCTATTTCATAAATATCAAGTTTTAGCTAATTTATGTACTTCACCGCCTATCTTAGGCGAGACTTTTGATGAAAGAACTAATAAAACTTACGTTCGTTACTCTTTTCAGACACTAACAAGTTCATCTTTATCTTTATTTGGAAATCAATTTTATACTTATAATGCAACAACCCAAAAATGGGTGAAAGATGTCCCTAAAAAACTTGAGACTTTTTTAACTCCTACTGCGCTTGCTTGTTTTTACATGGACGATGGCGCTTTAAAATGGCTTGGTAAATCAAATGCGATGCTTTCCTCTACGAGGACCATCTGTACCGAAAGCTTTAGCTTAGAAGGTGTAGAACGTCTAAAAAAAGCTTTAGAAAAACTTTATAATATTAAAACGAAATTATCAAAAAAGACACTTAAAGATGGAAAAATTGGGTATCGCATTGAAATTCCAGAAGCATCATCAAGGGCTTTTACGGAATTAATAAGCCCTTTTTTAGTAGATCCTATGCAATATAAAGTATCAGATGGTAATTGTGGTCACTTAGGAACAGTAGTTTAATATCTAGATAAATTCAATCTTAGAACATAATTGCGATGTCGGCTCATCACATCCTCGGTCTGTAGTAGGTCCGAAGGGTTGGGCTGTTCGCCCATTAAAGTGGTACGTGAGCTGGGTTCAAAACGTCGTAAACTTCTTGCGACCTTGCAAAGTGATTTGCACGAAAAAATTGCCTCATATCGGAGAACCCCTTTTCTCCCCAAACAGGAAAAGGGCAACCCCGAGGGAAGTCAGTACGTTAATTTAAAACAAAAAAATTTATGAATCAACAAAAAACACTAATTATTAGTAAGGATTTAAACGATATTATTAATGGTTACGTCATGGGTGATGGTTATTTAAAAACACAAGGGAATCTTACCGTTGATCAAGGTGAAAAACAACTCAAGTTTGTAGAATGGTTGCACGAAAAACTCAAACCAATTTGCACAGAAAATTGTGCTATCAAAACAGTTATTCGAGTTTGCCATAGGCAAACGGGAAGAAAAACAAAATCTTACAGATTTAACACAAAAGCTGTGTTGAAGGATTATTATAAGACTTGGTATCGACCGATTGAGGGAGAGAGTCCTTCTGTTTTGCCTATGGCAAAGATCAAGAAAAGGCTGCCTACAAACATTGCTGACATGTTTAGCCCTTTATTTATAACAGTTTGGTTTGCTTGCGATGGAACAAAAATTCTAGGCTCTAGAGGGGCTAAATTTGAAGTTACTTCATTATCTGCGGCGGACAGAGACATTTTGAAAACACTTTTTAAATCAAAATATGACATTTCTGTTAATATTATCAGGAGCGGTAAATCAAGGACTGGTAACGATCAATGGGCTCTTGCTATTAACTCTGGTGAATATGACAAGTTTCGCGATTTGATTACACAGATTGATTTGATCCAGGATTTATTTCCTTATAAATTACATAAAAAAAATTAACGAATTTCTTGACCCCGTAACGACTCTGTTCTAGTTTATAACTAGTAAGTCCAATTATTAAACCTATTTGGGCTGTGGAAACAGCAGGATAACATTTCTTCCAGTTTTTTTCTTTCTTTTTTTCTTCGTCCCTCTTCGAGGGAAGAAGAAGAAATTACTTTTTCTTCCCTCGAAGAGGGACGAAGGGAAACAAGAAAAACAAACACTGTAACATTTGTTATAACACGGCAACTCTTTCTTAAGTTTTAATTAATTAAGAAAGATGATGGTATAGTCTGAGCCCTAAGTAATTAGGGAATTATCCAACCTCCTGCCCCCTAACGGAGACAGAGGAAGGAATTTTCTAAACTTTTTCTTATACTTCCACCTTTGGTGGACGTAAAATAATGATTAAGCATGAAAATAAACGGAGACAGTTTGGTCCATATCCGGTGTAGGCGTTAGAGCATTGAGAGTAGCCTTTCATAGTACGAGAGGACCTGAAAGGACATGCCAATTGTGTACCAGTTCTCATTCCAATGGGAAACGCTGGGTAGCTACGCATGGATAGATAACTGCTGAAAGCATCTAAGTAGGAAGCTAAACTCAAGATGAGTGCTCTCTAAGGCCGCGGCTAGACAAGCCGTTATATAGGTATCAGGTGTACAGTCAGCAATGGCTTCAGCCGAGATATACTAAAGGCCGTTTGATTTTGACCTTTATAATAATAATACTTTATAAAATACTATTTTTAACCCAACTGTATAACAAAATACAGTTGGGTTAGGAACTACGTTGTAGTTCCCCTTTGTTTTTGCCATAGGCAAAAGACTTTTTCTTCCCGTTTGTTTCTTCCTTTGGAAGAAAAAGTCCCCTTCGGGGAAGGCAAAAAGAAGAGGGACGAAGGGAAACAAACTACAACTTATAGTTTTACAAGGATCCAGCTTTGCTGGATTACCTTGGTGCTCTTTGCTCAGTTGGACCCACACCAATCCATCCCGAACTTGGTTGTGAAAAAGCTGAGGGGACTGAAGAACTTTACGGGTCGCCGTCTGGAATCTCAGTTCTAGTGCCAGGGTTAAATATACATTTTTGTTGTTAGTGTTAGTGTTAGTGTTAGTGTTAGTGTTAGTGTTTTGTTTCCCTTCTTTTTAGTTTCCCTTCGTCCCTCTTCGAGGGAAGAAAAAGTAGGTAAACTAAAAAGAAGTAAAACAATTACGTCCCCGAAGGGGATTACGTCTTTTGTTTCCCTTCGTCCCTCTTCTTTTTGTTTCCCTTCGTCCCTCTTCTTTTTGTTTCCCTTCGTCCCTCTTCTTTTTGCCTTCCCCGAAGGGGACTTTTTCTTCCTTTGGTACCCCGCAGGGGACAAGAAACAAACGGGAAGAAAAAGTAGTTATAAAGCTATGCTTTATACAAAACGGGAAGAAAAAGTAGTTATAAAGCTATGCTTTATACAAAACGGGAAGAAAAAGTAGTAAAACACTAAAAAAAACAAAGGGGATTACGTCCCCGAAGGGGATTACTTTCCCCGAAGGGGACAATAAAGCGTAGCTTTATAATTACACTAACTACTTTTTCTTCCCTTTTGCCTTCCCCAAAGGGGACTTTTTCCCGTAGGGAAACAAAAAGAAGAGGGACTTACCTACTTTTCTTTTCTTTTCTTGTATTTTCTTCCTCTGGAAGAAAAAAACCAAAGTATTGCCTTTGGCAATATTTTTCTTTTCCCCTGCTTTTCTTCTTTTTCTTGTATTTTCTTCCTCTGGAAGAAAAAAACTAAAATATTGCCTTCCCCTTTGTTTTTTTTTCTTCCAAAGGAAGAAACATAGGCAAAAGACTTTTTCTTCCCTCGAAGAGGGACGAAGGGAAACAATACTTTGGTTCCCCGCAGGGGAAAAGAAAACATTCCCTGCGGGAGACCGAAGGGGAACGAGACCAAAGGAGAACGAAACCGAAGGGGAACGAAAAGAAAAGCTGGGAAAAGAAATTAAAAGAAATAACCATAACGGAGCGTTTTTTTAAAGAAAAAAAAAGAAAAGAAGTACGTCCTCCTTCGGAGGAAAACACATAAGCCCATATTCATTATCCTATTCGAAATTGTCATTACACCATCCACCATCATTCAACGCCGTACAACACCATCCACCAACATTCAACGCCGTACAATAGCATCCAGCAGCATCCAGAAGAATAGAATACCGTACAGCAGCATTCAATGCAATACAATACCGTACAGCTGCATTCAATGGAATACAATACCGTCTAGCAGCATTTAACTATGTGGAGCGCCGTAGAAAAGAATGTGTACTTTCCTCCGAAGGAGGACGTACAAGTACAGACTTTTGGGATTTTAATAAAAAGAAAGCATGTTTTCATTCCACCTTTGGTGGAAAGCGTTCACCAAAGGTGAAAAGCAGCCGTACTTTCCTCCGAAGGAGGACGTACGTTCACCGAAGGTGAAAAGTAAGCGTAAGCGTAATAGCTGGAACCATAGCCAGAAGCGGAGCCAGAGCCAGAACCAGAACCAGAATAGTAGCCAGAATAGTAGCCAGAATAGTAGCTAGAACCAGAAGCAAAGCCAGAGCCGGAACCGTAGCCAGAAGCAAAGCCAGAGCCGGAACCGTAGCCAGAACCAGAACCGCAGCCAAACGTTCACCAAAGGTGAAAAGTAGCAAAATCCGTAGCCAGAAGCAAAGCCGGAACCAGAACCGCAGCCAAACGTTCACCAAAGGTGAAAAGTAGCGAAATCCGTAGCGAAATCCGTAGCGAAATCCGTAGCCAGAAGCAAAGCCAGAACCAGAACCAGAACCGCAGCCAGAAGCAGAGCCGGAACCAGAACCGCAGCCAAACACCGGAGGTGGAACAAGCGCAGACCCAAGCACCGGAGGTGGAACAAGCGCAGACCCAAGCACCGAAGGTGCTTGTCTTTTTTAAGCCTAATGTCCAAAGGCAAAACAAAAACAAACGCACATATACATATACACTTACACTTATAAAGCACTTACACTTATGGTGGAAAGCGCACATATACACTTTTTCGTTTTTTTCTTCCTTTGGTTTTTTTCTTCCAGAGGAAGAAAATACAAGAAATTAAAGCGCACATATACACTTTTTCGTTTTTTTCTTCCTTTGGTTTTTTTCTTCCAGAGGAAGAAAATACAAGAAATTAAAGCGCACATATACACTTTTACACTTATAAAGCACTTACACTTATGGTGGAAAGCGCACATATACACTTTTTCGTTTTTTTCTTCCTTTGGTTTTTTTCTTCCAGAGGAAGAAAATACAAGAAATTAAAGCGCACATATACACTTTTACACTTATAAAGCACTTACACTTATAAAGCTTGTTTTTGTTCCACCAAAGGTAAAAAGCGCACATATATACTTTTGGTACACTTACACTTATCCACTTTTTCGTTCCACCAAAGGTAAAAAGCGCACATATATACTTTTGGTACACTTACACTTATAAAGCTTGTTTTCGTTTCACCAAAGGTGGAAAGCGCACATATACACTTTTGGTACACTTATAAAGCACGTTTTTTGTTCCACTATAAAGTAAAGCTTGTACACTTATTACACTTATAAAGTGCGTTTTCTTACTAGTATATGTACATTTTGGGATTTTAATAAAAATAAAGCACGTTTTCATTTCACCAAAGGTGGAAAGCGTTTACCAGAGGAACGTTGTTTTGTTTCCCATCGGGAAAAAGTCCACTTTTTTTCTTCCAAAGGAAAGAAACAAAGGCAAAAAGAAGGTGGAGCGTGTTTGCCTTTTGGGATTTTAATGAAAATAAAGCACGTTTTCGTTTTTTTCTTCCTTTGGTTTTTTTCTTCCAGAGGAAGAAAATACAAGAAATTAAAGCGCACATATACACTTACACTTATAAAGTAAAGCTTGTATACTTATAAAGCTTGTTTTTGTTCCACCAAAGGTAAAAAGCGCACATATACACTTTTGGTACACTTACACATATACACTTTTGGGATTTTAATAAAAATAAAGCACGTTTTCGTTTTTTTCTTCCTTTGGTTTTTTTCTTCCAGAGGAAGAAAATACAAGAAATTAAAGCTTGTACACTTATTATACTTATAAAGTAAAGCTTGTTTTCGTTTCACCTTTGGTGTAAAGTGCACATATACACTTTTGGTACACTTACACTTATAAAGCACGTTTTTTGTTTTTTTCTTCCTTTGGTTTTTTTCTTCCAGAGGAAGAAAATACAAGAAATTAAAGCGCGCATATACACTTACACTTACACTTATAAAGTAAAGCTTGTACACTTATTACACTTATAAAGTAAAGCTTGTACACTTATAAAGCTTATTTTTGTTTTTTTCTTCCAAAGGAAGAAATTAAAGCGCACATATATACTTTTGGGATTTTAATAATTTTCGTTTTACCAAAAGTGGAAAGCATTTACCAGAGGTATGTTGTTTTGTTTCCCGTCTTTTTACCGGAGGTAAGTCTCTCTTCTTTTGTTTCCCTTCGTCCCTCTTCTTTTTGTTTCCCTTCGTCCCTCTTCGAGGGAAGAAAAAGTAGGCAAACGGGAAGAAAAAGGAGTTATAAAGCTATGCTTTATACAAAACGGGAAGAAAAAGTCCACTTTGTTTTCCTTCGGAAAAAAGTAATTAGTGTAATTGTTTTGTTTCCCTTCGTCCCTCTTCTTTTTGCCTTCCCCGAAGGGGACTTTTTCTTCCAAAGGAAGAAACAAACGGGAAGAAAAAGTCCCCGAAGGGGTGTAAAACACTAACGATTTAAAGCCTATTTAAAGACTGTTTAAAGACTGTTTTTTTAAAAAGAGTACTACTTGCTAAAGTAATTGTTTTATGCTTGTTCGTCCCCGAAGGGGAGAAAAAACGTTGTTTTTTAATTTTGCCTTTGGCAAAAAGAAGGGGACAACGACTGTTTTATGCTTGTTCGTCCCCGAAGGGGAGAAAAAACGTTGTTTTTTAATTTTGCCTTTGGCAAAAAGAAGGGGACAACGACTGTTTTATGCTTGTTCGTCCCCGAAGGGGAGAAAAAACGTTGTTTTTTTATTTTGCCTTTGGCAAAAAGAAGGGGACAACACCTGTTTTATGCTTGTTCGTCCCCGAAGGGGAGAAAAAACGTTGTTTTTTTAAGAAATTAAAAGCTGTTTCTTGTCCCCTGCGGGGAACCAAAAGCAAGGGGGGTACCCCCTCTTTCAAGGGGGTGCCCCCTTGCTAATAAACTAGTTATCAATGCAAGGGGGCACCCCCTATTTCAAGGGGGTACCCCCTTGCTAGTAAACTAGTTATACTTGTAATAAAGTAATAAAGTAATAAACCAATAAAGAAATAAACCAGTTATACTTGTAATAAAGAAATAAACCAATAAAGTAATAAACCAGTTAGAAGGATGAGGGGGTACCCCCTTAAATCAAGGGGGTGCCCTCTCAACAGAAACTAGTTATATGGGCTTTTTAGTTGAACCTTCTATATTTTCCCCAGCACTTTGTGCTGGTGGTTCTATACTTTCTTTAGCACTTCGTGCTTTTGGTTTTTTACTTTTATCTTTTAGTGGTAGTACAACTTTTTCTAGATCTAAATCCGTAGGATTTACTTTTATAGGCTTAGCTTTTTTCTCAGCTTTAGCTAAAGCTAAAGCTTCTTCTTCGTATCTAGTATCTACTAAGTGATGAAGTGCTTGACTAAGGCTATGATCTTCATCTAATTTGTTCCAAATTATATTAGAAACATCCACCAAAGCATCGCTTGGTAATTGTAAAAGCACATCCGCTAAGATATCACAGGCTGCCTGTTTGGCAGTCTGTGATGTAGGACCTGTGGCATTAGTAGGTCCAGCACTAGAAGCTAACCTACGTAGTGTAGGACCAACAACTAACCTTACCCATTCTAATTGGGTATCTCTACCAATGCCAACATCTGCACGGTCTTGTTTAGGCCAATCAATACTCTTGTCTGTCGACAGAGTATTGATAAAAGGTTTAACAAACCTTTCATCACTAGGTAGTGATTCTAAGTAATCCTTTAAAAAAGGTTTACATGCTTTACTTAGATTAGTAATTAACTCATCGAAATTTAGTCCCTTAGGGATTAACATTTCATTAAGTATTGTATGAAAGACACCATCCGCCGTTACACCCTTAAGTTCTAGTTCAAACCTGTCCCCTAGTTGATAATCAACGTTTTTAGAATAAAAACGGCAGCTACGCTCTGATTCTCTACTACCAACATACACAGTAGCACCGCTGGCATAATATAAGGGCTTTGAAAAGCCCTTAGCTGTGTTACTACTTATACCTGTTACTTTTCTGCCTTTGGCAGAATTACGTAGTCCAACTTCTAGTTTATGGTAATCATCGTGGGTTGTACCCACCTGAACTCCTTGTGAAAGGAGTTCATCTGTTACCATCGTTGTCTGAAGGTCTAAACGTGTACAACGTAAGTTATCCAAAGTTATATTCTTCTGACGAAGAATATAAGCTAACACTCCAAAGTAATAGTGTGCTCCCGCACTTTGTATTGAAACCATGTAGTGAGCCTGTGGCGAACCACGTCCTCTTATTTGTGAACCTATACCCGAAAAACCAAATCTTATACCACTGTACCAGTGGTCATCTCCCTTGTATCCGCGAATCCCCATAGGGGATTCCTTTTTTTCATACACATGTCCATCCGTCACCTCTTGTAGTGAAGTATCTTCACCTAGAAAAGATGGTAACAAGCCCTGGAGAATATTGACTTTGTCAATAACAGCACATATTACACTTGCTACTATAGGAAATAACTCTGTTAGCACCTCATAGGTGCTTTTCTCAAAAGTTGTCAATGTTAACCAATCAACACCTATGGTGTTGATTTGTAATACTCTGCTAATTTTCTCTTTACCGTCTTCTTCTTTTACTTCCATAAAAATGTGTTTGTGTGTTTATATTATTATTCAATCCCCCTTAAACGGGGGATAAACACAGTTCAATGTATATTTTACTTATATACTGTGTTTTACTTCGTAGGCCGAAACAAATATTTCATATGTTGTTTTTGCCAGAGGCAAACGAAACAACGAAGGGGAGTTTTTTTCTTTCTTCCCGTTTTTTTCTTTTATTTTCTTGTAGCTTTGTTTCTTGTCCCCTGCGGGGAATAAGAAACAAAGCTACATAGCCTCTGGTTTTTTTCTTTTATTTTCTTCCTCTGGAAGAAAAAAACCAGAGGAAGAAAATACAAGAAAAAAACCAAAGGAAGAAACTCTGGCAAAAGCAGAGGGACTTACCTTTGGTAAAAAGAAGGAAAACAAAATAAAAAAACAACGTTTTTTATCTCCTTTGGGGACAAAACATAGGCAAAAGACTTTTTCTTCCCGTTCGCTTACTTTCCCCGTAGGAGAACCAAAAGAAGAGGTAATTACCTAAGGTAAAAAGAAGAAAAACAAAACAAAAACAAAACAAAAACCTAGAGTATCCTTTAGCAAAAAAAGCTCATAATAAGAAAAGACTATAATTTAATCTTTTTTAAACATTATTGATTTTAAAAACCTCCAATCAAAATCTTTCAATGCTGTATAATTAGAAGGATATCCCATCATAAATTCGACAAATAATGGATTGATTGGGCCTATTTTATCTGATGAATTTATTTCAAATAATATTTGTGTTGATAAATCATTTATAGTACGTTCTGTAAGGGTAGCAGCTGGGTTTTTATAACTATATACAGGTGTTGCCCAATTTTTACTTTTTCTTCCCGTTTGCCTACTTTTTCTTCCCTCGAAGAGGGACGAAGGGAAACAAAAAGAAGAGGGACGAAGGGAAACAAAGTAGATTCTGTTACTGTTAAACGTGTTTGTCTTTTATTAATCGGTTTTTCAAAACCACGAAAAGAATTTTTAAATTCTAACGTTTGATTAAAAAAATGGTTTGGTAAAACATTATTAAAAACCATTTTTTTATCTTTATTTAAAAAAAAGGCCCAGTCTTTAACTGGTATCATATTTAATTCTAAATTATTTTTAGAAGATAAACAAAAACCTGATTTTAATTCTTTTTTATTAATGTTTGGTTGAATGCTTTGATTTTTTTCTATATTATTCAATATTTCATTTGAATTATAAGCTAAAGTATTCCAAGCTGTAACTGCTACTTGAGGTACTTCTTCCCTCGAAGAGGGAAGATAGAATTACCTAAAAGTGAAGTTCTACAATAAGCTTCATATGTTGTAATTTTAGGATCTGTTCGTGGGTATTTTTCATAAGAAAAATCAAAAGGTTCCATATTAATTAATGGAAGCTTTTTCTCGGCTGTATCATGTATTCCAAGCGCAAACCATCGTTCTCTTTTATGTGGTGCTCCTACGGATTTATTAGCTGATAGCATTACCCAAAAAAGAGAATATGAAAGTTCTTTACATAAAAAATGTGTTATTAATTTTAATTCATTTGTAACATTAGGGACATTTTCAATAAAAATGTAAGGTGATGATTGCTTTTTTAATAATTCTATAACATTAAAAAATAAATTTGACTGGTCATTTTCAAATCCTTTACGATGACCAGCTTGGCTAAAGCCTACACATGGAAAACCAAATGTAATTAAATCATAATATTCGTTTATTTCTAATGTTTTAATGTCTGAATGTATTGGCGCTTTATCAATATAACCTTTATCCATATTAGCTTGTAAAACAAGCTGGGCTACAGGATTAATCTCACAATAAAGTTTTGTTTCTGCTATTGTATTAAGAGCATAAGAAAAACCACCAATACCAGAAAATAAGTCAAGCGTTCCCCGTCCCCGAAGGGGAGTTTTTTTTTGTTCGTTTGCCTCCTTTTAATTTCTTCCTTTGGAAGAAAAAAACAAAAACTCCCCTTCGGGGACGGGGACATAGTTTAACTATGTAATTTCTTCCTTTGGTTTTTTTCTTTTATTTTCTTAAAAAAAACAAAGTTTTTTTAAAGAAAATACAAGAAAAAAACTAAAAAGAAACGGAGGCAATTCGTTGTTTCTTAAAAAAAACAAAGGGGAGGCAAAAAGAAGGGGAGTTTTTTTTTTCTTCCAACGTTTTTTTTCTTTAAAAAACTTCTTTTTCTTCCATAGGAAGAAAATAACAGAGCGTTTTTTTAAGAAATAACCCAACGAAATAAAGACGTAAAACTACTATAATATTAATACCATGCTTTTAATAGAAGCTTGAATTTATAAATTAAAATATCTTTAAAAATATTTTACGGAGAAATTAAAACTTTAAAAAAAATTAAAATATGACAGCAATCTTAGAACGTCGTGAAAATTCTAGCCTATGGGCTCGTTTTTGTGAGTGGATCACTTCAACTGAAAACCGCCTTTACATCGGTTGGTTCGGTGTAATTATGATCCCTTGTCTTCTTACTGCAACATCAGTATTCATCATCGCTTTCATCGCTGCTCCGCCAGTAGACATCGATGGTATCCGTGAACCAGTTTCAGGTTCTCTTCTTTACGGTAACAACATCATCACAGGTGCTGTTATTCCAACTTCTAACGCAATCGGTTTACACTTCTACCCAATTTGGGAAGCTGCTTCTCTAGACGAATGGTTATACAACGGCGGTCCTTACCAAATGATCGTTTGCCACTTCCTTCTAGGTGTTTACTGCTACATGGGTCGTGAGTGGGAACTTTCATTCCGTTTAGGTATGCGTCCATGGATCGCTGTTGCTTACTCAGCTCCAGTAGCTGCTGCTTCTGCTGTATTCTTAGTATACCCAATTGGCCAAGGTTCATTCTCTGACGGTATGCCTTTAGGTATTTCTGGTACTTTCAACTTTATGATCGGTGCGACTTGTTTCTCTGAAATCCTGCGTGAAACTCGCAGTTGGAAGGAGGGTGTGTAGGGTCAAGTAACCTAGGTGTTACCTGCACTACGCATAACTAATCATTTTCTTACGAGTGAAAGTCTCGTACGTGGTTGCACACGTAAAACCATACAGCCGTCCTCCCAGAGAGGACTCCCACATTTTAGCCGTTGAATAGCTGGAATGCATGCTGGGGTAAAAGCCTTAACTCTGGAAATCGAATCAAGGAGCAGGGCGAGGTCGTCTTCATATTCGGCTAGGGACTACCTAATAAGGGAAACTAGTACCGTGGGATATAAAACAAAAGACTCTATATACAAAACCATCTTAAGAAGTAAGTCGGGTAAATTTCGATAAAGCCTTCAATGGCAAACCCCGGCGTCAGAAAATATTCTGGAGGGTAATTTTTATCAGCAGGTTTCGGTCACCGTGCTGTTGCAACTATTAGACCCCAGGTGGAATGAGTCGTCCTAAAGAGACAAATGGAAAATTATTGGAACTAGAAAATACCTTTGCATCTCCTTTGGTTTACCAAAGGAAGGTCTAAACCGCATGATGCAAAGGACGTAGGATGCCTCTGAAAGCTAATGGCTGGATCGAATCAACGATCCGATAAAGACTCTGAAAAGGAGAGGGATAACCCCCAGCATATGCCCACTAGAGGCGTGGCAAGAATACCGAGTTATACCCGTTACTATGAAAATGCTATATACTAGATGGAAAGACTTAGATTGGGCTTCGACTAAATCTAAGGTTTTCGAGTGGCAAAGGGCTATTTACTCGGCCTCAAAAGATGGCGACATCAAGACGGTTAGAAAATATCAACATCGTATTATAGGATCGTTGGATGCAAAACTTTTAGCTGTTCGCAGGGTAACCCAGGACAACAAAGGTAAAAACACGGCTGGCATAGACAAAGTAAAATCAATTCCCCCGGAAAAGAGACTAACTTTAGCAAAGTCACTGGTTGTTCCAGGAATTGGCTCTCCCCTTCGTAGGGTATGGATCCCAAAACCCGGGAAACCGGAAAAAAGGCCATTAGGCATCCCAACTATGAAAGATCGATGCCTACAAGCACTTTTCAAACTGGCCTTAGAACCAGAATGGGAAGCAAAATTTGAAGAAAACTCGTACGGCTTCAGACCCGGAAGAAATTGCCATGACGCTATCGCGGCAATTAGGTCTTTTATTCAAAAAAGACCAAAATACGTTCTAGACGCAGATATTGCTAAGTGCTTCGACCGCATAAATCACAAATATTTATTGGATAAAATTGGAATGACAGGGAAATATCGCAAACAGTTAAAAAGTTGGTTAGAGTGTGGAGTTCTCGATGAAAATGTATTCTCGAATACTGAACTCGGAACTCCGCAGGGGGGTGTAATATCCCCTCTGTTAGCAAATATTGCACTACACGGAATGGAGGAATTTTGTAAAAATGCAATCAAGGACATCCCTGTGCTTGGGTCAACCGGGAAACCGATCAAACCCTCACGCAGAGGAAACACCCTTGGCTTCGTAAGATATGCAGACGACTTCGTAATAATGCACCCGGACTTAGAAATCATAACGTTATTACATAATAAGCTACCGGAATTCTTAGGGCAAATTGGTTTAGAACTTAGTCCAACTAAGACTCGTATCACTCATACGCTTTCGTTTCCCTTTGGGGAAGCAAACGAAATCAATGAAACAACTAAACAAGTATGCCCTGGCCTAAATGATAGTCCAGGGTTTAACTTCCTAGGCTTCTTCATTAGGCAACACAAGACAGTTCATCTGTCTGCCCATGGCCCTAGTAAAGAATTACTAGGTTTCCGCACACTTATTATTCCGTCAAAAGAGAAACAAACTGCACATCAAGAAAAATTACACAAACTGGTCTTACAAGATGGGAAAAGCATGTCTCAAGACGCACTGATCAAAAAAATAAATCCTGTCATCCGTGGATGGGCGAACTATTTTGGAAAATCAGACGCCAACATGATGGGCCTACTCGGACAAATGGACTATCTCCTATATCTTAAACTAAGGCAATGGGCTAAGCGCGTATATAAAACTTCAGGTAAAGGGAAGTCGGCATTCCGCAGGATTGGCACTAATAAGTGGACCTTTGCTACCGATAATGCGGTTCTGATTAAACACATTGATTACTCACAACCTCTCAGCGGATACGCCAAGGTCAAAGGAGAGTCCAGCCCCTACGACCATGACCAAATTTACTGGGCTAAGCGACTTACTACCAATAATACATTCAATACTCGAACAACGTTCCTCCTAAAAACACAAAAAGGCAATTGTAACTGGTGTAAAACCCAGTTCACGTTTGATGACATTCTGGAGGTAGACCATATAATTCCTAGAGCTAAAGGCGGTAAGGATGAATATAAAAACCTACAGCTCCTACATAGACATTGTCACGATATTAAAACTAGCTTAGACGAGCAACATTGAGGCTTAATATCATCAATAGATGGTTAGGTACTCTATCCAAGGAGCTGTGTGATGGGAAACTATCATGCACAGTTCTGAAGCGGAAGCAGTATACGGTAACGTAGCTGCTGACCCAACCTATTCCAAGCAGAACACAACATCCTTATGCACCCATTCCACATGTTAGGTGTTGCTGGTGTATTCGGTGGTTCATTATTCTCAGCTATGCACGGTTCATTAGTAACTTCATCTCTAATCCGTGAAACAACTGAAAACGAATCAGCTAACGAAGGCTATCGCTTTGGTCAAGAAGAAGAAACTTACAACATCGTAGCTGCTCACGGTTACTTTGGTCGTCTAATCTTCCAATACGCTTCTTTCAACAACTCTCGTTCATTACACTTCTTCTTAGCTGCTTGGCCAGTTATCGGTATTTGGTTCACTGCTTTAGGTTTATCAACTATGGCATTCAACTTAAACGGTTTCAACTTCAACCAATCAGTAGTAGACTCACAAGGTCGTGTACTTAACACTTGGGCTGATATCATCAACCGCGCAAACTTAGGTATGGAAGTTATGCACGAGCGTAACGCTCACAACTTCCCGTTAGACTTAGCTTCTACTTCTAACTCATCTATGAACTAATTTTTAGTTTTAAAATAAGTATCCCTGAAAGGGGTTACTTTATAACAAATATAGCTGTGTACTATAAATACACTGCTATATTTGTTAATATATATATAAACAACATTTCATCCCTCTTCGAGGGACTAACACGGTTATCATAATATATTTATGCAACAACAAAACGCCCCCATTCCCTAACATTTTGATGCTGCTATTTAAATATATATTAAGCTGAAAGCGTTTCTTCCCCCAAAGGGGGGTTTTGCTAATTAATTAATTTGCTTTTGCCAAAGGCAAACAAAACACCGGAGTTAAACTACTGTTCTTTCCCCAAGGGGAACACGTAGGCTAGTTTTGTAGAAGGGTTGCATGATCTTGCGTTTATTCCCCTACGGGGAGTACACTACTTTTTTCTTCCTTTGGTTTTTTTCTTCCGGAGGAAGAAAATAAAAGAAAATAGACGATACTACGATGCAATACTCGCTTAATACTTTAGTTTTACATCCCCTTCGGGGACATAAAATATTTTCTTTCTTTTTTTCTTCGTCCCTCTTCGAGGGAAGAAGAAGAAATTACTTTTTCTTCCCGTTTGTTTCTTGTCCCCTGCGGGGTACCAAAGGAAGAAAAAGTCCCCTTCGGGGAAGGCAAAAAGAAGAGGGACGAAGGGAAACAAGAAAGAACTACAACCATAAAAAAAAATAAACTACAACAATTTTTATACTATCGATATAGTTAGAGGTTAGGGGTAGTAAAGCTACTTTAATTACGGAGAGAGAGGGATTCGAACCCTCGTAAGCGCAAGTCGCGCTTAAACGGATTAGCAATCAGCCGCTTTCGACCACTCAGCCATCTCTCCTTTGTTTTTATCAAAATTTCCTTAAACTTCGTAATAGTCCTTTCTAGTAGCTTAACGATATCCCCCCGCAGGGGGGGGATCATCCCCAGAGGGGACGTAAATACTGTAGCTTTACCTCTTACTTTTCTTCCCCCTTCTTTTTGTTCCCCTTCGCCTTCTTTTTAGTTTACCTACTTTTTCTTCCCTTTTGCCTTCCCCTTCTTTTTGCCTACTTTTTCTTCCCGTTTTGTATAAAGCATAGCTTTATAACTACTTTTTCTTCCCGTTTTGTATAAAGCATAGCTTTATAACTACTTTTTCTTCCCTCGAAGAGGGACGAAGGGAAACAAAAAGAAGAGGGACGAAGGGAAACAAAAAGAAGAGGGACGAAGGGAAACAAAAAGTAGGGGAACTAAAAAGAAGGGAAACAAAAAGAAGATACTCGTTAGAGGTTAGAGGAATGCAATAATAAACGCCACTTAAATGCCTATCCTTTGCGACCACAAAACAAAGTCAATAAAATTGACTTAAAAACTATCTGTTTTATAAAGTATTATCTTTTATTTTATCTAAAAAAAACCAAAATGACAACTACATAAACTTTTTTTCTTCCCTCGAAAAGGGAAGAAAAAGAATCTTATATTTTATATTTTCCCATTAATAAAATAAACCTTAATAAAGGAACATTTTTTATTTATAGAAATAGTTTTTTACCCAAGTAACTTGCTTTACTAATCATTTAGCATTATTTAATCAAAATAGGTTTGACATTGTTTATTTATCCAAAAAAACTTTTAAAATGTGATAAATATTTTTTTTACATTTGTTATGCTAAGCCTAGAATGGTTAAACGCTTTGTTTCCCGTGGGGAAACTGCATACCATGGAGTATGCAAAGTGACATTGTTTTACAGTCTTTATTGTTCCTCTTATTTAAAAAACGCCTTATGGTTAATGAAAGTGAAAACAATGCTTTGCACTCCTTTGTATGCTTTTCTTCCCTCTTCAGTTTTATTTTCCCCTCTGTTTTTTTTAGTGTTTTGTTTCCCTTCGTCCCTCTTCGAGGGAAGAAAAAGTCGTTTGTTTCCCTTCGTCCCTCTTCGAGGGAAGAAAAAGTAGGCAAAAAGAAGGGGAGGTAAAACAATTACAGAGGCAAACGAAACAAGGCTTTTCTTTTCTTTCTCCTTCTTTTTATTTTTTTCTTCCAGAGTTTTGCCAAAGGCAATAACAAAGGAAGAAATAAGTACTGTTCCTTTGGGGACGAAAAGAAGGGGAACGAAACGACATCCTCAAAGGGGATGAACCTAGTTTCACTTACTTTTCGAAACATCAGAGCAACAGAAAAAGCCAGGCACCAAAGGTACGTAATTTTATTACAATATTTATATAGTATATAAAATATCTTCATTTATATCTAATGTTATCTATAGAATATAGAATTTATATACTGCCGATATAGATTCTCTAGAGATGGTATATAAAAAAGTAGCTTTAGTAGCTTTACCTCTAACGAGTATCTTCTTTTTGCCAAAGGCAAAATCATTCCCCTTCTTTTCGTTCCCCTTCGTCCCTCTTCGAGGGAAGAAAAAGAAGGCTTTCTTTTAATTCTTAAAAAAAAGTTCCGTTATTTTCTTGTAGCTTTGTTTCTTGTCCCCTGCGGGGAACCAAAGGAAGAAAAAGCCGTTTGCCTACTTTTTCTTCCCTCGAAGAGGGACGAAGGGAAACAAAAAGAAGGGGAGTAAAGCTACGTAGCCTCTGGAAGAAAAACAAAGTTTTTTTATTTTTTCTTCCTTTGTTTTTGGTTTCCCTTCTTTTTAGTTCCCCTACTTTTTGCCTTCCCCAGAGGGGACAGCAAAATAAAAAAACAACGTTTTTTCTGTTTTCTTCCGAAGGAAGAAATAACGAAAAGAAGGTAATTCCCTCTTTGAGGGAAGAAAAAGTAGTTAGTGTTTTGTTTACCTTCGGTAAAAAGAAGTAAAACAATGTCGACCGAAGGTGGAACAAAGGCAAAACTTTGGAAAAAATTAAAAGTTGTTTATTCCTTTGGAAGAAAAGAAAAGAAACAAAGGCAAAAAGAAGGGGGGACGATCGAAGATACTCGTTAGAGGTATATAAATGGCATAAAGCTACAAACGTTAGTCAGTTGAAATCAATTGCCTTCCCCTTTGGGGACGAGTTGTTCCTGTTTTTAAGTAATCTTAAGCAATACACCGTTAACATTGTACAGTTATTCTATAAATGACCCTTACTGTGCAAAACAAATTAAGGGTCATTTATAGAAGAAATTTAAATTATAGATTACCACCACGTGCTGATAATAAAACAACAACAAGAGGACCAGCAGAAACAACTAAAATTAGGCTAACAAGTGTAAAAGCTAATTCAAGACTCATAATAAAGAAAAAAAAATTTTTAGAAAAACTCAAAAAGTAACAGTATGAAAAACTAAGATAAATCAAAAAATAATATATCTGACATAAATTATAACGTAAAATGTACATAGCATAACAAATAAGGCTTATATTATTTGATATTATAACAACATAAAACATCTGATGTCTATATGAGTGCTAGCCGAATACTTTGTTTTTGTTTTTTTCTTCCAAAGGCTATTCCCCTATGGGGAAAAGTAGCTTTGTTTCTTGTAGCTTTACAGAGTAAAGCTACTTTTCCCCATAGGGGAACAACCTTTGGAAGAAAAAGTCCCCTTCGGGGTGTAAAGCTACAAGAAATTAAAAGTCCCCAAAGGAACAGTAGTTCCCCTTCTTTTTGTTTCCCTTCGTCCCTCTTCGAGGGAAGAAAAAATCGTTTGCCTACTTTTTCTTCCCTCGAAGAGGGACGAAGGGAAACAAAAAGAAGGGGAGTTTTTTTCTTTCTTTTTTTCTTCGTCCCTCTTCGAGGGAAGAAGAAGAAATTACTTTTTCTTCCCGTTTGCCTCCCCAAAGGGGACTTTTTCTTCCCTCGCAGAGGGACTTACCTCCGGTAAAAAGAAGGGAAACAAACGACTTTTTCTTCCCTCGAAGAGGGACGAAGGGAAACAAAACACTAACTAATTTTTCTTCCCTCGAAGAGAGTATTACCTTTGGTAAAAAGAAGGGAAACAAAGTTTTTTCTTCCAAAGGAAGATATCTTTTTTCTTTTAATATAATTAAAAAAACTAAGCGTTTTTATAATTATATTTTTTTTTCTTGTTTGTTTTTTTCTTCCTTTGGAAGAAATTCAAAGTAGGCAAAAAGAAGGAAGAAACGCTTACATCCCCTTCGGGGATGTAAGCGTTTTTTTTTAAAAAAACGCTGGCAAAACAAAATTACCACTACGGAGTTTCTTTTCCCTGCTTTTAATTTCTTCCTTTGTTTTTTTTATAAAGCTACGCTTTATGTAATTTCTTGTTTCCCTTCGTCCCTCTTCTTTTTGCCTCCCCGAAGGGGACTTTTTCTTCCCGTTTTGTATAAAGCATAGCTTTATAACTACTTTTTCTTCCCTCGAAGAGGGACGAAGGGAAACAAAACTTTGGAGGAAAAAATAAAAAACAAACCGAAGGGGAAAGAAAAGAAGGGGTAGGTTCCCTAAAGGGAACGAAAAGTACCACAAGTAAACTACATTAAATTTTTTTAAGTACTTTTACTACTTGGTAACGTGCTTTTGCACGTTTATAAGCAAAATTAGCTTCTACTTTTTCTTTAACACCTTCTGCTTTTTCTAAATTTGCTTTTGCTGATTCAAAAGCATCTTTAGCTTCTTCAGGATTAATATTTTCAGCCGATACCGCTTCATTTGCTAAAATTGTTACTTGGTTTTGTTTTACTAAAGCAAAACCACCCATAATAGCATAAGAGTTCCATTCATCTTTTGAACCTGAAGCTTGGCCACCACGAATAAGCATAGCACCAACATCTAAACCTGTAATAATAGGTGCGTGATTTTTTAAAACACCCATTTCACCTGTTTCAGTTGGTAAAATAATTTCATCAGCTTGACCATTCCAAAAAGGTCTTTCTGGTGTTAAAATAGAAATTTGTAAACTCATAAGAATAAAAAAAAAGTTATTAGAAATCAGATCTTTTATAGTTATATTTTATAAGTTTTCTAATTTAAAATAGGATTTATATTAATAATATTTTAAAAAATTTAAACATTTTTCACTATGTTTAAACCATTTTATTTACGTTTTATTTTCTGAACTATACTTTACTTTGTTTTTTATAAGGAACTACGTCCCCGTTGTTTTTTTAAAATATCTTCCTCTGGAAGAAAAAAAACGGAGGTAAACGAACTAGTTAAACTTGTTCTTTGGGTTATTTCTTAAAAAAAACGAAGGGGAACTTTCTTTTTCTTCCAAAGGAAAAAAATAACGTAAGAGGTACCTCTTTTATCTATAGTATTATTGTCCCCTCTGGGGATATTAAAGCTGCAAATCCAAAAGGAACAACCGAAAAAAAGGAAGGTTTTGATTCATTTTTTGTAAAAAACATAGCCAATTTTTTCTAGTTTCTTAATCAACTAATAGATTGATAGCATTAATAATAACTTGCGGTTTTTTAGCATACATCGCATTATTAATTGCTATTTTATGGAGTTCTTCTTTTTTTCTAATAGCATAGCCTGTTTTTTTGTATGCATCAAGAATTTCACTTTTTAATTTTGTTACCATAGGTTGACCTGAACGTTTTTCACAAGCTTCCATGATCCATCTTAATGAATTTGCTTTAGCACGATCACCTAAACGTAATACACGAGGAACCATTTGAATAGCACCAGCACGACGACGTGGTTTAACTTCAACTCTAGGTGTTACATTATCTAAAGCTTTTTCAAAAACTTCAACAGGATTTTTTTTTGTAACATCACCAATTTCTTTTAAAGCATTATATACAATGCGATATGCAACTGATTTTTTACCACTTTTTAAAACACGATTTACTAACATATGAATTGATACGCTATTATAAACAGGATCTGGTAATAGAGTACGTTTTTTATTTATCGGACGACGTGGCATTGTTTAAATAGAAAGCATCGTTATATCTTATAAATTAAAATATAGATGCAATATTTCATACCAAATAAGCAATTTTATGTGTTATTATATTGATGTTTAGCAACTCCTTGGCTTTCTTCCTTTGGAAGAAATAACAACAAATCTAGTTTAATTATTCGTAGCTTAAATCTTTACGAGGTTTATTGACGAGGAAGGCTACAGGTACCTCTGGATATCTCAAACGGAATGGCAAAGCAAAAAAAAGCTTGTAAATTTTAGCATAGTTTGATAAGCAGCGTGAGCAGGGTCCAACTTCAATTACAGTGCAAGCAACCAAGTAGTTTAACAGAGTTACACTACAACTATTTTTATAGTTAAACTACTTATAAAGCTACGCTTTATTGTCCCCTTCTTTTCGTTATTTTCTTAAAAAAAACAAAGTTTTTTTAAAGAAACTATGTTTCTTCCTTCTTTTTGCCTACTTTTAATTTCTTTTATTTTCTTGTAGCTTTGTTTCTTCCTTTGGTTTTTTTCTTTTATTTTCTTAAAAAAAACAAAGTTTTTTTAAAGAAAATACAAGAAAAAGTCCCCTTCGGGGTGTAAAGCTACAAGAAATTAAAAGCAGGGATAAAGAAAAGTTATTTCTTCCAAAGGAAGAAATTACCACTACGGAATTAATTTCTTTAAAAAAACACTTTTTTCTTCCAAAGGAAGAAACAACGAACGAAAGCATGGGTAAATTATAAGACATATCCTTGTGGTAGTATTTTAGCTAGTAATCCTATGTATATGTTATGATCTTTTCCTTTTTGCGAAAGAGTCAACAAAAAAATTTGCTTTCGGTTTTGTTCATTAACAGTTAGCATAAGGCACTAGTAGAAAACTTAAAAATTACCAGCTAGATTTACATACACCTGGTAAAAGACCTTGATGAGCCATTTCACGTAATACGTGACGTGATAAACCAAAGTCTCTAAAATAACCTTTAGGTCTACCTGTAATCATACAACGATTATGAAGACGTACCGCAGAACTATTACGAGGCAATTGTTGTAATTTTCTGTGTAACGTAAGTTTTTCTTTTAAAAACGATGTTTGTTTAATTTGTTCTTTTAAAGCTGCACGTTTTGTAGCGTATTTCATTACTAATTTTTGACGTTTTAATTCACGCTGAATCATGCTTTTTTTAGCCATATTTAAATATTATGTTATTTTTAGATTTTATTATTCTTTAAAATGAAACAGGGCTTAATTATAATACCGAGAAGGAATGTAGCTTAACAATGAACAGTAATTTTACTCTGTTAAACTTTATATACCTCTAACGAGTATCTTCTTTTTGTTTCCCTTCGTCCCTCTTCTTTTTGCCTTCCCCGAAGGGGACTTTTTCTTGTATTTTCTTCCTCCGGAAGAAAAAAACCAAAGGAAGAAACAAACGGGAAGAAAAAGTAGGCAAACGGTATTGCCAAAGGCAATACTTTGGAAGAAAAAAACGGGAAGAAAAAGAAGTAAAACTATTACACTAACTACTACATCCCCGAAAGGTATGTATTTGGGTCATTTGTTAAAAAAAAGAAAAGAAGGTAGTTTAACTACAACTACAACGATTTTTATAGTAGCTATATAGTTGTTGTCAAAGTCAACAGTAGTAGGTCAAATTTAACCCGTATTGGTTAAATGCGTTATAAACAAAAATATATTTTAGGCTGCTACTATTGCTTGTAATATTGTAAAGTTTTCTAATAAATAGCTCTACCTTTTTTTAATGTTAAAACTTCTGTTTTTATCAATCCAAAAATTGACACGATTTATCTATTTATTCTTATTATTGTATATATGTATATTAACTTGATTTATATTTAGTTAAGTTACAAAGCATTATCTGCCCTAGCAAGCCTTAGGGAACAGTAGTAGTAATCGTAATCCCCAAAGGAACTGTAGTTCCCCTTCTTTTTGTTTCCCTTCGTCCCTCTTCGAGGGAAGAAAAAGTCCCCAGAGGGGACTTTTTTTCTTTCTTTTTTTCTTCGTCCCTCTTCGAGGGAAGAAGAAGAAATTACTTTTTCTTCCCGTTTGTTTCTTGTCCCCTGCGGGGTACCAAAGGAAGAAAAAGTCCCCTTCGGGGAAGGCAAAAAGAAGAGGGACGAAGGGAAACAAGAAATGACATCCCCTTTGTTTTTGGTTCCCCTGCTTTTTGCCAAAGGCAAAATAAAAAAACAACGTTTTTTATGTTTTCTTCCAAAAGAAGAAATTCCCCTTTGGGGACTTTTTCTTCCCTCGAAGAGGGACGAAGGGAAACAAAACGACTTTCTTTTCTTTTAAAGGAAGAAACAACGAAGGGGACAATAAAGCATAGCTTTATAATTACGTCTACTTTGGGGATTACTATTACTACTACGATTTTTAATACTCTTACATCCCTTCTGGGGATGTACCAGAGGATATCCCCTGAGGAGACGTAAATATAGTAGTTTCCCCAAGGGGAAAAACAGTATTAAAAATCTTTTCGTTTTTTTCTTGTTTGTTTTTTTCTTTTAATTTAATTAAAAAAACGCTCCGTTATTTTCTTCATTTTCTTCCAAAGGAAGAAACAAAGGCAAAACAAAAAGAGTAAAAAAACGCTCCGTTATTTTCTTTAAAAAAATGCTTTGCATTTTTTTATAAGAAATAAATACTAAGGTTCCTTTGTTTTTTTTTTCTTCCTTTGGCAAAAAGAAGAAAGATACGTACTACTACAAGTTACAAACCTTAGTCTTTGACTATACTTTATATTAATTGCTTGAGCAGAATCCATGGAGACTTGCAACTCCTGATCTGAGGGGGGGAAATTCACTCTTTGTTCTACCCGGCAATATTTTATATACTTTTTAAAGGTGCCGCATAATGCAGTTAAGTAAGCCAGTACGTGTAAGTTATACTAGGTAGGGAAAGAAGCCTTGTAGTTATTGTTAGTGTTAGTGTTTTGTTTCCCTTCGTCCCTCTTCTTTTTGCCTTCCCCGAAGGGGACTTTTTCTTCCTTTGGTACCCCGCAGGGGACAAGAAACAAACGGGAAGAAAAAGTCCCCGAAGGGGTGTAAAACAATTAGGTCCCCAAAGGGGATTAGCCTATGGCAAAAACAAAGGGGATGTAATTTCTTGTTTCCCTTCGTCCCTCTTCTTTTTGCCTTCCCCGAAGGGGACTTTTTCTTCCTTTGGTACCCCGCAGGGGACAAGAAACAAACGGGAAGAAAAAGTAATTTCTTCTTCTTCCCTCGAAGAGGGACGAAGAAAAAAAGAAAGAAAAAAACAATTACGTCTTTTGCCTACTTTTTCTTCCCTTTTGCCGTCCCTTTTGGGGAAGGCAAAAAGAAGAGGGACTTACCTGCTTTTCGTTATTTCTTCCTTTGGTTCCCCGCAGGGGAAAAGAAAACATTCCCTGCGGGAGACCGAAGGGGAACGAGACCAAAGGAGAACGAAACTTTGCCGTCCCCTCTGGGGAAGGCAAAAAGTAGGGGAACTAAAAAGAAGGGAAACAAAAACAATTACTTTCGTTCTGTTAATTTCTTTAAAAAAATGCTTTGCATTTTTTTATAAGAAAAAACCGAATGGGAAAAAACTTTGGAAGAAACAACGAAGGGGATAATTTCCCCTTTGTTTTTGGTTCCCCTTCGGGGAGGCAAAAAGAAGAGGGACGAAGGGAAACAAGAAATTACATAAAGCTATGCTTTATAAAAAAAAACAATTTAATTAAAAAAACGTTTCGTTTTTTAATTAAATTAAAAGAAAAAAACGACATAATTACAGTAACAATAACTACTACTACTACAGTTGCGTAACTTACAAAGTAATATACCCTTTGGGATTAATTAATAAAGGCAAAAATTTTAACTTTATTAAGTTAAAAGCGTACTATATAGATGCTATAAAAATATTTCATTTTATTGTTGAGCAGAAGCTGTTTTAACGTATAAAATAAGTAAAAAAGAAGTTGGAATAATAATAAATAAAGCAGTTGCTGTTAATCCGTAAATATTTACTTCCATAGTATATTAAAAAAAGTATTTTATAAAAAATTTTAAAAATTAAATTTCATTAAAAACAAAATGAATAACGTTTCATAACTCTTGGTACATATTTAGGTGATTGCACAATAGCTAAAAAGCAGTTTCAAATTTAATCAAGGTACAATGGAGTTTTCCTAAAGGGAACGTTGTTGTTGTCTTAATAAGTAAGACGACTACTACTACTACTGTTCCTTTTCACATCCCTTGACAGGACAGATGTACACCCTTTGGTACTTCTATAAATCGCCAAATTAGATTTGAGATACGTTTTCCAAAGAGAATGGTTTACCGAAGCAAACTTTAGTTGGTTTACCTTCTTTTTAGTTTCCCTTCGTCCCTCTTCTTTTTGCCTTCCCCGAAGGGGACTTTTTCTTCCTTTGGTTTTTTTCTTGTATTTTCTTCCTCTGGAAGAAAAAAACCAGAGGCTATGTAGCTTTACTTCCCCTTCTTTTTGCCTTTCCCCGAAGGGGACGGCAAACGGCTTTTTCTTCCTTTGGAAGAAACAAAGCTACAAGAAAATAAAAGAAACAAACGGGAAGAAAAAGTAGTTATAAAGCTATGCTTTATACAAAACGGGAAGAAAAAGTAGGTAAACTAAAAAGAAAGACATTCCTGTAAAAGGAGCTACACTTAGAAAAAAAAGACACTACAACTATTATTATAGTGAAACTACCCTAGTGGATGATATCCTTGTTAGAGTCTCCCTCTTTTGCGCGGGTATATATAGAAACTATAATACATGTTCCCCTTCTTTCTATATGTTTCTTCCTTTTTCTTAAAAAAACCGAAGGGGGTTTTTTTAAGAAAAAAAAAGAAAAGTAAGAGGTACGTAGCTTTACGTTCCCCTCGCAGGGGAGGCGGATCATCCCCAAAGGGGAACGTAAGAAGTACAAAAACAAAGGGAAACTATGCCTTATGGCCAAAACAAAGTTTGGTTCATAAATCAATTTATTGTCAGATACTAACAACGCAATTGCTAATAAAAAGACCCCTAAAGGGGTTGAACGTAGGTTACTTTTTAAAAAAATTAAAATTACGTCCATCACGAATACCAGGATATTCCTTAGTTTGTCTAGCGACTGTTAAAATATTAGGAATTTTTATTTACTGTAAATACAGTAATGATACAAAAGGTTTACCTACTAGGTTTGATAATACAATTTAATCCTATTTTTAAAAAAATTAATTAATTATAACAGGCTTCAGTAGTTTCTCGTAAGAGGAACGCCAGAGGAGATTTTAGATCGCCGTAATGCGTTAAGCTACTAAAGCTCCATCAAAAATTAAATTTTGATATCCAAAGCACAGCATGGAGTATCGTAAGATTGTTTTTTTCTTTCTTTTTTTCTTCGTCCCTCTTCGAGGGAAGAAGAAGAAATTACTTTTTCTTCCCTCGAAGAGGGACGAAGGGAAACAAAAAGAAGGGGAACAAACTACAATTGTTAGATAGGCGAAAGATCGAGCAAAGCTGGGTACCCTTACTGTGCATCCTCTTCGGGGAAAGCACAGTATTGATCTCCTTTAAAAGTTTAAAAAATAAAAATTAAACTACAAAAGAATTTAAAATACCAACAACAAAAACTAATAATAGCCATACGCTAAGACCCGAGAATACAACACCTTTGTTTTCAGTCCAACCATTAGGAGTTGCAAATACTACAGGTACTCCTACTACTAATGCAAAAGAAACGAAAATTAAAGCAAGTAGGGCAACTTGAAGAATTGATGTCATAAATTTTACATAATTAAGAAATGTAAGCTTGTGTTATTTTTTTAAAAAATAATTTAAAATTTGATGTAGCTATTGTTACATCCATAGCTAACTCTGCATTCCCAAAGGACTACTTCAACTACGATATTTTATATAGTAGCTTTAGTAGCTTAACGATGTTTTACATACCTCTAACGAGTATCTTTGATCGTTCCCCTTCGCCTTCTTTTTAGTTTACCTACTTTTTCTTCCCGTTTTGTATAAAGCATAGCTTTATAACTACTTTTTCTTCCCGTTTGTTTCTTTTATTTTCTTGTAGCTTTGTTTCTTCCAAAGGAAGAAAAAGCCGTTTGCCGTCCCCTTCGGGGAAAGGCAAAAAGAAGGGGAAGTAAAGCTACATAGCCTCTGGTTTTTTTCTTCCAGAGGAAGAAAATACAAGAAAAAAACCAAAGGAAGAAAAAGTCCCCTTCGGGGAAGGCAAAAAGAAGAGGGACGAAGGGAAACTAAAAAGAAGGTAAACCAACTAACGTTCGTTGTTTCTTCCTATTTAATTAAAAAAACTAAGCGTTTTTTTAAAGAAATGAAAAGAACCGCAGGGGGACGAAAAGCTATTTTATATAAAAGAAAGAGTATTTGCAATGATATAAATCTACTCCAACGCCTTACTTTCCCCAAGGGGAATGCTAACTAAAGTTTATAATTTATGTTATGTTGAGGTATTTTTATATATAGCTTTACGTTCCCCTTCTTCTCTTCCCCCGAAGGGGGAAGAAAAGTAAAGCTACTATTTAAATATACTCCAACGCCTTACTTTCCCCAAGGGGAATGCTAACTAAAGTAAAAATTTGTTATCACTAACTTTGCGTTCCCCTTCGTTATGGTTATTTCTTAAAAAAAACTTTGTTTTTCTTCCAGAGGCTATTCCCCTATGGGGAAAAGTAGCTTTACTCCCCTTCTTTTTGCCTACTTTTTCTTCCCTCGAAGAGGGACGAAGGGAAACAAACGGCTTTTTCTTCCTTTGGTTCCCCGCAGGGGACAAGAAACAAAGCTACAAGAAAATAACAGAGCGTTTTTTTTAAGAAATAACCCAAATACATCCCCGAAGGGGATGTAAAAAACTTTGGAAGAAAAAACCGAAGGGGGTTTTTTTAAGAAAAAAAAGAAAAGCAAAGTTTGGTTGATAATTTATATTATTATTGAGGTATATAAATATGTAGCTTTAGTAGCTTTAGTTTCCCCAAGGGGAACGAAACTACATCCCCTCTGGGGATGTTGGAGTATTTATAATCGTAGTAAAGCTACGTACCTCTGGCAAGCATTTTCGTCCCCTCTGAGGATGCTTCCCTCCCTGCAAGGGGATAGCATTCTCCTTCTTTTCTTTTTATTTCGTTCTTTCTTTAAAAAAACAAAGTTTTTTTTAAGAAATTATTTTTTTCTTCTTTTAGAAGAAAATGAAGAAAATAACAGAGCGTTTTTTTAAGAAATAACTACTACTGTTCCTTTGGGGACGAACCGAAAGGGGACGAAAAGTAAGGGGTAATTTAATTATAAAAATAGTTCATATAAAATATACTATATACTATATAGTATATTTTATATACCCCAACATCCTCTCTGGGGATGTTGTTTCGTTCCCCTTCTTTTCTTCCCTCGAAGAGGGAATTACCATCGGGGGAAAGCCTTCTTTTTGTCCCCCTTTGTTTTTTTTCTTCCAAAGGAACAAACAAATAGAAAGAAGGTAATTACCTCTTCGGGGGAAGAAAAGAAGGGGAACGAAAAGCAAGGGGTTAAGCTACTAGTCTTACTGTGTAAGACAACAGAATCCTCCCCCTTGCGGGGGATATCCCCGCAAGGGGGATCGTAAAGCTAGCTACTTTATATAAATTCAACAAAGCTTACTACAATCGCATTTTTTTTTCTCACACGATAAAACAAAAGCTGAAGTGACCTTTGTTTATTTTCTTCCTTTGGAAGAAATGAATAGAACTCAAGTTTTAACAATGCTTTGCATGTTTAGAAGCGCGGAAGATATCTAGGTTGTGAAACTACGTACTATTATTCTACCCAAGCTTTGCTTGCTAGTATCACTAAACAACAGCAGTTGAGAGTGGATATAAGTAGCAGATTTTATTGTTCCCGTTTAGACTTATCTAAAACAGAAACGGGAAGTATAGACTAACAAAGTTCCTAGGTCAAAATATATAGTGAGCTACGAGCTAGATTACAAAGTTTATAACGGCACTAAATAAGTTGGCCAAATGTGTTAAGTATTTTTAGCTTCCCCTTACTTTTCTTTCCCCTTCTTTTTGTTTTTTTCTTCCAAAGAAAGAAATTAAAAGGAGGCAATTCTTTTGTTCTAAAGTTTTGCCTTTGTTTCTTTAAAAAACTTTGTTTTTCTTCCAGAGGCTATTCCCCTATGGGGAAAAGTAGCTTTACTCCCCTTCTTTTTGCCTACTTTTTCTTCCCTCGAAGAGGGACGAAGGGAAACAAACGGCTTTTTCTTCCTTTGGTTCCCCGCAGGGGACAAGAAACAAAGCTACAAGAAAATAACAAAGCGTTTTTTTAAGAAATAACTACTACTGTTCCTTTGGGGACTTTTTCTTCCCTCGAAGAGGGACGAAGGGAAATATTTGCCTTCTTTTTAGTTCCCCTACGGTTTCGTTCTCCTTTGGTTTCCCGTAGGGAAAAGAAAAGCAGGGATAAAGAAAAGAAGGTAAACAAAAAGAAGGGGAACGAAACTACATCCTTTTGGGGATATTTTTGCTTATAATGGCCATGTTAAAAACAGGGCCATTTACAACTAAATGATCTCTGAAGAAGTTTATCATCCTTAGCAGGGATTATAGAATGTTAGCCATTTAGTAAAGATACTTACCTACACTGTAATAAATAATTCGTTAATCTAAAAAACGAATAAAGCCGGAAAGATAGCGATATGTAGAAAAAATTGATTTATTTTATAAATAAACGTTTTTCAATGCCAAAAAAAGCACCCAAAGGTACGTAGCTTTGTTTCCCTTCTTTTTACCGGAGGTAAGTCCCTCTGCGAGGGAAGAAAAAGGCCACTTTGCTGTAGTTATAAAGCGCAGCTTTATGTAATTTTTTGTTTCCCTTCGTCCCTCGAAGAGGGAAGAAAAAGTAATTTCTTCTTCTTCCCTCGAAGAGGGACGAAGAAAAAAAGAAAAAAAAAAACTCCCCTTCGGGGACTTTTTCTTCCCGTTTTGTATAAAGCATAGCTTTATAACTACTTTTTCTTCCCGTTTGTTTCTTCCTTTGGTTTTTTTCTTCCAGAGGAAGAAAATACAAGAAAAAGTCCCCTTCGGGGAAGGCAAAAAGAAGAGGGACGAAGGGAAACAAAAGAAGAGGGACGAAGGGAAACAAAAAGAAGGTGGAACGTGTTTGCTGTCCCCAAAGGGAAAGGCAAAAAGAAGATACTCGTTAGAGGTAAAGCTACGATTATTTTAAAACAACAGCTATAACAATAAAAGTGTCTTCTTTTACGGATATTAGCTTAAGTAGCTTTACGAGATTTATAGACCCCTTAGGGGAACAGTAGTTTTGTTCTCCTTCGGGGTTGTGGAACAACTTAGTAAAACAAGGTACCTCTCTTAGACAATTATATTGTTTCTCTTAGGATAGTTAAGTTAAACTGTTGCAGTGCTTTCCCGTAAGGGAATGCACAGGTTACAATTGGAGCAATTTATGAATAGTAATTAAACAGAGGCAAGCTAAAATTCCCTCTTGGGAAACTACAACAAAGAGGCATATCAAAAAAGGATATTTTGATCTTACTCCTCTTCTTTTCTTCCCCAAAGGGGGAAGAAACTACATCCCCAAAGAGGAAGTAGGTTCTTAGTGTTATTTTTTTATAACTATTTATGCACATCCTTTTGCATTTAGAACCTAAAAAGGAAAAAGTTTTTTAAAAGTTACGTTTAAAAATACTATTTATAGTAGTCGTTTTAAACATTATTATTTAAATAATTAGGTTAACGATGTTCCTAACCTCCGTAAAGAATAAAAAAATATAAATTACAGCGAAACATCTTCTTATTCGAGTATCCAGAGTCTCGGGCAAATCAACATTGACGTGCGCTTAAGTGAGATCCTCTTTAAGGATACAAGCTAAATTAGGAGAAGTCGTTTTAGGGACCAATGCCTTACGGCCAAAATTTATATATACCAACATCCCCCTTGAGGATGAACCTACATCTCCAAAGGAGATGTAGTTTACTTTCGTTTTACCAAACTTTGTATCCCCTTCTTTTCTATTCCCCCAAAGGGGGAATAGAAAGAAGGTAATACGTTATGGTTATTTCTTTTAATTCCTTTATTTCTTCCTTTGGAAGAAAAACGAAATTGGAAGAAAACATAAAAAAACAAAGTTTTGTTGTTTAATTTCGTTATTTCTTAAAAAAAACAACGTTTTTTTAAGAAATAACTACTACTACTGTTCCTTTGGGGACTTTTTCTTCCCTTTTGTTTCCCTTCTTTTTAGTTCCCCTACTTTTTGCCAAAGGCAATACTTCGGAAGAAAAATAAAAAAACAACGTTTTTTCTGTTTTCTTCCGAAGTATTGCCTTTGGCAATATTTTAGTTCCCCGCAGGGGAAAAGAAAAAGAAGAAAAGTAGGTAAACTAAAAAGAAGGGAAACAACAAATACATCCCCTTCGGGGATGTAAGCGTTTTAAAAAAAACGCTGACAAACTACCCCTTCTTTTTATTCCCCTTGGGGAAACTACAGTTCTTTTCTTCCAGAGGCTATTCCCCTATGGGGAAAAGTAGCTTTGTTTCTTCCAAAGGAAGAAAAAGTCCCCTTCGGGGTGTAAAGCTACAAGAAATAAAAAGAAAGTTTACCTTTGTTCTCCGAAGGGGGACGAAGGGGTACTTTAATATTTATATAAAGGAACCGTAATTTAACACTGTTAAACTACGTAGATAAATATCGTTTTTAGGAAACATTCCTATTTATTCTTCTTTTCTTTGGTCATTTAATATAAAGCGTAGCTTTATAAGTAGTTTAATTATAAAAATAGTTCATCAATACATTGCTTTACTCTTGTTTTAAGTAAAGCTAAGTTTTTTTTTATTTGCTTTTTACAAAAAAAGCCTATTTTCTTCCCCCAAAGGGGGAGTTGTCTAAAAAACCTTTTTGGAATATACTATTCAACAAGGTACTTTACAACTATTGAGAATATACACTAATTTTTTTTTTCAGCTAAGTTACTTTAATACGCTTTCGTCATTTGCTAATGCTATTCTTCTTAAGTAGAGGGAGTTATGGGGAGCCTCACTAAGCTACTTTGTTAAATAGCCAAAAGTAATGTACATGATTTCCCTAAGGAGAACCAATGCCTTCAGCCAACTCGTTCAATAAATACTCCCTCGTTTAACAGTGTTCCCCGTCCCCGAAGGGAAGTTTTTTGTTAATTTCTTCCTCTGCAAGAAAAAAAACAGAGGCAAACCACAAACTACAACGTTGTTCTTAAAGCTCAGATTGCAGAAAATCCTTCAAGAGAGCTTATTACTATATAGTAGTAGTTCAAGTAGCTTTAATACTTTTACTACTGCTTTCAAGGGGGACTTTGTAAAAACGCTAAAGCTAAAAAGGTTTTTCTTTTCCCTTATTTAGCTTTTTAGTAAAGTACATGGTTGAAAGAGGTTTTTAACTTTAGTTGGTTTACCTTCTTTTCTTTATCCCTGCTTTTCTTTTCCCTACGGGAAACCAAAGGAGAACGAAACCGTAGGGGAACTAAAAAGAAGATAAATGAACAGTAGTTAACAGTAGTTTAACGCTTTTTATAGTTAAACTACTGTTAGATTATGACTAAATTTAATTTGTTAAGTTGCTTATTATAAGAAGGGCAGCTTGTAACGATAATATAGGTTGAGTCAGCAATAGTGTTGCCAGCATATACTTCTCGTTTAGAACTGTGCATGATAGTTTCCCATCACACAGCTCCTTGGCATCCTTCTTTAACCAAGGGATGAGGAACGGATCAACGTAGCCCCTTACTAGACACAAGGCCTATGATCTCTAGAGAAGAGCATATTAGGGTTTGTAGCGACGAGTTCCTAGGGCCACGCTTCTAGTAGGGATATACTGGGAATTACCCCTCTCCTTTTCAGAGTTTTTATCGGACCATCAATACAATCCAGCCATTCGCTTTCAGAAGCATCCTGCGTCCCTTATACCATTAGGCTTAGGAACAGTAGTTTAACTCTGTTCCCCGTCCCCTTCTTTTTGCCCCCCCTTTGTTTTTTTTAGTGTTTTACTCCCCTTCTTTTTGTTTCCCTCCGGGAAAAAGTAGGCAAACGACTTTTTCTTCCCGTTTGCCTACTTTTTCCCGGAGGGAAACAAAAAGCAGAGGGACTTACCTACTTTTTCTTCCCGTTTGTTTCTTGTCCCCTGCGGGGTACCAAAGGAAGAAAAAGTCCCCTTCGGGGAAGGCAAAAAGAAGAGGGACGAAGGGAAACTAAAAAGAAGGGAAACAAAAAGAAGAGGGAATTACCTCCGGTAAACAGAAGGGAAACAAATGACAAACTACAGCCCTCCACTTCCCCCTTTGGGGGAGGGAGATATAAGGGTATTTACTCTGTTCCAACACTTCCTCTTTTGTCTCTTTAGGATAACTCATTCCACCGGGGTTCAAAAAGTAGCAACAGGTCGGTTTTAAAAACCTCCTGATTTTTACCCCCCAGAATATTCTCTGACGCCGGGGTTTGCCATTGAAGGCTTTATCGAAATTTACCCAACTAATATCTTTCGATGGTTTTGTATATAGAGTTTTTTGTTTTATATCCCACGGGTTCCCTTTCCCCTCCATGATTGAAGAAGGCTAGGCCCGAATATGAAGACTTCCTTGCCCCTCGTGTTAATTCGATTTCGCACAGTAAGGCTTTTACCCCAGCACTGGTCTGAGCTTTCCTAAAGCTAAAACGCGGGAATCCCCTCGAGTGGGACGACTGTATGGATTTGCGTTTGCAACCACGCCCAGTATTTGCACCTGAAAAGAAGTGTTAGTTGCCTGAGGCAGACATCCGAAGACCTTGTCCACAGGCTCTCTACCCCCCAAAGAGTTTCACTTTAGGTTTAAGAGAAACGAGCCGCACTTAAAGTTTAGTTAAAAGTCTTTAATTAAAATTTTTTATAAATATTAATTATTATTAATATATTTTAATTAAAAAAAACCGTAACTATGTAAACCTTCTCCAATTAAATTAACGCCTAAATAACAAAACCATACAACCATAAAGCCTAGTGAAGCTATAACAGCTGGTTTTTCACCTTGCCAGCCTTTTGTTAAGCGGGTATGTAAATAAATAGCAAATACTAGCCATGTCAATAAAGCCCAAGTTTCTTTTGGATCCCAGCTCCAATAAGATCCCCATGCTTCATTTGCCCAAACAGCTCCTGACAAAATCCCAATTGTTAGAAACGGAAAACCTAAACCAATAATACGATAACTTAACGAATCTAAATTTAAATTTAAAAGGGTTAATCCTGAACCACGGAAATCTTGCGTTTGTGGAGGAGCTAATTTAAAATCTCCTTCGAGAGATACCCCCCCCTGTGGGAAGGAAGAATCGTTAGCTATACTTTGTATTGCAGAAGTGGGACCTCCTGCTGGTAATGCCATGTTTTCTGTAGCCAACTGGTTAAAAGTATTTGTGTTTATTTTTTGTTTGTCATAAAAGTTTGTTTCTTCCCCCGAAGGGGGAAGCGTAGCAGAACTATTTTTTGTCAGCTTAAGACCAGAATTTAACTTCGAACTGTTTAACTTATTTAAGATTAAAAATAAGATAGATAATAAAGAACCAATTATTAAAGTAGCATAACTAATAATCATTACAGTTACATGCATCATTAACCAATTTGATTGTAATGCTGGAACTAAAGGAGCTGATTGTTGCATTTCTTTTGGTAAGTTGAAACTAGCAAAAGCATTCATCAATAAAGCACTTGGAGCAGTTATAGAACCTAAAATTTTTTCAACTGAAATAGTAAAACTAGTTGAATAGATTAAATATAAAAAAGTACAACACCAAGCTAAAAACATTAATGATTCATATAAATTGCTTAATGGAAAATGCCCCGATATGTCCCAACGAACAACTAATAATAAGACTAATAATAAATTTGAAATAGCCATACAGCTACGCGCAAATATAATATTTGAAACTGACAAATTGTTATTTGTTTTATAATTTGTTGGAGTAGAAAAAGCAGTATAAATCCAATAAAAAATAGTGGTGAAAAAAAGCGTTAAAAAAGTAGCATTTCGTAAAGAATTTTCAAAGTCTTCTAAATTTTGTAAACTATTTAAAAGCATAAACTAAACAAGTATTTTAATTATTTGTAAGGACTATTTACCTATGGAGTTTAACTACGCTGAAGGCTACATCCCCAAAAAGGATGAACCTAGTAGCTTAACTATATTTATATACCTCTAACGAGTATCTTCTTTTTAGTTCCCCTACTTTTTGCCTTCCCCAAAGGGGACGGCAAAGTTTCGTTCTCCTTTGGTCTCGTTTCCCTTCGGTCTCCCGCAGGGAATGTTTTCTTTTCCCCTGCGGGGAACCAAAGTATTGCCTTTGGCAATATTTTAGAAGAAAAAGAAGAAAAGCAGGGAATGTTTTCGTCCCCGAAGGGGAGTTTGCCATAGGCAAAAAGAAGTATTGTTTCCCTTCGTCCCTCTTCGAGGGAAGAAAAAGTCTTTTGCCGTCCCCTTCGGGGAGGCAAAAACAAAGGGGAAGGCAATATTTTAGTTCCCCGCAGGGGAAAAGAAAAATATTGCCAAAGGCAATACTTTGGAAGAAACTGCTTTTCTTTTCCCTACGGGAAACCAAAGGAGAACGAAACTTTGCCGTCCCCTTTGGGGAAGGCAAAAAGTAGGGGAACTAAAAAGAAGGGAAACAAAAAGAAGAGGGAATTACCTACGGTAAAAAGAAGGGAAACAAAATGGTTGTATCTTCTTTTTGCCTTCCCCCTTGGGGACTTTTTCTTCCCGTTTGTTTCCCTTAGGGAAAAAGTAGTTAATGTTTTACTACTTTTTCTTCCCGTTTGTTTCTTCCTTTGGTTTTTTTCTTCCAGAGGAAGAAAATACAAGAAAAAGTCCCCTTCGGGGAAGGCAAAAAGAAGAGGGACGAAGGGAAACAAAATAGTTCCCCTTGGGGAAACTACGGGGGAGCATTGCAAATACACTTTTTTTATGTAAAGCTACATTTTTATAAACTTTAGTTGGCCTTAAGGCGATGAACCAAATATTGCTTTTCTTTTTTTTTCTTAAAAAAACCCCCTTCTTTTTGTTCCCCTTTGCTTTATGTAATAAAGCATAGCTACGTAGTCCTTAAATATTTCCCCTAGTCATTTTGATAAACAATGGTTTTTTGTAATCTAATTTATAGTTTTACGGTGTTACGCTGCAGTCGTTAAGTGTAACTAGCTTGTAGTTACACCATAAACTGTAGTTTACTTTCGTTATTTTCTTCCTCTTTAAAAAAACAGGAAAAGAAACAGAGGCAATTCTTTTCTTTTAATTTCTTCATTTTTATTGTTAAACTACCGTAGTTTCCCCTAAGGGAAACAAAACACTAAAAAAACCAAAGGGGAAGGCAAAAAGAAGATAAAACCATCGAAGATACTCGTTATAGGTTAGAGGTACAAAAAAAAAGCATAATATGGAGATGGTACACTTAGTAAGGTTGCTTAGTTTTACTGTTTTTTGGGGAAAGAGGGACTTGAACCCTCACCTTGTTCGCACAAGAACGGATTTTAAGTCCGTAGCGTCTACCGTTCCGCCATATCCCCTAATTAGATTGTGAGTTGTATTAAATATATAATAACATACTTTAATTTTTTTGTATAGATAACTAATTAATTATAAATTTTAATTTGTTAAAGAACTACATTTTTATGTAAATTGTCTGCTGGAATACGGCGTAAGGTATTTATACAAGGTACTTTTTTTTCGGGAGTGAGCATAGCTCATTAGCAGCTTAACCTATTACATGTAAGTACATGTAAGTGGTAGCCTGGAGTTTAACTAGTAGTAGTTGTATTGCTAGTTACTATAAAATTATAGCTTATAGCAGAAATTTGAGCTATGCTCAAATAAAAAAAACACTTACAAAGGGAACTACAAAGTAGTTACATTACAGTTGTTCCACCTTCTTTTTGTTTCCCTTCGTCCCTCTTCGAGGGAAGAAAAAGTCGTTTGTTTCCCTTCGTCCCTCTTCGAGGGAAGAAAAAGTAGGCAAAAAGAAGGGGAGTTTATTTCTTTCAAAGAAAGAAATTACATTGTTTTGTTTCCCTTCGTCCCTCTTCGAGGGAAGAAAAAGTCCCCGAAGGGGTGTAAAACACTAACTACTTTTTCTTCCCGTTTGTTTCTTGTCCCCTGCGGGGTACCAAAGGAAGAAAAAGTCCCCTTCGGGGAAGGCAAAAAGAAGAGGGACGAAGGGAAACAAACTGGACGCATAGCTTTACCTCTAACGAGTATCTTCGATGGTTTTATCTTCTTTTTGTTTTTTTCTTCCAAAGGCTATTCCCCTATGGGGAAAAGTAGCTTTGTTTCTTCCTTTGGTTCCCCGCAGGGGACAAGAAAAAGTCCCCTCCGGGGTGTAAAGCTACAAGAAATAAACAAAACACTAACTACTTTTTCTTCCCTTTTGTTTCCCTTCGTCCCTCTTCGAGGGAAGAAAAAGGCCCCGAAGGGGAAGGCAAAAAGAAGAGGGAATTACCTTCTTTTTACCGTAGGTAAACTAAAAAGAAGGGAAACAAAAAGAAAGGGGATTACTACTACTGTTCCCCGTACAGGTATAAAAATAGGTACGTAAAGCTACGTACCTATTTTTATGGTATAGGTTAATTAGTAGCTTAACAGACAGTATTAGTTTGTTAAGCTACTATTATTAATAATTTGATTTAACCTACAGAAATAATACGTGCTAAGAAGAAAGACCAAGTAGTTGCAATACCACCTAAAAGGTAGTGAGCAACACCTACAGCACGACCTTGAGTAATGCTTAAAGCACGAGGTTGGATAGCTGGAGCAACTTTAAGTTTGTTATGAGCCCATACAATACTTTCGATAAGTTCTTGCCAGTAACCACGACCCGAGAAAAGGAACATTAAAGAGAAAGCCCAAACGAAGTGAGCTCCTAAGAAGATTAGACCATATGCTGATAAAGCAGAACCGTATGATTGAATTACTTGTGATGATTGTGCCCATAAGAAGTCACGTAACCAACCGTTAATAGTGTTTGCGCTTTGTGCAAAGTTACCACCAGTAATGTGAGATACACCAGAAGCTGTAACAGTACCCCAAACGTCAGATTGCATTTTCCAGCTGAAGTGGAAAATAACAATAGATAAGCTGTTGTACATCCAGAAAAGACCAAGGAAAACGTGGTCCCATGCAGATACTTGACAAGTACCGCCACGACCTGGACCGTCACAAGGGAAACGGAAACCTAAGTTAGCTTTGTCTGGAATCAGACGAGAACTACGAGCAAATAAAACACCTTTCAGAAGAATTAATACAGTTACGTGAATAGTAAAAGCGTGAATGTGGTGAACCATGAAATCAGATGTACCAAGAGAAATCGGCATCATAGCTACTTTACCACCAACAGCTACTAAATCACCACCCCAAGTTAAACTTGTTGCAGCTAAAGCATTTGGAGCTGTTAATTGTGGAGCTAAGAAGTGAGTATTTTGAATCCATTGAGCAAATACAGGTTGAAGCTGAATTGCAGTATCTGAGAACATATCTTGAGGACGACCTAGAGCACTCATAGTATCATTGTGAATGTATAAACCAAAGCTGTGGAAACCTAAGAAAATACAAACCCAGTTTAAGTGAGAAATGATAGCATCACGGTGACGAATTACACGGTCTAATAAGTTGTTATAGTTATTAGTAGGATCATAGTCACGAACCATAAAAATAGCAGCGTGAGCACCGGCACCAACAATACAGAAACCACCAATCCAAGTGTGGTGTGTAAATAATGATAATTGTGTACCATAGTCAGTAGCTAAGTAAGGGTATGGAGGCATAGCATACATGTGATGTGCTACAATAATTGATAATGAACCAAATAAAGCTAAGTTAATAGCTAATTGAGCATGCCATGAAGTTGTTAGAATTTCATATAAACCTACGTGACCTTCACCTGTGAATGGACCACGGTGAGCTTCTAAAATTTCACGCATACTGTGTCCAATACCCCAGTTAGTACGGTACATATGACCTGCTACTAAGAATAACACAGCAATAGCTACGTGGTGGTGAGCAGTATCACTTAACCAAAGACCACCAGTAACAGGGTTTAAACCACCTTTAAATGTTAAGAAGTCACTATATTCGCTCCAGTTTAAAGTGAAGAAAGGTGCAAGACCTTTAGCAAAGCTTGGATATAAGTCAGCCATAATAGCACGGTTTAAAAGTAAATCGTGAGGAAGTGGAATTTCCTTTGGATCTACCCCAGCATCTAAAAGTTTGTTTACTGGTAAAGATACGTGAATTTGGTGACCAGCCCATGCTAAACTACCTAAACCAAGAAGACCAGCTAAGTGGTGGTTTAACATAGATTCAACGTTTTGGAACCATTCTAGTTTTGGAGCTGCTTTGTGGTAGTGGAACCAACCCGCAAAGAACATAGCTGCTGCCATAACTAAACCACCAATAGCTGTTGTATAAAGTTGTAATTCACTTGTAATACCGCTAGCACGCCATAGTTGGAAGAAACCTGAAGTAATTTGAATACCTTGGAAACCTCCACCTACATCACCATTTAAAATTTCTTGACCAACAATAGGCCATACTACTTGAGCACTTGGTTTAATGTGTGTTGGATCACTTAACCAAGCTTCATAGTTTGAAAAACGTGCACCATGGAAATACATAGTTAGGGATTAATTTATTATAAATACAAAAAATTATGCCTGAAGATCCGTGCATGCAATTTACACTGCACACGGCTCAAGTTCTTTTATTATTCTAATTTCTTAAAAGTTTATCTGTGTTATAGGTACTTTTCTCTTTTTTCTTAAAAAAACCCCCTTCGTTGTTTCTTGTAGCTTTGTTTCTTGTAGCTTTGTTTCTTGTCCCCTGCGGGGAATAAGAAACAAAGCTACAAGAAAATAACGAAATTAAAAGAAATAACCAACAAAGTTTTTTTAAGAAACAACGACGGGGAACGATTTTGTTTCCCTTCGTCCCTCTTCGAGGGAAGAAAAAGTAGTTAGTGTAATCCCCTTCGGGGACGTAATCCCCTTTGTTTTTGCCATAGGCAAAAGACGTAATTGTTTTACACCCCTTCGGGGACTTTTTCTTCCCTTTTGCCTTCCCCTTCTTTTTGCCTACTTTTTCTTCCCTCGAAGAGGGACGAAGGGAAACAAAAAGAAGAGGGACTTACCTACTTTTTCTTCCCGTTTTTTTCTTTTATTTTCTTGTAGCTTTGTTTCTTGTCCCCTGCGGGGAATAAGAAACAAAGCTACATAGCCTCTGGTTTTTTTCTTCCAGAGGAAGAAAATAAAAGAAAAAAACCAAAGGAAGAAACTAGGGCAAAAGAAGAGGGACTTACCTCCTTTTTCTTCCCGTTTGTTTCCCTTCGTCCCTCTTCGAGGGAAGAAAAAGTAGGCAAAAAGAAGGGGAAGGCAAAAAGAAGAGGGACGAAGGGAAACAAAAAGAAGATACTCGTTAGAGGTAAAGCTACTTATTTTATATACTATATAAATATTATAGTTAAGCTACGATTTATCTACCCCTACTTTATAAACGTTTTTTTGCTTATTATATAAGTAAACTTTTTTTATCATAAAAGCATATACTAAATAGGTATTTTCTGCTTAAATATATTTAGTATATTATAAGCTTTTTTACTTTAAATATATATAAATAAATTTTTTTTTATTCTTATCAGAATATATTATAACTATTTTTCTAATCTTAAAGCATATTAAATGAAGATCTTTTACTATAAAAAAAAGACTATCAGAAATAAATAACATCTAATAGCTACAAGCCTATTTTTACTTGGTATATGCTTTTTATAGCCTCAGAGAGGGTGCTTAGCCATAAAATATACATTATAGATCCCCGACAGTGAAGTCTCCCCTCAAAGGGATTTGTAGCTTTAGTTTATTTTCTTCCAAAGGAAGAAACAACGAAAGTTTACCTTCGGTTATTTTCTTCCTTTGTTTTTGGTTCTCCTTCTTTTTGCTTTTGTTTTTTTCTTTCTTTTTTTCTTCTAGAAGAAGAAATTACGAAAGTAGTTAATGTTTTGTTTCCCTTCGGGAAACAAAACATTAACTACTTTTTCTTCCCTCGCAGAGGGACTTACCTCCGGTAAAAAGCAGGTCCCCGAAGGGGTATTTTTTTCTTCCAGAAGAAGAAAATAAAAGAAAAAGTCCCCTTCAGGGTGTAAAGCTACAAGAAATTAAAAGCAGGGACTTTTTTTCTTTAAAAAAACTTTGTTTTTTTTAAGAAATAACGAAAAGTTGTTTCTTCCTTTGGAAGAAAAGAAAAGAAAAGTAGTTAGTGTTAGTGTTTTGTTTCCCTTCGGGAAAAAGGCCTCAAAGAGGATGTAAAACAATTACTTTCCCCGAAGGGGACAATTTCCCTTTTGTTTTTTTTATAAAGCATAGCTTTATTACGTAGTTTCTTCCTTTGGAAGAAAAAAACGACATAATTACGTCGTTTTTTTCTTTTATTTTCTTGTAGCTTTACACCCCGGAGGGGACTTTTTCTTCCAAAGGCTATTCCCCTATGGGGAAAAGTAGCTTTGTTTCTTCCAAAGGAAGAAAAAGTCCCTTTCAGGGTTTTTTCTTCCTTTGGAAGAAACAAAGCTACAAGAAACAAAGCTACTTTTCCCCATAGGGGAATAGCCTCTGGAAGAAAAAAACCAAAAGAAGAAACTATGGCAAAAAAAAAGGGGAAGGCAAAACTTTGTTTTTTTTTATAAAGCGTAGCTTTATGTAATTTCTTGTTTCCCTTCGTCCCTCTTCTTTTTGTTTCCCTTCGGGAAACAAAAAGAAGAGGGACGAAGGGAAACAAAACGAAAAGAAAGTCCCCAAAGGAACAGTAGTAATAGTTATTTCTTAAAAAAAACAAAGTTTTTTTAAAGAAACTTTGGCAAAAAGAAGGCTTTCTTTTCTTTTTTTTTCTTGTTTGTTTTTTTCGTCCCCGAAGGGGAGTTTGCCTTCTTTTAATTTCTTGTAGCTTTGTTTCTTCCTTTGGTTTTTTTCTTCCGGAGGAAGAAAATAAAAGAAAAAACCCTGAAAGGGACTTTTTCTTCCAAAGGTTGTTCCCCTATGGGGAAAAGTAGCTTTACTCCCCTTCTTTTTGCCTACTTTTTCTTCCCGTTTGTTTCTTGTCCCCTGCGGGGTACCAAAGGAAGAAAAAGTCCCCTTCGGGGAAGGCAAAAAGAAGAGGGACGAAGGGAAACAAACGGCTTTTTCTTCCTTTGGTACCCCGCAGGGGACAAGAAACAAAGCTACATAGCCTTTGGAAGACAAAAACAAAAAGAAGGAAGAAACAAATTCGTAAAAAAGGAGGGAAACTTTATAATATATAGCACAGCATGGCGTAACATCCTCTTCGGGGCTAGGCTAATGCTAATAGTCTATTGATGTTTGTTATATTAACCAAAGTTGTTCATGATCAATAAAAAACTTAGACTTAGTATCTATTTCTCTAACATTAAGCTAAGCTTATTTTTCTTCCCTCGAAGAGGGAAGAAATAGATACTAAGTCTAAGTTTTTAGCATGTTTTAAAATACCCCCAGCGGAATTCGAATCCGCGTTTTCTCCGTGAAAGGGAGGTGTCCTAGGCCTCTAGACGATGGGGGCTCTATACTTTCTTTTTTAACTAATATATATATATTAAAAAAAAATTAGATTGTCAATAACAAAAAAAGAAATTATTATGACTTCAACGGGATTTTTATTAGTTTGTATGCTTATATAAAAAAAGTAAACAACGTTATTTTTTTACAAGTCTTCCCCATAAGGGGTATATATCAATAGCTTGTGCCTGAATAGGTGGTTCAGCCGCTCAATGCCATTTCACTCTAATATACAGTTATAGCCATAGCGAGTACGGACTCTGCTTCACTGTTATTTTCGTCCCCTCTGGGGATTATTGGTGAATACTAGCATCACAGCAAGTACCTCTCAAGGGCTTTCAATTCAACGGTGTAGACTGTGGTGCTTTCTTTTTAGTTTACCTACTTTTTCTTCCCTCGAAGAGGGACGAAGGGAAACAAAAAGAAGGGGGTTCTGCTTTGGTTTCGTTTTTTTCTTCCAAAGGCTATTCCCCTATGGGGAAAAGTAGCTTTGTTTCTTGTAGCTTTGTTTCTTGTCCCCTGCGGGGAATAAGAAACAAAGCTACTTTTCCCCATAGGGGAATAACCTTTGGTTTTTTTCTTGTATTTTCTTCCTCTGGAAGAAAAAAACCAGAGGCTATGTAGCTTTACATCCCTTTCAGGGTTTTTTCTTCCAAAGGAAGAAACAAAGCTACAAGAAAATAAAAGAAAAAGTCCCCTTCGGGGTTTTTTCTTCCAAAGGAAGAAACAAAGCTACAAGAAAAAGAAGAAAAGAAGGGGATTACACTTCTGAAGGCAAAACAAACGCTGCATAGCAACGTTTGTTTTTCTTCCCCCGAAATTAATACTTGTAAAGACAATATATCACTAGCTTGGTTGAATTAAGAAACTTTAGCTAAAGTTTCCCAACTCATAGTAACGTCATCTAAAATTAGAGAACTGTTATAAATTTCTAAAATAATTAATAAAAAAGCTGCAAATAGAACAATAAACACGCCCATGATAACTGTAGTACCCCATCCTGGTAAAACTTTACCAGCTTCAGAGTTAAGTGGACGTAATAATGTTCCTAAAGGTGTTTGAAGACCTGGTTCTTGGAAACCAGAATCTACTTTTGATGATGGTGCTTTAGCTTTAGAAGTTCCTGTTGCCATAATTATGATATGAATTAAGCGCTATTAGCGCTACTTTTATTTACTTTCTGTAAAAATAAGGAAGGGCACGTCGTTTAAAAGATCGAATCCCCAGAGGGGACTTTTTCTTCCCGTTTGCCTACTTTTTCCCGGAGGGAAACAAAAAGCAGAGGGACTTACCTACTTTTCTTCTTTTTCTTGTATTTTCTTCCTCTGGAAGAAAAAAACTAAAATATTGCCTTCCCCTTTGTTTTTTTTTCTTCCAAAGGAAGAAACATAGGCAAAAGACTTTTTCTTCCCGTTTGTTTCTTCCAAAGGAAGAAAAAGTCCCCTTCGGGGAAAGGCAAAAAGAAGAGGGACGAAGGGAAACAATACTTTGGTTCCCCGCAGGGGAAAAGAAAACAGAAAAAACGTTGTTTTTTTATTTTGCCGTCCCCTCTGGGGAAGGCAAAAAGTAGGGGAACTAAAAAGAAGGGAAACAAACATGTATCTTTCGTTTCCCCAAGGGGAACGAAACTACTGTTCCTTGCGGGGGGATATCGTTAAGTTACTTACTACTTACTAATAAAAGACTAAACTATAAGGGGTTTAGCTGGTGTTAAGGAAGCTAAGCTAAATAAAGTAAGCAATATTAAACATATTTTTTTAATATATAATAATATTAGTACTTTAGTAATCTAAACACACAATTAAGAAAATCAGTTAGATAAAATAAAAACAAAAAGTTTATCATTTTTGAATGGTTAGTTAGTTACATCTAACGTTTTAGTGGTTAATAATTGTAGTTTGCTTAACTTCATAAAGTTTTAAACTAGCTATCAATATGTCCAGTTTTTTTCTTCCAAAGGAAGAAACAAAGGCAAAAAGAAGGTGGAACAAAGTTGATTCAACCAAAAAAAGGTTTTTTACAGCGAGAACATGCCTTTGATAAGAGCCTATTTGGTAAGTCGCTTTACTTTCCCCGTAGGGGAATATAGTTTAGTTAGTTATAAAGCAAATTCTGATAGCTTAACTACCCGTAACATGAATTGCTTTCTTTTTAGTTTACCTACTTTTTCTTCCCTCGAAGAGGGACGAAAAAGTAGGTAAACTAAAAAGAAGGTAAACCAACTAAAGTTCTAAAATTATCCCCCTTCAGAGATATCCCCTACGCAAGGTGAGGAATCCTGTATCCATTTGAGCTATGCTCAGATTCGTTCCCCTTCGTTATTTTACTCGTTAGGTTATTTCTTAAAAAAAACAAAGTTTTTTTAAAGAAATTAAAAGTTGTTTTTTGTAGCTTTGTTTCTTATTCCCCGCAGGGGACAAGAAACAAAGCTACAAGAAACAACCCCGAAGGGGCGAAAAAAAAGAAGGGGGTTTTTTTAAGAAAAAAAAGAAAAGCAAGGAACTACTTTGTAGTTAAACTCGATAGCAGCTTTAAGTAGTAAAGCTACGTACCCGTTAGGAATTGTAGCAACGTTCCCTCAAAGGTATTATTATGGTGCTCTATTATCCTTTTCGGGGAGATTCAAAGTATAGAAAGGTTTTAATTAAATTATCCCTCCCTCATACGGTTAACTTTTAAGCGGCTATTTAATGTTAATAGTCATATAAGGTTATGTAAAGAAATGCATGATAACTTTCTTTTGGAGGGTAACAAAATTAGCTATAATTTTTACTAATTATAGTGGCAGCAAAATAGGAATATAGTACAAATCCTAAATAAAATAAAATAACCCATTATGTTAAAGAGAATAATTTTTTTTTTTTTGAGCTATGGAAAGTCCAGCTTTTTTCTTTACCTTTTTTTTATGGTTTCTTCTGTTAAGTGTTACAGGGTATTCTGTTTATGTTAGTTTTGGTCCACCTTCAAAAAAACTGCGTGATCCTTTTGAAGAACATGAAGATTAATTTTTTATAAAATAAAAAGTACGTTGTTTTATTACCCCCTAAAGGGATACCTTTCTTTTCTTTTTTTCTTAAAAAAAACGCTCTGTTATTTTCTTCATTTTCTTTTCCCCTGCGGGGAACTAAAATATAGCCAAAGGCAATACTTTGGAAGAAAACATAAAAAAATGCAAAGCATTTTTTTAGAAGAAAAACAAAGTTTTTTTTAAGAAACTCCGTAGTGGTAATTTCTTTTCCCCTGCGGGGAACCAAAGGCTATTCCCCTATGGGGAAAAGTAGCTTTGTTTCTTCCTTTGGTACCCCGCAGGGGACAAGAAACAAAGCTACAAGAAAATAAAAGAAAAAGTCCCTTTCAGGGTTTTTTCTTGTATTTTCTTCCTCTGGAAGAAAAAAACCAAAGGAAGAAACAAAGCTACAAGAAATAACTTTTCTTTATCCCTGCGAGAAACTTTGTTTCCCTTCGTCCCTCTTCGAGGGAAGAAAAAGTAGTTAGTGTTAGTGTTTTGTTTCCCGTCGTCCCTCTTCGAGGGAAGAAAAAGAAGTAAAACAATTACTTTCGTTCTGTTAATTTCTTCCTCTGTTTTTGCCAACTTTTTCTTCCCTCGAAGAGGGACGAAGGGAAACAAAACTTTGGAAGAAACAACGAAGGGGACAATTTCCCCTTCGGGGACGAAAGAAAAAAACGGGGAACTACTTTCTATTTGCCTTCTTTTTGTTCGTTTACCTTCTTTTTACCGTAGGTAAAAAGAAGGCTTTCTTTTTCTTTTCCCTACTTTTAATTTCTTATAAAAACGCTCTGTGTTTTTTTAAGAAACAACAAACAACAAAAAGAAGTGCAACACATAGAGTGTAAAGCCTCCAGGCCTGCTATAACTAAGGTACGTCGTTATGTAACTTATTTAAGTGGCCGAAGGGGGTTAAGTTTATGGTAATGTCTTTGACATGATCCTTAAAAAGTAATAAATAATAATATTTTTACTTTTTGTCACTGATTTATTTATTATTTTATTTTAAAATTAAGATAAACAATAAAGAGTATATATATATAAAGTTATATAATAAAAAAAGAGAAAACAACTAATGACAAAACGAAGTGTCCCCCGAAGGGAGCTATTTTCCAGCACTGTAGTCTTACTGGGTAAGACTCCATTGAATATGCATTGAATATGATCCCTTTACTTTTCTTCCCCCTTGTTTTTGTCCCCCTACGGTTCTTTTCTTCCAAAGGCTACGTAGCTTTACGATGTAAAGCTACAAGAAATAAAAAGAAAGTTTACCTTCAGGGGCAGAAAGAAGGAGAACAAATCTGAACATCGCTCAGATTGCAAATAATGCTTGAATTATCCCTTTCGGTATATGTTCTGCTTTTCACCTTTGGTGAACGCTATCCACCTTCTTTTTGCCTTCCCCAAAGGGGACTTTTTCTTCCCTCGAAGAGGGACGAAGGGAAACAAACTGGAAAGTACTCCCTTTGTAGCTATTTTCTTTAGGGATAAAAAGGATACAGCAGGTAAAAGTATCATAGCATGTTGAATCTACTAAGTGACATTTAATGCAAATACATTAAATGTCACTTAAATTATTATAGCAAAAGTCAATATTTAATTTTTGCTATTTTGGGTTTGTAAATTATTACTTAATCATACGTGGAGGATCTCTGAAGAAAATCGAAAAGAAAATAATACCTAAAGTCCCAACTAATAAGAAAGTATATACTAAAGCTTCCATAAAAAGTAAAATCTATTTTATTCTTTTAAATTAAGGTTAATTGTGTGCTTGCTTAGTTAAACTTTAGTTGACTAAAGACCATTATTATAGTCTTCTTTACGTTCCCCTTTGGTTATTTTCTTCCAAAGGCTATTCCCCTATGGGGAATAGTAGCTTTGTTTCTTGTAGCTTTACCTCTTACTCTTCTTCTTTTTCTTAAAAAAACACAGAGCGTTTTTTCTTTTTTCTTCCAAAGGAAGAAATGTTTCGTTCCCCTTCTTTTTGTTTTTTTCTTGTAGCTTTGTTTCTTCCAAAGGAAGAAAAAACCCTGAAAGGGACTTTTTCTTCCTTTGGAAGAAACAAAGCTACAAGAAAAAAACAAAAAGAAGATACTCGTTAGAGGTAAAGCTACGTACATATGCTTTAAAGCATAAGGTCATTGTCTTCGGTTATATAAACAGCTTTTTACCTTAAAATGAACACTGCGCTAAAACATTAGCTACTTCTGTTTTAAAATACTTGAAGAAATCCAAGCAAACAGCTATAAAAAAGGGAAAGTGTCCGGTAACTTAGCTTATCCCCCTACGGGGGAAAGTAATTTTAATAGGTAACTAACCATGTCTTTAGTATGGTGATTATAAACCTGCCTTCCGGCGATTTATCAATGAACTGCTACATCCCCAAAGAGGATGTAGTAGTTCATTTTTTTTACTTACCACTCACTATACTTGAAACCGAAGGGGAACGAAACTACATCCCCTCTGGAGATGTTGGCGTATTTACGTCCCCTCTGGGGATCAAGTAACGTTAAATGGTACACCTGACATTAAAATAAAGCTAGAAATCTTAGAACGCTTCACGTAGAGAAGAAGTGTCACCAAGTTTTTTGTATTTACCAAATTCAACTTGGTCATTGATGTCGTCATCAATACCAGCAAATACGTCACGGAAAATAGTACGAGCACCGTGCCAAATATGACCAAAGAAGAATAATAAAGCAAAACAAACGTGACCAAAAGTGAACCAACCTCTAGGGCTACTACGGAAAACACCATCAGATTGTAAAGTTGAACGGTCAAATTCAAAAATTTCACCTAATTGAGCTTTTCGAGCATATTTTTTAACAGTAGCTGGATCAGTAAATGTTAAACCATCTAATTCACCACCGTAGAATGTAACTGAAACACCTACTTGTTCAATACTGTATTTAGATTCAGCTTTACGGAAAGGAACGTCAGCACGAACAATACCATCTTTATCAAGTAAAATAACAGGGAATGTTTCAAAGAACGTAGGCATACGACGAACAAATAAATCACGGCCTTCTTGATCTTTGAATACAGCATGACCTAACCAACCAACAGCAATACCGTCACCACTGTTCATAGCACCAGTACGGAATAAACCGCCTTTAGCTGGGTTATTACCAATGTAATCATAGAAAGCTAATTTTTCTGGAATGCGTGACCATGCATCAGATAATGAAGCACCTTCAGCTAAACTAGTTTGTACACGTTTTTGAATTTCTTGTTGGAAGAAACCTTGGTCCCACTGATAACGAGTAGGGCCAAATAATTCGATAGGAGTAGCCGCTGAACCGTACCACATAGTACCTGCTACAACAAATGCTGCCCAGAATACTGCTGCAATACTGCTTGATAATACTGTTTCGATACTACCCATAGATAAACCAAAGTATAAACGAATAGAAGGACGTACACATAAGTGGAATAAACCAGCTAATACACCAAGGATACCTGCTGCGATGTGGTGAGATGCAATACCACCTGGATTGAATGGGTCAAAACCATCAGCACCCCAAGAAGGAGCTACTGGTTGAACACTACCTGTTAATCCATAAGGGTCAGAAACCCAGATACCAGGACCAAATACACCAGTTACGTGGAATGCACCAAAACCAAAACAAAGTAAACCAGATAAGAATAAGTGAATACCAAAAATTTTTGGTAAATCTAACGCTGTTTTACCTGTACGTGGGTCACGGAAAAGCTCTAAATCCCAGTATGTCCAGTGCCATACAGAAGCTAAAAATAGAGCACCAGAAAGGATGATGTGAGAAGCTGCTACACCTTCATAACTCCAAATACCTGGGTTTGTTGCTGTTTCACCACTAATTGTCCAGCCACCCCAAGATTGTGTAATACCTAAACGAGTCATAAAAGGAAGAACAAACATCCCTTGACGCCACATTGGGTTTAATACCGGGTCAGATGGGTCAAAAACTGAAATTTCAAATAAAGCCATAGAACCTGCCCAACCAGAAACTAATGCTGTATGCATTAAATGCACAGAAATTAGTCTCCCAGGGTCATTGATTACTACTGTATGTACACGATACCAAGGTAAACCCATAAAAAATTTTTTACTGATTTTTTTACTTAATAATTACAACTGTATAAACTAAAAAATAAGAAGAACATACGTTTACCTTCGGTTATTTTCTTCCAAAGGAAAAAAAAGAAAGCCTTCTTTTTGTTCTGTTTGTTTCGTTGGGTTATTTCTTAAAAAAAACGTTGTTTTTCTTCTAAAAGACGAAAATAACGGAGCGTTTTTTTTAAGAAATAACAAAAAACGCAGTGTGTTTTTTTATTTTTTCTTCCAAAGGAAGAAATGTATTCCCGCAGGGATATTTTTTTCTTTTATTTTCTTCCTCCGGAAGAAAAAAACCAAAGGAAGAAATGTTCCCCTGCTTTTCTTCCTTTGTTTTTTTTAGTGTTTTGTTTATTTCTTGTAGCTTTGTTTCTTCCTTTGGTTTTTTTCTTCCGGAGGAAGAAAATACAAGAAAAAAACAAAGAGAAGGGGAACGAAAAGAAAAGCTGGGAAAAGAAATTAAAAGAAATAACCCATCTCCCAAAGTTTTTTACATCCCCTTCGGGGATGTATTTGTTTCTTCCTATTTAATTTTAAAAACTAAGCGTTTTTTTGATTAAATTAAAATAAAAAAACAAAAACAAAGGAAAAAAAAACCCCAAAGGGGCGAAAAGAAGACAATCTTCGAAAGCATTGTAGTTTTATATAGTAAAGCTGCTTAAGCTAATAAGGGCAGCCTCATAAAACGAAATAAATCAAGCTACACGTATTCATAGGAGGGGACGTACTTAACAACGTTGGTTAAACTGCTAATGAGTTTTCAGCAATAGAGAAAAACCTGCATTTAAACAAAACTGTTTAAGTCTTTTTTTAAGTCTTTTTTTAACTGTTATTATTATTAAAAGACATCTCCTTTGTTTAAAGTATAAATTATTTTTAATACATATTATATTATAATATAAATAAAAAGTGTTAAAAATCTCAATTTTAATTTTTTTTCTAGTAGCTGAACCCCTTACTTCTAACTATAAAAATAGTTGTAATTTAACTACGTTAAATTATTAGTCATAAGTTATATTATAAACTTTAGTTGGCATTCCCCTTGGGGAAAGTAAGGCTATGTTTTTTGCCTACTTTTTCTTCCCGTTTGTTTCTTGTCCCCTGCGGGGTACCAAAGGAAGAAAAAGTCCCCTTCGGGGAAGGCAAAAAGAAGAGGGACGAAGGGAAACAAACGTAGTGTGTTAGAATGCCTTTGTAACACAAAGGATACTTTAAGGCTAAAAGTATACTACTAAGCTGGAGGGACTGGTAGTAATACCCCCCTTTACAACAAGCTAGGACAATTTGATTGATGCAAACCCATTGCTAGGTAGAGAGTTTATATGCTGCAGGCAACTGAACCCTTGTTAACGATCAAGTCCTGATTCCTAACCATTAAGGCAAATATTGCCTATTATGGGCAACTTTAGGTTGACTAAGTACGAGCATAGGGCATCGAACTATGTTTGTAGCCTGTATTGGAGAGATTAGAGAGGGCAGCTAAGTAAACTTGTTTGAGTCTAATTGATATAACCTGTTGACCTCCAGCTAAAGTTATTTAATAACCATGCTGGAGGTAAAGACGCCCCTTAGAAGCAGAGGCTTCTTTGTAATGAAGAGGATGACTAACAAATTCTTTAAGAATTTGTATGCAATAAAACCTGAAAAGGTGCTGAAGAAGGGGTAGCCTATAAATTTACAAACCAGGTAAATTTTTAGAAGATTCTGATATAAGTTAACAGCCGGGAGGAGTATTTTAATAGTAAGAGCTTAATAAAGTGTGTTTGTGTTATTTTAACTTACAAAAATAAGGATAAAACAAAACCATGGGAGAAAATTATGGCAACAAAGAAACAAAGAAAGTACCTTATAATACCTAAAATATACGTAAATGGTATAACCAACAACGGAAAAGAAAAGATAACTTTAGAAGGCCTATGTGCCTTTGCAGCTGATTGTAATATACCAATTACATCAACTGACATTATCACTAGCTATGCATCAACTTTATTCTCTATAACTTGGTCAGCTGGTACATTTATAAATAGTAAATGGAAAGCGACAAAATCGTTATCTAAAGAAAAGATTTTCCAAAAAACCACTACTCACAAAATCATGGTAGATCACATAGGAAAGAGTGAAATAGTTAAACAGCTATTAGTGCTAATAGCTATATTCACTGCCTTTACCCTTGGCTACTACGCCTTTGAAGGGGAAACGGACACACAAATTATCGAAGCTATAAATTCTGATTATAGTGAGCTAATGTACGGAAAAGGCCCAGCTAACACTAAAAATATTAGAATAACAAATAAAGACGAAAGAATTATATGGTGTAGAGGAAGCATGAACTCTTACAGAGGTACATGGCAAACCGCTCCAGTATATGTTCCAACGTCCTTAAGCGCCAACGTTGAAATCTCAAAAGTAACTGCCGAAGATTTTTAAAAGTATATAACAGAAATTGTTACAACTTTTAACGAAACTGAAGCAGATGCAATTACTGAGTTAATAATTAGTAAAATTGAAACAATGTTCGCGAATTTGACAGATAACGTAATTGATGATTCTCCATGGGGAGAAATCAAACCAGTTCCTTTGGACCTTTTATTTAATATAAAAAGACAAAATACTGGAGTACCTAATCAATACTCATCGAATATCTCTCTAGCTAAGAAATTACTTCCTCCCACAACAATAACAACAATACAACCAGATAAACCACCTAAAACAAAGAGGTCTACCCCTACTGACAAGGAACAGAAGTAATCCTACTGAAGGTTTATCAATACGTAAGGAGGTTTCCTAAGAAAAGACCAATAAAAGAAAGTTTTAAACCAGAAATAACTAGTTTACAAATGTCCTTAACTGAAGCACACCATAAAGTTAACTTTGCCCAACAAGCTATATCAGATGAATTATCTTCTTTTTCCCAAAGGGAAACGAAAAACAATGTTAGAAGTACAAAAATCCGTAAATATTTTTGTGCTTTGCAAAGCAGCTAGAATAGTTGCGGTGCATAGAGTTATATCCAATAAAGGGGTCAGATCAACTGGCCTTACCAAATGGCAACCCACTAAAAACAGTGATTATGTTTACCTTGTAGAACTTTTGAGAAAATACACAAGGAAAACAATACTCTACAGAGCTACACCACTTGATAGAATTTATATACCAAAAAAGATTAACATAGATATATCAAAAATAAATCTACCAAATCCTTTAACTGAAGACCCTTATAAAGCTAACAAAAATCTAAGACCTATATCTATCCCAACTATCGTTCACAGATGTGTACAAGCACTATGGTTCATAGCTATAGAACCTTGGGCAGAACTCAACGCGGATCCATACTCTTTTGGATTTAGAAAAGGAAGAAGTACAATCTGGGCAGCGCATGCCATAGGGTTAACCCTAAAAGGCAACTTTGACCCAAAATGGGCTGTTGAAATTGACATTTCAAAATGCTTCGACAGTATAAGTCACAAATGGATATTAGAAAATATCCCATTTATAGATAAACATATTTTAACCCAATGGTTAAAACAAGGCTACTTTATAAGGGAACTACACAGACTTGGTAAAATGGAAACTACAGTTGGAGTTCCTCAAGGAGGTATTATCAGCCCAATTATATGCAATATTACATTAGATGGTGCTCAAAATTTCATTAGGCAACACTTTAATAAATGGATACAACAATAAAATATACACCAAACAAGACTTAGGATACCAACGAATTAGAGATAACTCCCAATTTGTTATACTAGTTAGATACGCAGACGATATTGTCATTTTAGCAAAAACTAAACTAGTGGCAACCCAAGCTATGGAAAAATTTCAAGAATTTCTAAAACCTAGAGGTTTAGAACTCTCTGAAACTAAAACAAAAATAACATGCCTTGCCGGAGGCTCAGCAGAATTTGACTTTCTGGGCTTCACATTTCTAAAAAAGACTTATGGATACACTGAAAAGTGTTTTATAATCCCTTCTCAAAGAAATACAACTAGAGTCAAAGAAAAACTCAGTAGAGTTGCCCACGATTCTAGTCTTAGCATGGCAATGTTATTTTACAAATTCAATAGCATTCTATTCCACCTTTGGTGGAAAGCGGCTGGTGCCAATATTACTTCACCGTTAATGCTAGAAGGGCCTTTAAAAACCTAAATAGATGGGTTTTTAAAGAATTCTACAACGCATTAGCAAGAAAACTATCCAAAAGAAAAGGGTATAAAAACAAAAGAAGACCCTTAAAGAAAAAGATTTTCTTTACTATAAAAACAAAATATATAAAAAAGATTAAATATAGAAAAACAAGTATGCACTGGTTTGTTCTTAAAAATCCTGATCAAAAGATAATAAGGAAAAAGTACTTTTCCCTATGCAGTCCTAGTATATTTCCTTTATGCAAAGAAAAACCTTTATTCAAAATAGGCCTTAGTGCTTGTAATCCTTTAGACTGGGAACAAATAGTTGAAATAAACTTGAAGCAAAAATATGGCATTAGAAAGAAAGTTCTCAATAAATTTAAAGGATGTTGTGCAAACTGTCATATAAATTTAATAGAACAAGGCTTTGCATGTCAATTCCACCACAAACTTCCTGTTAGATTTGGTGGTAAGACAACTATTAGTAATTTAATACCACTATGCCCTACATGCCACGATTCAGTGACGTTTCCCCATAGGGGAAAGAGCACTAGCTAGTTTAAATACTATCGAGTGTCAAGAGCATATTAAAAATGATATTTTAAAATTACCAGATAACATTATTTTGAAATAATAATTCAATATAAAGAAACCTTAGGAGGAGCCGTATGCTTGGAAACTTGCTTTCCACCTTTGGTGGAAGTACGGTTCTTTTGTTTCCCTTCGTCCCTCTTCGAGGGAAGAAAAAGTCTTTTGTTTCCCTTCGTCCCTCTTCGAGGGAAGAAAAAGTCGTTTGCCGTAGGCAAAAAGAAGGGGAGTAATTGTTTTGTTTCCCTTCGTCCCTCTTCGAGGGAAGAAAAAGTCGTTTGCCGTAGGCAAAAAGAAGGGGAGTAAAACACTAAAAAAAACAAAGGGGAGGCAAAGAGGCGAGAGAGGCCCTTAGGAACACAGAATCCTACTTCAACCTTCTCTTAGCCTATCATAAAAAGGAATATACGAATATGTTTAACTTTCGGGACCGACGGGACTCGAACCCGCAACTTCCGCCGTGACAGGGCGGTGCTCTAACCAATTGAACTACAATCCCATTTTATTTTTGTTAATTTTTTAAAAGAGGTAAAAATTACATATATTAATAAATTTATCATAATTTTTTTATTATGTCTAGCTTTTGAATTACATAGCTTGCTTCGCTATTAACAATAAAATCAATATTATTTTTTCTTGGTTATTCACTTAAAAATATTTTTTTGCTAGCGGTGCAAAAATGCTATATAAAAGCTTCGGCTAGTTAGCTTAACAATCCCCCTTGAGGGGATATCCCCCGCAAGGGGGGAGGGGGATCCTTGTAGTCTTACAAGGATCCTCCCCAAGGAGATTGTTAGATTCCCCAAATAGCTTAACGGTATTTATATACTATATAAAATAAGTACTTTTCTTCCTCCTTCGGTTCGTTTTTTCTTCCTTCTTTTTGCCTACTTTTAATTTCTTCCAAAGGCTACGTAGCGAAGAAAAAGTCCCCTTCGGGGTTTTTTCTTGTCCCCTGCGGGGAACCAAAGGAAGAAACAAAGCTACAAGAAAATAAAAGAAAAAGTAGTTAGTGTTTTGTTTCCCTTCTTTTTAGTTCCCCTACTTTTTGCCTTCCCCAAAGGGGACGGCAAAATAAAAAAACAACGTTTTTTCTGTTTTCTTCCGAAGGAAGAAATAATCCCCCTTCGGGGGAAGAAAAGAAGGGAAACTAAAAAGAAGGTAAACCAACTAACGTTCATGTAGATAGCATTTTGCTTTTTTAACATTAAAACTACTAATGCGGAGCATCTATAAAATATTATTAGGCCAAAGGTGAGCTAAGTTAAGGATTATTAAACCAGCAACTTCGTTGAAGGGAGGTGCAATATGTAAACTTTCGGGTTTTAGACTAGTTTGTTAAGTTATAATTAGCCTAACTTTTTAAAGTTAAACCTAAATAAGAAAGGCATGTTTCAATTTCAATTAAAGACTTTGTTCCTAACTTTTTTATTTGTAATAAATCATTTTTTGAATATTTAACAAGATCATTTAGAGTAAAAATACCACTTTTTTTTAAAGTAGTATAAACACGTAATGATATCTTTAAAATACCAATAGGTGCTTTTAATGAAGCTTGTGAATAAAATTTCATGTGATTTAAAGATGTTTTTATTTCTGACGAATCGCCAGGTTGATCTAACACTAAATTAACTTTGCCAAATGCAAAGGATGATGAAATAAATTCACTCGTTTCCCCAGAGGGAACGTAAAGGGGTTCATCAAAGGATGAAAGCACTTGATCAGCTTTAGAGATGCTATAATTATTAAGGATAGAATATTTTAAATTACCATACGCTAATTCTGATTTAAACATAGAACCCAGCATTTTAACTGTTTGTAATTTTAAAAAATTATTTGATAAAAAAATAAAAGATTGATACAAAGCTTGTCTTGGATGAATACTACCATTTGTCCAAATTTCTACAATAAGATGTGATTTTTTGCGTAAAGGTTTTAATTTTAAATTTTTTGCATATTCTAAATACATATTTTGTTGATTTATTCCATTAGCAGGATTAATTTTAAAAGTATTTTTTTCTTTTGTTAAAGCTGTTTTTATGGTGTTAATTTTATTTTGATCGTTATTGGGTTTGCTTGCAATAGCAAGCTTTGTGTGAGATAAGGGAAGTTTTTTTTGTTTTAATAAATTAGGTAGTTTTTCAGCTGTTTGATTTTGAACAGAGACATGTTGACTAGCGAGAAAAGTTTTTATTTTACTAAAAGAAGAGTGTTCTTTAGATAACCAAAGGCGATAGCCATTTTTGTAATATTTAGCTTTTGGTGTAGCTCCTCCGAAGGAGGACGACATTTGTTTTACTTGGTTATCAGCTAGTTGACCCTTATCTCTATCGTTTGTTTCATTACTTATGTCATTAATATCAAAATAAAGTGAATTAGATTGCCATGGTATTAATTTTAAATTATTTTGAAATATTGTATTCGATTTTTTTTTTAATTTTACTTTGTTGTTTTTTTGATTTTCTTCCCCAATTTGTTCCATTTTATTATTATTGTTTTTTTGTAAAACTAAACAAGTTTGATAAATAGAATTATAATCTATTGCATTTAAAAAAGATTGAAAATCACAGTATGATAAACTAACATTAGATTTAATGTCACTTATTTGATGCTGTTTTGTTTGGGCCTGATTTTTAGAAATGCCATTTGTCCTTCCAAAGGAAGGAGACAACAAGTTATTTTTAGGGCGTAATGGTAAATTACCATCAAGTGTTTGATTATAAAAAGTGATAGGATCAGTACTAAAATCCGAATAAATATTATTCTCCTCAATAATACAATTAATTTTAGTTACTGGCATAAAAACAGCATCTAAAGAAATAGGATTACTAATTGAACTTTTAAATGATGTTAGATTTAAAACTTGTTGGCCAAAGGCTTTTGTTTCCCTTCGTCCCTCTTCGAGGGAAGAAAAAGCTAGTGAATCACGAGATCCTTTACTCGCTACTATATTGGTTTTTATACCTTCTTTAGTACTAAGGCCTCCGGCCAACTTACTCACATCCCCGTTGGGTATAATTGATAAATGGCCGAAGCTGTTTTTTCCCGATGAGGAAGCAACTTTTTTTTTGAAATTTTGGAGTAAAATATTACGTTTTTTTAAAACAGTAACATCTAAATTGTGCGGTTTTTGTTTAATATAATTTTTACCTTCATTAATATTGAATTTCATATTTAAGAAACCATCTTCAGCTAATGTAGCTACGTATTGATTAGGGTCAATGCATTGTAAACCAGCTGGTAACTTTAAATCCATTGCTTTAATAACACGAGGACCACTAACATTTAAAAATCCTGTATAAGTTTTTTTCGTTGAACGTAATGTTCTATATGTAGAACTAGGTTCTTCTTTTTTTAACACAATAGTTTGAAGATTACAGATTAAATCTAAAACAGATTCTTTCATACCTGGTAAGCTTGAAAATTTATGTAAAATACCTTCAATTTCAATAGAAGTAATAGCTAAGCCAGTTAATTCGGACAAAAGGGTGCGTCTTAAATCATTGGCTAAAGTTTGGCTTAAACTGTCATCAAAAGGTCCTAAATAAAAACAACCATAAAAACTAGTATTATTTTCAATACGTGATTCTTTACAAGCTAGAAAAAAATCTGTTGTTTGTGTTTTAGTCATTATATTTTTAAGATTAGTATTTGGTATCATTTTAGGTAGAAATGTAGTTTTTATTGATCCTTATTTATATACTATTATATGAAAATTTGACTAGACCAAAAAATACTTTGTGTTCCTGACAAGCAGTGCTAGCATAAATATAAATAACTATATAGTTACTAAAGTAAAAACTATTTTTATACCTCTAACGAGTATCTTCTTTTTGTTTCTCTTCTTTTTAGTTCCCCTACTTTTTGCCTTCCCCAAAGGGGACAGCAAAGTTTCGTTCTCCTTTGGTCTCGTTCCCCTTCTTTTTGCCTTCCCCAGAGGGGACGGCAAAATAAAAAAACAACGTTTTTTCTGTTTTCTTGTATTTTCTTCCTCTGGAAGAAAAAAACCAAAGTATTGTTTCCCTTCGTCCCTCTTCGAGGGAAGAAAAAGTAGTAATAAAGCATAGCTTTATGTAATTTCTTTCTTTGAAAGAAATAAACTCCCCTTCTTTTTGTTTCCCTCCGGGAAAAAGTAGGCAAACGACTTTTTCTTCCCTCGAAGAGGGACGAAGGGAAACAATATTTTAGTTCCCCGCAGGGGAAAAGAAAAATATTGCCTTCCCCTTTGTTTTTTTTTCTTCCAAAGGAAGAAACATAGGCAAAAGACTTTTTCTTCCCTCGAAGAGGGACGAAGGGAAACAATACTTTTCTTTTTTTCTTTTATTTTCTTCCTCCGGAAGAAAAAAACCAGAGGCTATGTAGCTTTGTTTCTTGTCCCCTGCGGGGTACCAAAGGAAGAAAAAGCCGTTTGTTTCCCTTCGTCCCTCTTCTTTTTGCCTTCCCCGAAGGGGACTTTTTCTTCCTTTGGTACCCCGCAGGGGACAAGAAACAAACGGGAAGAAAAAGTAGGCAAAAAGAAGGGGAGTAAAGCTACAAGAAAATAAAAGAAAAGAAAAGAAAAGTAGGTAAAAAGAAGGGAAACAAAATAAAAAAACAACGTTTTTTATGTTTTCTTCCAAAGGAAGAAATAACTTTTCGTTATTTCTTAAAAAAAACAAAGTTTTTTTATTGTTTTCTTCCAAAGGAAGAAATAACGAAACTACTTTTAATTTCTTAAAAAAAACAAAGTTTTTTTAAAGAAACAAATACATCCCCTTCGGGGATGTTAAAAACTTTGGAAGAAAAACAACGTTTTTTTTAAGAAATAACCATAACATAAGAGGTAAAGCTACAAAGAAATTTATCTATATTTATATAGTATATTTATTATATACTATATAAATATTGTAGTTAAGCTACAATCACAAGATTCCATTCGAGATATACCCCTGCGAGAAGCTATTAGTTTTCACTTTCGTTGGCTATAAGGCGTTGTTTCCTACAACGGAACAAAAGTTATCTTCACGTTACGGGTTATTTTTAATAACTAGTGTGTTAAGTCTTTATCTAATGATGAAAGAGAGAGAATATGAAATACTTCAGCTACCTATATTTACTTAATAACTTACTTTTACTCTTCAGTAGTTTTTTTAAAAAAAAATAACGCAGAAATTGTTTTTGCTTTCGGTTAACAAAGTATCAGTATTGGCGTTTAACTTTAGTTAGTCAAAAGAACTAAATATGCTATAAGAATAGACATTAATCATAAACTTTTAATTTTGTTATAAGTTCTATAAATATTTTTAATATTACTTTTATTGCTATATTTGGTATTAATATAACTTTATTATAAAAAGTAAAAAATAACCTTAAAAGTGACAAAGTCTTCTCTTTTTTTTAATCTTTTATGAACTTAATACCCCAATATATATATAAGTTCTATGTACATAGTAAAACAATGTTGCTCTAAACCTCTGGATGTGAGCAAATACCGTTAAGCTCCAAGCCCTTAAGGGGATACGTTCTCCCTTTTTAAGGGTTTACTCTGCAATCTGAGCTATGCTCAGATTCGTTTCCCTTCTTTTTGTTTGTTTACCTTCGGTTCTGGTTATTTCTTAAAAAAACGCGTACATCCCCTTCGGGGATGTAAGCGTTTTTTTTAAGAAATAACCCAAATACACCCCCTTCGGGGATGTAAAAAACTTTGGAAGAACAGTAAAGCTACAATAATAATATCTATAAAAAAAAATAAACTACTATTATTTTTTTATTTTTGCTCTTTTAAATTTAATTTTAAGTTTTTGAGCTAAACGTATACGCGTTAAGAATTTACCTAAAATAAATTTAATTGAATTACGAGCATCATCATTAGCTGGGATAAAATGATCAGCAAAGCCTGGATTACAGTTTGTATCAACGATATGGAACATTTTAATACCAAGTTTTTGGCATTCACGTACAGCGTTCATTTCTTCTTGTTGACCAATAATAATTGCAACATTATTACGGATTTGTTTTTCTTGTATTTTTGTCATATTTGAAATACCACCTAAATATTTTTCTAAACGTTGCCATTTCTTTTTACGAGAAGCAGCTACTTTTTTAGATTGTCTACTTAATTTTTCATCATAAATAGAATCCATTGGATATTTCATTTTAGGATCAACAAATTTTTTCATTAAGAAACGTGCTGTTTGTTCAATTTTAGTAGCAGGTGTAGGTAAATAACGTAATTTTGGTAAAAATTTAATTAAACGCTTTTGTGCTGCAATTTGTTTTAATTTGCGACGTAATACACGAATAATATTTCGTTCGATTTGTAATGTTTGTTTAATTCTTTGTAATTCAGCTACTAATTTGTTTTTTAGTGTTAAATAAACAGCCATTTTATTTTTTACAGTGCTTAAAAACCCAAGAACTTTATTTAGTGACATTTGAAGAGTAGAAATATACGTTTGAAGGTTTTTAATAGATACTTTAATAGTTGGAACAAATAAATTAAATTTGCTTAATAATTGGCTAAGGATTAAAGTTTTAGAGTTATTTACTGATTTTAAATTTAAATTATTATTTTTAATTACTAAAGCTTGCCCTTTAATAATAGAAACCATTTTATTTAAAATTTCTTTTGGTGGATTTGATATAATAAAATCAGCATTTAGTGTTTTAAATTTATTATAAGAAACCATATATAAGTTTTGGTTATCTTGTTTAGCTTGTTGTTTAAATGCTTGTAGTTCTTTACTAACAATTAATAACGCTGTTAATTCACGTAATTTTTTACGCGACAGCATTAAATTGTTTAATAATTGACGATAAGTATTTGTAAGTTGAGTAGCCTTTGATTTTAGTGTTTGACTTTGTAAAATAAGTTCTTGACGTTTTACAAATAATTGTTGACGTTTTTCTAATAATAAAATCCCTTTTGAAACAAATTCTTTTCGTTTATTATTAAGAAGGTTTGTTTTTTCCGCAAATAAAAATCTAGAATTATCATTAGCAGCATTATTTTGTTTAAGCATTTGAATTAGTAGTCTACCTTTTTTAAGCATCAACTTGCTTTTTTTTCGTAAAAGTAAAGCTTTTTGAATTAAACGTGTTTTGATATTTTGGCGTTTTTCTAAAATATCTTTAATAATCATTTGTTTTTCTTTTAAAATAGGACGAATTTTTGAAATAGATTTTAAAATTGTTTTCCAGTTTGTTAACATACCACCTAACCAACGCGTATTAACAAAAAAAGCTTTTTTACTAAATAAAGCTGCTCTTGATACTAAACCTGATGCTGCTTTTTTTGTACCTACAAATAAAAAAGTTTTTCCTTTAACAGCATATTTTGTTAATTGTGCTAAAGCTTTATTTAAACAACGTCGAGTTTTTAATAAGTTAATAATATTACGTCCTTTTTTAATTAATGGGCGTGCTTCTCGTGTTGCTCCTGTATGAACTGTTGCTTTCGTTTTATTTTGTCCTGATAATGAAGTATTAAAATTAGATGTATATACTGCTAGTTTACCATCTAATCCTTTTTTACGTGTCCATACATAATTTTTCATACGAGCATTACATTTAATTGCTTTTTCACCATAATGCATACCACTTTTTAGCATTTGACGAAGGCTTGATCGTACTAAAGCTTTTTTATTTGTAGCAGAAATAGGGTTTAATTTAATTATTTTTGCAATAGCCACGTTACATTTTAATGTACCATTAATTTTAAAAAATTTTGTAATTTGAATTTGAACTTTATCTCCTAGTTTGGCACCTAAACTTGGTTTTACAAATAAAATAGTATCCGTAGGAACAGTATTTACAAAATTGGCTGTAGTTTGTTGATTAACTGTATCTAAACCTACCATTCCTTTTTTAAATAATGTTTGTTCAAAACCGTTAACTGCTAAATCTTGTAACGATGGATTAGCTACTTTAAATACGATATGTTTTAAATAACGTTTTGCTTTTTTAGGAAGTACTACAGTAAATTTTGTACCTTTAAAAGCAAGCTGTTTTGTAGCTCCTTTGTTGGTAGGTGTTACAGAAACAGTTGGTTCTGTCCCCTTCGGGGAAAGAAAAGAAGTTGTTAAAGTATTTACAACAGCAAAAGCATATTCTTTTTTTACACGTGTTACAATTACTGAAAGTTTTTCACCAACATTAATAAAAGATTTTTTTACTATTAATTTATTAACATTATTATAAGTATTAGGTAAATCAGCAATACCTGTTGAATTTGGTCCTAATTTATTAATAGTAATATCTAAACTAGTGCCAGAATTTAAAGTAGGCAAATTAACGTTTTCTTGCTTTATTGGTGTGCTATTAATAACTTTAATTAATTTAGCTACAGCAATTTTTTTAGAAGTTAAAATTTTTAATATTTTAACTTGAACTGTATCACCTAATTTTCCATTTGGCACTAATACAGGGATACCATAAGAGAATTCATTAATACCTACATTATTAGCACCAACAGCAGTGATTTTTAATGTAATTAAATTACCTGGTATTAATTTAACTTGTTTATTAATGATTTGTTTTGTTCTTTGAGTTTTTATCATATTTTAAATTTATTTATAGTATTTGCTTTTTTTATTAAATATCAAAATTTTTTTCAATTATCTAAGTTGACTTGTGAAGGAACCTAGCTGTGCTTTCTTTTTAGTTTACCTACTTTTTCTTCCCTCGCAGAGGGACTTACCTGTGGTAAAAAGAAGGGAAACTAAAAAGAAGGTAAACTAAAAAGAAGGTAAACTAAAAAGAAGGTAAACCCCCTACGGTTCTTTTTTTCCAAAGGAAGAAACGTTTGTTCCCCTTCTTTTTAGTTTACCTACTTTTTCTTCCCTCGAAGAGGGACGAAGGGAAACTAAAAAGAAGGGAAACAAAAGGGAAGAAAAAGTCTTTTGCCTATGGCAAAAACAACGGGGAGTTTCTCCCAAAGGATATTCCCCTATGGGGAAAAGTAGCTTTGTTTCTTATTCCCCGCAGGGGACAAGAAACAAAGCTACAAGAAATAACCCAAAGGCAAAACGAAATTACAACTAAGGAGTTTCTTTAAAAAAACAAAGTTTTTCGTTTTTTTTCTTTTATAGAAATAATTATTCCTTTTAGGGAATGTAGCATAACATCCTCTGCGTTACCTTAAAGGAATGATGAGGATGTTATGTTACTAGGCCTTGTCAAACTAATTTAGTTGTTTAAGAGAGTTAAACTACTAAATTAGTTACTTCCTTGAAATTGAATTATTGATAATAACATCAGCACTATTATATTTTTATATTTTTCTTTTCTATTAATAACATTTACTAGTTTATAATTTTATTGTATTTTAAACAATTACTTTAAGTAGTTTTAAAAAAGTAAGCAAGCGCTTTAGTTGGCATTCCCCTTGGGAAAAGTAAGGCGTTGGAGTATATAAATAGGATTGTAAAGACTATATAAATATCCCTTTTTATATAATATATAAAAACAACAACTATTTTTATAGTTAAACTACCATAGTTTCGTTCCCCTTCTCTTCTTTTCTTCCTTTGGAAGAAACGTATGTTTCCCTTCTTTTTACCGGAGGTAATTCTCTCTTCTTTTTGTTTCCCTTCTTTTTACCAAAGGTAAGTCCCTCTTCTTTTTGTTTCCCTTCGTCCCTCTTCGAGGGAAGAAAAAGTCTTTTGCCTATGGCAAAAACAAAGGGGAGTTTATTTCTTTCAAAGAAAGAAATTACATTGTTTTACGCCCCTTCGGGGACTTTTTCTTCCCTCGAAGAGGGACGAAGGGAAACAAAACACTAACTACTTTTTCTTCCCTCGAAGAGGGACGAAGGTAAACAAAAGGGAAGAAAAAGTCGTTTGTTTCCCTTCGTCCCTCTTCGAGGGAAGAAAAAGTAGGCAAAAAGAAGGGGAGTAATTGTTTTACATCCTCTTTGAGGACTTTTTCTTCCCTCGAAGAGGGACGAAGGTAAACAAAACACTAAAAAAAACAAAGGGGAAGGCAAAACTTTGGAAGAAACAACGAAAGTAATTGTTTTACATCCTCTTTGAGGACTTTTTCTTCCCTCGAAGAGGGACGAAGGGAAACAAAACACTAACACTAACTAAAAAGAAAGGAAACAAAGTTTTTTCTTCTTTTGGAAGAAAATAACCGAAGGGGGAAGAAAAACAAGGGGAACCTACTTTAGAGGATGCTTTGGTGATACTTATTCCCTTTAGTAATTTTTTAGATTGCTGAAAGGTGATTTTTGATTGCCCTCTGCAGCGGATCGCAAAAAAAGTAATTTACTCTACGTTGCTCTGAAGGGGAAGCATAGCATAAGGCAACTCTGTTGGAGATCAGAGGGAAACAGCCGAAGGCCTGCTAGCGGAGAAGGGGTACGTTTTGGATCTTAGCATAACAACCATTACTACAGAGGGAGGCTGCACAATAAGGTACGCTGTCTTAAAAAAAGCAGGTTCTTCTTGGGGGATAATGGTAGCTGTACTTCATTGCTACCATTATATCTTAACTATAAATATCTATTTAAAAAAACTGCGTTCTTTACTAACAAAAGGTAATAAACCCATAACACGTGCTGTTTTAATTGTTTTAGCTACGTATCTTTGTTGTTTTGCTGTTAAACGTGTTTGTCTTCTTGGTAAAATTTTACCACCTAAACCAATATAACGTTGTAATAAACCACTGTGTTTATAATCAATAATACGACGATTATATACTTGTTTTTCAGGTTTTTCTTTTAAAATAATAACTAATGTTTTTGGTGGAATAATAGGTTTAATTGGTTTTTGACGTTTTTGTTGTTCTTGTTTTTGATTACGTTGTTGTCTTAAACGCGATAAAATTTGTGATAAAGATAAAACTTTACGACGAAATTTACGTACAGATACTTTTTGAGCTAGTCTTCTTGGTTTTTTTGATTTTAAACCTCTCATAATTAATTTTAATTAAATAAATTTTTAAAAATAGGAATACGACTTTATATTAAAATCGTTTTTTATTTAGAGTTGTTTACTACAATACAACTAACGGGAATCTACCGACGTAGTCTTATACAGTAAGTCTACATAAATAAATTTATCTCCTTCTTTTCTTCTTTTCTTCCAAAGTTTTTTACATCCCCGAAGGGGATATACGCGTTTTTTTATTTTTTCTTCCAAAAGAAGAAAGGACTTTGTTTTCTTCCAAAGGAAGAAATAACCAACAAAGTTTTTTTTAAGAAAAAGAAGAAAAGAAGGGGAAAAGAAAGTAGTTTAACTACGTCCCCTTTGTTTTTTAGCGTTTTTTCTTCCCCAAAGGGGACAAAAAACGCTTACATCCCCTTCGGGGATGTGTTTGTTTCCTCCTTCGTTGTTTCTTGTAGCTTTGTTTCTTGTCCCCTGCGGGGAATAAGAAACAAAGCTACTTTTCCCCATAGGGGAACAACCTTTGTTTTTGCCGTCCCCTTCGGGGAAGGCAAAACGTTGTTTTTTTTAAGAAACAACAAACAACGAAAAGCAGAGGGACGAACTACATCTCCTTTGGGGATGAAATGATGTAATAATTCCTTTCTGGCCTTGGAGTATTTCTAGTTTAACAGTATTAAACTACAGTATATTACGCAGCTAAACCAGTTAAACGCCCAGTCATTTTTAACCAATTTAACGCTTCTATATAATTCGTAGGAGCTAAACGAATTGCTTCTTTCCAATAATCGGCTGCTTTTTCAAAAAGGATTTGTGAAATTTCAGATTGACCATTTTCAATTGCTTGTTCACCACGATAATGGTAAATAACTGCAATATTATTTAATGCACTAGAAAGAGAAGGATTACGTTCTAATGCTTGATAATAATATTCTAATGCTCGACCATGTTCACCATTACTGGTATGGATTAAACCTATATTATAAAGAATATAACTTCTATCATAAGCATCTACTTCTAAGCGCATAGCTTCATAATAATTTTGTAAAGCTTCTGCATATTCACCTTCCGCTTGAGCTGACATGCCATTTCGGTAATAAGAAAAAGCCTGTTTTTCACGCTGCGAAGTAGGTAATACTTTTAATAAAATATCTGCTACAACGGTAAAAGTTTTATCAATAAAATTATCATTTCGTTGAGTTCTTGGCATTAAATATAACTCCACCAGTTTTTATAGCTAAGTACTTATATCAAACATGTTACAAAGTCAATAACTCCTTCGGGAAACTACGGTAGTTTAACAGAGTTAAACTACAAAGCGATTGTGGTATCCCTTCTTTTTGTTCCCCTTCTTTTCTTCTTTTTCTTGTAGCTTTGTTTCTTCCTTTGGTTTTTTTCTTCCGGAGGAAGAAAATACAAGAAAAAACCCCGAAGGGGACTTTTTCTTCCAAAGGTTATTCCCCTATGGGGAAAAGTAGCTTTACTCCCCTTCTTTTTGCCTACTTTTTCTTCCCGTTTGTTTCTTGTCCCCTGCGGGGTACCAAAGGAAGAAAAAGTCCCCTTCGGGGAAGGCAAAAAGAAGAGGGACGAAGGGAAACAAACGGCTTTTTCTTCCTTTGGTACCCCGCAGGGGACAAGAAACAAAGCTACATAGCCTCCGGAAGAAAAAAACCAAAGGTTATTCCCCTATGGGGAAAAGTAGCTTTGTTTCTTCCTTTGGTTTTTTTCTTCCAGAGGAAGAAAATACAAGAAAAAGTCCCCTTCGGGGTGTAAAGCTACTTTTCCCCATAGGGGAATAGCCTTTGGAAGAAAATAATATGTTTCTTGTCCCCGTCCCCGAAGGGGAGTTTTTTTTTTTCTTCCTTTGGAAGAAAAAATATCCCTGCTTTTCTTCTAAAATATTGTTTCCCTTCTTTTTAGTTCCCCTACTTTTTGCCTTCCCCAGAGGGGCCTTTTTCGTCCCCGAAGGGGAGTTTGCCATAGGCAAAAAGAAGGAATCCCGAAGGGGGTTCTCCTTTGGTCTCGTTCCCCTTCGGTCTCCCGCAGGGAATGTTTTCTTCCGAAGTATTGCCTTTGGCAATATTTTAGTTCCCCGCAGGGGAAAAGAAAAAGAAGAAAAGCAGGGAATGTTTTCTTTTCCCCTGCGGGGAACCAAAGTATTGCCTTTGGCAATATTTTAGAAGAAAAAGAAGAAAAGCAGTTTCTTCCAAAGGAAGAAAAGAAAAGAAAAGTAGGTAAGTCCCTCTTCTTTTTGCCTTCCCCTTTGTTTTTGCCATAGGCAAAAGACTTTTTCTTCCCTCGAAGAGGGACGAAGGGCAACAAAAAGAAGGGGAACCAAAAACAAAGGAAGAAATTAAAAGTAGGGAAAAGAAAAAGAAGAAAAGAAGGGGAACAAAAACTCCCCTTCGGGGACGGGGACATAGTTTCACTATGTAATTTCTTGTAGCTTTGTTTCTTCCTTTGGAAGAAAAAACCCTGAAAGGGACTTTTTCTTCCAAAGGTTATTCCCCTATGGGGAAAAGTAGCTTTGTTTCTTCCAAAGGAAGAAAAAGTCCCCTTCGGGGTGTAAAGCTACAAGAAACAAAGCTACATAGCCTTTGGTTTTTTTCTTCCAGAGGAAGAAAATACAAGAAAAAAACTAAAAAGAAACGAAGGGGGACAAACTACATCCTCTTTAGGGATGTAGGTTTATCTTTAGATTCCCGTTAAGGGTAGTAAAGCTAGAATATAAAATTATGTTTACCTACGTCCCTCTTCGAGGGAAGAAAAAAAGTCTCTTTTTTTAGTTTGAATAGTCCCATTTAGTCTAATAACTAGAATTTATGGATTCTTTTTATTGTTTACTGTCCTTTTAAAAAAGCTCAATACTTCTTTTTGTTCCCCTTCGTCCCTCTTCTTTTTGCCTTCCCCGAAGGGGACTTTTTCTTTTATTTTCTTCCTCCGGAAGAAAAAAACCAAAGGAAGAAACAAACGGGAAGTAAAATATTGCCAAAGGCAATACTTTGGAAGAAAAAAACGCGTAGCATCGAATTTTTTTAAAGTAAAAGCTATTTCTCATTGTACTTTAGCTTGTATTATGTGTTTTAATAAAATTGTCTAAACACTTAATTATATTTATTTATAATTCTATTATAAGAATGCTTTTTAATAAATTGCATGAGAATTCACATAAGTTGACCACCAGCATTAAGTGACCTTATTCTTAGATTACTTGTTTTATCTTATGTCTCCCGAAAAGGAAGATGTTTTATTATCCATGATTGCTAATAGCGACTAAATAAAATGTAGTAGCTTAACTAACTAGAGTTAGCAGAAGGCACTTTTTAAAAATTGACCGGTAATCAAGTGTTATTTAGTTTACCGAAACCAAATTATGTTTTCTACTAAATTCAATGGATTAAATAATTAATAGTTATGACTCCTAAAAAGGCTTTTTATAAATGCTTGAAAGCAAACTGTTTCTGAAATAGACGTAATGAAAACTAACTAAGATCGCTAAGCTCATAGATCTTTAAAAGAGGAAATGCTTTTCGCCTAGTCACCAAACTTTTTGTTTCCCTTCGTCCCTCTTCTTTTTGCCTTCCCCGAAGGGGACTTTTTCTTGTATTTTCTTCCTCCGGAAGAAAAAAACCAAAGGAAGAAACAAACGGGAAGAAAAAGAGGTGCCTTTTTAGATCTGAGCATAGCTCAGATACCCCCTAAAAAAACTACCCTGTTTGGGGACGTTGGCATATCAGTAGTTGGCTATTATTGGTTTAGGCTATCTAAAGATGAACCTAACTTTACTTTTCTTTTTTTTCTTAAAAAAACCCCCTGCAGTTCTTTTCTTCCAAAGGAAGAAACTCCCCTTTGTTTTTTTTAGTGTTTTGTTTCCCTTCTTTTTACCAGAGGTAATTCCCTCTTCTTTTTGTTTCCCTTCTTTTTAGTTTCCCTTCGTCCCTCTTCGAGGGAAGAAAAAGTAGGTAAGTCCCTCTTCTTTTTGCCTTCCCCTTTGTTTTTGCCATAGGCAAAAGACTTTTTCTTCCCTCGAAGAGGGACGAAGGGAAACTAAAGGGAAGAAAAAGTCCCCGAAGGGGTGTAAAACACTAACTACTTTTTCTTCCCTCGCAGAGGGACTGACCTTTGGTAAAAAGAAGGGAAACAAAAGACTTTTAATTTTTTCCTTTGGAAGAAAAAAACAAACGACTTTTTCTTCCCTCGAAGAGGGACGAAGGGAAATATTTGCCTTCTTTTTAGTTCCCCTACTTTTTGCCAAAGGCAAAATAAAAAAACAACGTTTTTTCTGTTTTCTTCCAAAGGAAGATATAACGAAAAGAAGGTAGATAAAAAGAAGGGGGAAGAAAAGATTTTTAATACTCCAACATCCCCAAAGGGAATGTAGTTGTAAAGCTACGTACATCAAAATTTAATTCAAAGTTTGGTTGATCACCTTACTTTTCCCAAGGGGAATGCCAACTAAAGTTTATGATATAAATGATGTAGTAGTTCTTTTTTTTAACTACTAATATTTACTGCTTAATTTAATATTAACTTAATTTTAATGTAAAAAGCATTTGAGAAACAATTTTATTTTAATTTAATTACTAGATTTTATTTGTTAGTTGTTTTACTACCCCTTTCTGTTCTTCCCCCTTCTTTTTGTTCTGTATGTGTTTTTTTTAAGAAATAACCCAAACAGAACAAAAAGAAGGGGAACGTACAATATATAAATCCTGCCCTTTACAAAAGGGAGATATTAAAGCAATTGTTTACTTCTACCAAAAGGGGGGGCAGCATTGAATGGTATGGAACACTATACAGCTTACTTAGTAAACCTTAAAAAGCTTTTGAAAATGTTGTGCTTTATTAATTGTAAAACTTTTTTTAAGCTTCTAAAGATACTTGTAAAAAATTGGCTAATTCAGAAGCTTGTTTTTCTATTTCTTTTAATGTTAAAGGTTGACCTATTCCGGTTAGTGGGATTTCTCGTTTACCTTTTAAACGTAAATAGATCGTACGTTGTGAATCAATACCTTGTTTTAGTTCAACTCTAATAGCTTCAATATCTTTTAATGAGTACGATAAATCGATTTTACGGTTTTTACCAGGATAACCCCATCTAAAAATGCGCACAAAACCATCTTTTTTATTAAATTCATTAAAACCTCCACCAACATTCCAGAAAATTAAAAGTGACCAATAAATGCTTAATAAAAAACCTAAACTCCCGTAAAACGACATTAATAAACCTTGTGGAAAAAAGGGCAACGTAGTTAAACTCGGTTCTTGATTTTCAGCAAGCATATTTGAGGCAGTATTAAATAAATTTAACCAATTGGGAATTCCTAAATACGAGCAAAGTCCGGTAGCTAAAAAACCACACGAACCTAAAAATATAACAATAGCCCACCAATAATTACTTAGTCTTCGTTCACCTACGATAATATAACGTCTTATTAAAATGTTATTTTGTGTCATATGTCTTGTTTTAATTATAATTATAATAAAATTTCATGCTATGCCTTTCTATGTTACTTAAGTAGCTTAGGTTATTTTATATAAAAGAGGTACTATATAAATATTGTAGTTCCACCTTCTTTTTGTTTCCCTTCGTCCCTCTTCTTTTTGCCTCCCCGAAGGGGACTTTTTCTTCCAAAGGAAGAAACAAACGGGAAGAAAAAGTCGTTTGTTTCCCTTCGTCCCTCTTCTTTTTGCCTTCCCCGAAGGGGACTTTTTCTTGTATTTTCTTCCTCCGGAAGAAAAAAACCAAAGGAAGAAACAAACGGGAAGAAAAAGGCCCCAAAGGGGAGGCAAAAAGAAGGGGAGTTTATTTCTTTCTTTTTTTCTTCGTCCCTCTTCGAGGGAAGAAGAAGAAATTACTTTTTCTTCCCGTTTGTTTCTTGTCCCCTGCGGGGTACCAAAGGAAGAAAAAGTCCCCTTCGGGGAAGGCAAAAAGAAGAGGGACGAAGGGAAACAAAAGACGTAATTGTTTTACGTCCCCGAAGGGGCTTTTTCCCAAAGGGAAACAAAACACTAACACTAACTACTTTTTCTTCCCTTTTGCCTTCCCCTTCTTTTTGCCTACTTTTTCTTCCCGTTTGTTTCTTCCTTTGGTTTTTTTCTTCCGGAGGAAGAAAATACAAGAAAAAGTCCCCTTCGGGGAAGGCAAAAAGAAGAGGGACGAAGGGAAACAAAAAAGAAGAAAAAGAAGAAATACCGCCTCCGTTTCTTTTCTTCCAAAGGAAGAAATAAAAAGAAAAGAAAGTAGTTAAACTATAACTATATGAATATCCTTTGGTACATCCCCAGAGGGGATGTAAGAGTATTAAAAATCATATATTATATACTATATAAAATAACATAAAACTAAGAATAAAGAGATTAACGTTTATGATATTGTGAAGCTTTACGTGCTTTTTTAAGACCATATTTGCGACGTTCTTTAACACGTGAATCTTGCGTTAAATAGCCTTTATCTTTTAATTGTTTTCTAATATCTAAAGCATTTAGAATAGGTAATGTTTCACTTGTAGTATTTGGTGAACTGTTTGTGTTTGCTGATAGTAAACAAAGCGCACGTGAAATACCTAAACGAATTGCTTCTGTTTGTCCCATTAAACCACCACCTTTAACTTTAACTATTGTATCTAATTTTAAATTTTGTTCTACAGGTGTTAATGATAAATCACTTGCTACAGTATCTGTTTGTTTTGATGTAGATAAAACATCAAAAGGAGCTTTTACTGATAATAAAGAGTAAAAATCATTTTGTAAATATTCTTGTGCTGGTTTATTATTAATTATAAATAAACCAGTACCATGTTTAATTTGCACTTGTGCCACCGCTTCTTTACGACGGCCTACTGCTTTAGCTAAAAATTCCATAAATTATATTAAAAAACGGATCAGTTGGTTTGCTTACCTTTATTTTGATTTAGGTTTAACGTTTAAATACATACAAAACTGAAAAAGCAACCAAAAAAAATAACAAGCAGAGTATATATCAAAATAATATTTTTGATATCCAAAGTGTAGCAAGTTTCCCCTTGGGGAAATAAGAGGTCGTAAAACGATAATAGCTTTTGGCTCCTTGCGGGAATCTGAATTATGCTCAGATATAATAGGTACCCTGAAGGGTAAAAGTAGGCTTGCTTGTTAAGCTACTATTACTAAAATCACAAAATGCTTTCTTTTAAAAAGATAATTGTTTCATAAAATATATATATATATGTCTAACTTTTAAAAGGTAAGTTCTTATGTACAAATGTTGTTTCCCCCTTCTTTTTGTTTCCCTTCGTCCCTCTTCGAGGGAAGAAAAAGTCGTTTGCCTACTTTTTCTTCCCTCGAAGAGGGACGAAGGGAAACAAAAAGAAGGGGAGTTTATTTCTTTCTTTTTTTCTTCGTCCCTCTTCGAGGGAAGAAAAAGTAGTAAAACACTAACTACGGCAAATTTTTTTCTTCCTTTGGAAGAAAAGAAACGTAGGCTTTCTTTTTCTTTTAATTTCGTTAAAAAAACGTTGTTTTTCTTCCAAAGTTTTGCCAGCTTTTTTAAAAAAAAAGAAGAGGAACAAACGACTTTTTCTTCCCTCGAAGAGGGACGAAGGGAAATATTAGCCTTCTTTTTAGTTCCCCTACTTTTTGCCAAAGGCAAAATAAAAAAACAACGTTTTTTCTGTTTTCTTCCAAAGGAAGAAATAACGAAAAGAAGGTAAACAAAAAGAAGGGGGAAGCAAAGAAAGGATACTTTAATATCTATATAGAAAGTATTTATAAAGTTCATTATTAAGTTACTCTAACCCTTATTTCATGGTGTAAATTAAGTGTAAAAAATGCTTTTAATCTACAAAAAAAGTCAAATTAGTATGTAACTTTATAGTGCTTCCCTAGAGGGGACGTAACCATTTTAGAGATATTTACGTCCCCTCTGGGGAAGCAATGTAAAGTTACACATTTTAATTTCTTTTTTGTAAACTTATTCATAATTAAAAGAAAATAGCTTTGTAATTTTTTTAGCGTTTATAAAGCTATATTCTTTTAAAACTATAAATTAGCCAGCTAATTTTTTAACTTGTTCTAATGCGTTGAAGCGGTCTGTAATTAACGGAGCTTCTTGACGATCTTCTGTAAAATATTCATTTGGACGCGGAGTACCAAATACGTCGTATGCTAGACCTGTACTTACAAATAACCAACCTGCAATGAATAAAGCAGGTACTGTAATACTGTGAATAACCCAATAACGAATACTTGTTAAAATGTCTGAGAAAGGACGTTCTACTGGTTTACCAGCCATAAAAAATACCTCCTAAATGTGCTTACTTAGCTTTTTTCAACAATTTGTCTGCTATAAAAACTATGCTAACGGATAGTTCGATAATTATACTTTTTACTCTTTTCTTCCAAAGGAAGAAACAACGAAACAAATTTGCTTGTTCCCCTGACTTATTCTCAAATGGGTTATTTGAGAATAAGTATTAACATTTTTTTAAAAAAGCAAAGTAGCTTTAGAATGAAATACTCCAACATCCCCTTTGGGGATGTTGTTTCGTTCCCCTTCTTTTTGTCCCCCTACGGTTCTTTTCTTCCAAAGGGGGAAGAAAAGAAGGCTTTTCTTTTCCCCTTGGGGAAACTAAAGCTACTTACCTTTTATATTATTATTCAGCTATAATCAAAAAAAGATTTATGTAATTAATAAATTATTCTAGATTATGAAAAGGCTATACATTGTCTTTTTGTAAAAATTATTAGTATTAACACCTATAACTAATTTCTTAAATATTTTAAATATATATAAATATTATAACATTTTTATATTATTACTAAAAAAGAGTAAATTATTGATACTAAACATAGAAAATCGTTGAGATAAGTGTGCTCTAAAGTATTTTGTAACAAAAGCAATTTCCGGAAGTAACTAATTCAAAACGAAAAACAACGTTTTTTTATTTTTTCTTTAAAAAAACAAAGTTTTTTTAAGAAATAACTACTTTCCTTCTTTTTCTTCCACAGTTTTGCCTTTGTTTCTTCCTTCTTTTTGCCTACTTTTTCTTCCCTCGAAGAGGGACGAAGGGAAACAAACTCCCCTTCGGGGACGAAAAAAAAACAAAGGAAGAAAAAAACCCCCCTTCGGGGCCTTCTTTTTAGTTCCCCTACGGGGAAAAGAAGGGAAACAAAAAGAAGGGGGTTTTTTTAAGAAAAAAAAAGAAAAGAAGAGGATCTGTAGATTATAGCTTTATTATATTGGTATATAAAATAAAATTTTCAATTTAGTTGGCTAAAAGAATAGCCGTAAGGCTTTGCTTTACAGCTAAGTTATCTTATTCCGAACCTTACCAGCTTACTGTGGCGAGCACAGTGTAATGTAGCTAGTTTTTTTACCTAACTAATTTGTGATGCCTACTACTAGATTTGAACTAGTGACAATCAGCTTATGAAACGGACGCTCTAACCAACTGAGCTAAGCAGGCAGTAAATATTATTTAATAATATAACATTAAAATTTTTTTTTATCAAGTAAATTATTTAAATTTTTATTTGAGTTGATCTTTTTTGAAAAACTGGGGTATCCTTTTGGAGGAAGGTACTTACTGTAATTTTCTCTTGAAGGGGATTAAGTTCCCTGCTGTTCTATAAATTATAAAGTTTCCTTCAAGGATATATAAAATATAATCTAACCTCTAATGAGTATCTTCTTTTTGTTTCCCTTCGTCCCTCTTCTTTTTGCCTTCCCCGAAGGGGACTTTTTCTTGTATTTTCTTCCTCCGGAAGAAAAAAACCAAAGGAAGAAACAAACGGGAAGAAAAAGTAGTTATAAAGCTATGCTTTATACAAAACGGGAAGAAAAAGTCCCCGAAGGGGAGTTTTTTTTTTCTTTTTTTCTTCGTCCCTCTTCGAGGGAAGAAGAAGAAATTACTTTTTCTTCCCTCTTCGAGGGACGAAGGGAAACAAAAAATTACATAAAGCTGTGCTTTATAACTACTTTTTCTTCCCTCTTCGAGGGACGAAGGGAAACAAAAAGAAGGGGAGTAATTGTTTTACTTCTTTTTCTTCCCGTTTGTTTCTTGTCCCCTGCGGGGTACCAAAGGAAGAAAAAGTCCCCTTCGGGGAAGGCAAAAAGAAGAGGGACGAAGGGAAACAAAAAGAAGAGGGACGAAGGGAAACAAAACACTACAAAAAACAAAGGGGAGTTTTTTCCTTTGGAAGAAAAAAAACAAAGGGGACAAGAAATAAAAAGAAAAGAAGGGGAACAAACGTACTGAAGAGGAACCTACGCTTTACAGCATTAAATCGCTATTAAAAATGCTCCAACATCCCCAGAGGGGATGTAGAAGTATTTTTAATCCCCTAACTTTGTTTCCCTTCTTTTTACCAAAGGTAAGTCCCTCTTCTTTTTGTTTCCCTTCGTCCCTCTTCTTTTGCCTTTCCCCGAAGGGGACGGCAAACGGTATTGCCAAAGGCAATACTTTGGTTTTTTTCTTCCAGAGGCTATTCCCCTATGGGGAAAAGTAGCTTTACTCCCCTTCTTTTTGTTTCCCTTCGTCCCTCTTCGAGGGAAGAAAAAGTAGGCAAACGGCTTTTTCTTCCTTTGGTTCCCCGCAGGGGACAAGAAACAAAGCTACAAGAAAATAAAAGAAAAAAACGGGAAGAAAAAGTCCCCTCTGGGGATGTAGTAGTAGTTATTACTACTACTACTGTTAAGCTATGCTTTAAACTAACTTTTATGGATATCGTATTAAAGCTACGTCCTCCTTCTTTTTGTTTTTTTCTTTTAATTTCTTGTAGCTTTGTTTCTTCCTTTGGAAGAAAAAACCCCGAAGGGGACTTTTTCTTTTATTTTCTTGTAGCTTTGTTTCTTCCTTTGGTTTTTTTCTTCCGGAGGAAGAAAATACAAGAAAAAACCCTGAAAGGGACTTTTTCTTCCTTTGGTACCCCGCAGGGGACAAGAAACAAAGCTACTTTTCCCCATAGGGGAATAGCCTCTGGAAGAAAAAAACCAAAGGAAGAAATGAACAAAAAGAAGGGGGACGATTTTGTTTCCCGAAGGGAAACAAAACACTAAAAAAAACAAAGGGGAAGGCAAAAAGAAGATACTCGTTAGAGGTATATAAATCTTGTTAAGCTACTATTGATTAATTTTATTTTAAAGGTTGAGACTTGATAAATATCCAGTACCTGCTGGGATTAAATTACCTATAATAATATTTTCTTTTAAACCTTTTAAAAAATCTTTTTTCTTATATAATGCCGCTTGACTTAAAACACGTGTTGTTTGTTGGAAACTTGCTGCTGATAAGAAACTTTCAACTTCTAGTGAAGCTCGTGTAATACCTAAAACAATAGGTTCATATTTGATAGGTTCAATAGCAAATGTAGTGTGACTTTGGGTATTTAAAGATTCTAAACTTGATGTTTTTAATAAAAAAATATTTATATTTTCAACAAAATCGATATCAACGATTTCACCTGGAAATAAACCCGTAGGGCCATCTAAATTATTGGATAATAATTGCTCCAATAATTTATTTTCAAAAGCTTGACTTGTTTTTGCACGTTTAGTACCATTAATACGTTTACCCAATATAGCTTGATTTGTTTTAAGTTGAGATGGCACTTTTTGCTTAGTAACTTCGGCACGTAAACCTCGATTTATATTTTGTAAACTAAATGAATAATCAGTCAGTTTTGAAGCATTTGAATTTATAATACGTACTTTAGATGTCATTTGTTTAACAATTATTTCAACATGTTTATCAGCTATACTAACACCTTGAGAACGATAAACACGTAAAATACCATCAACAATAATTTGTTGGATTTTATAAAAACTTTGTTTAACAGACCATTGTAACGCTAAAGCTAAAATAATGGTTTGATTTTGCTTATTATTTACAAATTGACTATAATTAGCAAATATATTTGGTTTTGTTATTTGTTTTAAGCTTGATAAGTTATTATATAAAGTTTGTTTAGTTTGCAAGTTCTGTGGATTTGTTTTTTTTGAAATATCTAACATATTTTTGCGTAATAAATATGTACTTTTTACAAAATATTTAAGAAATAAACCCGTTAATAAATTTGTTACATTATCTCTAAATAAACGACCACGTTTAGTTGTTCGAGCTTCAAAAAGTTGTTCGATTTTGGGAATACCTTGTACAATATCACCTGTTTTTAATTGTTGATAAGTTAAAGTAATAACAGATGTTTTATAACGAATAAAATCTCCGTGTGAGGCATGAATAATACTACGTGAAGAAATTACAAGAGGTTGTCCTAATCTTAATGTAATTTTTTGTTTATTCATATGAATTAGTTGACCCGATTTTTTGATTACTTGAATTTTATTTTGTTTTGGATCTGGAGATAAAAACGATGGAGAAAGCCTGTTACCTAGTTTTCCACTTAATGACTCATCGTTATTTTTAGTATTAATAAACGTTTTTAAGAGATTAATGAAAAACACATATAAATTTTTGTTCCCCAAAGGGGACGCAGCGAACTTATGTTCTTGTTTTCGATAATTACAAGCAAAAATTTCTTGATGAACATAAAGAGAAGTACTTGTATTAATTGGTTTTAAAAAAGAAAAAAGGTCTTTCTCCCCCCTTTGGGGGACTCGCCTTTGTTTCCCTAAAGGGGAAAGAAGAGAATCAACATCCACTGAGGGGAAAGTCAGAGGATCACCTTGCGGGAAGGGGAGCGATAGAATCTCTTTAGATATATTTGGCATAAGGCGAATAATATTTAAAAAAGACAGTTGTTGAGACTTATACAATGTATAATAAAGTTGTTTTTTATAAAAAGGCAATTGTTTTCCTTTGGGGACAAACTTCAATGTGTAGTTTAACCATGGATAAAACATTAGTTGTCCCAAAGCTATACTCGGTTTTGTTCCCCAAAGGGGACGTAGATTATACTTAGCCACTAAGTTTTTCCTTCTTTTAGAGATGTCATATCTATTTATTAAACTACTGTTTCTTTGATTCTCTTCTTTCCCCTTTGGGGAAAGAAGAGCTTTAGACAGCTGATAATCAGTTGTAACCATTTTAGAAGTAAAAGTTAATTTATCTAACAAAGGTTTTAGTTTTAAAAAATTATGATTTAAATGAAGTTTTTGGAATTCTAAACAAATATTTAAATCTAAATGACGTGTATCTTGTAAGAAATTACCTTGACCAAATGCAAAACTTGTTTTAGTGTTTAAATCATACATTTTTGCATTTAAAAAAATTTTATTTGTTGTTAATTTTGTTGAGGTATTAAAAAAAGTATTTCCTTTTAAAAAAAAGAAACCTACTTTATTTTTTGTAAAAACATTTTTTTGTTTAAAATTGAGCCATTTTAAATTTAAATTTGAATTATAAGGTATATACAAAAATTGTTTAGTTGTTTCTTTTTTATCTACCTCTATTAGATAGTTTAATAATTCTCCCGCCAAAGGGGGATATACTGAAGGGGATTCTTCAGCTTCTTTTCCCCCTTTGGGGGAAGTAGCAAGCTTGCTTTGCTGGAAGGCACCATCAAACTTTGTTTTTTGATGTTTGTCCCCAAAGGGGATTGCATTTATGTCGGATCTATACAATAGAGTACTACTGTTCGCCTTTGGCCAACTAAAGTTCTTTAAAGCACTGGAATTAATTATAATTTTAATTTTATAGACTTTAGTTGAATAAAGTGAAGCATTGTTTATTTTTAATTTTACATCACCAGAATTATCAAAAGTACGAGGTCTTATTAAACTGTGTTTGTGGTTAATAGAACTGTAACAATAGCTTAAATTTTGTTTTAGCCATTTATTTTTTAGATTAAAGTTATACGCTTTATTAAAATGATTTTCTTTATTTAATTGTGATATTGTTTGAATTTTTAATTTATTTTTAATATAAGTTTGGAATAAATTGTTTACACAAGCTTGTGAATAACTTACTTTAGTTTTAATATCATTATCTCTAGAACTGCTTTTAGAATCTGTAATTACCGTTTCTAATGTATTAATTAATCTAGTAGTACCTATATAGGAACTATTTAAACATTGATTTATTTTTTGTATATCAGAAAAAACTGTTTTATTTTTTTCAAAGTTTTGATCATAATTTAAAGTCATTAAATCTTTTTTTGTTAAAAGAAGATTAAAACGAGACCAAGCTTTTTGGCTTAAATTGTTGTCCCCTACGGGGACGTTAATTGCTTTGTTTATTGTTTTTAAATAATATTTAAACATTGCCATACGCATTTTTTCTTCTTTTGTTTTATGGTTAGTTAAATTATTTAAATGCATTAGACCTGTTTTTAAATTTTGATAAGGATTTAATTCCAGGTAATTTTTATACGGTTTTGTATAAAGCAATTCACCCTCAAAAGGAGATAAATAATTTGTACGCGCTACAATATTACCATTATAATGATTAAAGCTAATACGACTTACTAGTTGTGCTCCGCGGTTAATAAGATTTAAAAAAGAGGTATTTGTACCATAAAAATGGTTCCATTTAAAGCCTAATAAATATTGTTGTGGGTTAACCAGCTTACTGCGTGGTAAACTTTTTTTTGAGTTAAAACTGTGTGAAAAAAAGCTTGAGCTCTGTTGAGATGAATATTTAGAATAAAAACAAATATTTAAACAAGGTTGTTTTGGAATTATTGTTATTTTTTTAGTAGTATCTTTTTTAATTTTTAATCCAAGTAAAGGTAAGCTCTGATGATTGCAAATGCTTGATCCCTTTTGGGGAATCATCCCCAGAGAGGATGCTCTAACGAGTAGGTTCGATCGTTCCCCTTCGTTTTCACTACACAAAGGATTGTTTTCCTCCGAAGGAGGACGTACTTGAACTTTATGATTATTACTTTGCGTTAAACTAACATTATATGTAAAAGAATAAGAAGGATTTTTAAAATATAAATCAAAAAATGGTGGTTTAATATAAGAAATAATTTTTTTTGTTCTTCTTTTTCTTCCCTCGAAGAGGGACATAAGTGCATATTTTTTAAGTTGACTAGAATTTTCTTCCCCCAAAGGGGGAAGTGAACGATTTTCTTTAAACATTTTTAAAGCTTTACACCCCTTTTTTTTAACTTTTTTACTAATATCATAATTATTAATAATAAGAGCAAAATTAGGGTTTTTTGGTAATAAACTTACATCTTTTTTTTGTTTTGGTACTATCTTTGCAGATTCTTTTATTCTTATATAAATAAGTCTATTGTATAACTTAAACTTTTTGGCTGCATCTTCTTTACACTTAATTTGATCCCCTTTGGGGATGTAAATACTTGATCCCCAAAGGGGACGAAAATACTTGTCAGAGGTTTGTTTTCTTGTATTTTCTTCCTCTGGAAGAAAAAAACCAAAGGAAGAAACAACCATTCCCCCTTTATAACTTTCATCAAATCCTTTGGCTAAATCAAAATGGATAGTCTTTTTTGCTAGTTTTAAAAATTTATTATTTTCTGTTGTCTGTCCACCAAGAGCAAACGTTCTACGGTTTATTACATGTTCCCCTTCGGGGAAAGTAACAGATTTAATTTTTTTACCTGTATCCCCTCTGGAAATGTAGTTTCGTTCCCCTTCGGGAAAAGAAGAGGATACAACGCCTTCGGCCAACTTGTTAACAAAAACTTTTTCTCCCCTTCGGGGACGATTAGCAATTGGTGTGGAATCTAATTTTTGTATATTATTTATTTCCTGGACTTTTGTAAAAAATAAATACTGTGATGAATTTCTTTTTATAGTATCTATATCGTAAATATTCTTATATAAAAATGGATTATTCGTTTTAAGGAGTTCATATTCTTTTTTAAAATGTTTTAAGTCATCTAATGTTAATCTATACTCTGTTCTCTGACTTTCTAAGAAACTAGAGTATTTGCAATCCAGAGGTATGAAGTTATTTACAAACACACCATTTGTTAGTGTAAGTGTATCTCGAAATAAATCCTCTCCTTTGGCATATTTCCCTTTAAGGGTGTTCCCCTTGTGAGTTACCATCATCTGTTGCATAATAGAGCTGTGACCAGATTTTTTCGTATCTAAAGAGTGATTGTCAGCAAAGTTTATTTCAAGCTGTTTAGGTAAAAAACGTGGTTTTTTATTTTTAATCCAAATTAAGTCATTTTTAAATTTTTCCGTTTTAAAAAGACGATCAATTTTTTGTAACTGAAGAGGATAAGATGTAGCTTTACCTCTTTTAGATTTTATTTTCATAAATAATTTTAAAGCTACATTATTTTTATCTAAAAATAGATTTTTACCTGATTTATACTCTTTATTTCCAGAATGTGTAACATAATTCTGGTAATTAGGAGTTAACTGTTTTTGCTTTCCAATCGCCTTCTTTTTACCGAAGGTAAACCAACTAAAGTTCATTTTGCGTAGAACAGCTACTTTTCCTAAAGCTATTTCATTTCTCGGCCATAGGCCGTTATTATTAATTAAATGTGACTCACTTCCACTAAAACTAGAGTTTATATTATTTTTGTCAAAAAGAATATTATTTAGAATGAAATGACCTGGAGATAAAAAGTCCCCTAAAAAAGGTTTGTTTGTTAATTTCTCTAATGCCATTTTATAAACCCATATAGAAGTCAATTTCTTAAAAGAAGCAAAATTATTAGCTTCTCCTGTATTATATTTTTCTTTAACTGGTATAGTGTTTAAGTGCTCTTTTTTGCTCTGAATCAATAGCGTTTTGTTGGTTTTAGGGCTATCGCCTTGGGCCAAATAGTTAAGCTTAGATTGTAACCCAACAAAATTTGTACAACAAAGTTCAGTTTTTAGGTTATTAATTAAGATATAAACACTTAACAATTGTTTTGGTACTCTTTTTTTTGTTTGCTTGTTAACATTTTTAATGTTAAAAGGAACACGATTTTGCTTTAAAGTTTTAGTGCTAAAATTTAATAGATAATTATACGACACGTATAACATTTCCTTAAACTTTAACAAAAATAAGATGGACATTGCTTCAATAGTTCTTGGACCTTGCTTCATGCTGTGGGTTGCCCAGCAGGTTTCCCCAAAGGGAACAAAAAGGCACGCTGAATGGTGAGACCTTTGTTTTGATTTTAAATACGTTCCCCTTAGTCCCTCTTCGGGGGAAACCTTTGTTTCTTTTTGTTTCTTCCTTTGGTTCCCCGCAGGGGAAAAGAAACAAACAGAACGAAAGTAAGAGGAAAGATAATAAGTACAAATATAACTAATATGGTTATTTGTTAGCTTAAATTTTTTATTAAATAAAGATAATTTTTTAATAGTATTATTATTTTGAGCATAGATCTGTTGTAATAAATTGTTTAATAATACGAGTTTATTTTTGTGAATATTAGTATAATAAATCTCTGTTATTGTGTGCTTAGTCAACATTTCTTGTGTTACTTTTAAACTATTTATTTTATGATCCCCAGAGGGAACGAAAATACTCGCTAGAGGGATGGAAAGGGGTTGTTTTGCACTTTTTTCTTTTATCCTGTGGGGAACCAAAGTTAGTGGACGTCCTTTCTCCTCCGAAGGAGGATGAACATTGCTTCCCCAAAGGGGACGTAAAAACAGTAGATTAGATGTTGATTTAAAATGTTTTAAAATTTGTTTTGTACCTGGTTGTTTTTGGGCTAATTTTAAATATTCAAAAATAGAAAATTTTTGTTTTTGTATTTTAATTAATCCACCAGCTATATTTAAGGTATTAAAATTTTTAGGGCGAGAAGATACATGGCCTATTTTTGATACTTCTTCCGATAGATTAAAGTTTGTACTATTCTCTAAAAAATACATTTTTGTATGCGCTTTTTTGTTAGTTCTAATTAATTCATCTTTGTTCACAGTAAAAAATGATTTTTCAAAACAAGATGGATGACTAGCATTTTTATTTAAAGATGAACTTATTTTTATAGTATCTATATGGTTTATTACGGTTTTTTGTTTATTTATATTTCCCCCAAGAAGAACTTCCACCTTCGGTGGATTACTACTGTAAGGCTGTAAAATCGCAGCAGTGCTTTGTTTCCCGTAGGGAAAAACTAAAGTGTTTGCTACAAAATAATAAATATTTTTTGTTAAGTTACTTATATAACTATCTATTTTTAAGTTTAAAAATCCGAAATCATTCCATAAAGATTTATTATTTTTGAACCAGCTTTTAAACACTAAGGTTTGTAAACTTGTTTGTTGTTTATAATATAATTTTCTTTGGTTTAAATTTTTTTTATATGTTTTAGGCAAAGAATGCAGTGTATTAGTAACATTGAACCCGAGGCTCTCTAACTGCACTTTTTTATTAAAAATTTTTTTAGGTTTTTTATACATTTTTTTGTATATTTTTAACCTTTTTTCTGCTAAAATAAATTTAAAATTTTGAGAAGTAAAAACAAGGGAAATAGCATCTCCTTTGGGGATATAGGTACCTAATGCTTGTTGATTGGAAATACTTGCCAGAGGATTGTTTGTTAAGCTATAAAATCTTTTGGCTAGAAGTGGTTGTTTTTGTTTTGGTATAGATTCTAATGTGTTTACAAATAAAGCTTTACAAAATAAAAAATCACGAAAAGAATAATAGTTCACTGTAGTTCCCCTACGGTTTCTTGTAGGGAAAGGTGCTTTGTAATCAAAGAACGCTCCTCCCCTCTGGGTATGTTGGTTCCTGAAAGGGAACGTTAGTTGGTTTACCTTCGGTAAAAAGAAGGCGTTAGTTGTAGCTGAAAACCATTCTAATAAATAATTAGAAGATTTAAATCTTTTTAATGCTATTGATTTTTTTAAACTAGCTTCTGATTGTAAAGAATTCGGCGAAAGCATAACTTCATTATAACGTATATTATACTTGAACTTGACTGCTTTTGCTTTCTTTTCCTCTTCTTTTTGCCATCCCTTAGGGGAACGGTGTAAAAATAAAATATTCATGCTTTGTGAATCCTTGTTACTGTTGAGATTTTGAGCATTAAAAAAATGAAAATAACCTATTTTATGGTATTTAATTTTTTGAAGATTTAAAAACAACAAATCTTGTTTCATTTTAATAGTTTGGATAGTTGTTTGTTTGGAAGCTTTGGCATTATACAGCTCCTTCACAGAAGGTAAAACATTAGGCTTTTTATTTTCTTCCTTTGGAAGAAAAAGAAGAAAAGTATTTTTATTAATTATATCTTTTATTTTATTGTAAGAATATTTTGCTATTTTGGTAGTTTGAATAGGTGATAAGTTAGTATATATAGCTGATTTTGCCTTTTCGAAAATAAAGTGTTTACGAAGAGGGACATATTTTGTAAAAAGATTAAAAAGTCTAACCTTTTTAACTCTTTTTAAAGCTAATGCTTTTGGCCAATTACCGTTCATAGGTTCAGATTGGGAAAATTTATTAGGTCCAGTCTCTGTGTAGTTGAACTCTGTTAAACTACTAGTCTTACTGTGTAAGACAACGTATTTGCAATCGTTTTTTTGTGAATTCTTTAAATAAGGGTCATTGCTGTTACTTTGTTTGATTTTATTTAGAATCGGCCAAGCTTTATTTGTAATATTTAGTTTCAGTGTATGTCCCCCTTTGGGGGAAGAAGAAGGTAATTTTAAATTATGTCTTGTTATAACTGTCTGTGGAGTAATAAAATCACCAATAATTGGAAATGATTTTAGTAATAGAGGTAATTCATAACGTTTACCAGATAATACCCAAGCAAAATTCCAACCACGAGCTTTTACAACAATTTCCATTGCTTTTGCGTCAAGAAGAAGGTTTTGTTTAGCTTCACCTACAAATTTAGGTTTAGGACCTATTACTTTTTTCTGAACTTGTAGGTTTTTAGCATAAAAAAGGCCTTCTAATTCAGATTTAATTACAAGTTCTGCTGTATCACGCATATTTGGTTTTGTCCTTATTGAAGTTATTTGAGCTACTACTTGTTTTTGAAAAACCGATTCTCCATTACGTATAAAAAGAACCGTATAAGCTGGGATTTTATATTTTTTAATATCTGGACTAACAGAAATTTGTTCAACTGTAAAGGAAGAATCTAAAATAGGATTTGTACTAAATATTAAAGTACCATCTGATTTTGTTAAAAATAAAATTTTACCATCTAGAGCTCTTATTAAAATGCCTGGTATTGTATTACCATAATGAACATATCCATTATAAGGTGCTCGAATTTCATCAGAAACATCACCTGAAAAAACGCCACCAGTATGGAAAGTCCTCATTGTTAATTGTGTACCGGGTTCACCTATTGATTGAGCGGCTATAACCCCAACAGCTTCACCAACTGAAACTAAATTACCTTGAGCTAAACTCCAACCGTAACATAATTGACAAAGCAATTTAGCTGTGTTACACGTTAAAGAAGAACGTACAAAAATTCTATTAGTAATTTTTGTAATTTCAAAAGCTAAATCTGTAGATATTTCTTGGTTCCTTGAAGCTACTTTAATAGTAGTATTAGGTTTATAAATATCACGAGCTAAAACACGACCAATAATACGACTTTGAGCTGAAACTATGGTTTTATTACCTTCTTTCATATCTGTTAAAAAAATACCTTTTTGTGTACCACAATCATAATGTGAAATGATTACATGTTGAGCAACATCTACTAAACGACGTGTTAAATAACCAGCATTTGCAGTACGAAGAGCCGTATCTACAATACCCTTACGTGCACCATAACTAGAAATAATATATTCAGTCAAAGTTAATCCTTCGCGGAAATTGCTTCGAATAGGAAAATCAATAATTTGACCTTGAGGATCAGACATTAAACCACGCATACCTACTAATTGTCGAACTTGAGAAATGTTACCTCGAGCTCCTGAAAAAGCCATCATATAAACTGGATTTAATATATCAGTTTCTTCAAAATAAGTAATCACTTCTTGTTTAAGTTGTTCACTTGTACGGTGCCATGTATCTATTAATCTTTGAAAACGTTCTACTGCCGTAATATCACCTCGTTGGTATTGATGGACTGTTAATTTTGTTAATTGTTCTGCTTCGAGTAATAACGTTTTTTTTTTTGGTGGGATTTTTAAATCATCAATACCTAAAGAAATACCTGCTTTGGTAGCATATTCGAAACCCGTTTTTTTAAGCTGTTCTAATAATTCAACTGTTTTATATTGCCCATAATTTTCTAAAGTCCAAGAAACTAAATTTTTTAAACGCCCTTTATCAAATGTAAAATTAAAAAAGGAACTGTTGTTTAACTCTCTTAAACTACTAGAAGTTTGGATTTTATTAAGTAGTAAAACATTTGCTGTTAGTTGCTTGTTTGGTCTAGAATGTACGACGTCTCCCCCTTGCGTGTGGGCTATACCCAAGCAGATGTTAACGTTTTTTTTCCCCAAAGGAGACAAAAAACGTGGTTTGTTTCCTCCTTCGGAGGAACAGAACAAAGGGGAACCAACACCTTGGGCCAACTTATCTACATCCCCTTTTGGGATGTAGTTTCTTGAAGGGGAACATTTTTTTATACTATCTATATAATAATGAAACTGAAACATCGGGCTACTTTTAGCTTTTGTTAGGCCTCTAGTATTGTTGTAGTATCTATATATTATACTACTGTTCTTTTTAAATTTATTTTCAGCTTTATTTGCTCCATGTTTTTTTTCCAAAACATATTTTTTAATTTTGTTTTCAAATAATATAATCATAAAAAACACATTATTCTTATATTCAAAAATTTTTAAAAAGTTTTCTGTCAGCAAAACACCTTAAATAACAATTAAGCTATAACTAGAAAAAAAAATAAACTACAACTAAACTTGTCACATTATTTGTATATTGCTTAACAACCCCTTACGTTATTTTCTTCCTTTGGAAGAAAAAGAAAGTTCCCCTTCGTTGTTGTTTCCCTTCTTTTTAGTTTACCTACTTTTTCTTCTTTCTTTTTTTCTTCGTCCCTCTTCGAGGGAAGAAGAAGAAATTACTTTTTCTTCCCGTTTGTTTCTTGTCCCCTGCGGGGTACCAAAGGAAGAAAAAGTCCCCTTCGGGGAAGGCAAAAAGAAGAGGGACGAAGGGAAACAAAAAGAAGAGGGACGAAGGGAAACAAAAAGAAGAGGGACGAAGGGAAACAAGAAATTACATTGTTAGTGTTTTACTAAGTAAAACAATTACACTAACTACTTTTTCTTCCCGTTTTGTATAAAGCATAGCTTTATAACTACTTTTTCTTCCCGTTTGTTTCTTGTCCCCTGCGGGGTACCAAAGGAAGAAAAAGTCCCCTTCGGGGAAGGCAAAAAGAAGAGGGACGAAGGGAAACAAAAGGGAAGAAATAACCCAAAGGGAAAATGATATTACAACTACAACGAAACTAAAGCTACTTTGAAATATTGACTAAATTTTTAAAGTAAAAACAAAAATGATCTAAGATTGAGACTCGTAGTATTGATAAATGTACGTAGTTTTACTATGTTAGGCAGCACCCTCTCTTTCTTCAAAGGAACTACGTTGTAGTTCCCCTTTGTTTTTTGTAAAAAAACGCTTTGTTATTTTCTTCCTTTGGAAGAAAAAAAAGTTTTTAACAAAAAACGTGGAACGTAAACGTGGTTTGTTTCCTCCTTCGTTGTTTCTTGTAGCTTTGTTTCTTGTCCCCTGCGGGGTACCAAAGGAAGAAAAAGCCGTTTGTTTCCCTTCGTCCCTCTTCTTTTGCCTTCCCCGAAGGGGACTTTTTCTTTTATTTTCTTCCTCCGGAAGAAAAAAACCAAAGGAAGAAACAAACGGGAAGAAAAAGTAGGCAAAAAGAAGGGGAGTAAAGCTACTTTTCCCCATAGGGGAACAACCTTTGTTTTTGTTTTTTTCTTTAAAAAAATGCTTTGCATTTTTTTATAAGAAATAACCCCGAAGGGGCGAAATAACTACTACTGTTCCTTTGGGGACTTTTCTTTATCCCTGCTTTTAATTTCTTGTAGCTTTGTTTCTTCCAAAGGAAGAAAAACAACGTTTTTTAAGATATAACAAAAAACGAACTTTTGCCTTTGGCAAAAAGAAGAGGGAAGAAAAGGCAGCGATATGTTAGAGGACCCTCCTTGTGGGGGGGGGTATCCCAAAGCGAAACCAAAACCGCAAAAGCGGTTGGTACCCAAAAGTTTTTAGCATCCCCGAAGGGAAAAAGAATAGCCGAAAGCCTTGTAATTTTAATAATTTATCTTAGAGAAGCTTAAAATTGCTAAAACTATTTGTGTCATAAGTATAACGCTAGTAATAAAAATTTTAATATATACTAACAAAAAACAGAAACTAGATGAAAAGAAAACATCTAAGAGTAATATTAAGATCATTTAATTAATTAGTAAATCCGATATTAGCTTAACAAAAGCGATTTAGCCAAAGGCAAAAATCATAAACACGAGGTACTTTTCCCCTTCTTTTCTAAACTTTTTTTTTAACGTGGTTTGTTTCTTCCTTTGTTGTTTCGTTTGCCTCTGGCAAAAACAAAGGAAGAAAAGAAAGCCAAAGGCAAATAAGAAAAGAAATGTAGGCTTTTCTTTTCTTCCTTTGGAAGAAACAAAGAAAACGAGGCTGTGAGTAGCGTCTGTTTACTAGGCCTTTGATCAACTAGTTAAGATACCATATAAATACTTCGTAATTTAACAGAGTTAAACTACAATATTTATTCTAAAAATCCCCTTCGTTGGGTCATTTCTTCCTTTGTTTTTTTTATTCCGAAGGAAGAAACAAATACATCCTTTTCGGGGATGTATTAGTTAATGTCAGTGTCAGTGTTAGTGTTAGTGTTTTGTTCCCCTTCTTTTTGCCTACTTTTTCGTCCCTCTTCGAGGGAAGAAAAAGTAGGCAAAAAGAAGGGGAAGGCAAAAGGGAAGAAAAAGTAGTTATAAAGCGTGGCTTTATGTAATTTTTTGTTTCCCTTCGTCCCTCGAAGAGGGAAGAAAAAGTAATTTCTTCTTCTTCCCTCGAAGAGGGACGAAGAAAAAAAGAAAAAAACGGGAAGAAAAAGTCTCCGAAGGGGTGTAAAACAATTACGTCTTTTGCCTATGGCAAAAACAAAGGGGATTACGTCTTTTGTTTCCCTTCTTTTTACCAAAGGTAAGTCCCTCTTCTTTTTGCCTTCCCCGAAGGGGACTTTTTCTTCCAAAGGAAGAAACAAACGGGAAGAAAAAGTCGTTTGTTTCCCTTCGTCCCTCTTCGAGGGAAGAAAAAGTAGGCAAAAAGAAGGGGAGTAATTGTTTTACACCCCTGCGGGGACTTTTTCCCAAAGGGAAACAAAACACTAAAAAAAACAAAGGAAGAAAAACAACGTTTTTTTTAAGAAAAAACAAAAAACGAACCGTAGGGGGACAAAAAGTAGGCTTCCCCCGAAGGGAAACGAACCGGAGGGGAACGAGTGTAGAAGTATTTTTATAGTTATAGTAGTTCATTTGTCACTTTTGTTGCTCGCTATGGCTTCAGCTAAATCAATCATCCCCAGAGGGGATAATTGAGTTAGAATTATTATTACAGAAGAGAAGAGTTAAAAGAATTAAAAAAGTTAATTTATTTTGCTATAGCCTTTAAAAATCCATACTTTAACACCAATAATACCGTAAATAGTACTTGCTGTACGATATGAATAATCAATATTTGCACGTAATGTTTGAAGTGGTACACGACCAGCACGTACCCATTCACTACGAGCAATTTCAGCACCATTTAAACGACCAGAAACTAGGATTTTTACACCTTTAACACGTGGACGACGCATTAAATCTTCTTTTGCTTTTTTAATAACACCACGGAATGCTTTACGTTTTTCTAAAGCATCTACAATAGAATCTGCTACAATAGAAGCTTTTTCTAAAATATCAGTTGTTTTTACTGAGAAGAATTTAATAGAAATTTTTGGTATAAGAGCTAAATTCGCTTTATACATTTTTCTTTGGCTTTCAATTTGAGCTAAAAAAGCTTTTTGTAATCTTGTTAAACCTTCTGAACTTTCTTGTTCTACATTACTTGTTAAAGGATTTTTTGAAGATTGTGTTAAAGTTTTTGTAACACGTTGTAATAATGCGTTTGGATTTTCTTTTCCATTTTCAATATTAACCCCAAATAAGAAATTAGAGTGTTGCTTAGTATAAAGTTTTAAAGTTTTTAAATCTTTACGAGCATCAGCTATTGTTGCTAAATAATAGAAAATATTTTCAGTTCTATGTTTATTTACAAGATTTTTTAAGTATGAAATCCATTTAATTTTACGAGATTCATTAGTCATTGCTTGATTATTATCAACAAGATTAATAAAATTATTAACAACTCTTTGTGTAATTGATTTTTTTTGCTTAGATTTAGCTCTAATTAAATTTTGAATTTTAGCTCTATTCCCCTTCAGGGACGAAAAAGAACCAGAAACACTTGATGCAGTGGGAGTTTCTTGTTTAATATTACCGTTAACTGTAGCAATAGTTTGTTTTTTTATTTTTGTAACAAGTTCTTTTAATTGTTTTAAAAACGTAATCATTTGATAATAACCAAATGCTCGTGTTTTTGATAATGTACCAAAAGTAATAAAATCTTTACGTAATGTTTCCATTTTTACTAAAGATTTCTTTTCTAAGATAAAGATTAATTTTGTTAATTTTTCTACTTGATAACTTGCTAATACTTTTGAATCTTTAGATAAATATTTTGCTTTTAAATTATTAATTAAAGCATATGATTTATTTTTTTTAGACCATTTTTGGTTATAACCTAAAGGTGCTTGTGTTGATTTTTGATTATGCCAAAATTTCATAATACCTTTTAAACGTACCAAAAATTGCTTATTTAGTTTCGTTAAAAATAAATTAGCGAATTTTTTGTATATTCTATTGCTAAAACGTTGAGATAATGTTTTTTCTTGTTTTGATGTTTGAGTTAAAACATTATTTTTAGTAGATTTGAATTTAGCCTTTGAACGTAAAGTTTCACCATTTTTGTTTTTGCGTTTGATTTTTACATTTCTAATAATAAGATTACCTTTTTTACGTATTAATAAACCTTTAGAGATGATATTTAAATAACGTTTTTTAATACTTTGACGTTTTTTAAAACGTCTCTTAATATTTTTTAAACGCATAAAAACAGATTTTGATAGTTTTTTCTTTTGTTTGCGTCTTGGCTTAAAGAAAGATTTACCTTTTACTTTTTTATCATTTTTAATTTTAAAATTTCTTTTTTTTGATTTATCTGTAATAATAACATCTGTATTTAAGTGACTATCACTTTCAATATTAGTTGCATTTGTTGTTAGATTTTGTGCTTTTTTTAATTGTGTGCCAGCTTTAAATAAATATTTACGCGTTTTTTGTAAATTGCTTACTAAATCTGTAGAAATTTTAATATTATCAATAGCTTTAGTAATAGCTAAACAATCATCTGAATGGATTTGAATACCTATTTCATAAGGTATTAAACCTCGTTCGATTTTAATTTGAGTAATTTTAGGCATTTTTAATGCATTTGCTCCAACTTTTTTAGATTGTTTTGTAGCTAATGCATTTTCTTTTTCAAGATTGCTAAATAAATTTAATAATGTTTTGCGAAGCATATGGTCTTCGAATACACTTTGTGAATAACCATATTTTTGAAATCTAGCAAACCATTGAGATTGATGTTTTTTTGTAATACCTACACGGAATCCTAAAGGATGGACTTTTTGTCCCATAAAAATCTTATAAAATTTAAAAGTAAGCTAATGAGATTATTGTTTAATAAGAACTATTTTTATAGTTAGAGGTAAGGGGTATCTATCTCTATATAGTATTAGCTTCTTTAGAACCTTTTACAATCTGAAATGAAAATACTGTTGTGCTATTTATTGTTAAGACCTGAGTAGGAAGGGAAGCCCAGTAATGCCTTACGGGTAACTGGCTTATATTATAAATAAAAAAAAGGAAACAAAGCTACTTTTCCCCATAGGGGAATAGCCTCTGTTTTTTTTTCTTCCTTCTTTTTGCCTACTTTTAATTTCTTCCAAAGGAAGAAATAACCAACAAAGTTTTTTTAAAAAAAACGTTGTAGCTTTAGTTTCCCCAAGGGGAACGAAAATCCATCCTCTTTGGGGATATTAGAGCATTTTCGTCCCCTCTGGGGATGATCCCCCCCTTTGCGGGGGGATATCCCAAAGGGGTAGTTTAACACTGTTCCCCTTACGAAAATCTGAGCATAGCTTAGATAGACTGATAATCAGCATCAGGTACATAGATTAAATAGGTAGCCGCAGGTGTTGCTGAAAAGAACTAGACTTTTTTCAAGCCATTAACAGCTACAAGCAATTGATTATTATTTAATTTTTAAATAGCATGCGTGATAAAAGAGAGCAGCAAACAATAATAGTCAAATCAAAAAAGACAAGGTTCCCATACTATTTAAGTAATATATTGAATATAATCAAAATATATACACGGTTAATATATTTGATTTAATAAGTAAAAGGTTCAAAAAACAAAGATTTTGCAAGCAAACGTACTTAAATAGGCAAAAAGGACCCTCGAATTCGAGCGTATTCTCTATGCTTTGCTTCCTATAAAATTGGGCAACAAGTTACATTTGTGGACAAAGTCAAAGGTTGTGTTCGGGGTAGTTAAGCTACTAAAAACTAAATTGCTATCTCAATAGCCGTAAGGAACGACTTTGTAGTTCCCCTTTGTTTTTTATTATTTTCTTAAAAAAAACTTTGTTTTTTTAAAGAAACAACGAAACAACAAAAGTTTGCCTCCGTTTCTTTTCTTCCTTTGGAAGAAATAAAAAAATAAAGGGGGAAGAAAAGAAGGGGATCTTTAGATAGCCAAAGACTATGGAAATAAACTTAGAGGATACTTTTTTATGTTGTTTCATTGCCTTTGTGTTTCCAAAAGGAGACAAAGAAGCACCATATCCCCCTACAAGGGGAGAATATCCTCTATAAATAAGGATTAGATTAACGCAAGCGCAGTATTCACCTCGCCAGGTTCCACTAATAGCACTACTTGACCTTCCCATAGTGTTCTATAAAAGTTAATAAGTTGCTAAATCACCACGACGGTATTGTAAATAAGCCGTTACAAATAATCCAGCGATTGTTACAGGAACTAATCCTAAAACAATACCACATAATAGAGGTTCTACCATAATAAAATAAAAAAAAGGTTTTTCAATTTATTTCTATCTGTTTTTCATTAACAGAAAGACGCAAAAAATTATTTTTTAATTAACTAAATAAATTCAAAAAAATCTCCTAACCAAAAAATACAAAGTAATTAGGCAAAAAAACATTGTAGCTTTAGTTTCATTCCCTTTCTTTTTGTTTACCTTCGGTCCCCCTTTGGTTTTTTTCGTTGTTTCGTTGTTTCTTCCAAAGTTTTGGTTCCCCTTCTTTTTTGCCATAGTTTCTTGTAGCTTTGTTTCTTGTCCCCTGCGGGGAATAAGAAACAAAGCTACTTTTCCCCATAGGGGAATAGCCTTTGGAAGAAAAACAAAGTTTTTTTTAAGAAATAACCCAATGAAACAAAGAACTGAAGGGGGACTAAAAGTACCTCTGACGAGTATTTGTAATCGTATCTATATAGTTAGTTTCCAGCTATTTTATATACCATTATTATAGTTAGAGGTACCTAGTTAAGCTATTTGTAGCATTTTATTATAAAGCTACTATCTACCAATGTAGTTTTACACAGCAAGACTAGTAGCTTAACTAAGTTAAGCTTTGTGAAAACGTTGCTTCGCACCCCCAAAGAGGAAGGTATCCCTTCTCCCATAAGGAGGGGAGATTCGCTAAATGTTTGTTGTTGATTTAATAAAAACGCAACTAATGCTTTAGTTTGCTTAAATTATATTATATATTCTAAAATGCATGCATTAGAATTTAGGAGTCATCACACTTCTGTATTTAGGTTTAAAATGTTGTAAATAAATCCTATAAGCTTGATAAAATTAAAACGTGATAAAAGTGAGTAAATAGGTATAAAAAAATGTAAGTGTAAACCATTTTAATTACTAAAAATATTTTTAAAAGCAGCATAATATCGTCCCCTCTGGGGATTATAGCCGAAAAGTCTAATAACTCTTGGAGTATTACTAAATAGATACTATACAAATGGTTGTAGTGTATTTTTTTTTATAGAAAGTATTTTTGTAATTTGTCGTCCCCAAAGGAACAGTAGTAGTAGTTATTTCGCCCCTTCGGGGTTATTTCTTGTAGCTTTGTTTCTTCCAAAGGAAGAAAAAACCCCGGAGGGGACTTTTTCTTGTATTTTCTTTAAAAAAACTTTGTTTTTTTTAAGAAAATAAAAGAAAAAAACCAAAGGAAGAAACAAAGCTACTTTTCCCCATAGGGGAATAACCTTTGGAAGAAAACAACAAAAAAAACGCTCTGTTATTTTCTTGTAGCTTTACACCCCGAAGGGGACTTTTTCTTCCTTTGGTACCCCGCAGGGGACAAGAAACAAACGGGAAGAAAAAGTCCCCGGAGGGGAGTTTTTTTCTTTCTTCCAAAGTATTGCCTTCCCCTTTGTTTTTTTTTCTTTCAAAGGAAGAAACTCCCCTTTGTTTTTGCCATAGGCAAAAGACTTTTTCTTCCCTTTTGTTTCCCTTCGTCCCTCTTCTTTTTGCCTTCCCCGAAGGGGACTTTTTCTTCCTTTGGTACCCCGCAGGGGACAAGAAACAAACGGGAAGAAAAAGTCCCCGAAGGGGAGTTTTTTTTTTCTTTTTTTCTTCTAGAAGAAGAAAAAGTCCCCGAAGGGGTGTAAAACACTAACTACTTTTTCTTCCCTCGCAGAGGGACTTACCTTTGGTAAAAAGAAGGGAAACCTAAAACAATGTTTTGCCATCCCCAAAGGGGAAGGCAATATTTTAGAAGAAAAAGAAGAAAAGTAGTTAGTGTTTTGTTTATTTCTTGTAGCTTTACACCCCGGAGGGGACTTTTTCTTCCAAAGGAAGAAACAAAGCTACTTTTCCCCATAGGGGAATAACCTTTGGAAGAAAAAAACAAAACTTTGGAAGAAATAACCCAAAGGCAAAACGAAATTACAACGACTACGGAGTTTCGTTGTTTCTTTTCTTTTAATTTCTTGTAGCTTTGTTTCTTCCTTTGGTTTTTTTCTTCCGGAGGAAGAAAATACAAGAAAAAACCCCGAAGGGGACTTTTTCTTCCAAAGGTTATTCCCCTATGGGGAAAAGTAGCTTTACTCCCCTTCTTTTTGCCTACTTTTTCTTCCCGTTTGTTTCTTGTCCCCTGCGGGGTACCACAGGAAGAAAAAGTCCCCTTCGGGGAAGGCAAAAAGAAGAGGGACGAAGGGAAACAAACGGCTTTTTCTTCCTTTGGTACCCCGCAGGGGACAAGAAACAAAGCTACAAGAAACAACAAAAACGCTCCCCAAAGGAAACAAAAAACCAAGGGGAACTACAAGGTAGTTTCTTCTATATAGCTACTAAAGTAAAAACTATTTTTATAATAGCTTACTGACATTTTCGTCCCCTCTGGGGATGTTGTTTCCCTAAAGGGAACTTTCTTTTTCTTCCAAAGGAAGAAAATAACGAAGATACTCGTTAGAGGTTTATAAATAAAGTTAAGCTACTAGGTACATCCTCTTAAGGAACATCTGTAGTTAAGCTGCATTGACTTAATTATTCCTGCTCAAAGATTTGCTCTAAGAATCCGAGGAGGCACTTTCGCTGTAAAACTTTAATTAGCTAAAAGGGTAGTAAAGCTACATACCTAGGATAATTGAGAACTACTGTTTAGTTTAACCACATTGCTCTGCCATGCTAAATGGGAACAATGTGGCTGGGTTAGCAGGCCTTCGGCTCACAAGTTAAGTGAAGCTCAGCTTTTAACGATTATACGTGGTTTAAACCACGTATAATCGTTAAAAGCCCTGGAGCATAGGTAAGAATAATAGATAGCCGGAAGGCTAAACACTATATTTAAATTTTACAGCATTTATCTTTTTATAAATAAAAAATTAGTTAAAGATATAGCTTGAGAAAAGAACAGCTAATACGAAAATTAAAAGTAAACCCCAGTATAAACTTGTACGGTTTAATTCAACAACTTGTTTATTTGGATTTGGTCTAGCCATAAAAAAATTTTTATAATATTGGTCTAACTTATTACAAGTAAAAAAGAAAAAAACTCCCCTTCGGGGAACAAATTTAAAGGCATACGCACAAGTTTGAATAGTTGTAAGAATAAATGCGGCATGAGTTACTTTTTATTAGCCTCCTTTGGGGGAAGTATTTGCCTTCTTTTTAGTTCCCCTACTTTTTGCCTTCCCCAAAGGGGACGGCAAAATAAAAAAACAACGTTTTTTCTGTTTTCTTCCGAAGGAAGAAATAACGAAAAGAAGGTAAACAAAAAGAAGGTGGAAGTAAAGCATGGTCTTCTTAAACTGTTTATATGCTTTAATGTTTTTTATTAACTATAAAAAGGTAGCCTATAAATTATTTTACTCATTAACCAACTGCTAGAATCCTAAAGATTCTAGCCTATTACGCGAATAAAAGTTAAGCGTAGGCACATTTTGTCTGATATTTATTTTTTATTCCACAAAAGATAGGTTAGAGGCTTTACACAATAAAACGTTAAAGTAGCGTTTATCCCCACTGGGGGTTATGCCTCGAAAAGTCAAATAAAATAGCTTTAGCTATTATAAGTAGCTTTACCTCTTACGGCATTTTCGTTATTTCTTTAAAAAAACCGTAGGAGGACCAAAGGGGAATGTAAATTGTAAATATTTAACAAACGAAATGTACCTTAATTCATTTAGTATTAAAAATTTTAATAGCTTAACGTTGAATAAATTGCATAGCAGTAATAGCTCCTAAAAAGAAAATTGTTGGAACAGCAATACCGTGAATAGCTAACCAACGAACAGTGAAAATAGGATAAACAAGTACTTCAGCTGATTTTTTTGTTGTCATAATAAATAAAAATATATTTGGTAATTTTACCTTTTGTATTAAGCTAACTCGTTTTGTCCCCCTTCGTCCCCCTACGGGGGAGAGCTGAAGGCTCTCTTTTCTTCCTTTGGAAGAAACAAAGAAAGTAATTGTTTTACTTCTTTTTCTTCCCTTTTGCCTTTGGGGAAGGCAAAAAGAAGAGGGAATTACCTTTGGTAAAAAGAAGGGAAATATGTTTTTTTCTTCCAAAGGAGAACGATACTTTGTTGTAGTTAATGTTTTACTACTTTTTCTTCCCTCGAAGAGGGACGAAGGGAAACAAAACAATGTAATTTCTTTCTTTGAAAGAAATAAACTCCCCTTCTTTTTGTTTCCCTCCGGGAAAAAGTAGGCAAACGACTTTTTCTTCCCTCGAAGAGGGACGAAGGGAAACAAAAAGAAGGGAAACGAAAAGAAAAGTCCCCAAAGGAACAGTAGTAGTTATTTCTTAAAAAAAACTTTGTTTTTTTAAAGAAACAACGAAGGAAAAAACAGAACGAAAAATACTAATACAATAAAAAAAGATTTTAAAATTATTTTTTTTGTATTATATAATAATATATTATTATTATATATTTTATTAAAGATTCTATATTTAAGAGAATATATGTTACTTGTGCTTAAATTGCTCATCTTTTTAATAATACAGGGTATCTCTAATAACTTTCTCAAAGAGTCCTTTTGAGAAAGTTAATTATTTATCTGCTTTTGCAGCTACTTGCCTTACTGTTATGTTAGATTCCTTTTAATTTACAATGCTTTTTTCAGAACCGCAAAGAATTAACCCAGTTTGAGAAGAGCAAACTAATAAAATCAACATTTCCAAAGCTGCTTCTTGCCAGCAGAGTACGCCCCCGCTCCCCCTTACTAGGGGGATATCATTCCCCTTCGTTGGGTTATTTCTTAAAAAAAACGAACCGAAGGGGGTTTTTTTAAGAAAAAAAAAGAAAAGCAACGGAAACAATTATGTTTCCCTTCTTTTTAGTTCCCCTACGGTTTCGTTCTCCTTTGGTTTCCCGTAGGGAAAAGAAAAGCAGTTTCTTCCAAAGGAAGAAAAGAAAAGAAAAGTAGGTAAGTCCCTCTTCTTTTTGCCTTCCCCGAAGGGGACTTTTTCTTCCTTTGGTTTTTTTCTTGTATTTTCTTGTAGCTTTACATCGTAAAGCTACAAGAAAATACAAGAAACAAAAGGGAAGAAAAAGTAGTTAATGTTTTGTTTCCCTTTGGGAAAAAGCCCCTTCTTTTTGCCTACTTTTTCTTCCCTCGAAGAGGGACGAAGGGAAACAAACGACTTTTTCTTCCCTCGAAGAGGGACGAAGGGAAACAAAAAGAAGATACTCGTTAGAGGTTAGATTATTTACTATATACATACAGTGTAAGACTACTAATATACCGAAGAGGATCTTTAGATTTATTTGTTTTTTTCTTTAAAAAAATGCTTTGCTTTTTTTTATAAGAAATGATGAAATTAAAAGAAGGCAAAAACTAGTTTAACTGAGTTAAACTACGTGTTCCTAACTGGAATCTAAGTATAGCTCATATAGTTATAGTAACTTTAAATTTTTTGATGCAAACTGTTTAATTAAGTAAAAAAGCATAAAAATTTTTATATTAAGAGAAGCTTATATTATTCAAAGAAATGCTTATTTTCTAGATTATAGTATATATATAAATGTACGTAGCTTTACCTCTAACGAGTATCTTCTTTTTGCCTTCCCCTTTGTTTTTTTTAGTGTTTTGTTTCCTTTTTGTTTCCCTTCGTCCCTCTTCGAGGGACGAAGGGAAACAAAATAATGTAATTTCTTTCTTTGAAAGAAATAAACTCCCCTTCTTTTTGTTTCCCTCCGGGAAAAAGTAGGCAAACGACTTTTTCTTCCCTCGAAGAGGGACGAAGGGAAACAAAAAGAAGAGGGAATTACCTCCGGTAAAAAGAAGGGAAACAAAATTGTTCCCCTTCGCCTTCTTTTTAGTTTACCTACTTTTTCTTCCCTTTTGTTTCCCTTCGTCCCTCTTCGAGGGAAGAAAAAGTCCCCTTTGGGGAAGGCAAAAAGAAGAGGGACTTACCTTTGGTAAAAAGAAGGGAAACTAAAAAGAAGGTAAACCAACTAACGTTCGTTGTTTCTTCTTTTTTTTTGTTGTTTTCTTCCTTTGGAAGAAATGATGATATTAAAAGTAGCTTAAGCTTAATAAAAATTGAAAGCTACCATATAAAAATGTTTATATCGATAAAAACCTCTATTTTTGTATTTTAATTTTTTTCGTTTTACTATTAATAAATATTTAAATAAACTTTAAATCAAATATAAAATTGAACTTTATCACAAAAAAGTTTAAATAATCAAAAGATAAAAATGCTTCAACACTTGTTACTATTGGAAGGCCAAAAGGTTTAGTTAAAAACATTACAAAGAATAATGAAAGTCCTTATATTCCCTTCGTCCCTCCTCTTCTGTCAATCAAAGGTTTAGAGATGTACGTAGCTTTACTACGATATCCCCAGAGGGGACGTAAATACTTTCCCCTTTGGGGAAAAGATAGAGGATATCCCCAGAGGTGACGTAAATACTTTCCCCTTTGGGGAAAAGATCGAGGATATTCTTATATGTTCCCCTTCGCCTTCTTTTTAGTTTACCTACTTTTTCTTCCCTCGAAGAGGGACGAAAAAGTAGGTAAACTAAAAAGAAGGTAAACCAACTAACGTTCGTTGTTTCTTGTAGCTTTGTTTCTTCCAAAGGAAGAAACAAAGCTACTTTTCCCCATAGGGGAATAACCTTTGTTTTTTTTTAATTTCGTTACGTTATTTCTTCCAAAGTTTTGTTAATTTCTTTTCTTTTCTTCCAAAGGAAGAAACTACTTTTAATTTCTTAAAAAAACAACGTTTTTTTAAAGAAAAAAATAAAAAAACTTCCCCTTTTGGGGGACAGAGCGTTTTTTTTAAGAAATAACTACTGTTCCTTTGGGGACTTTTTCTTCCCTCGAAGAGGGACGAAGGGAAACAAAAAGAAGAGGGAATTACTTACTTTTTCTTCCCTCGAAGAGGGACGAAGGGAAACAAAAAGAAGAGGGAATTACCTCCGGTAAAAAGAAGGGAAACAAAACTTTGGAAGAAAAAAACAAAAACTTGTTATCATCAATGTAGTTTCATTTATACCTTTTTTTTATTACCTAATGTTAGGTGTGTTATATTTATGCCATAAAGTAAATCAGAAGCAAATATTTTTATTTAATATAAACAACTATTTTATACTTTGTAGCTTTAGTTTCATTCGTTGTTTCTTGTAGCTTTACACCCTGAAAGGGACTTTTTCTTCCTTTGGTTTTTTTCTTCCGGAGGAAGAAAATAAAAGAAAAAGTCCCCTTCGGGGTGTAAAGCTACAAGAAAATAAAAGAAAAAAACAAAAAGAAGGTGGAAGATCTAGTGGCTTTAATATTAATTAAATGGTTAAGCTACTAAAACAGTTTCAGATGAATTACCTTGTAGTTTACCAATAAAAATTGTAGTAGTTCATTTATAACAATAAAATTGTAAAAATTATGTATATAAACCAAAAACCTGCTATTGCAAGTATAGCAGAAGCAAAACAGCCAGATTTTAATAAATATTTTATATCCGATTTTGTAGAAATACAAAGAAAAAGCTTTTATACACTTTTAGAAAAAGGTATTATTGAAGAATTTTCAAAACGTAACCCTATTACTAATACAAAGAAAACCATGGAATTGTTTTTTTATCCTGATTATTATCAATTAACACCCCCTGAATATGCTCCAAGTCAAGCTATCATAAAATCAAAAAGTTATACTTCAAAGCTTTATATACCTGTTCAACTGACAGATAGAACCTCTAAAAGTATAAAACTAAAGTGGGTTTATATAGGAGATATTCCTCTTATGACAAAACGAGGTCATTTTATTTTAAATGGTTGTGCTAGAGTTATTGTAAATCAAATGATACGTAGTCCTGGCATTTATTATCAAAAAAAAATATATGAAAATTTTTCTGATAAATGGAGTGAAAAACCAGAAAATACTTTTACACGTTATTATGTTGATTTAATTTGTAATCGTGGAACATGGCTTCGTATTGAAATGGATAAATATAATAAAATATGGGCACAAATGAAAAGAGTACCTAAAATCCCTATCATGTGGTTTTTAATAGCTGTTGGTTTAACAGATAAAATAGTATTAAAAAGTATAATGGATTCAAAAATTTTATTATACAATCTTCAAGAAGATCCGTTAAATCCACAAAAAAAAAGCTTACCATATGTAAAAACACCCCCTGCCGCTTGGACAGCTATTTATAATCTAGTTTTTTCAAAAAAAATCAAAAAAGCTCAAAACAAACAAAAAAAAGATGTAAACTTAAAACAAATATTTCCTAGTAAAACTTCAAATATAAAAAAGATTAATGACGTTAATCAAAAACCATACAAAGATTTAAGTTATTCTGAACTTATTACCTTAAAAAAAGCAATTGAATTAAAATCTGAACAAGGACGTAAATGGCTTTTTAATAAATTTATGAATCCACGCACTTATGACTTAGGAAAAGTTGGTCGTTTAAATTTTAATACTAAATTAAAATTATCAATATCTTCAAATATAACAACATTAACGCCTCAAGATTTTTTAGCAGCCACAAATTATTTAATTTTAGTTTCAAAAGGATTGAGAGAACTAGATGATATTGATCATTTAAAAAATAGGCGTGTTCGTACTTCAGGTGAGCTGATTCAAATGCAGATTGGTGTAGGTTTAGTACGTTTAGAAAAAACAATACGAGAAAAAATGAGCCATGTTTCTGGCATATCTTCTAGCCAAATCACAAATAAATCTATATCAACTTCTGCGAACACAGCTTTACGAGAGAAAATGAACAGTAGTATTCCACCGAAGGTGGAAGATCCTCTTGGGGGAAGTGATCGCTCTAAACGTTATAAAACAAGTTTTACTAAAAATAAAATAGAAAAACTAACAATTAGTAACATTATGAATACAAAACCTTTTAATGGAGCTTTGCGCGAATTTTTTGGGACTAGTCCTTTGTCACAATTTATGGATCAAATAAACCCTTTAGCTGAATTAACGCATAAACGTAGATTAAGTTCGATGGGTCCTGGTGGTGTTACTAGAGATTCCGCTACACTAGCAATTAGAGGTATTCATCCATCACATTATGGACGTATTTGTCCTGTAGAAACTCCAGAAGGTAAAAATACTGGTTTAGTGAATTCTTTAACAGCTTATGCGCGTGTAAATTCTGATGGTTACATTGAAACCCCTTTTTACAGAGTATATAAAGGTCAAGTCCAAAAAAAAAAAGGTTTATACTTTTTTTCAGCAAAACAAGAAGAAAAAATAAAGCTAGGAGCAGCTGACCTTTATACATCTCAAATTGGTTTTTTACCAAAAGCTTCAATTCCAGTAAGAATTGTTGAGGATTTTACAAAAATAGCACGTAATGAAATACAATATGTCGGTGTAGCACCAATTCAAATGATTTCAATTGCAACATCATTAATACCTTTTTTTGAACATGATGATGCAAACCGAGCTTTAATGGGTTCAAATATGCAACGTCAAGCTGTTCCGATTTTAAAACCGCAACGACCTATAGTTGGTACTGGTTTAGAAGCACGAGCAGTTAGCGATTCTGGTCACGTTGTAACAGCTAAATATAGCGGTATTGTGACCTATACAAGTTCAAACAAAATTATAATATATAGTAGTTTAACTAGCAAGTAAACCATTTATGCCTATGGCAAAACTTTTTTAACTTTAGTAGTTTTTGAACCAAACTTTGAATTAAATTTTGATGTACTTTTCTTTTCTTTTCTTCCAAAGTAAGAAACAGCTTTTAATTTCTTGTAGCTTTACACCCCGGAGGGGACTTTTTCTTCCTTTGGTACCCCGCAGGGGACAAGAAACAAAGCTACTTTTCCCCATAGGGGAATAGCCTTTGGTTTTTTTCTTCCAGAGGAAGAAAATACAAGAAAAAAATATCCCTGCGGGAATACATTTTCTTCCCTTTTGATTACGTCCAAAGTTTTTTACATCCCCTTCGGGGATGTATTTGTTTCTTCCTTTGGGGACTTTTCTTTAAAAAACGTTGTTTTTTTACATTTCTTAAAAAAAACGCTCTGTTATTTCCTTCCTATGGAAGAAAAACAAGTTTTTTTAAAGAAATAACTACTGTTCCAAAGGGGACTTTTTCTTCCCGTTTTTTTCTTTTATTTTCTTGTAGCTTTGTTTCTTGTAGCTTTACACCCCGAAGGGGACTTTTTCTTCCAAAGGAAGAAACAAAGCTACTTTTCCCCATAGGGGAATAACCTTTGGAAGAAAAAGTCCCCTTCGGGGTGTAAAGCTACAAGAAATTAAAACCAGGGAATGTTTTCTTTTCCCCTGCGGGGAACCAAAGTATTGTTTCCCTTCGTCCCTCTTCGAGGGAAGAAAAAGTCTTTTGCCTATGTTTCTTCCTTTGGAAGAAAAAAAAACAAAGGGGAAGGCAATATTTTAGTTTTTTTCTTCCAGAGGAAGAAAATACAAGAAAAAGAAGAAAAGCAGGGAAAAAAAAAGTAGGTAAGTCCCTCTTCTTTTTGCCTCCCCTTTGTTTTTTTTTCTTTTATTTTCTTCCTCTGGAAGAAAAAAACCAAAGGAAGAAACATAGGCAAAAGCCTTTTTCTTCCCGTTTTGTATAAAGCATAGCTTTATAACTACTTTTTCTTCCCGTTTGTTTCTTCCTTTGGAAGAAAAAGTCCCCTTCGGGGAAGGCAAAAAGAAGAGGGACGAAGGGAAACAAAAGGGAAGAAAAAGTAGTTAGTGTAATTGTTTTACATCCCCTTCGGGGACTTTTTCTTCCCGTTTGCCTACTTTTTCTTCCCTCGAAGAGGGACGAAGGGAAACAAAAAGAAGAGGGACGAAGGGAAACAAAACACTAACAATGTAATTTCTTTCTTTGAAAGAAATCAACAAAGGCAAAAGAAGAGGGAATTACCTCCGGTAAAAAGAAGGGGAACAAAACTTTGGAAGAAAAAATAAAAAAACCTTGTCCCCTTTGGGGAAGAAAAGGAGGCAAACGAACAAATTATTTTCTTCCAAAGGAAGAAAAAGAAGAAAAGAAGAAAAGAAGGGGAACCATTTTGTTTCCCTTCTTTTTACCAAAGGTAAGTCCCTCTTCGAGGGAAGAAAAAGTCCCCTTTGGGGAAGGCAAAAAGAAGATACTCGTTAAAGGTATATAAATCTCATAAAGCTACCTTTTTTGATTGTGTTTGGGATATCAGTAGTTTTACTTTGTTTTAGTTTTTTTCTTCCAAAGGAAGAAAATAACTAAAAAACTTTCGTTGGCAGAAGGCGAGAGCCAAAGGACAGCTAACGCAACCTTTTAATAACCCTTAAAGGGAGAAGGGAAAAAGAGTTAAACGATTAAGATTCCCCACTCTTGCCGATGGAATATACTGAAAAGAATCTTTAGATTACTCTATAAATAAGCAATACATTTAAAAACGTCAATTATTAGGAAATTATGTATTATCTTTAAAGTATTTCATTTTATGTTAAATAGTACTAAAAAAATAAATAGCGAAGTTACACAACAAAAAACGATTAAAAGTGATTTTTCGTTAATCACCCGTAATACCACGAAATGTTACATCCCCTTCTTTTCGTCCCCGAAGGGGAGAAAAAACGTTGTTTTTTTACCAAAGGCGAACGACGTAAAACTACCCCATTGTTCCCCTAAGGGGAACTTGTTGTGGGGAGCACAACATAAAGCATTTAGCCATTTACTTTGTAAAGCTACAGAAAAAAGTTATCCTCTGCTAGTATCTAACGAGCGTAAAACCGCTAATTTTGATTTATTGTATAAATCAAATAAATCTATCTATAATTTTAAAAAAACAAGTAAACAAAGTACATTTAATAATACAGTAAAAAATGCTAGCACTACATTTGTGGATAATATATTAGAAGGAAAGCTAAATGTTTCTGCTATACAGCAAGTTTTTTTTGCTAAAAAAAAAACTTATACAGATAAACGTAATATTTTAATAAGGTATTTACAACAAAGTAGGATGCTTGAAAAACTAAATAAAGAAAAAAGGCAGGCAGCAAATACGAAGTTAAGTAGCCCTAAAACCCTTTGCGAACTAAGTGAGAAGTTAGTAGCTGTACTTTTAAAAAAAAAAACGAGTAAAGCTACTTCCGCCCTTAAATATAACTTAGAAACATATCATCGTTCAAATCAAGATACGTGTTTAATACAAAAGCCCGCAGTAAAAGAAGGCGATTGGATAGAAACTGGTGATTTATTAGCTGATAGTGCTTCGAGCGTTGGTGGTGAATTAGCTATTGGACATAATATAATAGTAGCATATATGCCATGGGAAGGTTATAATTATGAAGATGCTATCTTAATTAATGAACGTTTAGTTTATGAAGATATTTATACTTCTATTCATATTGAAAGATATGAAGTAACTATTAAAGACACAAAATTAGGGTCTGAACAAATTACACGTGAAATTCCTGATACAAATGAAAATGAAATAAGTCATTTAGATAAAAATGGAATAGCGAAAATAGGTAGTTGGGTTGAAGAAGGTGATATTTTGGTAGGTAAAATTACCCCTTTTAATATAAAAACATTAACACCTCAACAAAAATTATTGTATAAAATTTTTGATAAAGAATTAAATACTACAAAAGATTCTTCGTTGCGTGCTCCTAAAGGGATAAAAGCTAATGTTATAACTGTAAATATACTTGCTCGACAAAAAATAGAATTAAATAGTAAAGATCAAAAAAAAAAAGGCGGAACCTCTAAAAAATCAAAAAAGGCAAAGGAACGTAGCTTAGTAAATATTAAAAGCTACGAGTTAGCTACACGTTATGCTCCGTCTTATGTACATATTTATTTAGCTGAAAAAAGGAAGATGCAAGTCGGAGATAAAATGGCAGGACGACACGGTAACAAAGGTATTGTTTCTCGCATTTTACCTAGACAAGATATGCCTTTTTTACCCGATGGGACTTCTATTGATATAGTTTTAAATCCATTAGGGGTACCTTCTCGTATGAATGTAGGTCAAATTTATGAGTGTTTATTAGGATTAGCTGGTCGTTATTTAGGCGAACATTATAAAATACCACCATTTGATGAAATGTATGGTGCTGACGCTTCTCGTAGTTTTGTTTTATCCAAATTATATGATGCTCGAAAAAAAACAGGCTTAAACTGGCTTTTTGACCCTAATCATCCAGGTAAAATTAGGTTATTTGATGGTCGTAATAGTGAATGCTTTGATCAAACAGTAACAGTGGGAATTGCATATGTATTAAAACTTGTTCATATGGTTGATGATAAAATGCATATGCGTTCAACAGGCCCATATTCATTAGTAACACAACAACCTCTACGTGGACGTTCAAAACAAGGTGGTCAACGTTTGGGTGAAATGGAAGTTTGGGCGATTGAAGGTTATGGTGCTGCGTTTGTGTTGTCAGAAATGTTAACAATTAAATCAGATGATATGACTGGAAGACAGAATTTGTGGAAAAATTTAATTGAAAATAACGAGATTTCATTAGGTTCACCTGAATCTTTTAAAGTTTTAGTTTGTGAACTCCAAGCGTTATGTTTAGATATTGGACTTTTTAGAAAAAATGTAACCAAACAAAATGTTAACACTACAAATGTAGGTGATAAACCATATTCAGCACCAAACTTAATTGAAATAGATAATTTATTACATTTAGCCTAAATCAAAATAAAGCACTTCTTCCCTCGAAGAGGGAAGTTGTTACCCAAACAGTACTTTTAATATAGAGCACAACAAGTTTCCCTTTATCTTTTTAGTAGCTTTAGTTTCGTTTTTTTCTTCCAGAGGAAGAAATTACGTAGTTTAACTACTTTCCATTTGCCAGCGTTTTTTTTAAAACGCGGTTCGTCCCCAAAGGAACAGTAGTAGTTATTTCGCCCCTTCGGGGTTATTTCTTCCAAAGGAAGAAAACAACAAAAAAAACGCGTACATCCCCTTCGCGGATGTAAAAAACGTTGGAAGAAAAGAAAGTTTTTTCGTTGGGTTATTTCTTTCAAAGGAAGAAAGAACGAACAAACAAATTTGTTCCCCTTCGGTTTTTTCTTCCAAAGGAAGAAATCTTTTTTCTTTTAATTAAATTGTTTTTTGTAAAAAAACAAAGTTTTTTTTAAGAAAAAAAACGAAACAAAGGCAAAAAGAAGGGGGTTTACCTTCTTTTTGCCTTTGTTTCGTCCCTCTTCTTTTTGTTTCCCTTCGTCCCTCTTCTTTTTGCCTTCCCCGAAGGGGCCTTTTTCTTCCTTTGGTACCCCGCAGGGGACAAGAAACAAACGGGAAGAAAAAGTAGGTAAACTAAAAAGAAAAGAACCGCGTTAAAAAAAAAACGCTGGCAAATCCTTCCCCCTTTGGGGGAAGAACCGAAGGGGGAAGGATTTGCCAGCGTATTTTCGTCCCCTTTGGGGATATTCTCTGGTACATCCCCAGAGGGGATGTAAGAGTATACCATCCTAAGTTAACTGGTAGTAAAAGAGCTTACCCTTGCTTTGTTCCCCTTCTTTTCATCCCCAAAGGGGAGTTAATTTCTTAAAAAAAACTTTGTTTTTTTAAAGAAACAACGAAAGTAATTATGTCGTTTTTTTCTTTTTTTTTCTTGTAGCTTTGTTTCTTCCTTTGGAAGAAAAAACCCTGAAAGGGACTTTTTCTTCCAAAGGAAGAAACAAAGCTACATAGCCTCTGGTTTTTTTCTTCTAAAATATTGTTTCCCTTCGTCCCTCTTCGAGGGAAGAAAAAGTCCCCGAAGGGGAGTTTTTTTCTTTCTTTTTTTCTTCGTCCCTCTTCGAGGGAAGAAGAAGAAATTACTTTTTCTTCCCTTTTGCCTTCCCCAAAGGGGACTTTTTCCCGTAGGGAAACAAAAAGAAGAGGGAATTACCTACTTTTCTTTTCTTTTCTTCCTTTGTATTGCCTTTGGCAATATTTTTCTTGTCCCCTGCGGGGAACTAAAATATTGCCTTTGTTCCACCTTCAGTGGACATAAAGCTATGCTTTATAACTACTTTTTCTTCCCTCGAAGAGGGACGAAGGGAAACAATACTTCGGAAGAAAACAGTCCCTGCTTTTCTTCTTTTTCTTGTATTTTCTTCCTCTGGAAGAAAAAAACTAAAATATTGCCTTCCCCTTTGTTTTTTTTTCTTCCAAAGGAAGAAACATAGGCAAAAGACTTTTTCTTCCCTCGAAGAGGGACGAAGGGAAACAATACTTTGGTTCCCCGCAGGGGAAAAGAAAACATTCCCTGCGGGAGACCGACGGGGAACGAGACCAAAGGAGAACCCCCTTCGGGATTCCTTCGGTTTCCCGTAGGGAAAAGAAAAAGTCCCCTTTGGGGAAGGCAAAAAGTAGGGGAACTAAAAAGAAGGGAAACAAAACACTAACACTAACTACTTTTTCTTCCCTCGCAGAGGGACTTACCTTTGGTAAAAAGAAGGGAAACAAAGTTTTTTCTTCCAAAGTTTTGCCTTTGGCAAAAACAAAGGAAGAAAAAAACTCCCCTTCAAGGACGAAGAAGACCTGTAATTGCCCACAGAGGTAATAAAACTACATTCCCCTTTGGCCAATTATAATTATAAAGTTCCGCTAAATGCTGTTGCCTTTTTTACTACCCTTTCGGCTATCCCTAATTTTACTAGCTTTTTTAACAGTGAATGCTTTGCAATAAGCAAAATATGTAATAATAAATCTTAAATTAAAACAAGCCTAAATTTTATATCAGGAGAAATTAGCATAGTTGTTACGTTTAGTATAAATCTTTTTTAAGCTTGTTTTTTTTTTTTTTAAATGTTATTATATAAAATATCAATTTTTATATCAATATAAAAAGGGTCGGTGCCCGAGTGGTTAATGGGGGCGGATTGTAAATCCGTTGACTTAGTCTGCGTTGGTTCGAATCCGACTCGACCCAAAAATGTTTCTTTAGCACAAAAGCGTAGTTATTAACTACGCTTTTGTTTAATCAACAAAGCCTTGGAGTGCTTAAAGCAACATAGCTTTAAGTTGCTTGCAACTCCCTTCCTTACTTTTTGCAGGTTGTAACTACTTCTTTTTCTTTTTACCGAAGGTAAACGATATGTTAATGTGCGTTGCACATTAACATAGTTAGTAAAAACAACTCCGTACTTTTGTAAAGAATAGCAGCAAGGCGCCTTTTGCTTTTGCTCTGCCGCAAATCCTGTTCGGGGTGTACCTTTTTGATCTGAGCATAACCCAGATTATTGCAAGTGGAGTACCTTTTTTGAGGTTTTTGTCACAAGAAGCTTTAGTAGCTTAACTAGGTAGCTCTGACCTCTAACTATAAAAATAGGATATAAAATAAGTTTTTGTCTCCCTTCTTTTTACCAGCGTTTTTTTTTTAAAACGCTTACATCCGCGAAGGGGATGTATTTGTTTCATTTTTTTTCTTCCTTTGGGTTATTTGTTAAAAAAACAACGTTTTTTTCTGTTTTCTTCCAAAAGAAGAAATAACGAAAAAAATTAAAAAACAAAGTTTTTTTTAAGAAACTACGAAGGGGAATGATTTTGCCTTTGGCAAAAATAAAATACTTGTTAGAGGTAAAGCTACTGAATCTATGTTGTTTGACTTAAAAATAACTTGACAAAAAAAAGTAAAAAATATATAATTATATCTAATGCTAGATGAATGGGGCGTCGCCAAGTGGTAAGGCTGCGGTTTTTGGTACCGCCATTCGCAGGTTCGAATCCTTCCGCCCCAGTTTTATAAAAATATACTTCTTCATATAAATCATATTTGTTTAAATATTTAACTCTTTAAGTTTTCTATCGTATTTGCTAACGAAATGCGTTTACCTTTAGGGAAATAGCTTTATGTTGTGAAACTAAAAACGACAGTGATATGAAACTAATGTTCCCTTATTGCTAAGATAACATCGTTCCCAAACTGTACTTCCACCAAAGGTGGAAAGCAAGTTACCCTGCATACAGCTTTCCCTCCTACTATTATATCTAAATTTTAACATTATTATACCTTTGTGTTGTTTTTTTTTAAAAGAAAAAAAAGAAAGTGAGTTATTCGTTTTTTCTTTCTTTTTTTTGGTCTTGTTTCTTAGTTTTAAATTTGGTTTCAAGGTCTTTTGCTAATAGTTGTGCAACTAATACTAAGTCTGGGTCTTTTTCTTCCCTCGTAGAGCGACGTGTTGGGTTTTCTTAATTAAAAGAGCTACACCAGCTTTTTTGTTTATCCGTTAGTGTGGGTATAATCTATTGTTTATTTGTGTTGCTAGATCTCCTGGGATATTCATGAGTTCTGCGAATTCTGAAATATGGTTTCTTATTGCTTCTGCGTATCTACGTAGGTGGTAGTTTCCTGTTTCTGTCTGGTAATAGAACATTAGGGCAGATTTGGTTATGCTTCGTATTTCTTGGTTATCATTATATACTTCCACATTGAAAGATGGAGGTACTCCTTTGCTAGCCGCTCCTTGGAGGAACATCATTGCTATTCCACAGAAAGCTGTAGTTTCACTAATTTCGTAGCTTGTTGCTATTTGTTTTAGGATGTGCCAGCATTGTTCTGTGGTTGGGAGCTTATTTGTTGGTGGGATTATGAGTTCTTTGCGCTCTTTTTTTTGCAATATCTCTACTATATTAGCAAATCCCTCTTCTCCAGTTACGTTTCTTTTTTCTGTGTTTTCTTTATTTTTATTTTGTGCCATAGTTTTATTTTTTTTTTTCTTTAAAATATTGTCCATCCTTTTTCCAAAAGTCTCTGCTCTAGAGGAGGACTTTCGTAGGGTATTCCTTTTATGATGTATCCTTCGGAATTTAGTATACGATTATCAAAAAGTTTGTTTAGTGCTGTACCTGAGTATACCCCTTGATGGACCTTGGTCATGTGACAGCTTCTACAGAGTGGGATCTGTCTCCTGTTTCTGATGAACATCATTCTTCCAATTGAATCCTTTGGGTCAATTATTTTTCTTCCAAAGGAAGAAGAAGACTGTTTTCCTTACTTGGGTTATGTGGTGCATTTCACTTTGTGGGTGACCACATAGGCAGCATGGTAGATCCAAGTTTGTTTGGGTTCTAAAGTTAACCCAGTTGATTCTTTCTAGAAAATTTTGGTCTAAGATTCTTGGTGTTCTGGCTTTGTTTTCATCGTCATAGTCAATGAATTGACCTTTTTCGATTTCAAACAGTTGTTTGGAGATTGGTATTTGTAGGTTAAGTGCTAGGGATTTTTTTATGATGGTAGGGCCATCATATAATGTAGCTTTTTTTATTAAGCCTTTTTTGTTTGGTAATGTACATGTGACTTCAGTTGTTACTTTTTTTGTAAACTTTTTGAATACTCCTTTGATGTTAGTTTTGTATTTTTGTGCCAGTGTTTTGATAGCTGACCATTGGTATATATACAACCATCTAGATAAGCTAGATGGGTAAGTTACGAAGTTAGCGTAATAATTGCTAAATCCTTCCATAACTTGGTTATATTTTTGTATAATGGTATAGCTGTCTAGGGTTGAGAGCCATGGTATTTCTCTAGGAAAACCATCTTTATCACAATATCCCTTCATGTACATTCTGTTTATTAGTCTTTCTTTATCTGGTGATGTATTCCTTGTTTTGTATATCCAACTCTTCGTGTGTTTTCATTTTTTAGTTCGAAGCCAAGGAATCTTGCCGGTTCTTTTGTCATGTCTGTTATTTTAGTTTTTCCTTCTGAAAGTGTGGCTTTTCTTTCTGTGAGTAGCCTTTGTGCTATTGCTTTTTTAATTTCTAGGTTTATTTCCATTGGAGCGTTATTTATTATAATCCAGTCGTCTGCATATCTTGTGTATACAAATCTTAGTACCTTACGGTTAGGGTCATAATATTGTATCAGTCTCTTTTGGTGTTCTTGTTTTTTTTTGTTTTTATTAGTTCAAATAGGGGTTTATACTCTTCCTTAGTAATATAGTTTTGTAGAGCTAGCTTACTTTTTTCTTTGAGTACTCATTTTTTTATTTTAATGAGTTCTTTGTCTGCTCTATTATATAGTGGATTTATGGGAGGGTTTTTTATTGTGTTATGTCATTACTTTTTGATTGATTTCCGCGAACTTATTGGTGATGTGATTCTTTATGAATTCATCAAACCCTAGTAGGTAGATATTCCATAGGTAAGGCGAGTCTACTCCTCCTTGGGGGATTCCTAGAAACGTTTGTTTGTATGTTTTATCCTTCGTGTCAAATAGTTTAACGTGTAGTTTTTTTTTCATGAAAGAGAGAAATTTTTGGTCTTTAATCTTTTCGGATAGTATTTCTATGAGTTTACTTCTATCCAAATTAGGGTAGGCCTCAACAAAGCAATAGAAGGAGATATTGCTTTGTTGAGGCCACTAGTGTAATGTGCAGATTGATTGATGAACCCCGTTGCTTGCTCTAAATCCAAAGCTACAATTCATGTTTTGGAATACTGGTTCGTAAATTGGTTCTATGACCATTCTTATGGCTTCTTGTACCATTCTATCTGCGTAGGGGGGATGGTGAGTGGCCTTTCTTTGTTTCCACCAAAGGTGGAACGTACCTGGTTTTGGTATCCATATTAGTCTAGAGCATCCCCAAGGGTATTTATTGTGTTTAATTAGTGTGGCTATTTTTTGGATAATATCCATATCTAATCCATCTGGTAATTCGTAGAGCTTATCTAAGAGTAGTTGTTGTTCTTTGTCCAGCTGTCTATATTCCCCTAGGGGAATTGGGGCAGCTGGTGTCATTGTGCCTTTGTTTTTTCTTGTGGTTCTATACGCAGCTATTAGTACGTATTTATTACCAATAAGAGATAGTATTGTGTGTTGGCTATGTATTTCCTAACTTTATCTCTGATACGTGTTAGTACTCTAAATATTCTAATTTCTTCACTTTTTGCCAGAGAAGTATATTTGTCAAATATTTTGGTTACTTCTTCGGTTTTTTGTGTAGACATAGCCTGTTTTATGTCTTCGATTTTAACAAGGTTGTTGACCCTATTTTGGCTGCTATAGTAATAGCGTGTGTAATGAAAGGATTTTGCAATTTTTTCATCGTAGATGAAAGTTGCGGTGAGAGGGGTTTTAGTGCCTTCTTTCCTTTTGTATTTAATTTTCAGCTTTGGTATAATTTTTTTCATACATGTTTTATTTAGTTATATTATATATAAAATGTTCACTTTCTTTCCCATGGGGAGCCAACGAATTCAGGCTTTAAGAGAGTATATAGTATATTTAATATAAAGTAGGACTAGAATCCCCGTCCAATTCCACAACAAAGTGTATTAAACTTTGCTACTTCCTCTAAGAGGGTGGATTAGGTTTTGATTCCTCTTCTAGCTTCATATCTCTTTGAGATATGTTCTCATTCTTGGTAAGTAATGAGAAAGGGCATTTATAACCTTATTTACCTCTTGGGTAAAGTTAGCTAGCTATTTGGTTTTGGATACATAACTTTTTAATACTAAAGGATACGGTTGAACTCTACTCTGGGTAACTCCCACATAGTGGGGTACCCATCCCGGGTTATAGAAGCATTGTACCTTAAGCGGACCCTTTAAGGTACCCATTGAACCCTTTCCCTGTACTTAAAATTTCAAACAACATGGGTGCCAACCCCATGTCTAATTTTAATTACAATCAGGCTTTAGTCACAACTTGACTAGGGAGAGTTGCACGTTTAGGCCTAATAGCTTATTCCTTATTGTTGTTTAGCTCGAGAGGCAGCTAAAGTAGTATTTATTCCCCTTGCCATTTTAAGTGTTGGCTTTACTGACATGCTATTCTCCTCCTCGGTTTTCACCATTTCAGTACTTTGTATGTTTCTTTTTCTAACAGTAGGATTTGTGTTTGAAAGGAGTAAGTCAGTTGGGTTTGTAGAAATGCTTGTCTACATCTGGTTTTCACAGAATTTATGTATCTTAACCAACCGCACCTCCACAGTTTAATTAAACATTCAGAAAACTAAAGTATCCTCCTAGTACCAGTTAAGTTATGTTTGGAGTTTGTCAAGGAAGAAACAAATACATCCCCTTCGGGGATATAAGCGTTTTAAAAACAAAAACGCTTTATTTTCTTTTATTTTCTTCCAGAGGCTATGTAGCTTTGTTTCTTGTAGCTTTGTTTCTTGTCCCCTGCGGGGAATAAGAAACAAAGCTACAAGAAAATAAAAGAAAAGAAGGGGACGCAAAGTTTGGTAAAAACTAAGGGAAACTACATCTCCAAAGGAGATGTAGATTATAGCGTAATAAATATTGTAATTTATATACTATATAAACAGTAGTTTAACAGTGTTAAACTACATCCCCAGAGTGGACGTAAATACCTCAACATCTTTTCCGGGGTTGTTGAGGTAAGTAGCTTTATTACGATATTTATATACCTCTAACGAGTATCTTTGATCGTTCCCCTTGGGGAAACTATCCGCAGAGTGGACAAAAATACTCGTTAGAGGTTAGGGGTAGTAAAGCTACATCCCTTATGGTATTATATCGCAAGAGCAATTTAGGTTTCCCGTATAAGTATGGCCATAGCCAGAGAGCATTGGTTCCCCTTCTTTTTGTTTCCCTTCTTTTTACCGGAGGTAAGTCCCTCTGCTTTTTGTTTCCCTTCGTCCCTCTTCGAGGGAAGAAAAAGTAGTTATAAAGCTATGCTTTATACAAAACGGGAAGAAAAAGTCCCCTTTGGGGAAGGCAAACGGGAAGAAAAAGTAGTTAATGTTTTGTTTCCCTTTGGGAAAAAGTCCCCTTCGGGGTGTAAAACAATGTAATTTCTTTAAATTAAACAGTGAAGTTTACTTATTCCCCTTGCTACCTTTTTAGTTAAAGCCCATATCCAAGTAGCAAAAGTTAACAGAATATATTATCCCCAAATAGGATGAACTTTTTTTTAGGGGGACTTACCTTGTTTGGTTTGCTGCCCTAATGCCATTTTGATCCATACTCTGATTTTAAACAGACAAATGCAGTTGACACCATTAGTGAATGTTATTAACTCTTTTTTTCAAGGTGTTTTTATTTAAAAAATTTAAAAACAAGATATAATAAATACATAATATATATCAAATAAAAGATTTAGTTGGAGTATCAATATAGATACATAATATCCAGAAGGCAATCTATACCAAACAAAATTTATTATTGCCTTTTAATTTAAAGATAACTCTTAAAGCGGAGATTTGTTAAAAACCACCGTTTAAAGCAGGGTAAAAACCACATAGTTTATATTATGTAGCTATCTTAAAATCCTAGGTTTACAGCGTATTTGCTGTTTTATGAAGAATGGAAAACTCAATGCATTATAGTAGATAAAACTAGACCTAGTCCGTTTTGTTTAGTTTTAATTTTAATATGGTAGCTTAACTACCTCTAACCTCTAACCATATAAAATGGCTGGAAACCTTTTATATAGTTAGGGGTATACTATACGGTATAGTATATAGTTGTAAAAACACGTTTTTTGTCCCCTTTGGGGAACAAAGTAGCTTTAGTTTCTTTTTTTCTTTTAATTAAATAGGAAGAAACAAATACATCCCCTTCGGGGATGTAAAAAACTTTGGAAGAAAAAAAAGAAAAGAAGGGGAAAAGAAAACCGAAGGGGGAAGAAAAGGAGGTATACTTTAGTTAGCATTCCCCTTGGGGAAAGTAAGGCGATGTTGGTTCATCCCCAAAGGAGATCTTTTTTATTTCTTCCTTTGGAAGAAAAAGAAAGAGATTGTTTTCATTCTCCAGGCTATGCTTTCCCCAAAGGGGACGAACAATCTACCATAAACTGCCTTTGGCCATTTAAAACTACCGTGTCCACTTTGTTTCCCTTCTTTTTAGTTCCCCTACTTTTTGTTTCCCTTTGGGAAAAAGTAGTAAAACACTAACTACTTTTTCGTCCCCGAAGGGGAGTTTGCCATAGGCAAAAAGAAGGAATCCCGAAGGGGGTTCTCCTTTGGTCTCGTTCCCCTTCGGTTTCCCGTAGGGAAAAGAAAAATATTGCCTTCCCCTTTGTTTTTGCCATAGGCAAAAGACTTTTTCTTTTATTTTCTTCCTCCGGAAGAAAAAAACCAAAGGAAGAAACAAACGGGAAGAAAAAGTAGGCAAAAAGAAGGGGAGTAAAGCTACAAGAAAATAAAAGAAAAGAAAAGAAAAGTAGGTAAAAAGAAGGGAAACAAAAAGAAGGTGGAACTAAAAAAAGTAACATAACATAGCCATAAGGGGTTTTCCATTAACCGACAAAGTATATTTTAAAAACTTTTTAGGACTATGGCGTAGCTGTAGTATCAACAAAAACAATCTAACTGACACTTAATCAAATATAAAATAAAAACCAAAAGTAACAATAAGAATACACAATTAATGTCAGTAGAAAAAAATATTTGAAATATTTTGTATATGTTAAACTAATTTTGAACATAGATATAGTTTTAAATCTTTTACATACTTAATAAAAAAAAATCTTTTTAAAATTTGTTATATTTAAAGCAAAGTTTGCTTTGCACCTCAAAATTTTTATTCAAATGTTATATACTTATATAACATTTAATAATACTTAATATAGGGAGTAAGACAATTTTATGGCAACTAAACTGTTTCCAAAATTTAGCCAAGGTCTAGCACAAGACCCTACTACTCGTAGAATTTGGTACGGGCTTGCTATGGCCCATGACTTTGAAAGCCATGATGGTATGACAGAAGAAAATCTTTACCAAAAGATTTTTGCTTCACACTTTGGTCAATTATCGATCATTTTCTTATGGACTTCTGGAAACCTTTTCCACGTAGCATGGCAAGGTAACTTTGAACAGTGGGTAACAGACCCTGTTCACATTCGTCCTATTGCTCACGCTATTTGGGATCCACACTTTGGTCAACCAGCAGTTGAAGCTTTCACACGAGGCGGTGCTTCTGGCCCAGTAAACATTGCAACATCAGGTGTATATCAATGGTGGTACACTATTGGTATGCGTACAAACCAAGATTTATACGTAGGTTCTGTATTCTTAGCTTTATTATCTGCTGTTTTCCTTTTTGCAGGATGGCTTCACTTACAACCAAACTTCCAACCATCTCTTTCTTGGTTTAAAGATGCTGAATCGCGTTTAAATCACCACCTTTCAGGTTTATTCGGTGTAAGTTCACTAGCATGGACAGGCCATTTAGTACACGTAGCTATTCCTGAATCACGTGGTCAACACGTTGGTTGGGATAACTTCCTGTCTGTTTTACCTCACCCACAAGGTTTAACTCCATTCTTTACTGGTAATTGGGCAGCTTATGCTCAAAGCCCAGATACTGCTAGCCATGTTTTTGGTACTTCTCAAGGTTCTGGCCAAGCTATTTTAACTTTCTTAGGGGGTTTCCACCCACAAACTCAAAGCTTATGGTTAACAGATATGGCGCATCACCACTTAGCTATTGCTGTAATTTTCATTGTTGCTGGTCACATGTACCGCACTAACTTTGGTATTGGTCACCGTATGCAAGCTATTCTTGATGCTCACGTAGCACCAAGTGGAAACATGGGTGCTGGTCATAAAGGATTATTTGACACTGTAAACAACTCTCTACACTTCCAATTAGGTTTAGCTTTAGCTTCGGTTGGTACAATTTGTTCTTTAGTAGCACAACACATGTACTCACTACCACCATATGCTTTCCAAGCAATTGACTTCACAACACAAGCCGCGCTATATACGCATCATCAGTATATAGCGGGGTTCATTATGTGTGGTGCGTTTGCTCACGGTGCTATTTTCTTTATTCGTGACTACGATCCAGAACAAAACAAAGGTAACGTTCTAGCTCGTATGCTTGATCACAAAGAAGCAGTTATTTCTCACTTAAGCTGGGTTTCTTTATTCCTTGGTTTCCACACTTTAGGCCTTTATGTACATAACGATGTAATGCAAGCGTTTGGTACTCCAGAAAAACAAATCTTAATTGAGCCTGTTTTTGCTCAATGGATTCAAGCTGCTCAAGGTAAAGCTTTATATGGTTTTGATTTCTTATTATCATCAAAAACTAGTGCTGCTTTCTCTAACGGTCAAAGTCTATGGTTACCTGGTTGGTTAGAAGCTATTAATAACAATCAAAACTCATTATTCTTAACAATAGGCCCAGGTGACTTCCTTGTTCACCATGCTATTGCTCTTGGTCTTCACACTACTACTCTGATCCTTGTTAAAGGTGCTCTAGATGCTCGTGGTTCGAAACTGATGCCAGATAAAAAAGATTTTGGTTACAGCTTCCCATGTGATGGTCCTGGTCGTGGCGGTACTTGTGATATTTCTGCTTATGACGCTTTCTACTTAGCTGTATTCTGGATGCTTAACACAATCGGTTGGGTTACTTTCTATTGGCACTGGAAACATTTAACTTTATGGCAAGGTAACGTAGCACAATTTGATGAATCATCAACTTATCTAATGGGTTGGTTACGTGACTACTTATGGTTAAACTCTTCTCAATTAATTAACGGTTACAACCCATTTGGTATGAACAGTTTATCAGTTTGGGCTTGGACATTTTTATTCGGCCATTTAATCTATGCTACAGGTTTTATGTTCCTAATTTCTTGGCGTGGTTACTGGCAAGAACTTATTGAAACTTTAGTATGGGCACACGAAAAAACTCCACTAGCTAACCTGGTTTATTGGAAAGATAAACCAGTAGCTCTGTCTATTGTACAAGCACGTTTAGTAGGTTTAGCTCACTTCTCTGTTGGTTATATCTTTACTTATGCTGCGTTCTTAATTGCTTCGACTTCTGGTCGTTTCGGTTAATAAGATTTAAAAATCCTTTTCTTTTCTTCCCCTCTCGGTTCCCCTTCTTTTTGTTTTTTTAAAATTTCTTCCTTTGGAAGAAAAAATAAAAAAACGCTTACATCCCCTTCGGGGACGTAATTATGTCCCCGAAGGGGAAATGGTCCCCTTCGTTGTTTCGTTTGCCTCTGTAATTGTTTTACCTCCCCTTCTTTTTGCCTACTTTTTCTTCCCGTTTGTTTCTTCCTTTGGAAGAAAAAGTCCCCTTCGGGGAGGCAAAAAGAAGAGGGACGTAAGGGAAACTAAAAAGAAGGTAAACTAAACACTAACACTAACACTGACAGTAACAATAACAACGTTCCCCTTGGGGAAACTAAAACTACTAAAGAAGGGATACCTAAAATAGTAGTAAAAACTTATTCTCACTAGTAGCTTAACCCGTTTCTTTCGGGGGAAGTCGCGGTAAAGGCAGCTCTTTCGGGTTACTACATATATATATAACGACAAGCGATTTATAAATAAGTTCATGAGATTTTTTAAAAAGAGTAAAGTTTTAGTCCCTCTTCACGATCTAAAAATGCTATGCATTAGTCATTTTATGTTCTACCATAAGAAACTGCTAGCTTCTATAATCCCTGAAAGAGATACCTCTTTTTTTAGCCTGCCTATTATCTTGTGGGAATCCTCTTTGGGATTGAATAGTAGTTTCCCCAAGGGGAACAACAGATATAAAAAAATAATCTTTTTCTTTTTACCGAAGGTAAACGATATGCCCTTTTTTAGATACTCCATGCTTGGCAAAGCATAGCCAGTTCCTATAAAGGGACCGAAAAGGCTGTTAAGCTACTAGTTTAACATTGTAAAAACGAAATTGCCATACTTACGCAGGCAACTACATTTCTTTTAAAATGTGGTACGATTTTTATATAAAATATAAAAAGGTACGTAGCTTTACGTCCAGTTTGTTTCCCTTCGTCCCTCTTCTTTTTGCCTTCCCCTTCTTTTTGTTTCCCTTCGTCCCTCTTCTTTTTGCCTTCCCCGAAGGGGCCTTTTTCTTTTATTTTCTTCCTCCGGAAGAAAAAAACCAAAGGAAGAAACAAACGGGAAGAAAAAGTAGTTATAAAGCTATGCTTTATACAAAACGACTTTTTCTTCCTTTGGTACCCCGCAGGGGACAAGAAACAAACGGGAAGAAAAAGTAGTTAGTGTTTTGTTTCCCTTTGGGAAAAAGTCCCCTTCGGGGTGTAAAACAATGTAATTTCTTGTTTCCCTTCGTCCCTCTTCTTTTTGCCTTCCCCGAAGGGGACTTTTTCTTGTATTTTCTTCCTCCGGAAGAAAAAAACCAAAGGAAGAAACAAACGGGAAGAAAAAGTAGTTATAAAGCTATGCTTTATACAAAACGGGAAGAAAAAGTGTTTTGTTTTTTTCTTCCAAAGGTTATTCCCCTATGGGGAAAAGTAGCTTTGTTTCTTCCTTTGGAAGAAAAAGTCCCCTTCGGGGTGTAAAGCTACAAGAAATAAAAAGAAAGCCTTCGTTTCTTTTCGTCCCCAAAGGGGATTTTCTTCCTTTGATTTCTTTTCCCAGCTTTTCTTTTCGTTCCCCTTCGGTTAAAAAACGTAGTTTTTTTACATTTTCTTCCAAAGGAAGAAAAAAATATCCCTGCGGGAAACGGAAGGGGAACGAAAGATTTTCTTCCAAAGGAAGAAAAAAACGCTTTGTTATTTTCTTCCTATGGAAGAAAAACAAATTTTTTTACTGTCTTCTTCCAAAGGAAGAAAAAAATAAAAAAACTTTGTTGGTTATTTCTTCCTTTGGAAGAAAACAAAGTTTTGCCTTTGTTTCTTCCTTCTTTTTGCCTACTTTTCTTCTTTTTCTTCTAAAATATTGTTTATTTCTTCCTTTGGAAGAAAAAAACAATATTTTAGAAGGGGAGTTTTTTTCTTTCTTTTTTTCTTCGTCCCTCTTCGAGGGAAGAAGAAGAAATTACTTTTTCTTCCCGTTTGTTTCCCTTCGTCCCTCTTCTTTTTGCCTTCCCCGAAGGGGACTTTTTCTTGTATTTTCTTCCTCCGGAAGAAAAAAACCAAAGGAAGAAACAAACGGGAAGAAAAAGTAGTTATAAAGCTATGCTTTATACAAAACGGGAAGAAAAAGTCTTTTGCCTATGTTTCTTCCTTTGGTTTTTTTCTTCCAGAGGAAGAAAATAAAAGAAAAAAAAACAAAGGGGAGGCAAAAAGAAGAGGGACGAAGGGAAACAAGAAATTACATAACGCTATGCTTTATGACTACTTTTTCTTCCCTCGCAGAGGGACTTACCTTTGGTAAAAAGAAAGGAAACAATACTTTGGAAGAAAACAGTCCCTGCTTTAAATTTCTTGTAGCTTTACACCCCGAAGGGGACTTTTTCTTTTATTTTCTTGTAGCTTTACACCCCGGAGGGGACTTTTTCTTTTATTTTCTTCCTCCGGAAGAAAAAAACCAAAGGTTATTCCCCTATGGGGAAAAGTAGCTTTGTTTCTTATTCCCCGCAGGGGACAAGAAACAAAGCTACAAGAAACAAAGCTACTTTTCCCCATAGGGGAATAGCCTTTGGAAGAAAAAAACGAAACCAAAGGAGAATCCCCTTCTTTTTGTTTCCCTTCGTCCCTCTTCGAGGGAAGAAAAAGTAGGCAAACGACCTTCTTTTTAGTTCCCCTACTTTTTGCCTTCCCCAAAGGGGACTTTTTCTTTTCCCTACGGGAAACCGAAGGAATCCCGAAGGGGGTTCTCCTTTGGAGAAAAGCAGGGAAAAGAAAAGAAGGTAATTCCCTCTTTGAGGGAAGAAAAAGTAGTTAGTGTTTTGTTTCCCTTCTTTTTACAAGAGGTAATTCCCTCTTCTTTTTGTTTCCCTTCGGGAAAAAAACTCCCCTTCTTTTTGTTTCCCTTCGTCCCTCTTCTTTTTGCCTTCCCCGAAGGGGACTTTTTCTTGTATTTTCTTCCTCCGGAAGAAAAAAACCAAAGGAAGAAACAAACGGGAAGAAAAAGTAGTTATAAAGCTATGCTTTATACAAAACGACTTTTTCTTCCCTTTTGTTTCCCTTCGGGAAAAAGTCCCCGAAGGGGAGTTTATTTCTTTCAAAGAAAGAAATTACATTGTTTTGTTTCCCTTCGTCCCTCTTCGAGGGAAGAAAAAGTCCCCGAAGGGGTGTAAAACATTAACTACTTTTTCTTCCCGTTTGCCTACTTTTTCTTCCCTCGAAGAGGGACGAAGGGAAACAAAAGAAGAGGGACGAAGGGAAACAAAAAGAAGGGGAACAAACTCCCCTTCGGGGACGAAAAAAAAACAGAGGAAGAAAATAACAGAGCGTTTTTTTTGTTGTTTTCGTTTTTTTTCTTAAAAAAAACTTTGTTTTTTTACAAAAAACAATTTAATTAAAAAAACTAAGTGTTTTTTTAATTAAATTAACTCCCCTTTGGGGATGAAAAAGAAGAAAATTACCTAACGAAACAATCTTTTCGTCATTTCTTCCTTTGGAAGAAATAACCAACAACGAAGAGGGATGAAACTAAAGCTACTAAAGCTACGTACCTATTTTATTGTTTTTGTTGTTATAATAAGAGCATAACTAAAGTTTAGTTATAATATAACTAAATATATTTTTAAAAATTATTTAATTTAACAAAGTTAAATATAAATTAAAAATCATATTTCCGGACAGATTATTTTAGGATCGTCAAAAGAAGTTACATTTATTTATATAAATGGTTCCACAAACAGAAACTAAAGCAGGTGCTGGGTTCAAAGCCGGTGTAAAAGACTATCGTTTAACATACTACACACCTGACTACGTAGTAAAAGATACAGATATTTTAGCAGCATTCCGTATGACTCCACAACCAGGTGTTCCACCTGAAGAATGTGGTGCTGCAGTAGCTGCTGAATCTTCAACAGGTACATGGACAACTGTATGGACTGACGGTTTAACAAGTCTTGACCGTTACAAAGGTCGTTGTTATGACATCGAGCCAGTTCCAGGTGAAGACAACCAGTACATCGCTTACGTTGCTTACCCAATCGACTTATTCGAAGAAGGTTCAGTAACAAACTTATTCACTTCTATTGTAGGTAACGTATTCGGTTTCAAAGCTCTACGTGCTTTACGTCTAGAAGACCTTCGTATTTCAGCTGCTTATGTTAAAACATTCCAAGGTCCTCCACACGGTATTCAAGTTGAACGTGACAAACTAAACAAATATGGTCGTGGTCTTTTAGGTTGTACAATCAAACCTAAATTAGGTCTTTCAGCTAAAAACTACGGTCGTGCTGTTTACGAATGTTTACGTGGTGGTTTAGACTTTACTAAAGATGACGAAAACGTTAACTCACAACCATTCATGCGTTGGAGAGACCGTTTCCTTTTCGTAGCTGAAGCAATTTACAAATCACAAGCAGAAACAGGTGAAGTTAAAGGTCACTACTTAAACGCTACTGCTGGTACATGCGAAGAAATGTTAAAACGTGCTGTATGTGCTAAAGAATTAGGCGTACCGATCATTATGCACGACTACTTAACAGGTGGTTTCACAGCTAACACTTCATTAGCTTCGTACTGCCGTGACAACGGTCTTCTTCTTCACATTCACCGTGCTATGCACGCGGTTATTGACCGTCAACGTAACCACGGTATTCACTTCCGTGTTCTTGCTAAAGCTCTTCGTATGTCTGGTGGTGACCACCTTCACTCTGGTACTGTTGTAGGTAAACTAGAAGGTGAACGTGAAGTTACTCTAGGTTTCGTTGACTTAATGCGTGATGACTACGTTGAAAAAGACCGTAGCCGTGGTATTTACTTTACTCAAGACTGGTGTTCTATGCCAGGTGTAATGCCAGTTGCTTCAGGTGGTATTCACGTATGGCACATGCCAGCTCTAGTAGAAATCTTCGGTGATGACGCTTGTCTTCAATTCGGTGGTGGTACATTAGGTCACCCATGGGGTAACGCTCCAGGTGCTGCAGCTAACCGTGTAGCTCTTGAAGCTTGTACACAAGCTCGTAACGAAGGTCGTGACCTTGCTCGTGAAGGTGGCGACGTAATTCGTTCAGCTTGTAAATGGTCTCCAGAACTAGCAGCAGCTTGTGAAGTTTGGAAAGAAATCAAATTTGAATTCGATACTATTGACAAACTATAATCTTTTTTTTATTTATTAACAAAGTACGGGTTAAATACCTGTGCTTTGTTTTTTGTGTTCTTTTGTACCAAACACAGTAAACCAATCAATGAACATCACATAAAAATGTGAGCATATTTTGTGATATATAACTTACTATAGAGATACCCCTTACCTCGAACTATGTTGTAGTTCCCTTTTGTTTTTTGTTATTTTCTTCCTTTGGTTTCGTTTCCCTTCTTTTTAGTTCCCCTACTTTTTGTTTCCCTTCGTCCCTCTTCGAGGGAAGAAAAAGTCGTTTGCCGTAGGCAAAAAGAAGGGGAGTTTATTTCTTTCAAAGAAAGAAATTACATTGTTTTTTTTCCCTTCGTCCCTCTTCTTTTTGCCTTCCCCGAAGGGGACTTTTTCTTCCTTTGGTACCCCGCAGGGGACAAGAAACAAACGGGAAGAAAAAGTAGTTATAAAGCTATGCTTTATACAAAACGGGAAGAAAAAGTAGTTATAAAGCTATGCTTTATACAAAACGGGAAGAAAAAGTAGTTATAAAGCTATGCTTTATACAAAACGGGAAGAAAAAGTAGTTATAAAGCTATGCTTTATACAAAACGGGAAGAAAAAGTAGTAAAACACTAACTACTTTTTCGTCCCCGAAGGGGAGTTTGCCATAGGCAAAAAGAAGGAATCCCGAAGGGGGTTCTCCTTTGGTCTCGTTCCCCTTCTTTTTGCCTTCCCCAGAGGGGACTTTTTCCCGTAGGGAAACAAAAAGAAGGGGAACGTTTTTTCTGTTTTCGTCCCCGAAGGGGAGTTTGCCATAGGCAAAAAGAAGTATTGTTTCCCTTCGTCCCTCTTCTTTTTGCCTCCCCTTTGTTTTTTTTTTCTTTTATTTTCTTCCTCTGGAAGAAAAAAACCAAAGGAAGAAACATAGGCAAAAGACTTTTTCTTCCCTCGAAGAGGGACGAAGGGAAACAAACGGGAAGAAAAAGTAATTTCTTCTTCTTCCCTCGAAGAGGGACGAAGAAAAAAAGAAAAAAAAAAACTCCCCTTCTTTTTGTTTCCCTTCGTCCCTCTTCGAGGGAAGAAAAAGTAGGCAAACGACTTTTTCTTCCCTCGAAGAGGGACGAAGGGAAACAAAAGGTAAGAAAAAGTAGTATCTTCCTTTGGACGAAACAAAGGCAATATTTTAGTTCCCCGCAGGGGAAAAGAAAATGAAGAAAATAACAGAGCGTTTTTTTAAGAAATAACTACTACTGTTCCTTTGGGGCCTTTTAATTTCTTAAAAAAAACAAAGTTTTTTTAAAGAAAATAACGTAAGGGATTTTAAATACTCCATGCTGTGCTTTCCTCCTTGGGAAGCAGAAGCCGGGTACATCAAAAAATCGCTTTATTTATTTTGCGTTAATATTTTTTTATTGTAGAATCTTTTTTGATTTGCCTTTTGTTCAAGGTGATCTTGGGGCCTTCACTACACAACTAGAGTGTTATTGCTTTAAACTATTTAAATACTTTTTCTTATTATTAAATAAACTTTAAAATTTAATAGATATTATTTTGTTTTTTTTATATAATATAATTAGTCTAATGCGGATGTAACTCAATCGGTAGAGTGCGATCCTTCCAAGTTCGAGGTTGTGGGTTCGAGTCCCATCATCCGCTATACTTATTTCTAAAACAGCTAAAATATATCCATATTTATTATTACCTTTTATCTACTACCTTTTTTTATAAAGCATATTTTAATGCATTTTAGACAATATTTTAGCCTTTTTTATTGATTTAAGGAATTTATTTTACTGCTTTGCATAAAATAAATTAGAAATACTAGTCACTAAATAAAATTAGTTTAATCACTTTAAACTAGCTTAAGGAAAAAAGTATTTTGTTTTCCTTTTTTCCTTTAAAACTAAAAAGCATTAAACTTTGTAGTCACAGAAAAATAAGATACTTTACTTTTCTTCCCCCTTCTTTTTGTTAGAGGTAAATCTACATAGTTTAATCTTGTATTTAAAAGTAGAATTTTTAACGTTTTAGAATAAAATTCTATATAAAGACACGAAAACTTATATATATTTGTAGAATAAGTTTTTTGTCTTTTATCTTTTTTCTTTTTTTATGGCAATGCGCACACCTGAAGAACTTAGCAATCTTATTAAAGATTTAATTGAACAATACACTCCAGAAGTGAAAATGGTAGATTTTGGTATCGTTTTCCAAGTTGGTGACGGTATTGCTCGTATTTATGGTTTAGAAAAAGCGATGTCAGGTGAATTACTTGAATTTGAAGATGGTACCCTTGGTATTGCACTTAACTTAGAAGCAAACAACGTAGGTGCTGTATTATTAGGTGATGGTTTAAAAATCACAGAAGGTAGCCGAGTTCGTTGTACAGGTAAAATTGCTGAAATTCCAGTAGGTGAAACTTATTTAGGCCGTGTAGTTGATGCTTTAGCACGTCCAGTAGATGGTAAGGGTGCTATTGTAACAAAAGATAGTCGTGCTATTGAATCTCCAGCTCCTGGTATTGTTTCTCGTCGTTCTGTTTATGAACCATTAGCAACTGGTCTAGTTGCTGTAGATGCTATGATTCCTGTTGGTCGTGGTCAACGTGAATTAATCATTGGTGACCGTCAAACAGGTAAAACAGCTATTGCAGTTGATACTATTCTAAACCAAAAAGGTAAAGGTGTTATTTGTGTTTATGTAGCTATTGGTCAAAAAGCTTCATCAGTTGCTCAAGTATTAAATACTTTAAAAGAACGTGGTGCTTTAGATTACACTATTATCGTAATGGCTAACGCTAACGAACCGGCTACATTACAGTACTTAGCTCCGTATACTGGTGCTACTTTAGCTGAATACTTCATGTATACAGGTCGTCCTACTTTAACAATTTATGATGACTTATCAAAACAAGCGCAAGCTTACCGTGAAATGTCATTATTACTTCGCCGTCCTCCAGGTCGTGAAGCTTACCCAGGTGACGTATTCTATCTACACTCACGTTTATTAGAACGCGCGGCTAAATTAAGTAATGCACTTGGTGAAGGTAGTATGACAGCTCTTCCTATTGTTGAAACACAAGAAGGTGACGTATCTGCTTATATTCCAACAAACGTAATTTCTATTACAGATGGTCAAATTTTCTTATCAGCAAGTTTATTTAACTCTGGTTTACGCCCTGCTATTAACGTAGGTATTTCTGTATCTCGTGTTGGTTCTGCTGCACAACCGAAAGCGATGAAACAAGTTGCAGGTAAACTGAAACTTGAACTAGCTCAATTCGCTGAATTAGAAGCTTTCTCACAATTCGCTTCTGACCTTGACCAAGCAACTCAAAACCAATTAGCTCGTGGTGCTCGTTTACGTGAGATTTTAAAACAACCACAATCTTCTCCACTTTCAGTAGAAGAACAAGTAGCTTCTATTTATGCTGGTACTAATGGTTACTTAGATAAACTTGAAGTAGGACAAGTACGTTCTTACTTATCTGGTTTACGTAGTTATTTAGCTAATAGCTACCCGAAATATGGTGAAATTTTACGTTCGACTTTAGCTTTTACTCCTGAAGCAGAAGGTTTAGTTAAACAAGCTATTGCTGAATATTTCGAAGAATTTAAATCTCAAGCTAAAGCTGCTTAATAATGACAAGTACGAGGTTTTAGTATCACTGTAGTTTTACAATAAAATACTCCGTTATTTTCTTGTAGCTTTGTTTCTTGTCCCCTGCGGGGAATAAGAAACAAAGCTACAAGAAACAAAGCTACTTTTCCCCATAGGGGAATATCCTTTGTTTTTTTAATGTTTTGTTTCCCTTTGGGAAAAAGAAGTAAAACAATGTAATTTCTTGTTTCCCTTCGTCCCTCTTCTTTTTGCCTCCCCTTTGTTTTTTTTTCTTTTATTTTCTTCCTCTGGAAGAAAAAAACCAAAGGAAGAAACATAGGCAAAAGACTTTTTCTTCCCGTTTTGTATAAAGCATAGCTTTATAACTACTTTTTCTTCCCGTTTGTTTCTTCCTTTGGTTTTTTTCTTCCGGAGGAAGAAAATACAAGAAAAAGTCCCCTTCGGGGAAGGCAAAAAGAAGAGGGACGAAGGGAAACAAACGGCTTTTTCTTCCTTTGGTACCCCGCAGGGGACAAGAAACAAAGCTACATAGCCTCTGGTTTTTTTCTTCCGGAGGAAGAAAATAAAAGAAAAAAACCAAAGGAAGAAACTACTTTTTCTTCCCTCGCAGAGGGACTTACCTTTGGTAAAAAAAAGGGGAGGTAAAACAATTACAGAGGCAAACGAAACAACGAAGGGGACCATTTCCCCAAAGGGGACATAATTACGTCCCCTTTGGGGATACTATTGCCTAGTAGCCAATCTAATACAGTTGTTGTTCATTGTGAAGAAACAAATAGTTTCTCTGGGCCATAAACAACTATATAGATAAGAACTTTTTTTGTAGTTTATTTTTTTTTCTAAGTGCTTACTAACGTAAATTTACTTCATGAGTAACGCGTAGCTTCAAAACGCCCTCCCCTTTGAGTCGAATTTATAGATAGTACCCGAAGAGGAACATAATAATAGTACAAATCACTTAAAGTTAATTATTAGCTGTACTTTTTACAGCTAGACTTTGTATATATAAATCAAAGTATATGTAAATATAAAAAACCTAAACCTAAGACCTAGCTTAACTATCCTTCTACCCTTATCTAAAATTAATCATGATGATGTGGTAGCGGATAATATAGTTTTACAATAATGTTTCAATTATCCTCAAAGGGGATGTAAAGGTATTTAACTTTACTATTATAAAAAAAAGTTGTAGTTTATCGTTTGCCTCCTTTTCTTCGTTTGCCTACGTTTCTTCCTTTGGAAGAAAAAAACAAAAAGAAGGGGGTTTACCTTCGGTAAAAAGAAAGCACACCACGGAGTATTAACATCACCGTCCCCTTGAAGGATGAGAGCATAGGCCAACTAAAGTTTTAAACTTGTTTTACATGCCCTTCGGGAATGTAAAATAAGGACACGCGTCCTTTTACTGTCCCCTTCGGGGAAAGAAAATAAAATAGAGGGTTAAGCTAATATATTTTGTTTAGCTATTTACAGTACAAAGAAAATTTTTGCTTAAAAAAGTATGTTAACATTAAAAATTTTTGTTTATACAGTAGTAACGTTCTTTGTTTGTTTATTTATTTTTGGTTTCTTATCAAATGACCCTGCTCGTAGCCCAGGTAAAAATTTAGACTAATAAATTAAATGTTAAATTGTTTTTTGTAAAATAGACAGACAATTTAACATTTGAAAAAACAACTAAGCTTTTTACCATTGTTGGTAAAAAGCTAGTTTTATTTTTCTTTTTACTATAAGCTTCACCACCTTTTTTCGGAGGGGGCGTTGTTTACCAAGGCCCAAGTTAAGCTACTTTGTCGCTTATTTAGCATAATTATATAAATATATCTTATCTTAGTAGCAGATCTGTTGTTTGACAAAGTTTCTTTTTGTAGCGTAACTCCTCCACTGTTCGTTCACCTTCAAGGATTGAAATGTGCAAAGCTATGAACGTAACAATTGTTAGGAGATGTTATATTAGCTTAATAGTATTTATATACCTCTAACGAGGATCTTTGATCGTCCCCCTTCTTTTCTATTCCCCCTACGGTTCGTCCCCAAAGGGGAGTTTCTTGTCCCCTTTGTTTTTTTTTTCTTCCAAAGGAAGAAATAACGAAAAAACCCAACGAAAAAAAGAAAAGAAAAGAAACGAAAACAATTCTTTTCTTCCAAAGGAAGAAACTCCCCAAAGGGGACGAACAAAAAGAAGGGGAAAAGAAATGTAGGCGGTATTTCTTCCAAAGGTTTTTTTAGTGTTTTGTTTACCTTCTTTTTAGTTTCCCTTCGTCCCTCTTCTTTTTGCCTTCCCCGAAGGGGACTTTTTCTTCCTTTGGTTTTTTTCTTGTATTTTCTTCCTCTGGAAGAAAAAAACCAGAGGCTATGTAGCTTTACTTCCCCTTCTTTTTGCCTTTCCCCGAAGGGGACGGCAAACGGCTTTTTCTTCCTTTGGAAGAAACAAAGCTACAAGAAAATAAAAGAAACAAACGGGAAGAAAAAGTAGGTAAACTAAAAAGAAGTAAAACAATTACGTCGTTTTTTTCTTCCAGAGGCTATGTAGCTTTACATCCCTTTCAGGGTGTAAAGCTACAAGAAAATAAAAGAAAAAAACCAAAGGTTGTTCCCCTATGGGGAAAAGTAGCTTTACTCCCCTTCTTTTTGTTTCCCTTCGTCCCTCTTCGAGGGAAGAAAAAGTAGGCAAACGGCTTTTTCTTCCTTTGGAAGAAACAAAGCTACAAGAAACTACTTTTTCTTCCCTTTTGCCTTCCCTTTCTTTTTGCCTACTTTTTCTTCCCTCGAAGAGGGACGAAGGGAAACAAACGACTTTTTCCCGTAGGGAAACAAAAAGAAGAGGGACTTACCTACTTTTCTTCTTTTTCTTCTAAAATATTGCCAAAGGCAATACTTTGGAAGAAAACAGAAAAAACGTTGTTTTTTTATTTTGCCGTCCCCTCTGGGGAAGGCAAAAAGTAGGGGAACTAAAAAGAAGGGAAACAAAAAGAAGGGAAACAAAACGAAATTACTACTACGAAGTTTCTTAAAAAAAACTAAAGCTACAAAAGCAACGTACCTAGAAAAAAAATAAACTACAACCATTTTTATAGTATCTATATAGTATGGTTGAATTTGCTTTAGTAATTAAATTAAAAAATTACAGCGAGGGATTGGCTAAAGGTGTTAAAGCCACCTCATCCCTTTTCAATAACCGAAGGGATGAGTAAAATGGGCCCTTTTTTGCTTAACCGCTATTAAATACTTACAGCACCCAAAGTGCTAGGTTAGCGTTCATCTAACCATGCTGGCCACAGATCTATGCAAGCAACATGAGCTGTCGTGCACTTAGATCGGACAATTAAACATCTAATCACCCTAACCTTCGTTCCCCTTTAGGGAAAGAACATCTAAAACTTGGAGTACCAGTTAACATACGATCTCCTTCGGGTTAACAACCATGTTTTACATACTCGTCAGAAGAACTATGTTATAGTCGATTATTATACTATCTATATGGTATGCTCCGCACGCCCAAAAAAAAGAAAAAAAGTTTGCTCTGCACAGTTAGGTTCTTTCCCCGAAGGGGAACGATTTTGCCTTTGGCAAAAAGAAAATACTCGTTAGAGGTAAAACAACTTCAATAAAAAAAGTTGTAGTTTGTCGTTATTTTCTTCCTATGGAAGAAAAACTTTGTTTCCCTTCTTTTTAGTTTACCTACTTTTTCTTCCCTCGAAGAGGGACTTACCTTCTTTTCTTTATCCCTGCTTTTCTTTTCCCTACGGGAAACCAAAGGAGAACGAAACTTTGCCGTCCCCTTTGGGGAAGGCAAAAAGTAGGGGAACTAAAAAGAAGGGAAACAAAACACTAAAAAAAACAAAGGGGAAGGCAAAAAGAAGGGGAACCAAAAACAAAGGAAGAAATAACCCAAATACATCCCCTTCGGGGATGTAAGCGTTTTTTGTTAAAAAACTTTCTTTTTCTTCCAAAGGAAGATAATAACGGAGCGTTTTTTTACAAAAAATAAAGGGAAACTACAACGTAGTTCAAAATAAAAAATTATGAATAAACATACATTTAGCAAAATAAAAAAAGTACGTGACATTATTCCAACTGTATATAAAACAAAACTATTTCAACTGTCATCACATGATTTACCTTTCAATTTACATAGAGATGCTTTTAATCAAACAAAGCCTACGTTACTGAAAGCACATGGTGACAAGCATAATGTTTTGTTACTTAATGATTCTTTACGCCCTAGTAACAAGAGTTACTTATCACGTTTCCCCTTTGGGGACGTAAAGCAAAGTAATCGTAATTTAGTTACATATGTGAGTAAACGTGATAGTAGTTACTATACAGATAAAGATAAAGTGGTTTCAATTACCTATGAAGAAATTGGGTTGTTTCCTCGCTCATTTAGCCGTGTTTTAGATCGTTTTTTAAAACAACTTTTTTCAGATGTTGATAATTTGGTAATTCAAGAATACCGTTTTTATCGTTACTTATTTTTAACAACGCTTAAAACTATTTTTATACTCTTTTTTGTACCATTTTTAGTAAATTTTGCAGCAAAAAATTATGTTGTAAAACCTATAACTGAATATTTTTGGAATACGAGTCATCCTGAAATTTTTCTAAATTCATACGAGCAAAAACGTGCTTTTGCTGAATTAGAAAAATTTGAAGAAAAAATTTATTTTGAGACATTAGTAGAATCGCATAGTCAACATTCCCTTTCTTTTAAAACTAAAGAAAATAGTGTGGACAATTATTATTCAAATGGGTCATTACACTTACAATTTACTCCTGAATCTAATGCCATAAAGTCACAAACACAAGCATTTGTTGGGGCGAATACTTGGAACAACGTTGGTGATATTAAAAAAAAGCTAGAACTTGGTTCCCCTTCTTTTTTTTTCCCCTTCTTTTCTATTCCCCCAAAAGGGGAAACGGAGGCTTTTCCCCCTTTGGGGGAAGAATTTGCCATCCCCAAAGGGGAAGGCAAAAAGAAGGGGGAACAAAACTTTATCCCTTCTGGGGAAGTAGGTTCAATAATTCCTGATTTTTCCTCAGTTCAAGCGGAGCGCAAGGGTAGTGACATTACATTAGGATTTGAACAACATGAATATTTTGGTCTAAACCCAAGTACATTACAAAAACAAAAAGTGGAGGGACAAATTCCTGTTGAGTATAAAGCAAAAGTTGAAACAACTAGAAATAATTCGATACGTAAAAATAAAGATATTTCGAAAATCTATCAAGAAAAAACTATAGAATTAGCTACTTATTATAATAATCATAGCATTGAAGCAATTACTAATTTTTTTGCAGATCTTTTAAGTTTATGTACACTTTTATATTTATTAATTACACTTGAAATTCAAATAAATATTACAAAATCATTTTTATTAGAAGTTTTTTTTGGTTTAGATGATAGTAAAAAATCTTTATTAATCCTATTAATAACAGATTTATTAGTGGGTTACCATTCTTCAAATTTATGGGAATTATTTTTTGAATTTATATTTAATCACTATGGTATTCCAGAAAGTCAAACTGGGATTTTTTTATTGGTTGCTACTCTTCCAGTTTTATTAGATGTTCTATTCAAGTATTTAATATTCCGTCATTTAAATCGTTCATCACCTGCTACCGTAGCAACGTATCAAGCTATTATAGAATAATTATAATTAGCTTCTATAGTATATAATGTTTTTCCGGTTAACTAAAGTTGGTAGCTAAGTAGCTTTACGATTACGTCCCCAAAGGGGAATACATTCCCCTTATTTTCTTTTCTTCCAAAGGCTATTCCCCTATGGGGAAAAGTAGCTTTGTTTCTTGTAGCTTTGTTTCTTGTCCCCTGCGGGGTACCAAAGGAAGAAAAAACCCCGAAGGGGACTTTTTCTTTTATTTTCTTGTAGCTTTGTTTCTTGTCCCCTGCGGGGTACCAAAGGAAGAAAAAGCCGTTTGTTTCCCTTCGTCCCTCTTCTTTTTGCCTTCCCCGAAGGGGACTTTTTCTTCCTTTGGTACCCCGCAGGGGACAAGAAACAAACGGGAAGAAAAAGTAGGCAAAAAGAAGGGGAGTAAAGCTACATAGCCTCTGGTTTTTTTCTTCCAGAGGAAGAAAATAAAAGAAAAAAACCAAAGGAAGAAACAAAGCTACAAGAAACAAAGCTACAAGAAAATAAAAGAAAAAGTCCCCTTCGGGGTGTAAAGCTACGTAGCCTTTGGAAGAAAATAAAAGTTTTTTTAAAGAAATTAAAAGAAAAGAATCACCTTCGTCCCCCTTTGGGGGAAGAACCGTAGAGGAACAAAAAAAAGAAAAAAAGGTAAACTTTCTTTTCCCCTTCTTTTCTTCTTTTACATCCCCTTCGGGGATGTAAGCGTTTTTTAACAAAAAAGCGCTGACAAACTACTGTTCATATTTTATGTCCCCGAAGGGGATGTAAAACTAAAGTATTAATCGAGGATTGCATCATAGTTTTTATATAGTATATTTTATATCCCCGAAGGGGAACTACGTTGAAGCTTTTTATAGGAAAATTACAAATAAACGTAGCAGAACACTGTTTGGTCCAAGGTTAAGCGTTCTTTACATTTTGTTTATAAAGACGTGTTTGTTTACAGATCTTTATGTCTTAAATTATAGAAGCAAGTTACAGATACTATAAAATGAGAATCATTGTTTAACTAGAAAATGCTTATACTGTAAAATATTTTTAACAACCACTTTTTCTAATATATAATATATTTTGGTTGTTATCGATTTTATTGATTCATTTAGGAGGAAATAAAATGAACCCTATCGTAGCTGCTGCTTCTGTTATATCTGCTGGTCTTGCTGTTGGTTTAGCTGCTATTGGTCCTGGTATGGGTCAAGGTACTGCTGCTGGTTACGCAGTTGAAGGTATTGCACGTCAACCTGAAGCTGAAGGCAAAATCCGTGGTGCACTTCTTTTAAGTTTCGCTTTCATGGAGTCGTTAACAATTTACGGTCTAGTAGTTGCTTTAGCACTTCTATTCGCTAACCCATTTGCTGGTTAATTTATAAAATCAATTTTTAAACCACACAGTAAAAGTTGTTAGTCAACGGCTTTTATTGTGTGTGTAAATAGGCATTCATACTAAAAATAAATATTCTTACTAGCTTTACTATATGTCTCTTCCCTCCCACCACAAAAGGGACCCACCGCAAGTTGGGTAGATTCTAAAGCTTATGCTATGCGGTGCAGGCTTCGACGACAAGCTTGTTTTCCTTATAGTTAAACTACTAGTCTTACTGTGTAAGACAACAGGATGCTCTGCGATCTTAGCAATGCTCTGATCCCCGCAAAAAAAGGATTTACGTAGTCTTCTGCTATCAAAAAAAGGTTGTCTTACTTAAGAAAAAAACATCATAATTTTTATTCTTTTCGGATATCCTTCCTTAAGAGGAAAAATTCTAGCTTAACTATTTATTTTTGTTATAGTATATAATAAGCTTTTAAAATGTTTCAGTAAAGCTTCCATTTGAGTTTTACTTGTTGCTGTATTATCACAATAAAAATTAACCCTAGCTTATAGTAACTTTCATGATGAGAAACCTGCTTCGGTGGTACTTGTTTAGATTATAGCAGGAAAAGAACAGTAGTAGTAGTAATTATGTCGTTTTTTTCTTGTATTTTCTTCCTCTGGAAGAAAAAAACCAAAGGAAGAAATGAACAGAACGAAAGTAATTGTTTTACACCCCTTCGTTTTTGCCTTAGTTTCTTCCTTTGGTTCCCCGCAGGGGACAAGAAAAAAACGACTTTTTCTTTCCTTTTGTTTATTTCTTCCAAAGGAAGAAATAAACAAAATCGTTCCTTTTAGGGATGTTGGAGTATTTTCTTTTTACCGAAGGTAAACCCCCTTCTTTTTAGTTTTTTTCTTTTATTTTCTTCCTCTGGAAGAAAAAAACCAAAGGCTATGTAGCTTTGTTTCTTATTCCCCGCAGGGGACAAGAAACAAAGCTACAAGAAATTACATAGTTTAACTATGTCCCCGTCCCCGAAGGGGAGTTTTTGTTTGTTTCTTTCAAAGGAAGAAATTACATAGTTTAACTACGTTAAACAACTTCCCCAGAGGGGACGAAAAGGAGGCAAACGAACAAATTATTTTCTTTAAAAAACTTTGTTGGTTATTTCTTAAAAAAACGCTCTGTTATTTTCTTCTTTTAGAAGAAATTAAAAGAAGGCAAAACTTTGGAAGAAATAACCTAACGAAATAACGAACGTTAGTTGGTTTACCTTCTTTTTAGTTTCCCTTCGTCCCTCTTCTTTTTGCCTTCCCCGAAGGGGACTTTTTCTTCCTTTGGTTTTTTTCTTGTATTTTCTTCCTCTGGAAGAAAAAAACCAGAGGCTATGTAGCTTTACTTCCCCTTCTTTTTGCCTTTCCCCGAAGGGGACGGCAAACGGCTTTTTCTTCCTTTGGAAGAAACAAAGCTACAAGAAAATACAAGAAACAAACGGGAAGAAAAAGTAGGTAAACTAAAAAGAAGGCGAAGGGGAACGATTTTGTTTCCCTTCTTTTTACCGGAGGTAATTCCCTCTTCTTTTTGTTTCCCTTCTTTTTACCGGAGGTAAGTCCCTCTGCGAGGGAAGAAAAAGTAGTTAGTGTTTTGTTTATTTCTTGTAGCTTTGTTTCTTCCAAAGGAAGAAAAAACCCTGAAAGGGACTTTTTCTTCCTTTGGAAGAAACAAAGCTACTTTTCCCCATAGGGGAATAACCTTTGGAAGAAAAAAACAAAAAGAAGATACTCGTTAGAGGTAAAGTTACAAGGATTTTAAATTATATTATGATTAGCTTTGTTAATAGAAATAAGTTAGGTTTAACGAAAACTTAATAATGCTTATAAAACTAAAGCAATTTACTAGACTAAATTAGTTTTGCTATACAAACAAAAATTTAAGTCAGCGGCTAAAAGAGTGTCTACGATTGGATTTATAGTAGCACATTCTACGAGAACTGTAATGGTCATGTAGCTTAACTACGTACTTCAAATTTTAGTTTGGTTCATCGCCTTATGGCCAACTAAAGTATCCCTTCGGTAAAAAAACGTTGTTTTTTAACCGAAGGGGGACGAAAAAAAAGTGGGAAGTAGTTCATAATATAAAAAATGAACCTACTTCTTTTAAGGAGATGGAGGTTTGTTCATTACTTACTTATTACGTTTTATTAGATATGATATTTTTATTTGATATTTTAGTTAGTTAAATTTTAGTTATTAGGAATTTTTTCTTATTTTATGGTTTTTTTACCAGATAACATTTTAATTCTAGGCCATGGCGGTTTTGGTTTTAATACAAACGTTTTTGAAACGAATATTATCAACTTAGCAGCAGTAGTAGGTATTGTAGTTTCTTTTGTAGGTAAAAATCTAACTTCTTTATTAGAAGATCGTAAAAATACAATTGTAAAAAACTTACAAGAAGCAAATCAACGTGCTATTGAAGCAGAAGAAAAATTAACTGCAGCGCGTGCTCAATTAGAAATTGCTAAGAAAAAAGCACAAGAAATCCGCGAAGAAGGTGTTTTACGTGCAACTCAAGAAATTAATAACGTAGTTTCTCAACATGAACTTCGTTTAGCTCGTTTAGAAGAATTTAAACACGAAACTTTAGAGTTTTATCAACAAAAAGCTTTTAAACAAGCGTATGTGTATGTTATTAATAAAATTATGACACGTGTTCGTGAACGCTTAACAAAAGGTTTAGATTCTACATATCATGTAGTTGTTAACAATTTTTATGTGTCTCGTTTTACACAGTTTTAAACTGTAAAGCTACAAGAAATTAAAAGTAGTCATTCCCCTTTGTTTTTTTTAGTGTTTTGTTTCCCTTCGTCCCTCGAAGAGGGACGAAGGGAAACAAAAGACGTAATTATGATTAAAAAAAAGATATATTTTTGGTTTTGTGTATCGCTTGACTGCTGTGTTTCTTCTCAGAGCTTCTTCTTCGGTTATACGGAGCATCCCCTTTGGGGATGCTCCGTATAACCGAAGAACAGTAGTAGTTATTTCTTCCTTTGGAAGAAATTACAACAACAGATACCAGGCGTTTTAAAGAAAAACGCATTTATATAAATAAGCTTATTTTAAATTCCCGCCTTTTGGGTTCGCAAAAGCGAGTATCTATTTGTCAATTTTTGATATTACGGGTTTTATTTGACACTCACACCATAATAGGTTCTAACTATTAGGGATTTTATCAGCAATAAAGGTTTAGTTTTTTAGTAACCTCGAAAGGGTAAGGTTTCCTGTTATTTGATTTTCTTTTTTTTAAGCTATGTACCTTTAGTTAAAGATACGGTGCGGCTCGTTTCTCTTAACCCTAAAGTGAAATTCTTTATGCTCTTCTCTAGAGATCATAGGCCTTGTGTCTAGTAAGGGGCTACATTGATTCGTTCCTCATCCTGTGGTTAGGGAAGGAAGCCAAGGAGCTGTGTGGTGGGATACTATCATGCACAATTCTGAAAGAGAAGTATATGTATATGCTGGCAACAGTATTGCTGACTCAACCCTTAATTAAGTTTACGCATTTTATTCTTGCTATTAGAGTTTAAAAGAGTAAGGCTATTTTAGTCACTTACCGCTTTGAATACTTTAGTAGCAAAATGTTTAACGATACAGGTACATTTTTATATGGTATAGAAAATATACTATATAGATACGACCCCCCTAAGGGGTATAGAAAATAAATAGCTTTCGTTTCCCCAAGGGGAACGATTTTGCCTTTGGCAAAAAGAAAAGACTCGTTAGAGGTATAAGCATATCCTCTATCTTTTTGTCCCCAAAGGAACAGTAGTTGTTATTTCGCCCCTTCGGGGTTATTTCTTCCTTTGGAAGAAAACAACAAAAAAAACTTTGTTTTTTTAAAGAAAAGACTCACCTTCGGTCCCCCTTCTTTTTTTTTTGTTTCGTTGTTTCTTCCTTTGGAAGAAAAGAAACAAAAAATGCTCCGTTATGGTTATTTCTTCCCAAGTTTTGTTAATTTCTTCCTTTGGAAGAAAAAAACAAAAACAAAGGAAAAAAAAACTTTGGAAGAAAACATATCCCTGCTTTTCTTATTTTTCTTTTCCCCTGCGGGGAACTAAAATATAGTTTCCCTTCGTCCCTCTTCGAGGGAAGAAAAAGTCGTTTTGTATAAAGCATAGCTTTATAACTACTTTTTCTTCCCTCGAAGAGGGACGAAGGGAAACAAAAAGAAGGGGAGTTTTTTTCTTCCTTTGGAAGAAAAGAAAGAAAAGTACATCATAATTGGCTTTTTCTAAGATAACTAAAAAACTTTAGTTAGCAGTTAGACTGCTGTTTGAAGTAAATAAAAATTAGATTTTTTTATCGTATTACTCTGCAGTTTAGTTTTTAACATTGAGTGTCAAAAACTAAAATCCTTTAAAATAGGTCTTTTGACTTATTTTTTATTAAAAATTTTATGGCAAAACAAACACGAAAATTAACAACAAATAAAACAAAAAAGAAAGTTTTTAGAGGTGTCGTTCATATTCAAGCAGGGCATCATAACACAATCGTAACAATTACAAATATTCGTGGTGAAGTTCTATGTTGGAGCTCTGCTGGTGCTTGTGGTTTTAGAGGTAAACGTAAATCAACTAGTTTTGCTGCAAAAAAAGCAGCTGAAACAGTAGCACGTAAATCACGTGATTTTGCTATGAAAGCGGCTAAAATTTTAGTAACAGGTCCAGGGCAAGGTCGTGAAAGTGCTATTCGTGAGATTTTTAAAGCTGGTATTAAAGTAAGTGTTATCCGTGAAAAAACAGGTATTCCACACAATGGTTGTCGTTCTCCGAAAAAACGTAGCGTTTAATGTAATTTAATAGAGTTGTAGTTCATTGTTGTTTTCATCTTGGTAGCTTTACATAAAAACAAGAGTATTATCGTCCCCTCTGGGGATGTCGTTTCCCTAAAAGGAATGATTTTGTTTCCCGTCTTTTTACCAAAGGTAATTCCCTCTTCTTTTGCCCTAGTTATAAAGCTATGCTTTATACAAAACAGGAAGAAAAAGTCTTTTGTTTCCCTTCGTCCCTCTTCGAGGGAAGAAAAAGTAGGCAAACGGTATTGCCTTTGGCAATACTTTGGTTTTTTTCTTCCAGAGGCTATGTAGCTTTGTTTCTTCCAAAGGAAGAAACAAAGCTACAAGAAAATAAAAGAAAAAAACGACTTTTTCCCGAAGGGAAACAAAACACTAAAAAAAACAAAGGGGAGTTTCTACCTTCTTTTTGCCTACTTTTAATTTCTTCCAAAGGCTATTCCCCTATGGGGAAAAGTAGCTTTGTTTCTTGTAGCTTTGTTTCTTCCAAAGGAAGAAAAAACCCTGAAAGGGACTTTTTCTTTTATTTTCTTGTAGCTTTACTTCCCCTTCGGGGCTTTTTCTTCCTTTGGAAGAAACAAAGCTACATAGCCTCTGGAAGAAAAAAACCAAAGGAAGAAACAAAGCTACTTTTCCCCATAGGGGAATAACCTTTGGAAGAAAAAGTCCCCTTCGGGGTGTAAAGCTACAAGAAAAAAACAAACTCCTCTTCGGGGACGAAAAAAAAACAGAGGAAGAAAATAATGGAGCGTTTTTTATTGTTTTCGTTTTTTTTCTTAAAAAAAACTTTGTTTTTTTACAAAAAACAATTTAATTAAAAAAACTAAGTGTTTTTTTAATTAAATTAACTCCCCTTTGGGGATGAAAAAGAAGAAAAAAACTACTTTTTGCCTTCTTTTAATTTCATCATTTCTTCCTTTGTTTTTGCCTTTGGCAAAACAAAGTTTTTTTTCTTGTTTGTTTTTTTAAAGAAATAACCAACAAAGTTTTTTACTCTTTTCTTCCAAAGGAAGAAACAACGAAACTCCGTAGTGGTAATTTCTTCCAAAGGAAGAAATAACTTTTCTTTTCCCTGCTTTTAATTGCTTCCAAAGGAAGAAAAAAAACTTTGTTTTGCCAAAAGCAAAAACAAAGGTTATTCCCCTATGGGGAAAAGTAGCTTTACTCCCCTTCTTTTTGCCTACTTTTTCTTCCCGTTTGTTTCTTGTCCCCTGCGGGGTACCAAAGGAAGAAAAAGTCCCCTTCGGGGAAGGCAAAAAGAAGAGGGACGAAGGGAAACAAACGGCTTTTTCTTCCTTTGGTACCCCGCAGGGGACAAGAAACAACGAACGTTAGTTGGTTTACCTTCTTTTTAGTTTCCCTTCGTCCCTCTTCTTTTTGCCTTCCCCGAAGGGGACTTTTTCTTCCTTTGGTTTTTTTCTTGTATTTTCTTCCTCTGGAAGAAAAAAACCAGAGGCTATGTAGCTTTACTTCCCCTTCTTTTTGCCTTTCCCCGAAGGGGACGGCAAACGGCTTTTTCTTCCTTTGGAAGAAACAAAGCTACAAGAAAATACAAGAAACAAACGGGAAGAAAAAGTAGTTATAAAGCTATGCTTTATACAAAACGGGAAGAAAAAGTAGGTAAACTAAAAAGAAGGCGAAGGAGAACAAAAAAACGTCTTTTGCAACAAACTTAAAGTAAGCTAATATTAGTAACTAAAAACACAAAATAACATTACAGAATAAATATAAGACATAAAAACTAAAGCTTGATAAAAAAAAATTTTTAAGTTATAATTATTAATAATTGAATTTAATTTTTATTTTTAAAATATAATATATAGGAAGTTAATTACAACTTAATTTTTAATTAAACAACAATATAAGCTTACTATTAAAACTAACTTTCTATTGTTACCTTAACCTAATAATAATAGGAACTTGTTGTAGTTCCCCTTTGCTTTAGTTTAACTACGTTAAAGTAAAACTCTGTACTGTTCCTTTGTTTTTGCCATAGGCAAAAAGAAGAGGGACGAAGGGAAACAAAAGGGAAGAAAAAGTAGGTAAACTAAAAAGAAGGAAAACAAACTCCAACAAGTTCGCCTATCCTGTTTTCTCTTTTTATAACCCTATCTCTCTTCCGAGACTGCTTTAAATATCTAAAGTATCCCTTCGGGATTTATTTAGTTTTAGACTGTAAAACTACAATAGCCTTCGGCTATTTATCAATTATAAAACAAACCGTTTCCCACCCACCGAAAGGTGTGATGATGCATATTCGCAATAAAATCAATTATATTACATTTGGAGTATAATTTAGGAAAAATAATAGATACTACTATAGGATCTATCGACGTTTTTTGTCCCCTTTGTTTTTTTATTTCTTCCTTTGGAAGAAAAAAACGGAGGCAAACAAACAAAAAAGCTTTGAAAATAATATTTAATAGAACAATTAAAAAGAGGGTTGCTAACTCAATGGTAGAGTACTCGGCTTTTAACCGATAAGTTCTGGGTTCGAGTCCCAGGTAACCCATAATATAAATTGAAAATTGTACTAGTTCATCCCCTTACAACATCGTTAAGCTAGAATCTACCGATTGCCTTCGCCTATCTAAAGCTCTCCTTTAGGGTAAATCCCCTCCTTGTAGAGGGAGGGATTTTAATCTTTTATATTTTTCGTTTCAATCGTATTTTGCCTTTTTTCACTCTTTTTAAAATCAAAGATATAATATTACTATGTGAAAAAAAAAAATAAATAATGTAAATTTCTACTTCAACTAGGTTTTATGTCAATCTCGAAACAGGAAAAATCTCTTTAATTGATTTTATAATATAAAAAACCAATTTATCGAGACGAAGGAAAAATAATAAGCTAAGCCGGTTTTAATCAACCTTTTTTTTTATATCTAAAGAAACTTCCCATTAAGCTAACAATCCTGTCAGCTTAACAGAAGAGAAAAAAGTCTTAAAATACAAAAATTTTACAAACGGGATGCTAAAATATTAGCAACTTTGTTTTTTCGTACTCATATAATTGTTTATAGGTTTAAAATAAAACAATAACAAGCATTTTAAAATGTACTACAACCATTTTTATAATTAAACTACCTGGAAGTTGATGCTGACTTAGTAGTTTGTCAGCGTTTTTTTTTTAAACGCTTACATCCCCTTCGGGGATGTATTTGTTTCGTTGTTTCATTAGGTTATTTCGCCCCTTCGGGGTTATTTCTTGTAGCTTTGTTTCTTCCAAAGGAAGAAAAAACCCCGGAGGGGACTTTTTCTTGTATTTTCTTTAAAAAAACTTTGTTTTTTTTAAGAAAATAAAAGAAAAAAACCAAAGGAAGAAACAAAGCTACTTTTCCCCATAGGGGAATAACCTTTGGAAGAAAACAACAAAAAAAACGCTTATTTTCTTCTTTTGTTTTTTGTTTCCCTTCTTTTTAGTTTACCTACTTTTCTTTTCCCTGCTTTTCTTCTTTTTCTTGTATTTTCTTCCTCTGGAAGAAAAAAACTAAAATATTGCCAAAGGCAATACTTAGGTTCCCCGCAGGGGAAAAGAAAACATTCCCTGCTTTTCTTCTTTTTCTTGTATTTTCTTCCTCTGGAAGAAAAAAACTAAAATATTGCCAAAGGCAATACTTCGGAAGAAAACATTCCCTGCGGGAGACCGACGGGGAACGAGACCAAAGGAGAACGAAACCTTAGGGGAACTAAAAAGAAGGGAAACAAACAGTATTGCCAAAGGCAATACTTTGGTTTTTTTCTTCCAGAGGAAGAAAATAAAAGAAAAAAACGGGAAGAAAAAGTCCCCAAAGGAACAGTAGTAATTTCTTAAAAAAAACGAAAAAAAGCGTTTTTTATGTTTTCTTCCAAAGGAAGAAACAACTTTTAATTTCTTTAAAAAAACTTTGTTTTTTTAAAGAAAACAATAAAAAAATTTTGTTTTTCTTCTAAAAGAAGAAAATAACAGAGCGTTTTTTTAAAGAAATCTTCTTTTCTTCCTTTGGAAGAAACAATGAATTGCCATCCCCAAAGGAACAGTAGTTGTTATTTCTTAAAAAAAACTTTGTTTTTTATGTTTTCTTCCAAAGGAAGAAATAACGGAATTATAACGTAGTTAAACTATGTCCCCGTCCCCGAAGGGGAGTTTTTGTTTTTTTCTTCCAAATGAAGGAATTAGATAGTTTAACTACTTTAAACTACTTCCCCAGAGGGGACGAAAAGGAGGCAAACTTTCTTTTCTTCCAAAGGAAGAAACAACAAAAAGAAAGAGGAAATAAACCACGTTTTTTTACAAAAAACAAAGGAGAACTACAACGTAGTTCATTTGTTTTATAAACTTCTAAAGCTTGGATTACTCAGTTAGCCGCATTATATTCTTCGTGCAAACAATTAAATAGATGAAATTACGTTACACTGTAGACTATTCAACTCTACTATAATTGCGATTTAACCAGTGGTTGAAAAAAAACCTCACCCTTTTTATGCTTTCAATTTTCCTATTATTCTTCAGCCGTAGGATGTCGTAACAAATAAAGTTAATTCAAAACCCCTAATCTATGTTTTTGTCTAATAACTTGTGCTTTATATATAGGAAATCCATTTTTTTAAAAAAATAAGAAAAAGAATTTAAGTTTGAATACATTAAATTAGTAAAAACATTTGTAAAATTTTTTGTTTGTATGAGCCAGACAAAGCAAAAGTAAGTAAATCTCTTTTGGAGTACATCGTTGTATTAGCACATCGAAAATCTATCGATAAGCCTTGTTGTGCTTTCCCCTAATGGGTATATTAATATACGTCCCCGAAGGGATACTTTAGAATCTATAGAATATAGTATATTCTAGAGATTACTCGTAAAGCGATTTAATACAAGAGGATATCATATAGCTTAATGGAGGTTGGAACTTTCTTTTATTAAAAATTTTTAACATTTTACAAATATTGTAACTTAGTTACATTTAAAATTAAGCTGATTTTAGACTCAAAATAAACTTATAATATAACATATAATAGAAATAGTAAACTCTAGTTGTAGTTTGTCGTCGTTTTTTTCATCCCCGAAGGGGAGTTTTTTTCTTTCTTTTTTTCTTCTAGAAGAAGAAATTACTTTTTCTTCCCGTTTGTTTCTTCCTTTGGAAGAAAAAGTCCCCTTCGGGGAAAGGCAAAAAGAAGAGGGACGAAGGGAAACAAACGGCTTTTTCTTCCTTTGGTACCCCGCAGGGGACAAGAAACAAAGCTACAAGAAACAAAGCTACAAGAAACAAAGCTACTTTTCCCCATAGGGGAATAGCCTTTGGAAGAAAAAAACAAAAAGAAGTATTGTTTCCCGAAGGGAAACAATACTTTGGAAGAAAACAACAAAAAAAACTTTGGCAAAAAGAAAAGAAGGGCGTACGCTACTAAAAATAAAAGAAATTTTGCTGTGCTCTGCACTTGTTATAAGCAATGTTTTCACTCTAGTTTACATTCCCCTTGGGGAATGTAAAGCGTTTGTTAATTGTTAATCCGTTTCTTGTTTTATTATAAGCTATCCTACTTTGTTATATTATTTTAGTTTCAAACTGACAAATAAGCTAAAATCTTAATCTTTCTAGAAAAAATCAAAAACCTCTTTTATGTACACTTTAAAATCTAAAGTTACTACACATGCAAAGCACCTTATTTTTAGTACTAAAACCAAGCAATATAATACAGAACTATGTTGTTCTACACCGTTTTTACCTCAAAAAGAAAAAGAAACTAAAGCTCCTAACGTAAAAACCGAAAAAAAAATAATTTTTGATAATATCCAACAAACACATTTTTTAAATGGATTATTTGAGTGTGAAACGGGGAATTATCATACATTTTGTCCTATTAGTTGTGTTGCTTGGCTATATCAAAAAATAGAAGATAGTTTTTTTTTAGTTATAGGTACTAAAACGTGTGGCTATTTTTTACAAAATGCTTTAGGTGTTATGATTTTTGCTGAACCTCGTTATGCAATGGCTGAATTAGAAGAAAGTGATATATCAGCTCAATTAAATGACTATAAAGAATTAAAACGTTTGTGTTTACAGATTAAACAAGATAGAAACCCAAGTGTTATTGTATGGATTGGAACTTGTACAACTGAAATTATAAAAATGGATTTAGAAGGAATGGCACCTCGTTTAGAAGCAGAAATAGGTTTACCTATTGTTGTAGCGCGTGCTAATGGCTTAGATTATGCTTTTACACAAGGTGAAGACACTGTTTTATCAGCAATGGCTTTAGCTTCTTTAAAATCAAAAAATGTAGTAGGCAATCTAGAACAAAGTACACCTTCTAACACTGGAGGTTTAACAACAGCTAACACCAATTCTTTAGTTTTATTTGGTTCTGTTCCAAGTACAGTAGCAACACAATTAACATTAGAATTAAAAAGAGAAGGTATTACTGTATCAGGTTGGTTACCATCACAACGTTATCAAGATTTGCCCGTTTTTAATAAAGATACTTTTGTTTGTGGCATTAATCCTTTTTTAAGTCGTACTGCTACTACATTAATGCGTCGTAGTAAATGTACTTTAATTTGTGCTCCATTTCCTATAGGGCCTGATGGTACTAGAGTTTGGATTGAAAAAATATGTTCAGCTTTTGGTATTAGTCCTAGTGTTAACCATACAACAGGAAAAACAAAATTACATGAACGTGAAAATGTAATTTTTGAAGGCTTAGAAGAGTATTTAAAATTAATACGTGGCAAATCGGTTTTTTTTATGGGTGATAATTTATTAGAGATTTCTCTAGCACGTTTTTTAACACGCTGTGGCATGATTGTATATGAAATAGGTATCCCTTATTTAGATAAAAGATTTCAAGCAGCTGAATTAGCTTTATTAGAACAAACATGTAAAGAAATGAATGTGCCAATGCCTAGAATTGTTGAAAAACCTGATAATTATTATCAAATTCAGCGTATTCGTGAATTACAACCAGACTTAACTATTACAGGTATGGCACATGCTAATCCATTAGAAGCTCGTGGTATAACAACTAAATGGTCTGTTGAATTTACTTTTGCACAAATCCATGGATTTACAAATACACGTGAAATTTTAGAACTTGTTACACGTCCTCTTAGACGTAACGTAATGTCAAATAATTCTGTAAGCATTTGTTAATTGTTATTAAACATAACGATTAGCTTAATTATTCCCCCCCTTGTTGAATAATATCCCGAAGGGGATATTTCTACTGATGTAGTCTTACTGTGTATGATTACATCGGTAGATTCTTTTTAGGGGGTAATAGTTCATATATTATATAAATATGTAGCTTTAGTTTTCCCAAGGGAAACGTTGTTGTTGTTACTGTCAGTGTTAGTGTTAGTGTTAGTGTTTTGTTTCCCTTCTTTTTACCAAAGGTAAGTCCCTCTTCTTTTTGTTTCCCTTCGGGAAAAAGTCGTTTGCCGTAGGCAAAAAGAAGGGGAAGGCAAAAGGGAAGAAAAAGAAGTAAAACAATTACAATTACGTCCCCGAAGGGGATTACAATTACTTTCCCCGAAGGGGACAATTTCCCCTTTGTTTTTGTTTCCCTTCGTCCCTCTTCTTTTTGTTTCCCTTCGTCCCTCTTCGAGGGAAGAAAAAGTAGTTATAAAGCTATGCTTTATACAAAACGGGAAGAAAAAGTAGTTATAAAGCTATGCTTTATACAAAACGACATAATTACTTTTGTTCTATTAATTTCTTCCTCTGGAAGAAAAAAACAAAGGCTCTCTTTTCTTCCTTTGTTTTTTTTAGTGTTTTGTTTCCCTTCGTCCCTCTTCTTTTTGTTTCCCTTCGTCCCTCTTCGAGGGAAGAAAAAGTAGTTATAAAGCTATGCTTTATACAAAACGGGAAGAAAAAGTAGGCAAAAAGAAGGGGAGGTAAAACAATTACAGAGGCAAACGAAACAACGAAGGGGACCATTTCCCCTTTGTTTTTGGTTCCCCTACGGTTTCCCGCAGGGATATGTTTTCTTATTTGTTTCCCTTCTTTTTACCGTAGGTAATTCCCTCTTCTTTTTGCCGTAGGTAAGTCCCTCTTCTTTTTGTTTCCCTTCGTCCCTCTTCGAGGGAAGAAAAAGTAGTTATAAAGCTATGCTTTATACAAAACGGGAAGAAAAAGTCCCCGAAGGGGAAGGCAAAAGGGAAGAAAAAGTAGTTAATGTTTTACACCCCTTCGGGGACTTTTTCTTCCCTCGAAGAGGGACGAAGGGAAACAAAACAATGTAATTTCTTTCTTTGAAAGAAATAAACTCCCCTTCGGGGACTTTTTCCCGAAGGGAAACAATATTTTAGAAGAAAAAGAAGAAAAATTGTTTCTTCCTTTGAAAGAAAAAAACGACATAATTACTATTACTATCCCCTTCAGTACGTCGTTTGCCTACGTTTCTTCCTTTAGAAGAAAAAAAAACAAAGGAACACTAGTGGTTATTTCTTAAAAAAACGCTCTGTTATTTTCTTCTTATGGAAGAAAAATAAGTTTTTTAAAGAAATTAACAAAACTTTGGAAGAAAAGAATTGCCAAAGGCAAAAAGAAGGGGAAAGAAAAGATTTTTAATACTTTTACATTTCCTCTGGGGATGTACCAGAGGATATCCCCAGAGGGGATGAAAATACTCCAACATCCCCAGAGGGGATGTAGTTTCGTTCCCCGAAGGGGAACGAAAAGAAGGAGAATGTATCAAAATATCCTCTATCGAATATTTACAATCGTAGTAAAGCTACTTACCTCTGGCTAGCATTTTTGTATGATATTCATATACTCAATCCCCAGAGGGGACGAAAATATATTCCCCTTCTTTTCTTTCCCCTTCTTTTTGTTTTTTTCTTCCAAAGGAAGAAATTAAAAGGAGGCAAACAAACCGAAGGGGAAGTAGTTCTATTATATAATAAAATATTTTTATTATACTTTTCTAGTCTGTTTCTAATAAATGCTTTTTAAAATATATCTATAGTTACTTATCAATAAAGCAAAGGATAGGCATTTAAGTGGCGTTTATTATTGCATTCCTCTAACCTCTAACGAGTATCTTCTTTTTGTTTCCCTTCTTTTTAGTTCCCCTACTTTTTGTTTCCCTTCGTCCCTCTTCTTTTTGTTTCCCTTCGTCCCTCTTCTTTTTGTTTCCCTTCGTCCCTCTTCGAGGGAAGAAAAAGTAGTTATAAAGCTATGCTTTATACAAAACGGGAAGAAAAAGTAGTTATAAAGCTATGCTTTATACAAAACGGGAAGAAAAAGTAGGCAAAAAGAAGGGGAAGGCAAAAGGGAAGAAAAAGTAGGTAAACTAAAAAGAAGGCGAAGGGGAACAAAAAGAAGGGGGAAGAAAAGTAAGAGGTAAAGCTACAGTATTTACGTCCCCTCTGGGGATGATCCCCCCCCTGCGGGGGGATATCGTTAAGCTACTAGAAAGGACTATTACGAAGTTTAAGGAAATTTTGATAAAAACAAAGGAGAGATGGCTGAGTGGTCGAAAGCGGCTGATTGCTAATCCGTTTAAGCGCGACTTGCGCTTACGAGGGTTCGAATCCCTCTCTCTCCGTAATTAAAGTAGCTTTACTACCCCTAACCTCTAACTATATCGATAGTATAAAAATTGTTGTAGTTTATTTTTTTTTATGGTTGTAGTTCTTTCTTGTTTCCCTTCGTCCCTCTTCTTTTTGCCTTCCCCGAAGGGGACTTTTTCTTCCTTTGGTACCCCGCAGGGGACAAGAAACAAACGGGAAGAAAAAGTAATTTCTTCTTCTTCCCTCGAAGAGGGACGAAGAAAAAAAGAAAGAAAATATTTTATGTCCCCGAAGGGGATGTAAAACTAAAGTATTAAGCGAGTATTGCATCGTAGTATCGTCTATTTTCTTTTATTTTCTTCCTCCGGAAGAAAAAAACCAAAGGAAGAAAAAAGTAGTGTACTCCCCGTAGGGGAATAAACGCAAGATCATGCAACCCTTCTACAAAACTAGCCTACGTGTTCCCCTTGGGGAAAGAACAGTAGTTTAACTCCGGTGTTTTGTTTGCCTTTGGCAAAAGCAAATTAATTAATTAGCAAAACCCCCCTTTGGGGGAAGAAACGCTTTCAGCTTAATATATATTTAAATAGCAGCATCAAAATGTTAGGGAATGGGGGCGTTTTGTTGTTGCATAAATATATTATGATAACCGTGTTAGTCCCTCGAAGAGGGATGAAATGTTGTTTATATATATATTAACAAATATAGCAGTGTATTTATAGTACACAGCTATATTTGTTATAAAGTAACCCCTTTCAGGGATACTTATTTTAAAACTAAAAATTAGTTCATAGATGAGTTAGAAGTAGAAGCTAAGTCTAACGGGAAGTTGTGAGCGTTACGCTCGTGCATAACTTCCATACCTAAGTTTGCGCGGTTGATGATATCAGCCCAAGTGTTAAGTACACGACCTTGTGAGTCTACTACTGATTGGTTGAAGTTGAAACCGTTTAAGTTGAATGCCATAGTTGATAAACCTAAAGCAGTGAACCAAATACCGATAACTGGCCAAGCAGCTAAGAAGAAGTGTAATGAACGAGAGTTGTTGAAAGAAGCGTATTGGAAGATTAGACGACCAAAGTAACCGTGAGCAGCTACGATGTTGTAAGTTTCTTCTTCTTGACCAAAGCGATAGCCTTCGTTAGCTGATTCGTTTTCAGTTGTTTCACGGATTAGAGATGAAGTTACTAATGAACCGTGCATAGCTGAGAATAATGAACCACCGAATACACCAGCAACACCTAACATGTGGAATGGGTGCATAAGGATGTTGTGTTCTGCTTGGAATAGGTTGGGTCAGCAGCTACGTTACCGTATACTGCTTCCGCTTCAGAACTGTGCATGATAGTTTCCCATCACACAGCTCCTTGGATAGAGTACCTAACCATCTATTGATGATATTAAGCCTCAATGTTGCTCGTCTAAGCTAGTTTTAATATCGTGACAATGTCTATGTAGGAGCTGTAGGTTTTTATATTCATCCTTACCGCCTTTAGCTCTAGGAATTATATGGTCTACCTCCAGAATGTCATCAAACGTGAACTGGGTTTTACACCAGTTACAATTGCCTTTTTGTGTTTTTAGGAGGAACGTTGTTCGAGTATTGAATGTATTATTGGTAGTAAGTCGCTTAGCCCAGTAAATTTGGTCATGGTCGTAGGGGCTGGACTCTCCTTTGACCTTGGCGTATCCGCTGAGAGGTTGTGAGTAATCAATGTGTTTAATCAGAACCGCATTATCGGTAGCAAAGGTCCACTTATTAGTGCCAATCCTGCGGAATGCCGACTTCCCTTTACCTGAAGTTTTATATACGCGCTTAGCCCATTGCCTTAGTTTAAGATATAGGAGATAGTCCATTTGTCCGAGTAGGCCCATCATGTTGGCGTCTGATTTTCCAAAATAGTTCGCCCATCCACGGATGACAGGATTTATTTTTTTGATCAGTGCGTCTTGAGACATGCTTTTCCCATCTTGTAAGACCAGTTTGTGTAATTTTTCTTGATGTGCAGTTTGTTTCTCTTTTGACGGAATAATAAGTGTGCGGAAACCTAGTAATTCTTTACTAGGGCCATGGGCAGACAGATGAACTGTCTTGTGTTGCCTAATGAAGAAGCCTAGGAAGTTAAACCCTGGACTATCATTTAGGCCAGGGCATACTTGTTTAGTTGTTTCATTGATTTCGTTTGCTTCCCCAAAGGGAAACGAAAGCGTATGAGTGATACGAGTCTTAGTTGGACTAAGTTCTAAACCAATTTGCCCTAAGAATTCCGGTAGCTTATTATGTAATAACGTTATGATTTCTAAGTCCGGGTGCATTATTACGAAGTCGTCTGCATATCTTACGAAGCCAAGGGTGTTTCCTCTGCGTGAGGGTTTGATCGGTTTCCCGGTTGACCCAAGCACAGGGATGTCCTTGATTGCATTTTTACAAAATTCCTCCATTCCGTGTAGTGCAATATTTGCTAACAGAGGGGATATTACACCCCCCTGCGGAGTTCCGAGTTCAGTATTCGAGAATACATTTTCATCGAGAACTCCACACTCTAACCAACTTTTTAACTGTTTGCGATATTTCCCTGTCATTCCAATTTTATCCAATAAATATTTGTGATTTATGCGGTCGAAGCACTTAGCAATATCTGCGTCTAGAACGTATTTTGGTCTTTTTTGAATAAAAGACCTAATTGCCGCGATAGCGTCATGGCAATTTCTTCCGGGTCTGAAGCCGTACGAGTTTTCTTCAAATTTTGCTTCCCATTCTGGTTCTAAGGCCAGTTTGAAAAGTGCTTGTAGGCATCGATCTTTCATAGTTGGGATGCCTAATGGCCTTTTTTCCGGTTTCCCGGGTTTTGGGATCCATACCCTACGAAGGGGAGAGCCAATTCCTGGAACAACCAGTGACTTTGCTAAAGTTAGTCTCTTTTCCGGGGGAATTGATTTTACTTTGTCTATGCCAGCCGTGTTTTTACCTTTGTTGTCCTGGGTTACCCTGCGAACAGCTAAAAGTTTTGCATCCAACGATCCTATAATACGATGTTGATATTTTCTAACCGTCTTGATGTCGCCATCTTTTGAGGCCGAGTAAATAGCCCTTTGCCACTCGAAAACCTTAGATTTAGTCGAAGCCCAATCTAAGTCTTTCCATCTAGTATATAGCATTTTCATAGTAACGGGTATAACTCGGTATTCTTGCCACGCCTCTAGTGGGCATATGCTGGGGGTTATCCCTCTCCTTTTCAGAGTCTTTATCGGATCGTTGATTCGATCCAGCCATTAGCTTTCAGAGGCATCCTACGTCCTTTGCATCATGCGGTTTAGACCTTCCTTTGGTAAACCAAAGGAGATGCAAAGGTATTTTCTAGTTCCAATAATTTTCCATTTGTCTCTTTAGGACGACTCATTCCACCTGGGGTCTAATAGTTGCAACAGCACGGTGACCGAAACCTGCTGATAAAAATTACCCTCCAGAATATTTTCTGACGCCGGGGTTTGCCATTGAAGGCTTTATCGAAATTTACCCGACTTACTTCTTAAGATGGTTTTGTATATAGAGTCTTTTGTTTTATATCCCACGGTACTAGTTTCCCTTATTAGGTAGTCCCTAGCCGAATATGAAGACGACCTCGCCCTGCTCCTTGATTCGATTTCCAGAGTTAAGGCTTTTACCCCAGCATGCATTCCAGCTATTCAACGGCTAAAATGTGGGAGTCCTCTCTGGGAGGACGGCTGTATGGTTTTACGTGTGCAACCACGTACGAGACTTTCACTCGTAAGAAAATGATTAGTTATGCGTAGTGCAGGTAACACCTAGGTTACTTGACCCTACACACCCTCCTTCCAACTGCGAGTTTCACGCAGGATTTCAGAGAAACAAGTCGCACCGATCATAAAGTTGAAAGTACCAGAAATACCTAAAGGCATACCGTCAGAGAATGAACCTTGGCCAATTGGGTATACTAAGAATACAGCAGAAGCAGCAGCTACTGGAGCTGAGTAAGCAACAGCGATCCATGGACGCATACCTAAACGGAATGAAAGTTCCCACTCACGACCCATGTAGCAGTAAACACCTAGAAGGAAGTGGCAAACGATCATTTGGTAAGGACCGCCGTTGTATAACCATTCGTCTAGAGAAGCAGCTTCCCAAATTGGGTAGAAGTGTAAACCGATTGCGTTAGAAGTTGGAATAACAGCACCTGTGATGATGTTGTTACCGTAAAGAAGAGAACCTGAAACTGGTTCACGGATACCATCGATGTCTACTGGCGGAGCAGCGATGAAAGCGATGATGAATACTGATGTTGCAGTAAGAAGACAAGGGATCATAATTACACCGAACCAACCGATGTAAAGGCGGTTTTCAGTTGAAGTGATCCACTCACAAAAACGAGCCCATAGGCTAGAATTTTCACGACGTTCTAAGATTGCTGTCATATTTTAATTTTTTTTAAAGTTTTAATTTCTCCGTAAAATATTTTTAAAGATATTTTAATTTATAAATTCAAGCTTCTATTAAAAGCATGGTATTAATATTATAGTAGTTTTACGTCTTTATTTCGTTGGGTTATTTCTTAAAAAAACGCTCTGTTATTTTCTTCCTATGGAAGAAAAAGAAGTTTTTTAAAGAAAAAAAACGTTGGAAGAAAAAAAAAACTCCCCTTCTTTTTGCCTCCCCTTTGTTTTTTTTAAGAAACAACGAATTGCCTCCGTTTCTTTTTAGTTTTTTTCTTGTATTTTCTTTAAAAAAACTTTGTTTTTTTTAAGAAAATAAAAGAAAAAAAACCAAAGGAAGAAATTACATAGTTAAACTATGTCCCCGTCCCCGAAGGGGAGTTTTTGTTTTTTTCTTCCAAAGGAAGAAATTAAAAGGAGGCAAACGAACAAAAAAAAACTCCCCTTCGGGGACGGGGAACGCTTGACTTATTTTCTGGTATTGGTGGTTTTTCTTATGCTCTTAATACAATAGCAGAAACAAAACTTTATTGTGAGATTAATCCTGTAGCCCAGCTTGTTTTACAAGCTAATATGGATAAAGGTTATATTGATAAAGCGCCAATACATTCAGACATTAAAACATTAGAAATAAACGAATATTATGATTTAATTACATTTGGTTTTCCATGTGTAGGCTTTAGCCAAGCTGGTCATCGTAAAGGATTTGAAAATGACCAGTCAAATTTATTTTTTAATGTTATAGAATTATTAAAAAAGCAATCATCACCTTACATTTTTATTGAAAATGTCCCTAATGTTACAAATGAATTAAAATTAATAACACATTTTTTATGTAAAGAACTTTCATATTCTCTTTTTTGGGTAATGCTATCAGCTAATAAATCCGTAGGAGCACCACATAAAAGAGAACGATGGTTTGCGCTTGGAATACATGATACAGCCGAGAAAAAGCTTCCATTAATTAATATGGAACCTTTTGATTTTTCTTATGAAAAATACCCACGAACAGATCCTAAAATTACAACATATGAAGCTTATTGTAGAACTTCACTTTTAGGTAATTCTATCTTCCCTCTTCGAGGGAAGAAGTACCTCAAGTAGCAGTTACAGCTTGGAATACTTTAGCTTATAATTCAAATGAAATATTGAATAATATAGAAAAAAATCAAAGCATTCAACCAAACATTAATAAAAAAGAATTAAAATCAGGTTTTTGTTTATCTTCTAAAAATAATTTAGAATTAAATATGATACCAGTTAAAGACTGGGCCTTTTTTTTAAATAAAGATAAAAAAATGGTTTTTAATAATGTTTTACCAAACCATTTTTTTAATCAAACGTTAGAATTTAAAAATTCTTTTCGTGGTTTTGAAAAACCGATTAATAAAAGACAAACACGTTTAACAGTAACAGAATCTACTTTGTTTCCCTTCGTCCCTCTTCTTTTTGTTTCCCTTCGTCCCTCTTCGAGGGAAGAAAAAGTAGGCAAACGGGAAGAAAAAGTAAAAATTGGGCAACACCTGTATATAGTTATAAAAACCCAGCTGCTACCCTTACAGAACGTACTATAAATGATTTATCAACACAAATATTATTTGAAATAAATTCATCAGATAAAATAGGCCCAATCAATCCATTATTTGTCGAATTTATGATGGGATATCCTTCTAATTATACAGCATTGAAAGATTTTGATTGGAGGTTTTTAAAATCAATAATGTTTAAAAAAGATTAAATTATAGTCTTTTCTTATTATGAGCTTTTTTTGCTAAAGGATACTCTAGGTTTTTGTTTTGTTTTTGTTTTGTTTTTCTTCTTTTTACCTTAGGTAATTACCTCTTCTTTTGGTTCTCCTACGGGGAAAGTAAGCGAACGGGAAGAAAAAGTCTTTTGCCTATGTTTTGTCCCCAAAGGAGATAAAAAACGTTGTTTTTTTATTTTGTTTTCCTTCTTTTTACCAAAGGTAAGTCCCTCTGCTTTTGCCAGAGTTTCTTCCTTTGGTTTTTTTCTTGTATTTTCTTCCTCTGGTTTTTTTCTTCCAGAGGAAGAAAATAAAAGAAAAAAACCAGAGGCTATGTAGCTTTGTTTCTTATTCCCCGCAGGGGACAAGAAACAAAGCTACAAGAAAATAAAAGAAAAAAACGGGAAGAAAGAAAAAAACTCCCCTTCGTTGTTTCGTTTGCCTCTGGCAAAAACAACATATGAAATATTTGTTTCGGCCTACGAAGTAAAACACAGTATATAAGTAAAATATACATTGAACTGTGTTTATCCCCCGTTTAAGGGGGATTGAATAATAATATAAACACACAAACACATTTTTATGGAAGTAAAAGAAGAAGACGGTAAAGAGAAAATTAGCAGAGTATTACAAATCAACACCATAGGTGTTGATTGGTTAACATTGACAACTTTTGAGAAAAGCACCTATGAGGTGCTAACAGAGTTATTTCCTATAGTAGCAAGTGTAATATGTGCTGTTATTGACAAAGTCAATATTCTCCAGGGCTTGTTACCATCTTTTCTAGGTGAAGATACTTCACTACAAGAGGTGACGGATGGACATGTGTATGAAAAAAAGGAATCCCCTATGGGGATTCGCGGATACAAGGGAGATGACCACTGGTACAGTGGTATAAGATTTGGTTTTTCGGGTATAGGTTCACAAATAAGAGGACGTGGTTCGCCACAGGCTCACTACATGGTTTCAATACAAAGTGCGGGAGCACACTATTACTTTGGAGTGTTAGCTTATATTCTTCGTCAGAAGAATATAACTTTGGATAACTTACGTTGTACACGTTTAGACCTTCAGACAACGATGGTAACAGATGAACTCCTTTCACAAGGAGTTCAGGTGGGTACAACCCACGATGATTACCATAAACTAGAAGTTGGACTACGTAATTCTGCCAAAGGCAGAAAAGTAACAGGTATAAGTAGTAACACAGCTAAGGGCTTTTCAAAGCCCTTATATTATGCCAGCGGTGCTACTGTGTATGTTGGTAGTAGAGAATCAGAGCGTAGCTGCCGTTTTTATTCTAAAAACGTTGATTATCAACTAGGGGACAGGTTTGAACTAGAACTTAAGGGTGTAACGGCGGATGGTGTCTTTCATACAATACTTAATGAAATGTTAATCCCTAAGGGACTAAATTTCGATGAGTTAATTACTAATCTAAGTAAAGCATGTAAACCTTTTTTAAAGGATTACTTAGAATCACTACCTAGTGATGAAAGGTTTGTTAAACCTTTTATCAATACTCTGTCGACAGACAAGAGTATTGATTGGCCTAAACAAGACCGTGCAGATGTTGGCATTGGTAGAGATACCCAATTAGAATGGGTAAGGTTAGTTGTTGGTCCTACACTACGTAGGTTAGCTTCTAGTGCTGGACCTACTAATGCCACAGGTCCTACATCACAGACTGCCAAACAGGCAGCCTGTGATATCTTAGCGGATGTGCTTTTACAATTACCAAGCGATGCTTTGGTGGATGTTTCTAATATAATTTGGAACAAATTAGATGAAGATCATAGCCTTAGTCAAGCACTTCATCACTTAGTAGATACTAGATACGAAGAAGAAGCTTTAGCTTTAGCTAAAGCTGAGAAAAAAGCTAAGCCTATAAAAGTAAATCCTACGGATTTAGATCTAGAAAAAGTTGTACTACCACTAAAAGATAAAAGTAAAAAACCAAAAGCACGAAGTGCTAAAGAAAGTATAGAACCACCAGCACAAAGTGCTGGGGAAAATATAGAAGGTTCAACTAAAAAGCCCATATAACTAGTTTCTGTTGAGAGGGCACCCCCTTGATTTAAGGGGGTACCCCCTCATCCTTCTAACTGGTTTATTACTTTATTGGTTTATTTCTTTATTACAAGTATAACTGGTTTATTTCTTTATTGGTTTATTACTTTATTACTTTATTACAAGTATAACTAGTTTACTAGCAAGGGGGTACCCCCTTGAAATAGGGGGTGCCCCCTTGCATTGATAACTAGTTTATTAGCAAGGGGGCACCCCCTTGAAAGAGGGGGTACCCCCCTTGCTTTTGGTTCCCCGCAGGGGACAAGAAACAGCTTTTAATTTCTTAAAAAAACAACGTTTTTTCTCCCCTTCGGGGACGAACAAGCATAAAACAGGTGTTGTCCCCTTCTTTTTGCCAAAGGCAAAATAAAAAAACAACGTTTTTTCTCCCCTTCGGGGACGAACAAGCATAAAACAGTCGTTGTCCCCTTCTTTTTGCCAAAGGCAAAATTAAAAAACAACGTTTTTTCTCCCCTTCGGGGACGAACAAGCATAAAACAGTCGTTGTCCCCTTCTTTTTGCCAAAGGCAAAATTAAAAAACAACGTTTTTTCTCCCCTTCGGGGACGAACAAGCATAAAACAATTACTTTAGCAAGTAGTACTCTTTTTAAAAAAACAGTCTTTAAACAGTCTTTAAATAGGCTTTAAATCGTTAGTGTTTTACACCCCTTCGGGGACTTTTTCTTCCCGTTTGTTTCTTCCTTTGGAAGAAAAAGTCCCCTTCGGGGAAGGCAAAAAGAAGAGGGACGAAGGGAAACAAAACAATTACACTAATTACTTTTTTCCGAAGGAAAACAAAGTGGACTTTTTCTTCCCGTTTTGTATAAAGCATAGCTTTATAACTCCTTTTTCTTCCCGTTTGCCTACTTTTTCTTCCCTCGAAGAGGGACGAAGGGAAACAAAAAGAAGAGGGACGAAGGGAAACAAAAGAAGAGAGACTTACCTCCGGTAAAAAGACGGGAAACAAAACAACATACCTCTGGTAAATGCTTTCCACTTTTGGTAAAACGAAAATTATTAAAATCCCAAAAGTATATATGTGCGCTTTAATTTCTTCCTTTGGAAGAAAAAAACAAAAATAAGCTTTATAAGTGTACAAGCTTTACTTTATAAGTGTAATAAGTGTACAAGCTTTACTTTATAAGTGTAAGTGTAAGTGTATATGCGCGCTTTAATTTCTTGTATTTTCTTCCTCTGGAAGAAAAAAACCAAAGGAAGAAAAAAACAAAAAACGTGCTTTATAAGTGTAAGTGTACCAAAAGTGTATATGTGCACTTTACACCAAAGGTGAAACGAAAACAAGCTTTACTTTATAAGTATAATAAGTGTACAAGCTTTAATTTCTTGTATTTTCTTCCTCTGGAAGAAAAAAACCAAAGGAAGAAAAAAACGAAAACGTGCTTTATTTTTATTAAAATCCCAAAAGTGTATATGTGTAAGTGTACCAAAAGTGTATATGTGCGCTTTTTACCTTTGGTGGAACAAAAACAAGCTTTATAAGTATACAAGCTTTACTTTATAAGTGTAAGTGTATATGTGCGCTTTAATTTCTTGTATTTTCTTCCTCTGGAAGAAAAAAACCAAAGGAAGAAAAAAACGAAAACGTGCTTTATTTTCATTAAAATCCCAAAAGGCAAACACGCTCCACCTTCTTTTTGCCTTTGTTTCTTTCCTTTGGAAGAAAAAAAGTGGACTTTTTCCCGATGGGAAACAAAACAACGTTCCTCTGGTAAACGCTTTCCACCTTTGGTGAAATGAAAACGTGCTTTATTTTTATTAAAATCCCAAAATGTACATATACTAGTAAGAAAACGCACTTTATAAGTGTAATAAGTGTACAAGCTTTACTTTATAGTGGAACAAAAAACGTGCTTTATAAGTGTACCAAAAGTGTATATGTGCGCTTTCCACCTTTGGTGAAACGAAAACAAGCTTTATAAGTGTAAGTGTACCAAAAGTATATATGTGCGCTTTTTACCTTTGGTGGAACGAAAAAGTGGATAAGTGTAAGTGTACCAAAAGTATATATGTGCGCTTTTTACCTTTGGTGGAACAAAAACAAGCTTTATAAGTGTAAGTGCTTTATAAGTGTAAAAGTGTATATGTGCGCTTTAATTTCTTGTATTTTCTTCCTCTGGAAGAAAAAAACCAAAGGAAGAAAAAAACGAAAAAGTGTATATGTGCGCTTTCCACCATAAGTGTAAGTGCTTTATAAGTGTAAAAGTGTATATGTGCGCTTTAATTTCTTGTATTTTCTTCCTCTGGAAGAAAAAAACCAAAGGAAGAAAAAAACGAAAAAGTGTATATGTGCGCTTTAATTTCTTGTATTTTCTTCCTCTGGAAGAAAAAAACCAAAGGAAGAAAAAAACGAAAAAGTGTATATGTGCGCTTTCCACCATAAGTGTAAGTGCTTTATAAGTGTAAGTGTATATGTATATGTGCGTTTGTTTTTGTTTTGCCTTTGGACATTAGGCTTAAAAAAGACAAGCACCTTCGGTGCTTGGGTCTGCGCTTGTTCCACCTCCGGTGCTTGGGTCTGCGCTTGTTCCACCTCCGGTGTTTGGCTGCGGTTCTGGTTCCGGCTCTGCTTCTGGCTGCGGTTCTGGTTCTGGTTCTGGCTTTGCTTCTGGCTACGGATTTCGCTACGGATTTCGCTACGGATTTCGCTACTTTTCACCTTTGGTGAACGTTTGGCTGCGGTTCTGGTTCCGGCTTTGCTTCTGGCTACGGATTTTGCTACTTTTCACCTTTGGTGAACGTTTGGCTGCGGTTCTGGTTCTGGCTACGGTTCCGGCTCTGGCTTTGCTTCTGGCTACGGTTCCGGCTCTGGCTTTGCTTCTGGTTCTAGCTACTATTCTGGCTACTATTCTGGCTACTATTCTGGTTCTGGTTCTGGCTCTGGCTCCGCTTCTGGCTATGGTTCCAGCTATTACGCTTACGCTTACTTTTCACCTTCGGTGAACGTACGTCCTCCTTCGGAGGAAAGTACGGCTGCTTTTCACCTTTGGTGAACGCTTTCCACCAAAGGTGGAATGAAAACATGCTTTCTTTTTATTAAAATCCCAAAAGTCTGTACTTGTACGTCCTCCTTCGGAGGAAAGTACACATTCTTTTCTACGGCGCTCCACATAGTTAAATGCTGCTAGACGGTATTGTATTCCATTGAATGCAGCTGTACGGTATTGTATTGCATTGAATGCTGCTGTACGGTATTCTATTCTTCTGGATGCTGCTGGATGCTATTGTACGGCGTTGAATGTTGGTGGATGGTGTTGTACGGCGTTGAATGATGGTGGATGGTGTAATGACAATTTCGAATAGGATAATGAATATGGGCTTATGTGTTTTCCTCCGAAGGAGGACGTACTTCTTTTCTTTTTTTTTCTTTAAAAAAACGCTCCGTTATGGTTATTTCTTTTAATTTCTTTTCCCAGCTTTTCTTTTCGTTCCCCTTCGGTTTCGTTCTCCTTTGGTCTCGTTCCCCTTCGGTCTCCCGCAGGGAATGTTTTCTTTTCCCCTGCGGGGAACCAAAGTATTGTTTCCCTTCGTCCCTCTTCGAGGGAAGAAAAAGTCTTTTGCCTATGTTTCTTCCTTTGGAAGAAAAAAAAACAAAGGGGAAGGCAATATTTTAGTTTTTTTCTTCCAGAGGAAGAAAATACAAGAAAAAGAAGAAAAGCAGGGGAAAAGAAAAATATTGCCAAAGGCAATACTTTGGTTTTTTTCTTCCAGAGGAAGAAAATACAAGAAAAGAAAAGAAAAGTAGGTAAGTCCCTCTTCTTTTTGTTTCCCTACGGGAAAAAGTCCCCTTTGGGGAAGGCAAAAGGGAAGAAAAAGTAGTTAGTGTAATTATAAAGCTACGCTTTATTGTCCCCTTCGGGGAAAGTAATCCCCTTCGGGGACGTAATCCCCTTTGTTTTTTTTAGTGTTTTACTACTTTTTCTTCCCGTTTTGTATAAAGCATAGCTTTATAACTACTTTTTCTTCCCGTTTTGTATAAAGCATAGCTTTATAACTACTTTTTCTTCCCGTTTGTTTCTTGTCCCCTGCGGGGTACCAAAGGAAGAAAAAGTCCCCTTCGGGGAAGGCAAAAAGAAGAGGGACGAAGGGAAACAAAAAGAAGAGGGACGAAGGGAAACAAAAAGAAGAGGGACGAAGGGAAACAAAAGACGTAATCCCCTTCGGGGACGTAATTGTTTTACTTCTTTTTAGTTTACCTACTTTTTCTTCCCTCGAAGAGGGACGAAGGGAAACTAAAAAGAAGGGAAACAAAACACTAACACTAACACTAACACTAACACTAACACTAACAACAAAAATGTATATTTAACCCTGGCACTAGAACTGAGATTCCAGACGGCGACCCGTAAAGTTCTTCAGTCCCCTCAGCTTTTTCACAACCAAGTTCGGGATGGATTGGTGTGGGTCCAACTGAGCAAAGAGCACCAAGGTAATCCAGCAAAGCTGGATCCTTGTAAAACTATAAGTTGTAGTTTGTTTCCCTTCGTCCCTCTTCTTTTTGCCTTCCCCGAAGGGGACTTTTTCTTCCAAAGGAAGAAACAAACGGGAAGAAAAAGTCTTTTGCCTATGGCAAAAACAAAGGGGAACTACAACGTAGTTCCTAACCCAACTGTATTTTGTTATACAGTTGGGTTAAAAATAGTATTTTATAAAGTATTATTATTATAAAGGTCAAAATCAAACGGCCTTTAGTATATCTCGGCTGAAGCCATTGCTGACTGTACACCTGATACCTATATAACGGCTTGTCTAGCCGCGGCCTTAGAGAGCACTCATCTTGAGTTTAGCTTCCTACTTAGATGCTTTCAGCAGTTATCTATCCATGCGTAGCTACCCAGCGTTTCCCATTGGAATGAGAACTGGTACACAATTGGCATGTCCTTTCAGGTCCTCTCGTACTATGAAAGGCTACTCTCAATGCTCTAACGCCTACACCGGATATGGACCAAACTGTCTCCGTTTATTTTCATGCTTAATCATTATTTTACGTCCACCAAAGGTGGAAGTATAAGAAAAAGTTTAGAAAATTCCTTCCTCTGTCTCCGTTAGGGGGCAGGAGGTTGGATAATTCCCTAATTACTTAGGGCTCAGACTATACCATCATCTTTCTTAATTAATTAAAACTTAAGAAAGAGTTGCCGTGTTATAACAAATGTTACAGTGTTTGTTTTTCTTGTTTCCCTTCGTCCCTCTTCGAGGGAAGAAAAAGTAATTTCTTCTTCTTCCCTCGAAGAGGGACGAAGAAAAAAAGAAAGAAAAAAACTGGAAGAAATGTTATCCTGCTGTTTCCACAGCCCAAATAGGTTTAATAATTGGACTTACTAGTTATAAACTAGAACAGAGTCGTTACGGGGTCAAGAAATTCGTTAATTTTTTTTATGTAATTTATAAGGAAATAAATCCTGGATCAAATCAATCTGTGTAATCAAATCGCGAAACTTGTCATATTCACCAGAGTTAATAGCAAGAGCCCATTGATCGTTACCAGTCCTTGATTTACCGCTCCTGATAATATTAACAGAAATGTCATATTTTGATTTAAAAAGTGTTTTCAAAATGTCTCTGTCCGCCGCAGATAATGAAGTAACTTCAAATTTAGCCCCTCTAGAGCCTAGAATTTTTGTTCCATCGCAAGCAAACCAAACTGTTATAAATAAAGGGCTAAACATGTCAGCAATGTTTGTAGGCAGCCTTTTCTTGATCTTTGCCATAGGCAAAACAGAAGGACTCTCTCCCTCAATCGGTCGATACCAAGTCTTATAATAATCCTTCAACACAGCTTTTGTGTTAAATCTGTAAGATTTTGTTTTTCTTCCCGTTTGCCTATGGCAAACTCGAATAACTGTTTTGATAGCACAATTTTCTGTGCAAATTGGTTTGAGTTTTTCGTGCAACCATTCTACAAACTTGAGTTGTTTTTCACCTTGATCAACGGTAAGATTCCCTTGTGTTTTTAAATAACCATCACCCATGACGTAACCATTAATAATATCGTTTAAATCCTTACTAATAATTAGTGTTTTTTGTTGATTCATAAATTTTTTTGTTTTAAATTAACGTACTGACTTCCCTCGGGGTTGCCCTTTTCCTGTTTGGGGAGAAAAGGGGTTCTCCGATATGAGGCAATTTTTTCGTGCAAATCACTTTGCAAGGTCGCAAGAAGTTTACGACGTTTTGAACCCAGCTCACGTACCACTTTAATGGGCGAACAGCCCAACCCTTCGGACCTACTACAGACCGAGGATGTGATGAGCCGACATCGCAATTATGTTCTAAGATTGAATTTATCTAGATATTAAACTACTGTTCCTAAGTGACCACAATTACCATCTGATACTTTATATTGCATAGGATCTACTAAAAAAGGGCTTATTAATTCCGTAAAAGCCCTTGATGATGCTTCTGGAATTTCAATGCGATACCCAATTTTTCCATCTTTAAGTGTCTTTTTTGATAATTTCGTTTTAATATTATAAAGTTTTTCTAAAGCTTTTTTTAGACGTTCTACACCTTCTAAGCTAAAGCTTTCGGTACAGATGGTCCTCGTAGAGGAAAGCATCGCATTTGATTTACCAAGCCATTTTAAAGCGCCATCGTCCATGTAAAAACAAGCAAGCGCAGTAGGAGTTAAAAAAGTCTCAAGTTTTTTAGGGACATCTTTCACCCATTTTTGGGTTGTTGCATTATAAGTATAAAATTGATTTCCAAATAAAGATAAAGATGAACTTGTTAGTGTCTGAAAAGAGTAACGAACGTAAGTTTTATTAGTTCTTTCATCAAAAGTCTCGCCTAAGATAGGCGGTGAAGTACATAAATTAGCTAAAACTTGATATTTATGAAATAGATAATTTTTATGCTCTTTTTTTTGAATAGCCCTATAGCGCCAAGTTCTACCATTATTTGCTGTTTGCAAATTCCCATCACCTAGTAAAGTCCCAAATATTAAGTCTTTTTGTTGTGTTGTTAATGTTGTCATAGTTATTTTTTTCTTTTCAATCTGAGCCGAAAATCGGCCTATTGGTCGCCCAATAGTTCAGACTATATCACCACCTGGTGTCAGGTCCACAGCTATGATCTCCCGTAGTTTCCCACTGTTCCTTGCGGGGGGGAACAAAGCTGTAACAAGACCTCAGGTGCTCAGCATGTAGTCGTTGAGGGGTCATGCTTACTATAGTTGATGTTATTTAGTAGTAAGTAGAGGACTTCCCTGCTGATTGTCCGCACCTTCGCGCTTCCCTATATAACATTTATAGTGGCAAAGGATACTAAACACCACTTCTCAACTTTTGATAGTGGACGGAGATTCCAGCATATAGCTAAGTTCACACTGAAAGCTCACACTTTCAGGACCCCTAATGTTGAGGTGCCAAACCTTCCCGTCGATGTGAACTCTTGGGGAAGATCAGCCTGTTATCCCTAGAGTAACTTTTATCCGTTGAGCGACGGCCCTTCCACGCGGCACCGTCGGATCACTAAGGCCGGCTTTCGCCCCTGCTCGACTTGTAGGTCTTGCAGTCAAGCTCCCTTTTGCCTTTACACTCAATGTCTGATTTCCGTCCAGACTGAGGGAACCTTTGCACGCCTCCGTTACCTTTTAGGAGGCATTCGCCCCAAATAAACTGCCCACCTGAAACTGTCAAGGGTCCTGATTCAAGGATCCCCATTAGGATTCTAGCTCTTCCAGAGTGGTCTCTCAATGACGGCTCTAATTACCCCGGAAGGTAATCTTCATAGCCTCCCACCTAGGCTGCGCAAGAAAAGCCCAAACCCAATTCCAAGATACAGTCAAGCTTCATAGGGTCTTTCTGTCCAGGTGTAGGTAGTCCGCATCTTCACGGGACAAGTCTATTTCACCGAGCCTCTCTCCGAGACAGCGCCCAGATCGTTACGCCTTTCGTGCAGGTCGAAACTTACTCGACAATGAATTTCGCTCAGTTAACCTCTAACCTTTCAATTAGAGCTGGACTCTATCTTAAATTTTTGCCCCAAAGGGGATAATATTAAATTTTACCTAATAGCTAACAATTTACTTTATAAAGTTGGATCTGCTTCTGAACGCAGACGTAGATTGTTTAGAATTTCATCGACTTTAGTTCGTTTTTTTTTACTAGCTGGTCTAAAGCGGACGCGTAAATCGTCTCCTAGTTTGATTACTTCTAAAAAGTTTTTTAGAGATTGGTTGTGGTAACCAGCATACATTTTATGCACAATGTCGCGGAATCTTTCAAACTCAATTCTTTTCTTTGTTTTTAACTTGTGTTTTTCAAAGAAAGGAACAATTATGTCATTAAGATGCTTCAGATTTTTACACCTATAATGCAGTCTTGTGCTGGTACTATCTATTCGATTTACACTGACATTACCACAACCAAAAACCGCTTTTAGAGCTTCCAAAACTTGGCGATCATACTCGTGTTGAACAACAACAAATTCGAGCTGCATTTGCAGGCCCCAACGCATGTCTTCTTTGACATGAACATCTAAATTAAAACAACCCTCACCGTCTACGAACCCTACAATCCATTGTGTTTCTAAGTTTGTTGTCATAATGTGTATTGTTAATATTATTTTTAAAAATTTCCAAACGTATAGTCTCTGAGGGTTCCCTTCGTAGGCCTAATAGGCAAGTCACGTTGTGCTTGCCAATTAGGCGTTTTTAAGGGTCTTCCCTGCTGATTGTCCCCATGTCTCAACGATTTTTACTGCTAGACTTTTAGATAATTAAAAGGCAGAGGTAGGCCAAGGCCAAAGGGCTTTGTCGCCCTTTGGCCAAAAAACCAAAAAGTTGTTGCCCCTTTGGGGCAAACTACTTGCCTTTGGCATTTTAGTACTAACGAGTACGTTGTAGCTGTAGTTTACTTTATGGTAAAAATAAATTATTTTTTATTTTAAAAAGTAACTTTTGGTTCTCGGCCGTAGGCCGTTTGAGATAGAATTACAAAAGAGGAGTTTCCAGCATATAGTTCGGTTTTACTAAAGCTAGCGATGGCAAACCTTAGGATCGTTATAGTTACGACCGCCGTTCACCGGGGCTTCGGTCGTCAGCTTTTTTCTTGTCCCCTTACGGGGAAAGAAATAACCAACTTCCTTAACCTTCCGGCACTGGGCAGGCGTCAGCCCCCATATATTGTCTTACGACTTTGCGGAGACCTGTGTTTTTGGTAAACAGTCGCCTGGGCCTGGTCACTGCGACCCAAAAAATGAATTTTGGGCGCCCCTTCTTCCGAAGTTACGGGGCCAGTTTGCCGAGTTCCTTAGAGAGAGTTCTCTCGCGCCCCTTGGTATTCTCTACCAACCTACCTGTGTCGGTTTCAGGTACAGGTAATTAAATTATAAGGATGTATGAGCTTTTCTTGGAAGTATGACATCACTAGCTACACGACGGCGAACCATCATATAGGGATTACGTCTCCACTCAAGATAGCTTTTATGCTATCTCTCAACGTCTAAACGCTTCCACTGCAATCCAAAAACAGTTCTAGTTTAGCCTCCTTCGTCCCTCAGATCCTAATTTAATTAGTACAGGAATATTAACCTGTTTTCCATCGACGACGCCTTTTGGCCTAGTCTTAGGTCCTGACTAACCCCCCATGGACGAACCTAGTGGAGGAACCCTTAGGTTTTCGGGGCATTGGATTCTCACCAATGTTTTCGTTACTCAAGCCGACATTCTCACTTCCGCTTCGTCCATCCCCACTTACGTGAAAACTTCACCCGAGAGCGGAACGCTCCCCTACCTATAAATTATTAGAAATAAATTATATCACAGCTTCGGCAGGTCACTTAGTCCCGGCCATTATCGGCGCAAGAACGCTTTACCAGTGAGCTATTACGCACTCTTTGAAGGGTGGCTGCTTCTAAGCAAACCTCCTGGTTGTTTCAGCATTCTCACATCCTTTTCCACTTAGTGACCATTTAGGGGCCTTAGCTGGTGATCTGGGCTGTTTCCCTCTTGACAATGAAGCTTATCCCCCACTGTCTCACTGGTTTACGGAAGACATATCTTGTATTCTGAGTTTGCCACGACTTGGTACCACTTTCGCAGCCCGCATCGAAACAGTAGCTTTACCCCAAGATAGTTCATCGTTACCGCTGCGCCTCAACGCATTTCGGGGAGATCCAGCTAGCTCCGAGTTCGATTGGAATTTCTCCCCTATTCACAGCTCATCCGCCGATTTTTCAACATCGGTCGGTTCGGACCTCCACTTGGTGTTACCCAAGCTTCATCCTGGCCATGAATAGATCACCCGGGTTCGGGTCCATAAGAAGTGACCATTTACGCCCTATTCAGACTCGCTTTCGCTTGGGCTCCGGATTTTACTCCTTAACCCAGCCACTCCCTATAAGTCGCCGGCTCATTCTTCAACAGGCACGCGGTCACAAGCATACTTGCTCCCACTGCTTGTCAGCATACGGTTTCATGTTCTATTTCACTCCCCAACAGGGGTTCTTTTCACCTTTCCCTCGTGGTACTATTTCGCTATCGGTCACTCAGGAGTATTTAGCCTTACGAGGTGGTCCTCGCTGATTCACACGGGATTTCACGTGCCCCATGCTACTCGGGATTAGACAAAAATTAAATTTTCTTTTTACTACTGGACTTTCACCATCTATGGTGCAGGATTCAGCTGCTTCGTATTAAAAAATGCAATTTTTTATTAATTGTCCTCCCACGACCCCTACACCTTGCGGCGTAGGTTTAGGCTGTTCCCGGTTCGCTCGCCGCTACTACGGGAATCGCGTTTGCTTTCTTTTCCTCCAGCTACTTAGATGTTTCAGTTCACTGGGTTGCCTCTTACCTAACTATGAATTATATAGGTAGTTCTATGAGGTTGCCCTATTCGGGAATCTTCGGATCAAAGCTTGTTGCCAGCTCCCCGAAGCGTATCGCCGGTATCTGCGCCCTTCTTCGTCTCTGAGTGCCTAGGTCTCCACCGTACGCCTTAGTTCATTTGACCTTATAAAAATGTCGCTTCCCCTTTGTTTTTTTTCTTTTTCCCTAAGGTAAACCAAAGGCTATTCCCCTATGGGGAAAAGTAGCTTTGTTTCTTGTATTTTCTTCCTCTGGAAGAAAAAAACCAAAGTTTTGCCTTCCCCTTTGGGGATAGCAAAAACAAAGGAAGAAACAAAGCTACAAGAAATAAAAAAAAACAAAGGGGAGCTTCGTTTTTATGGATTTTTATTGATTCGCTCTTAAAATCAATCGCCTTTGGCGATTGGTGGAGATAAGCGGATTCGAACCGCTGACATCTGCCTTGCAAAGGCAGCGCTCTACCAACTGAGCTATACCCCCTTATAATTGCTTTGCTTTAACTAAGTTGGGCTATAAAAGATTTGAACTTTTGACCTCCGCCTTATCAAAGCGGCGCTCTAACCAACTGAGCTAATAGCCCATTCTTTTTTACTTTATTTATGTTTATTTTATAACAAATATATAAAAAACTGTCAACTTTACTTTAACAATTTAATAATAATGTTTACTAGCCTACCCCATACAGGGTTCGTTCCCCTTCGTTGTTTCTTCCTTTGGTTTTTTTCTTGTATTTTCTTCCTCTGGAAGAAAAAAACCAGAGGCTATTCCCCTATGGGGAAAAGTAGCTTTGTTTCTTGTAGCTTTGTTTCTTGTAGCTTTGTTTCTTGTCCCCTGCGGGGTACCAAAGGAAGAAAAAACCGTTTGTTTCCCTTCGTCCCTCTTCGAGGGAAGAAAAAGTAGGCAAAAAGAAGGGGACTTTTTCTTGTATTTTCTTCCTCTGGAAGAAAAAAACCAAAGGAAGAAACAAAGCTACAAGAAAATAAAAGAAAAAAACGGGAAGAAAAAGTCGTTTGCCTACTTTTTCCCGGAGGGAAACAAAAAGAAGGGGAGTAAAACACTAAAAAAAACAAAGGGGAGTAATTGTTTTACTTCTTTTTCTTCCCGTTTTGTATAAAGCATAGCTTTATAACTACTTTTTCTTCCCGTTTTGTATAAAGCATAGCTTTATAACTACTTTTTCTTCCCGTTTTGTATAAAGCATAGCTTTATAACTACTTTTTCTTCCCTCGAAGAGGGACGAAGGGAAACAAAAGAAGAGGGACGAAGGGAAACAAAACACTAAAAAAAACAAAGGGGAGTTTCTTTTCTTTTCTTCCAAAGGAAGAAACAACTTTTAATTTCTTAAAAAAAACTTTGTTTTTTTAAAGAAAAAAATAAAAAAACTTTGTTTTTCTTCCTTTGGAAGAAAATAACGGAGCGTTTTTTTTAAGAAAAAGAAGAAAAGCTGGGAAAAGAAATTAACAAAACTTTGGAAGAAAAGAAAAGAACCGTAGGGGGTTTACCTTCTTTTTAGTTTCCCTTCGTCCCTCTTCTTTTTGCCTTCCCCGAAGGGGACTTTTTCTTCCTTTGGTACCCCGCAGGGGACAAGAAACAAACGGGAAGAAAAAGTAGGTAAACTAAAAAGAAAAGATTTTTAATACTCCAACATCCCCAGAGGGGATGTAGTTTCGTTCCCCTTGGGGAAACTAAAGCTACTAAAGCTACATATCCAGATACCTCAATATAATTTATATTATAAACTTTAGTTGGCATTCCCCTTGGGGAAAGTAAGGCTTTCGTTGGGTTTTTTCTTAAAAAAAACGCGTACATCCCCTTCGGGGATGTAAAAAACTTTGGAAGAAAAGAGTAAAAAACTTTGTTTTTTTTCCATAGGAAGAAAATAACGGAGCGTTTTTTATTGTTTTCTTCCAAAGGAAGAAAAAGAAGAAAAAAAAGAAAAGAAGGGGGTTTACCTTCTTTTTAGTTTCCCTTCGTCCCTCTTCTTTTTGCCTTCCCCGAAGGGGACTTTTTCTTCCTTTGGTACCCCGCAGGGGACAAGAAACAAACGGGAAGAAAAAGTAGGTAAACTAAAAAGAAGGGTATAATTGATTAATGATAAGTATACTTGTCTGTTTATATATATATATATGTACCTTTGCTACTTTTAGTTATTTTAAAAAAGTTTATAGAGTCTGCTTCCCCTTCGCCTTCTTTTTAGTTTCCCTTTGGGAAAAAGTAGGTAAACTAAAAAGAAGCAGACTCTATAAACTTATTTAATAATAAAATTTTGTGCTATGCCTACTAATTAGTAGGCTAGTATATGTTTTTTAATATGAAGGAGGTGATCCAGGGCCACCTTCCAGTAGCCCTACCTTGTTACGACTTCACCCTGGTCACTAGCCCTGCTTTAGGCGCCCCCCTCCCGAAGGTTAGGGTAACGACTTGGAGCAGAACCAGCTTCCTGGGTGTGACGGGCGGTGTGTACAAGACCCGGGAACGTATTCACCGCCATATAGCTGACTGGCGATTACTAGCGATTCCGGCTTCATGTAGGCGAGTTGCAGCCTACAATCCGAACTGAGGTTGGGTTTAACAGATCCGCTAGCTCTCACGAGATCGCTTCTGATTGTCCCAACCATTGTATTACGTGTGAAGCCCAGGGTGTAAGGGGCATGCTGACTTGACGTCATCCTCACCTTCCTCCAGCTTACACTGGCAGTCTCTTTAGAGAACCAAATGGCAACTAAAGACGAGGGTTGCGCTCGTTATGAGACTTAACTATACACTTCACAGCACGAGCTGACGACAGCCATGCACCACCTGTGTTCAAGCTCCCGTTAGGGCACCTTCCCATTTCTGGGAAGTTCTTGACATGTCAAACCCTGGTAAGGTTCTTCGCGTTGCATCGAATTAATCCACATAATCCACCGCTTGTGCGGGTCCCCGTCAATTCCTTTGAGTTTCACTCTTGCGAGCATACTCCCCAGGCGGGAGACTTAACGCGTTAGCTACAGCACTGCTTGTGGCAGCACTTAGTCTCCATAGTTTACGGCTGGGACTACTAGGGTATCTAATCCTATTCGCTCCCCCAGCTTTCGTCTCTCAGTGTCAGTTTCGGCCCAGCAGAGCGCCTTCGCCACTGGTGTTCCTCCAAATCTCTACGCATTTCACCGCTCCACTTGGAATTCCCTCTGCCTCTACCGTACTCAAGCTCGTGAGTGCTCCAATGCCGGTCCAAGGTTGAGCCCTGGTATTTGACATTAGACTTTACGAGCCACCTACAGACGCTTTACGCCCAATCATTCCGGACAACGCTTGCACCCTCTGTATTACCGCGGCTGCTGGCACAGAGTTAGCCGGTGCTTATTCCTCAGATACCGTCAGAACTTCTTCTCTGAGAAAAGCAGTTTACGACCCACAGGCCTTCTTCCTGCACGCGGCATTGCTTCGTCAGGCTTGCGCCCATTGCGAAAAATTCCTCACTGCTGCCTCCCGTAGGAGTCTGGGCCGTGTCTCAGTCCCAGTGTGGCTGATCATCCTCTCAGACCAGCTACTGATCGTGGCCTTGGGAGGCCGTTACCCCCACCAACTAGCTAATCAGACGCAAGCCCCTCTATCGGTGGTTTTACACCTTTCACTCCTCAGCTTTTATGGGGTATTAGCAACAGTTTCCCAATGTTATCCCCCTCCGATAGGTAGGTTCTTACGCGTTACGCACCCGTCCGCCACTACACACTTCTTTCCCCCGGAAGGGGGAAATGAATGAAATGCTCGTTCGACTTGCATGTGTTAGGCATGCCGCCAGCGTTCGTCCTGAGCCAGGATCAAACTCTCCATGGATACTCTTTAAATTTATGTCTTCCCCGAAGGGGACGTCCTCCTTTGGAGGTATAACTAAACATAATTGATTATCAATTCGTTACTTACGATTTTTTTTATCTTGAACATTCCCAGTGTTTTTAATTTAACTTTTTTATATTTTTTTGTCAAATTTTCATATAATAGTATATAAATTTTTTTTTCTTTTATTTTCTTCCTCCGGTTTTTTTCTTCCAGAGGAAGAAAATACAAGAAAAAAACCAAAGGAAGAAACGTTTGTTCCCCTTCGTTGTTTCGTTTGCCTCTGTTTTTTTCTTTCTTTTTTTCTTCGTCCCTCTTCGAGGGAAGAAGAAGAAATTACTTTTTCTTCCCGTTTGTTTCTTGTCCCCTGCGGGGTACCAAAGGAAGAAAAAGTCGTTTGTTTCTTGTCCCCTGCGGGGTACCAAAGGAAGAAACAAACGGGAAGAAAAAGTAGTTATAAAGCTATGCTTTATACAAAACGGGAAGAAAAAGTCGTTTGTTTCCCTTCGTCCCTCTTCGAGGGAAGAAAAAGTAGGCAAAAAGAAGGGGCTTTTTCCCAAAGGGAAACAAAACACTAACTACTTTTTCTTCCGAAGGAATCCCGAAGGGGGTTCTCCTTTGGTCTCGTTTTTTTCTTGTATTTTCTTCCTCTGGTTCCCCGCAGGGGAAAAGAAAAAAACCAAAGGAAGAAACAAAGCTACTTTTCCCCATAGGGGAATAGCCTTTGGTTTTTTTCTTTTATTTTCTTAAAAAAAACAAAGTTTTTTTAAAGAAAATACAAGAAAAAGTCCCCTCCGGGGTGTAAAGCTACAAGAAATTAAAAGCAGGGACTGTTTTCGTCCCCGAAGGGGAGTTTGCCATAGGCAAAAAGAAGTATTGTTTCCCTTCGTAATTTCTTCTTCTTCCCTCGAAGAGGGACGAAGAAAAAAAGAAAGAAATAAACTCCCCTTCTTTTTGTTTCCCTTCGTCCCTCTTCGAGGGAAGAAAAAGTAGTTATAAAGCTATGCTTTATACAAAACGACTTTTTCTTCCCTCGAAGAGGGACGAAGGGAAACAATATTTTAGTTCCCCGCAGGGGACAAGAAAAATATTGCCTTCCCCTTTGTTTTTGCCTCCCCGAAGGGGACTTTTTCTTCCTTTGGTTCCCCGCAGGGGACAAGAAACAAAAGACTTTTTCTTCCCGTTTGTTTCTTCCTTTGGTTTTTTTCTTCCGGAGGAAGAAAATACAAGAAAAAGTCCCCTTCGGGGAAGGCAAAAGAAGAGGGACGAAGGGAAACAATACTTTGGTTTTTTTCTTGTATTTTCTTCCTCTGGAAGAAAAAAACCAGAGGCTATTCCCCTATGGGGAAAAGTAGCGAAAACAAAACGAAATAACAAATAGAAAAGAAGGGGGACATGTTGGTTCTTTCAAGTAATACTTTCAAGTAATAACAGACAAGTTAGTATTTATTTATTTATTTATTTATTTATTAATTAATTATTTTTTATTTTTTTTTATTTATTTTTTAATAAATTAATATTATTATTAATATTAATATTAATATTATTATTATTATTAATTTCCCCCGGTTAATAGTAGTATTTAGGGAAGACCCCATTGTATTATACATTAAAAATCAAAATTTGTCAATTATAAAATTAATAGTATATAAATATATAGTTACAATATAGAATATACTATATTTTATATTGTAACTATATATTTATATAGTAATATCCCCAAAGGGGACGTAATTTAAAAGCCAACATTTATATATAATATAAAATATAATTATTATGAACCTACATCCCCAAAGTATTGCCTTTGGCAATACTGTTTACCTGCTTTTCTTCTTTTTCTTGTATTTTCTTCCTCTGGAAGAAAAAAACTAAAATATTGCCTTCCCGTTTGTTTTTGCCATAGGCAAAAGACTTTTTCTTCCCGTTTGTTTCTTGTCCCCTGCGGGGTACCAAAGGAAGAAAAAGTCGTTTGTTTCTTGTCCCCTGCGGGGAACCAAAGGAAGAAAAAGTCCCCTTCGGGGAAGGCAAAAAGAAGGGGAAGGCAAAAAGAAGAGGGACGAAGGGAAACAAACGACTTTTTCCCAAAGGGAAACAAAACACTAAAAAAAACAAAGGGGCAGGCAAAAAGAAGGGGAACTACTGTTCCTTTGGGGCCTTTTCTTCTTTTTCATCCCCAAAGGGGAGTTAATTTAATTAAATTGTTTTTTTAATTAAATTGTTTTTTTAATTAAATTGTTTTTTTAATTAAATTGTTTTTTTAATTAAATTGTTTTTTTAATTAAATTGTTTTTTTAATTAAATTGTTTTTTTAATTAAATTGTTTTTTTAATTAAATTGTTTTTTTAATTAAATTGTTTTTTTAATTAAATTGTTTTTTTAATTAAATTGTTTTTTTAATTAAATTGTTTTTTTAATTAAATTGTTTTTTTTTATAAAGCGTAGCTTTATGTAATTTCTTGTTTCCCTTCGTCCCTCTTCTTTTTGCCTTCCCCGAAGGGGACTTTTTCTTCCTTTGGTACCCCGCAGGGGACAAGAAACAAACGGGAAGAAAAAGTAGTTATAAAGCTATGCTTTATACAAAACGGGAAGAAAAAGTAATTTCTTCTTCTTCCCTCGAAGAGGGACGAAGAAAAAAAGAAAGAAAAAAACTCCCCTTCTTTTTGCCTCCCCAAAGGGGACTTTTTCTTCCCGTTTGTTTCTTCCTTTGGTTTTTTTCTTCCGGAGGAAGAAAATAAAAGAAAAAGTCCCCTTCGGGGAAAGGCAAAAAGCAGAGGGACTTACCTTTGGTAAAAAGAAGGGAAACAAAAAGAAGAGGGACGAAGGGAAACAAAAAGAAGGGAAACAAAACGAAAAAAGTCCCTGCTTTTAATTTCTTAAAAAAAATAAAAAAACGTTGTTTTTTTTAAGAAATAAAGTAATTAAAAGAAATAACCAAACGAACCGAAGGGGTAACTAACTATATAGACTAGTTGTAGTTCCATTTAAATTAAGCTTTTAAATATTTTTTTAAAAAAAGTTTTTTAATGCCTTGTTTTGTTCTTAAAGAAACTGTATCACGTGCACGACAAATATAATTTGGTGTTTTTACACTCTTATTATTTACTCGCACGTTTCCTTTTGTAATAAGTTCAACTGCAGCACTTACACTTGTAAGACCTAATCCTTTAATTTGTAATAAAACAAAAGGTAACGTTTTTTCTAAACGTTTTTTGTAAAAACGCATACGACGATAATATTCTTCTAAATTTTTATTTACAAGTTTTAATGAACATTGTTTCATAGCTACAGAAATAACATCTTTTGGTTTACACATATAGCTAGGAATGTTTACTTTTTTATTATTTACACGAATATGTCCATGACTAATCAATTGACGAGCTGCCGGAATTGTTGGTGCCATATTTAAACGAAACACTATATTATCTAGACGCATTTCTAAAAATTGTAGTAATACTTGACCTGTTGATTCTTTAATTTTTTTTGCTTTACGTACATAATTTACAAGTTGACGTTCTGTAATACCGTAGTTAAAACGTAAACGTTGTTTTACTTTTAAACGGATCAAATAATCTGATTCAGAAGAATCATATGGTCTTGTTTTTAAAAGTTTTGTTAAACCATGTTGGCCTGGTGGTATTACTTTACCTTTTGAACCACCAAAACCTCTAAAAACACGACGGAAAGGTTTTTTACGTGTAAATCCTCGTAATTTACCAATTCGACGAATAACTCTTAAACGAGGTCCTAAATAACGTGACATAAGATATTTATAAAAATATTAATTAATGGCTTTAATGAATTAACATTTCTAATAATAACATAAAAAAAGGTTTTAGTATATATCTTTTGTAATATAAAATTTTAAAATCAATTAATAAGTTTTTCTGTTAAGTAAATTGTTTGAGTCGTCCCTCTTTGAGGGAAGCAAGTTATTAATAGTTTTAGCATTATTAGTTTTCGATAAACTAAGGACGGACTTTGCATAGTTCAGATTCCTACAAATAATAATGGCTTAATAATCTCCCCTTACGGGGGGGGATTATTGGTAAGATAAGGATTAAAACTATTAATAGATATAGCAAAGAGACCTAATAGATAGTAACTTTAGTTGCTTAACTATAATATTTATTATAGTATATGCTTTTATATTTTATATAAAATGGATAGCTTTGCCTCTTATACATCCCCAGAGGGGATACAAAAGTATTTTCAATCTCCTTCTTTTTGTCTTTTTCATCCCCAAAGGGGAGTTAATTTAATTAATAAAATTAAGCATTTTTAAATTAAATTACAAGAAAAAAACTCCGTAGTAATTTCTTAAAAAAACATAGTTTTTTTAAGAAATAACTACTGTTCCTTTGGGGACGAAAAGAAAGGGAACAAACAAACCGTAAGGAGACGAAAAGTGCCTCTGGTGAGTATTTTCATCCGCTTTACGGATATCGTAGTAAAGCTACTGTATTTACAATCCCTTTCTTTTCTTCCTTTGCCTACGTTTCTTCCTTCTTTTTGCCTCCTTTTCTTTTCCCTGCTTTTCTTCTTTTTCTTAAAAAAAATGCTGGCAAAACTTTGGAAGAAAAAAGATCCCTGCTTTTCTTCTTTTTCTTGTATTTTCTTCCTCTGGAAGAAAAAAACTAAAATATTGTTTATTTCTTCCTTTGGAAGAAAAAACAAAAAGAAGGGGAGTTTTTTTCTTTCTTTTTTTCTTCGTCCCTCTTCGAGGGAAGAAGAAGAAATTACTTTTTCTTCCAAAGGAAGAAACTAGGGCAAAAGAAGAGGGACGAAGGGAAACTAAAAAGAAAGGGAACAAACTCCCCTTCGAGGACGAAAAAAAACAAAGGAAGAAATTAAAAGTTGTTTCTTGTAGCTTTGTTTCTTCCTTTGGTTTTTTTCTTCCGGAGGAAGAAAATAAAAGAAAAAACCCCGAAGGGGCCTTTTTCTTTTATTTTCTTGTAGCTTTGTTTCTTCCTTTGGAAGAAAAGAAAACAACCGTAGGGGGATAAAACAACATTAATAATGTTGGTAGATAAAAATGTTGGCCATAAGGCATTGATTCCTTTTGAGTAAACAAAATCCCCTCTGGGGATGTACTAGTACCTTTGTCAATAATTCTACTTTCTCTTTACAAAGAACGAGGCCTTCTCCAAATAAGAATGCCCTGTTTCGTTATGGACAGCACTAAAAAAAGTGCTTTATATAAAGCAGTATATTTTTATAGCGGACAACGGGAGTCGAACCCGCAACATTTTCCTTGGCAAGGAAATACTCTACCATTGAGCTATGTCCGCAACTATTTATTAAAATTTATTTTGTAAATTGATTATAACACATAACCAAATTTTTTGCAAGTTTTATTTTTTAGGAGATTTTTAAAAACTTAAATTATATAACTAACAAGTTGCTAAAACTATCTTTGGAAGAAAAAAGGCCCTGCTTTTAATTTCTTAAAAAAACAAAGTTTTTTTAAGAAATAACTACTACTACTGTTTCTTTAGGGACGAACCAAAGGGGGAAGAAAAGCTATTTTATATACCATTTTTATAGTTAGAGGTCACAGATACCTACTAAAGCTACTTTGCACTTTCCCAATCTAAAGAAAAGATAGAACATTATTTTATATATAAGCTAATAAATAAGCTACAGGTTAATACGATAAGTTTATTTTAAAAATATGTTATAATATAATTAGTCTTTTTGCATAAAAGTTAAAAAATTTTTATACTTTAAAATTAAAGTGTTAAATTTTATTTTTTAGATATTATACTTAATATATATTCAAGTATTGAAGGAGTTAATGGTTAAGTTAATTTGCGTTGCATCTGCCATATAGAAGTCATTTTAAAAACGTAAAATGCAAGTAAATAGTAACAAACTCTTTAACTTCTTCCCTCTCAGTCATTTTTTATAAAGTGCTCAGCCGCTTTAAGCATACTCTAGCAATGTCTATAACATTGCTAAATTATTTTCTAATCCCCAAAAAAGATAAAAAATAACACTCAGCTTAAATAAATTTTCTAGTACCAGTCTCTTTTTTAAAATGAGGCTCTTATTTTCAGCCTACTAGTGTTCTATTAATAATACTAAATAGTCTTTAGTTACATTTGCCTTGTAATTTCTGTACCCTAACATCCCCTCTGGGGATGTGATTTTTAGTAGCTTAACCCCTTCGTTTAAAAAACTTATTTTTTACCAAAGGGGAAAGAAAAGCCTTCTTTTTACTGAAGGTAATTCTTTTCTGTTAATTACTTTTCGTTCTCCTTTGGAGAAACTACTTTTAATTTCTTAAAAAAACAACGTTTTTTAAAAAAAAAAGATCCTTGTTTTTCTTCTTTTTCTTGTATTTTCTTCCTCTGGAAGAAAAAAACTAAAATATTGTTTCCCTTCTGTTTAGTTCCCCTACTTTTTGCCTTCCCCAAAGGGGACTTTTTCTTTTATTTTCTTCCTCTGGAAGAAAAAAACCGAAGGAATCCCGAAGGGGGTTCTCCTTTGGTTTCCCGTAGGGAAAAGAAAAACAGTTTCTTCCTTTGGTTCCCCGCAGGGGAAAAGAAAAGAAAAGAAAAGTAGGTAAAAAGAAGGGAAACAAAATAAAAAAACAACGTTTTTTAACTAAAAGCAGGGAAAAGAAATTAAAAGTTGTTTCTTGTAGCTTTACATCCCGAAGGGGACTTTTTCTTTTATTTTCTTGTAGCTTTGTTTCTTCCTTTGGTTCCCCGCAGGGGACAAGAAAAAACCCCGAAGGGGACTTTTTCTTTTATTTTCTTCCTCTGGAAGAAAATAAAAGAAAAAGTCCCCTATGGGGAAAAGTAGCTTTACTCCCCTTCTTTTTGCCTACTTTTTCTTCCCGTTTGTTTCTTGTCCCCTGCGGGGTACCAAAGGAAGAAAAAGTCCCCTTCGGGGAAGGCAAAAAGAAGAGGGACGAAGGGAAACAAACGGCTTTTTCTTCCTTTGGTACCCCGCAGGGGACAAGAAACAAAGCTACAAGAAACAAAGCTATGTAGCCTTTGGAAAAAAAGAAAAGAAAATAACTTACATGTGTTTTTGGAAGGCATAACATAATTAACCTAGTTGTTAATGTTAATGTAATTAAATTCCTCTCGCGCTAAGTTCACCAAAGGTGAAAGTAAGGTGAAGTAAAATTGTTTTATTAACAAAGGTCATTGTTGTAAGGCATCCCCAGAGGGGACTTTTTCTTCCAAAGGTTATTCCCCTATGGGGAAAAGTAGCTTTGTTTCTTCCTTTGGTACCCCGCAGGGGACAAGAAACAAAGCTACAAGAAACAAAGCAGTTTAAGCTTAGTAGCTTTTTTATAAAGGGGTTTGTTTTATTTATTAATAGTAAAGCCAAAGCGCAACAACTGAAAGCTTTAATAAAACAGGGGATTTTTTATTGTAGTAATGACTGTTAGGTAACTCAATTTTGTAAAAACATACTAAATATTTTTTAAATATGATAACATTTACATTTATGTCACTTGTTACTTCAGTTAAAGATTATGTTGAAATAACACATAAATTAATTGAAATAGAACCCTTGAAAAATTATACCGAATTTGGGGCCGTTTTTACTTATTTTATTTTTTCCATTGGGGATTTTTTAAAGAATTCCTTTAGTTTTTCATTGTTCAAAAATATTTGGAGTATTCCGATTATTATTCCCGATATTGCTTCTGCTATGATTTCAGAAGTTTCAGTATTAGATGGTTATTTTCATAATGCTTTTACATTTTTAGAAACAAACGTTAATACAGGTACTAATCCAAGTCTTATCATTTTTGAAAAATTTATAATTGGTTTAATAAATAGTTTATTTTTAATTTTACCAACTTCAACATCACATTTAATTACTGTACGTCGTTTTGTAATGCAAGGTTTAGAAGCAGGTTTTATGGCAGGTTTAGGTACTCTTGCTGGCAATTTCTTATGGTTATCTAGTATAATTTTAGGTTTGCGCTTTTTTATAATCCCGTGGTTATCTTTAGATATATTTCGTTATTTACTAGGTTTTATTTTATTAGTAAAATATATTTGGGATAGTTCAAAAGAACGCCGTATAGCACTAGAAGATCTATCTAAATGGAAAATTTTTCTGTTAAATTTTTTATTAACTCTTACAGAACAAAGTTGTATTTATCCATTTATAAGTAATCTGTCTATAGGTCCTGATGCTTCCATTTTAGAAGGTTTTCCTGTAGATAATTATCCACAGTTTTTAGCCGTTCATGGAGCTTATCTATGTGGTATTTTATTAGGAAGTTTTAGTTTATTACAATTTACTTGTTGGTTTTGGGAAAATCCAGCTTTTTCTATTTATTTATGGATTACAACAAAATCTTCATTTAAAATTTCGACAAGTTCATATTATAAAATTTTAAACTTTACATTCTTGTATGCTACAATGCTTTGTGCTATTGCAAGTATTCCATATTATGGATTAGATTATACTATAACTAATCCTATTGGTTTCGTACCACAAGACCGGATCCTTGATCAGAAAAAATCACAATCAGACCCTGAAAAATTGATTACAGAAACAGGCTTTTTAGGTATAAATCCTACAGATAAAAACTCACGTATTAGAGATGGTGTTCATGCACGTAGAGAGCGTTGGAAACAACGTTTAATTAAATATCAAGCATTTGATGCTTCCATGTATGATCAAGGTGTATACGATTTTTTAACAATTGAAGACTTAAATTATGGTTTTGATCGTTTTTGGTTAAGACGAAAAATGCGTAATCACCAGATTCGATTTAGATTATTTCCTGGACCATGGATGCGCACATTAAAAAAACAATTAAATAACCCAGCTAATCCATCTTTAGAAAGTTCAAACAAAGCCGCGAGTGGTCCTCGTGTAGAATTTTTTAGGATTTTATTTGAACAATTTTATCACCCAAATTTTCATCAATCACCAAAAGCAACTGGAATTTACAAATCATCTGATGATCTGAATCAAAAAAAATTGTATAAACAGAATAATTTATCATCAATAACAATAGATGATTCTAATAATAAATCAATATTATATACTCCTCAAAATGGACAGCCATCCATAGGTAAAAATCACACTAGCATTTTATTACATAGTACAATGCCTAAAGAATTAGGTACGGTTTTAGTCCCCGAAGGGGATGTAAAACCAGGTTTAATTTATTCAAATTCCGCTTTACGTAAATTTGTACGTAATGTTAACACACGTATAAATTTAAAATTATTAAATGCTAAACAAAACAATATAACAAATAAATATAATACTCAGTTAATATATTCAAAACGTTGGAAATCTTTTTTTTCTTTTATTAATTTAACAAAAACAACAAGCCGTGAATCTTATCAACTTTTTAGAAATGTAGCAAAACAATTATTGTTAACACCTGAAACAAACTCTTTAAAACTCACTACAATAAGTCAAAAACTATCAACAAAAGAACGTAAACTTTTAAATTTACGTACACAATTTTCTAATAATAAACAAGATTTTAAATTACTATTATTACGTCCATTAAATATTTATTTACAAAAAGAACAAGCTTTTAAACGTAAATTACGTTATTATGGTACTACTCCAATGAGAAAATTGACTGTTGGAAATCAAGCCCCTTATTTTAAAGCTTTAATGAAACGAGGTTTCTATTATTATAAACCTTCTTTACGTTGGAAAAAAACATTATATGTTGCTTCAATGCGTAGAGGTTTCCGTAAAAAATCACGAAAACAGCGCACTTTAGTAATGCCAGTTTCTTCCTTTGAAAAAAAAGTACAACTTTCTAAAGATGTTAACACTCAAAGTATAACTAGTCTCCCTTCCTCTTCCGAGTCTTTAGAATGTAGTGTAACAGCGTTAAACAACTGTTCAAAACAGGATAATACAACTGAAGCTATGTTTGTCCCCTTTAGGGAACAAACGGCTATTACAAAACCTACACATTCTTATACCGTTTTAGGCAAACGTGCTAGTCGTTATCGTCATCAAATTTATAAAGACGTACTTCAACATTGGTATTATACTCCGTTTAATCGTTTATTGCTGAAATTTGATGTAGATGCTTTTATTAATAGACAACCTAAATCACATTTTTTAACTAAAAATGAAGAACGTATTTTACATATAAGAAGATTTTTATTATCAGAACATTATGATACTTTACGCTGGTATACTTATATGCAACATTACCAAACAATGAAAACAAATATTGGTGGTACAAAAAGTTTTGCAAATCGTACTTATAATCAACAATTTCAAGGAACATTTAAAAAACTACGTCATTTGTTTGCTATTACTCCAAAACAAGGTGATTTATACACTTTAAAATTTGATCAACCTCTTTATAATGATAACAAACTTAAAGATAATGTTTATTTTCATGAAGAATTATTAACAGATAATTATGGAAATAAACAATTAACTACTAGTTTTGACTTTAAAATTAAAGAAGAAAAAACAAACCTTCCAAGAACAGAAGCAAACTCTGCCATATTTCCTGATAATGTTATGTCACAAAAAAAGGAAACTAGTAACATATCTTCTAATGCATTAAATAACATACCTGAAAATTTAGATATAATTGATCAATCGAGTTTTTTAATTGGTAATCTGCAAAAAGACGAACAAAATAAAAATAGTCAAATCTTACCTTTATCGAGTTTAGAATCTTCTAATACATACAAAGGAAATTTAAGCTTTATTTATGGTGAACTTTTTGTTAAATTAATAAAAGAATGTAAAAAACGAGTACATGATCAAGCTTTCCTAAAAAATTATATTACTTACCGTATGGAAAAACGTGAACAACTTAATCAAGAACAAACCAAAGAATTAAATAAACGTTTAGAAAAGCTAAAAATTTGGTTGAATAATGAACAAAAAATCAAAACTCAAGTCCAAAATAACAGCATAGATCTGACAAAAAATACGATTTTAACCACTGGAATTCAAAAAGCAGTAAATGATAGTATTAATCTTTCTGATACAAAAGAAAAGATTCGTTTTAATGGTAAATCAACTTATAATGAGTTGAATAATGCTTATACAAAAAAAACAGAAGAACAAATCTTAAACAAATTAAATATTATAAATTTATTAACAATTTCTTCCTTTGGAAGAAAAGAAAATAATAATCAAGGAAAACTTATACCGACATCAGTGAATGATATATCATTAATTTTCATTAAAACAAATCTTGAAAAAACAAAACTATTGTTACAAAATACAATCAATTCTTTTAAACCTATTTTATTGGGTCAAACCCAAATGCTAAAAGCACGAACAGATAAAAACTTACAGTGGTGGCGCAAAAAACAACGTGTTATTACAAAACGTAAAAATTCTCGTAAACGTGATCGTTTTAAAAAACAAATAGCAGTTGTAAATAAAAAACTAGCGGCTCTTAGTAAAAAAGTGGAAACAGAAAAATCAAATAGATATAAAACACTATATGGTAATTACGAAATTTCTGACTATTTATTAACAAATCCTCAAAATCTTCCAAAAATAACAGATAGTGCTTTATTAAGAAAAAAACAAGATGTAACATCTAACAGTTTTGTTTTAAAGGGGAAGGCAAATGAGAATCAAACTTTATGGCAAGGCTTTTTTAGCAAAAAATTACGTAAAAAAGTATCATCAAAAGGCCGTCGTTATAGATCATTATCGTTAGCACGTTATTTAACTGCTACACGAAAACCTCGTCTTGTTGGATTAGATGGTCTTACTAAACTAGATAATATTAGTAGTTTGAAAGGTTCTTTTTTAACAAAAGAAGAAAAACAAGAACGTTTAAATTTAATTATAAAAAATGAAGTAAATTTTACTGATGCTCTTAAAAAATCACAAATCAAAAAACGTAGCAGACATACTTGGAAAAAACGTGCACGTCATCAATTTAGTCGAAATCATTATAAGTATAGAAAACGCCATATCCATGGTAATGGTAAACTACGTGTTATGAATAAAAAAATCAAAAAATTTAAAGCTACTAATGAATTAAGACAATGGTGGTGGTCATCTTTCTTACCGCGTTATTTAAACAACTTCCAAACACAAACTTCTTCAACCAACGGCAAGCAAGCAGTCTTAGGTAATGTAAGTGACATTACTTTTAAACCATTATCAAATATAAGTAATAATTTAATCGAACCTGAGATGTTAAGTTCTTTCCCCAAAGGGGGAAGTAATTTATTAGATAACCTAAATTCTTCTATTAATACAGTAATGCCTGTTGATATCGTCCCCCAAAAGGAGAATAAAATATCTTCAAATGTAAAAGGTCTGGCTAACCCTCAATCGATAAATTTAACCACTACAAGTTTACCATTTTATGCAGGATGGGATGAATCTTTACGAAAATTTGTCGTTACAAATCGTCTATTATCAAGACGTGATGCTGGTTTAGCTGTAAAAGACTCAATGACATCAGAAGTGCTCTCACAAAAGCAAAATAAGCAAGAAACTTTATTTACATCCCTTCTGGGGAATGCTCCTATACAAGGTTTAAATGAAGGCTCTTTCCTATATTGGCAAACTGATATGCCTTTTAATTCTTATAATATAGATCAATTTATCACAACAAATCAAAGTTTTTATGCTCCACTAGGGTGGAGACGTTTTGAATTCCGTCATAGTATATTAAAAACATGGGTTAATCATTCTAAAAGTTTTTCAAAAACAACTAAAAATAAAACATTAATTGTTAGTATCAAAAATTTACGCCCATTAAACTTTAACGGTCAATCTCAAAAACAAGAAAGTATTCATCTTAAAAAAGCAGTAGCCCGTCGTATTAAAAAACGTTATAAATTATTAAAACAAATGCCAAATCAATTAATGTATTCTCCAACAGGACCTTTATTAACTCAAGTCTTACCTTCTCATTATATTTCTGTTTTTGATCAACAATACCGTTTCCCACGTAACCGTTATTTAAAACGTAATACATTAAAAACAATGAAAAAAACTACATTATTAGCAATGATTGATTCAGCAAACCAAACATCAGACATAACAAAAGAATTTACGTTAAGAAAACGTGTTAAACCACGTCGTAAATATCATAGAAAACGTTTTATAAAAAAAGATGGTTTAATTTTCCCTCGACGTACAAAGTTTAATGTTTTAAATCCAGTTAATAACTTAGATGCGGGTGAAGATAATTTACGTTGGCGACCTTCTAGTAGAAGTAAACAAAAACGCAAAGAAACTCTACGTTCAAAAACAAAATCGAACAAACGTGTTAAAACAAATCCATTAAGATTACGTCAATTAAGACGTCGAGAATTCCAACAAATACTTAAACCTATTCAACGTTATATACCACATAATGGTGGTTTTGCATGGCCTGGTGATTATTTACGTTTAGAAATAGTTGAAATGCCAAAATTAAAATCTACTAATGTTAAAAAAACTAGTTTAAAACAAAAAATTAATGTTCAACCAGTAGGAATAATGCCTCGTAAATATTTGATTGAAAAACATAATATTAAAGTATTGAAAAAGAAACTCGAAAAAGCTTATTCATCACATCAATTAAGTAAAGCAGTTAAAGAATATAAAATATTATTTCAAAATCAAAATTAATTCAGCTCAAAAGATTTTCAGCTTAACAAAATTATAAACAACTACGATGAAATACTCCATGCTGTGCTTTCTTTTTAGTTTACCTACTTTTTCTTCTTTTTAGTTCCCCTACTTTTTGCCTTCCCCAGAGGGGACTTTTTCTTTTATTTTCTTCCTCTGGAAGAAAAAAACCGAAGGAATCCCGAAGGGGGTTCTCCTTTGGTCTCGTTCCCCTTCGGTCTCCCGCAGGGAATGTTTTCTTTTCCCCTGCGGGGAACCAAAGTATTGCCGTCCCCAAAGGGGAAGGCAATATTTTAGAAGAAAAAGAAGAAAAGCAGTTTCTTCCAAAGGAAGAAAAGAAAAGAAAAGTAGGTAAGTCCCTCTTCTTTTGTTTCCCTTCGTCCCTCTTCTTTTTGCCTTCCCCGAAGGGGACTTTTTCTTCCTTTGGTACCCCGCAGGGGACAAGAAACAAACGGGAAGAAAAAGTAGTTATAAAGCTATGCTTTATACAAAACGGGAAGAAAAAGGCTTTTGCCTATGGCAAAAACAAAGGGGAGGCAAAAAGAAGGGAAACAACAAAGAAACAAAAAGAAAAGAAGGTGGACAGAGTTAAATCAAAATTAAACAAAAATAGATATAATAAATACATATTTCTTTTTGTTACTACGAAATTGATTTTAAAATCAAAATATATTTTTATTTTTTTAGATGTATTTGTTTAAAATTTAACAAACAAAGTTAGCTATAGACAAACCTTTTTCACATATAAAATCCTTAAAAATCTTGTTTTTAAACTTTTTTTACTTTTATTTTTTTTTCTACTGCCTAAAAACCAGTTTAAATTTTTAATCTAAAAAATAAGGTTTAAAAACTATAAAGTTGTTTTTAATCAACTTTATTTATTAAATATTATTTAATTAAGAACACCCAAGCGTCTGGACTCTTAAAGCTTAATCCTGTTGTGGGATTAATAAAAGTTTAAGTAAAGAAAGCAGTTGTTACGTTTATGTACTTTATTTTTTTAGTATAAAGGAAGTAGATTTAAACAATTAAAAAACTTAATTAAATAATATTTAAAATACAAGTTATAATTATATAAAATACAATTGACTTTAAAAATACAGGCATACCCTTTTCTTTCTTCCTTTGGTTTTTTTCTTCCAGAGGAAGAAAATAAAAGAAAAGAAACAACGATATTGTAAAGCTACAATATTGGTAATTATGTTTATGTTTAAAGTCATCTACGAGTATTACGACTCCCCCCCTGAAGAGGCTTTTTTTCTATTCCACCGAAGGGGGAAACGAAGATCGTTTTACAAAGTAAAACTACAATCTTAAAGCTACTGATCTCTTCTAGAAGGGAACATCCCCTTCGGGGATGTAACCCAAAGGGATTACACAAGTAGGCATTCCCCTTGGGGAAAGTAAGGCGATTGTTTAATTTTAGATACTATAGCTTGTAAGGAGGTAATGCAAA